TGCGTTGAGGCGCAGCGGTTAAATTTAATATTAGGGGTAAAGCACTGTTTCGGTGCGGGCTGCGAAAGCGGTACCAAATCGATGCAAACTCTGAATACTAGTTGTACATTTAACCAGTGAGACTGTGAGGGATAAGCTTCATTGTCAAGAGGGAAACAGCCCAGACCACCAGCTAAGGCCCCTAAATAATTGCTAAGTGATAAAGGATGTGAGAATGCATAGACAACCAGGAGGTTTGCTTAGAAGCAGCAACCCTTTAAAGAGTGCGTAATAGCTCACTGGTCAAGTGAACTTGCGCCGAAAATGAACGGGGCTAAGTAATTTGCCGAAGCTGTGGGATATTTTATCGGTAGGGGAGCGTTCTGTATTAGATTGAAGCGTTAGCGAAAGCGGGCGTGGACGAAACAGAAGTGAGAATGTCGGCTTGAGTAGCGAAAACATTGGTGAGAATCCAATGCCCCGAAAACCTAAGGTTTCCTCTGGAAGGTTCGTCCGCGGAGGGTGAGTCAGGACCTAAGGCGAGGCTGAAAAGCGTAGTCGATGGATAACGAGTTAATATTCTTGTACCATTTATTGTTGATAACGAAGGACGAAGCAGGCTAGGTTGGCCGAATGTTGGTTATCGGTTTAAATTGTTGAGGCTACGAGAAGCGGTGAAAACGTTTTGAGCTAAGAAATGAATACAAGATACTACGGTATTGAAGCAGCTAATGTCACACTTCCAAGAAAAGTTCGATCTATCACAAGCAATAAATGCCTGTACCCTAAACCGACACAGGTAGGTAAGTAGAGTATACTAAGGGGCGCGAGATAACTCTCTCTAAGGAACTCGGCAAAATAGCCCCGTAACTTCGGGAGAAGGGGTGCCCTTGAGAAAGGGTTGCAATAACCAGGCCCAAGCGACTGTTTACCAAAAACACAGGTCTCCGCTAAGTCGTAAGATGATGTATGGGGGCTGACGCCTGCCCAGTGCTGGAAGGTTAAAGAAGTTGGTTAGCCTTTGGCGAAGCTAGCGACTGAAGCCCCAGTGAACGGCGGCCGTAACTATAACGGTCCTAAGGTAGCGAAATTCCTTGTCGGGTAAGTTCCGACCCGCACGAAAGGCGTAACGATTTGGGTACTGTCTCAGAGAGGGACTCGGCGAAATAGACATGTCTGTGAAGATGCGGACTACCTGCACCTGGACAGAAAGACCCTATGAAGCTTTACTGTAGCTTGAAATTGTGTTCGGGCTTTTTCTGCGCAGAATAGGTGGGAGGCTTTGAAAACAGTCTTGCGGGATTGTTGGAGCCATCAGTGAGATACCACTCTGAACAAGCTAGAATTCTAACCTTAAATCTGCCGTCAACCGGCTAAGGGACAGTTTCTGGTGGGCAGTTTGACTGGGGCGGTCGCCTCCTAAAAGGTAACGGAGGCGTGCAAAGGTTCCCTCAGGCTGGTCGGAAATCAGTCGTAGAGTGTAAAGGTATAAGGGAGCTTGACTGCAAGACCTACAAGTCGAGCAGAGACGAAAGTCGGCCTTAGTGATCCGGCAGTACCGAGTGGAAGGGCTGTCGCTCAACGGATAAAAGTTACTCTAGGGATAACAGGCTGATCTCCCCCAAGAGTTCACATCGACGGGGAGGTTTGGCACCTCGATGTCGGCTCATCGCATCCTGGGGCGGTAGTACGTCCCAAGGGTTGGGCTGTTCGCCCATGAAAGCGGTACGCGAGCTGGGTTCAGAACGTCGTGAGACAGTTCGGTCCATATCCGGTGTAGGCGTTAGAGTATTGAGAGGATTTCTCCTTAGTACGAGAGGACCGGGAGAGACACACCGCTGGTGTACCAGTTATTGTGCCAACAGTAAACGCTGGGTAGCTACGTGTGGATTGGATAACCGCTGAAAGCATCTAAGCGGGAAGCCTACCTYAAGATGAGTACTCTCACCATTTAAAATGGTTAAGATCACGGCAAGACTAGCCGTTTGATAGGCTTCAAGTGTAAGTATAGCAATATATTTAGCTGAGATGTACTAACAGATCGAGGGCTTGATCAATTATTTCAATATATGTCTTAGTGTTTATAGCATAGCGGAACCACTCTGATCCATCTCGAACTCAGCAGTGAAACGTTATAGCGGCAATGATACTGAAAAGGGGGCTTTTTGGGAAAGTAGCTCAATGCTAAGACTAAAAAACCTTACCCGCAACTATCTAGCCAGCATGATCTTTTCTTAAGATCATGCTGGCTAGATAGTTTAACTTGCGCTAGCTTTTTCGATTATCTCTTGTAGTTCACCCGTATGATACATTTCGGTCATAATATCTGTCCCACCCACAAATTCACAGTGCACATATAATTGCGGAATTGTAGGCCAATTCGAATATTCTTTAATCATCTGTCGCATACTACTGTCCTCTAAAACATTTACAGTATGGTAATCTACTTGTAGTCTATTTAAAACTTGTACGGCTGTGTTTGAAAAGCCGCACATAGGCATTAGTTTAGTTCCCTTTATGAATAAAACTATAGCATGTGACTGCAGTAACTCATCGATATCATGTTTGGTAACCATAAAAATTAGTTTTTACTTAATAAATTAATTTTATTATTTCTTACAATTTCAATAAAGTTTTCGAATAAATACTCAGCATCTTTTGGACCAGGTCCTGCTTCAGGATGATATTGAACCGAAAAAATCGGGAGCGTCTGGTGACTCAGGCCTGCTATTGTGTTGTCATTTAAGTTTAAATGCTCAGTTTTACTTATTGCTATCCCTTGAGTATCAGTTGCTTCTACCGCAAATCCATGATTTTGACTAGTGATTTCTACCTTTTGGTTAATTCCACAGGGATGATTTAAACCTCTGTGCCCAAACTCTAGTTTAAACGTTGTATGCCCTAACGCTAAACTTAATAGTTGATGCCCCATGCAAATACCAAAAATAGGAATACTTTTGGATATTAGGCTCTTTATTAGTGGAAGGCTGCTTGTGACTGCAGCAGGATCACCTGGACCATTCGATAAAACAATCCCGTCTGGCTCATACGACATCAGGTCATCAAATGATATTTGGTGTGATACTACGCATGTCTTGCATCCGTATTTCTCTAAGCAGTTAACGATACTGCTCTTGCAGCCAAAATCAATTACTGCTAGTGACAAATTTGCACCGATGCTGTGTTTGTTATAAAAGTTTTTGTCCCACCGGTACCATTCTAACGTTGATTTAGAATAATCATCTCGTTTCCGATGAGTCACTGCGTCCACCAAGTTTAGCCCTTTCATTGTAGGTACCTTTTTAAGTTTATCCATCAAGGTTACTATATCATGGCTCTCGTTAGAGATTATACAATTCATGGCTCCTTTATCTCTTAGGTGCTTAGTTAGCTTTCTTGTATCAATTCCATACAAACCAATAATATTATTCTGATTGTAAAAATCAATCACGGATGACTGTTCCCTCCAGCTACTTGGATATATTGAGACTTGCTTTAAAATCATACCTGCAACCGGCAGGTCACCTGATTCATTATCTTCTCGATTTATTCCCGTATTGCCAAATTCAGGGTAACAAAAATTGATAACTTGGTTTTTATAGCTTGGATCTGATAATATCTCTTGATAACCTGTCATTCCCGTATTATTATCTGTCAAAGTACCACAATATATGCAATACATTCGCACCAATAAGCTATATATTCAACTTTAGTTTAATACAGCTTAATCTCCTCGTCATTACCTACTAAACAAATACATTCTTTGTTAATTATTTAATGAATAAAAATAAAAGTGCAGCTCAATCAAGTATATCCATTGCTTTTCGATTGTAAGGTATATTATTCATTGAAAATCACACGAATACTATTTCACCAGAAGTTGTACCTGTTTTGCTAAAAGACCATCCTTTGTAAACCGAACCGTCTTCTAGCAATAAAATTGCTTTTTTGTTTTCCATAAAAATTTATAGTTCTATGATTCCTAAAAAGCTTAATAAGCTTTTTTTTGTAAGAAGTTCAGTAAGTAATACTAGTACAAAGCCGATCATAGCTAGTCTACCGTTCCAGTTCTCCGCCCCCTTTGTAAAACCCCAGCTCCATACATTTCGGCTCTCTTTTTTCACGTTCAAGTCTCCTGTCGTTTCTGTGCTATATACTTATTATATTATATATTCAATAGAATATCTAATGCGTAAGATAGAAAAAATATCAAACACCTAACTGAAAGCCAGCTTAGCTATCTTCTTAGCTAGTTCCATCTGTATGTACTTATTCGAACTGCATTGCCTAAATTCGTTATACTGACTTAGCTAATCTGGGTCAGGTGGGATTCGAACCCACGACTTGTCGGTTAAAAGCCGAATACTCTACCAGCTGAGTTACTGACCCTCTGCTATACCTATGATAGCATGATTAGAAACATCTTGGCAAGATACCTCACATCTCGCCTCGCGCTGAATACCACAACTAAAATTCAAGCCTAAAAATAAAAATTTTTATACCTGAAAATGTCCCACCATAAAATTTCAGATTCTTGCTATTATATCAAATTTGATTAGAATAAATAATATAATTTAATTACTTTATCAAATCCATGAAGGTTAATTTCACACAACGTGTTGTCATCACTATAGCTTTAGTAATCTTTGCTCGTTTAGGTATTTTTGCTCCCGTACCGGGTATAGACCATGACACATTTTATCAAAGTATTAAAACTAATCAATTAGTTAGTTTTTTAAATATTTTTTCCGGAGGAGGGTTTTCTACTGTTGGTATTTTTGCACTCGGAATTGTTCCCTACATTAATTCATCAATTGCCATGCAGATTCTTGTGAAGATAAACCCGAGCTTAGAAAAACTACAGCAAGAAGAAGGAGAAAATGGCAGACAGAAAATCAACCAGCTTACACGCTTGTTTGCATTAGTCTGGGCTTGCTTGCAAAGTTTTTCTGTTGCTCTATGGATCAGGCCTTATGTTTTCAACTGGAATTTAAACTTTATCTTTGATATAACACTTGCTTTGACAATCGGTTCATTAATTGTCATGTGGATATCAGAGACTATCACCGAATACGGTCTTGGCAATGGGACGTCTCTATTGATCTTTTTTAATGTCATTGCAAATTTCCCTAAGAAATCTATGGGAGATATTATTTTAAATTTTCGATTTGATCCTATTCTTCTTCTCAAGTTTGTTGCTACGGCTCTCTTATTTTTATTCATGTTGGTCCTAGCAATCGTTATGCAAGAAGCTGTGAAAAAGATTGAGATTGTGTCAGTTCGACAGTTGACTGACATTGATTTGGGCTTTAAGAATACAGAAATGGATAATTATATCCCACTAAAACTTTATCAAGGGGGGGTTATGCCAATAATATTCGCTTCAGCGGTTGTATCAATACCTATATATCTAGTGCAGCTTACTGATAATAGCGGTGTTATACAAAAAGCACTGATAGCTTTTTTATCTCAAGAGGTAACTTACAGCCTGTTTTACTGTCTCCTTATTATTGGTTTCAGTTACTTATATGCCTCATTTATTTTTAATCCAGTAGATGTGGAGAAAAATCTAAAGAAAACAGGTTCAAGCATATCTGGAGTAAGACCGGGGGCAGATACAGTTAATTACTTAACTAGAGTTCTCAATCGCTTAACTTTTTTGGGATCCCTGTTACTCTGCGTAATCGCTCTAATACCATCCATTGCCTTATTTTTCAATCTAACCTTTATGAAGTCAATAAGTCCTACTTCTATATTGATCTTAGTTGGTGTTGCGATACAGACCACAAAACAAGCACAAAGCTATAAGATATCAAAACAATATGAAGAATTGTCCAAATAAAATTTCTTCAAAAGTAAAGAATTGATGCTTTGTTTTAAATTCTATGATCATGATACTATAATCTAACTTTAGATACTAATACATCAGCAATAAAAAAGCTGAGAAAGTGAAGTACTTTACAATATTAAGGAGAACTCAATGCTTGACGCATTTTCTAGAGTAGTGGTTAATTCTGATGCTAAAGCTGCATACGTAGGTGGCAGTGATTTACAAGCTCTTAAAAAATTCATTACAGATGGTAACAAACGTCTAGACGCAGTAAATTCAATCGTTTCGAATGCAAGCTGTATGGTTTCAGACGCTGTTTCTGGTATGATCTGTGAAAATCCTGGTTTAATTTCTCCAGGTGGTAACTGTTATACTAACCGTCGTATGGCTGCATGTTTAAGAGATGGTGAAATTATTTTACGCTATGTTTCTTATGCACTATTAGCTGGTGACGCTTCTGTACTTGAAGATCGTTGTCTAAACGGTCTAAAAGAAACTTACATTGCCTTAGGTGTTCCAACAAACTCATCAGTTAGAGCTGCAAGTATTATGAAAGCACAAGCGGTAGCATTCATAACTAACACAGCTACAGAACGTAAAATGAGCTTTGCTGATGGTGATTGCTCTTCATTAGCTTCTGAAGTTAGTAGTTACTTTGACAGAGTAGCTGCAGCAATCAGCTAATAAGAAAGTCTAACTATTGTTCAAGTATTATATAGTACTTAATCCATTAAGGAGAGAAAAATGAAATCAGTTATTACTACTGTTGTAAGTGCCGCAGATGCTGCAGGTCGCTTCCCTTCAAGTTCTGATCTTGAATCTATTCAAGGTAATATTCAACGTTCAGCTGCAAGACTAGAAGCTGCTGAAAAACTAGCTGGCAACCACGAAGCTGTTGTTAAAGAAGCTGGCGATGCTTGCTTCGCTAAGTATTCTTACTTAAAGAATCCTGGTGAAGCTGGTGATAGCCAAGAAAAAATTAACAAGTGTTATAGAGACGTAGATCACTATATGCGTTTAGTTAACTATTGCCTAGTAGTTGGTGGTACTGGTCCTCTAGACGAATGGGGGGTTGCAGGTGCTCGTGAAGTTTACCGTACTTTAAACCTGCCTACATCTTCATACGTTGCTGCTGTAGCATATACTCGTGATAGACTTTGCGTTCCACGTGACATGTCTGCACAAGCAGGAGTTGAGTTTTCAGCTTACTTAGACTACTTAATCAACGCTTTATCTTAATAGATAACTAAGGGTCAAACTAATCGGCCACAGTGCTATATAGCACTGTGGCCGATTAGTTTGACCCTTAGTTATCTTCTTTCAGATACACAAAACCTTTGGAATTTCCTGTTTGTATAGATTTACCCAAAGACAAAGCTTTTCTGGCTTCGATCTTTGCTTTCCCCTTCCAGTTAGCTTTCCGCGAATTTTTCTTACTTTTCGACGTTCTCTTCTTTGGTACTGCCATAAAATCTCTATAGTGTTTTTCTTTATTATATCATACCATGGCTAATCAGTATAGTAAATGTCAACGCATTGTGCTTACTTGTCGTATTTTTTATAGCTGGCAAAGGGACTTGAACCCATAACCTACTGATTACAAATCAGTTGCTCTACCAATTGAGCTATGCCAGCGCATGTAATATATTATATAGTAATCTTAAAAAAAAAGCAATCTTGAATAAGTGTACCGGAGCTGAGTAACTCAGCTCCGGTACACTTATTCAAGATTGCTTTTTTGACATAGTTTTCAAGGCTTTTGTGGAAATCTTAACTTTTATCCACTGCTTTCTCTTTTCATCCCATACTTTCTTTACCTGCAAGTTAACATTCTGCAGCTTATGGCTTCTTATGTGCGAATGTGATACCTGATATCCGTTGTTAGCTTTTTTACCTGTTACTTGACATATCTTAGCCATAATTTTATTGGTGATAATTAGTTTATATATTGACTTAAAGTATTATTAATAAATATACTTAGATATTTTTATTTCATACTAGATGTTATACTTGCATTTTTTTTGAAGAAAAGAGTTGAAATTTATTTTTACTCTAACAGTTATCAATATTACCAGGTAATCTATAACCGACTGAATATAAAATTATCCTAGTAATATATCTTAATTATAACCACCTTGTTTATATACTTATTAACTGTTATGATTATTTTCTCAACAAGCTTTAAGCCTCGTATCTTTATAGTTGTACTACTCCGCTATTTTTCAAATGAATACTCATAACTTCTTTTACAACAAGCTTACCTGATAATATAGTATTTAATTGTTCTTGGCAATCTTTATTATTGCCCAATTATTTATTAACCCTGTACAAACAAATTGGTTGATAGTGCTATAAAATATTTAAGTGCCAGATGTTTTTTTTATGTGTTGATATCTAATTATGTTGCCTAACTGACTAATATTCAATATCTCTTATAGAAAGCTAGAGCTGAATGTTTTTTTTCCTAAAGCTTTTTATCTTAATTGCCTTTTTTCTGTTTTACTTTTGCATTATCTTATTATTGTGCTCTTGCGTGTATCTTAGAATAAATGAGCTTGAATCAAAAATTTAAGTAAAATAAACAGGTTTGTTCTGCTTGCCGGCTGCGTACATAATACTTGTGTACTCTATTTGATCAACTTTTGCCTCAAATGTCTGAGGAAAACAATGTTGGTTCTATTCAATAAGTTATCCTTTATCCTTTACGTTAACTGAAACATGCTTCTAGAGCAATAGCAATGAGCAAGCCTGTCATTCCAATACGGCAATTTGATTAGTGCGATTTATAAGCCTGTCTCAAAGTCATACTGCTTTTATTAACACTATTTTCTTTCTTCTACGACGCTACTATGGCTTAAATTATAAGTGGCCGTCCCTTCATACTAAAAATGCTCACTAAAATATCTACAGTATTCTTTGCTATAAGAAAAAGTTTAGTTGCTTAATCATACCTACATACTAAGATTGCTTACATTTGTCAATGTTGATTTGGGAATTGCCCCTATAAATATTCTGAGAATACATATTCTCGATTCGTAAGCAGAATGTAGACATATTAAGTCTATTTAGCTTACTTGCATATTAATACAGTTATGCTTTATCTACTAGTTTAATATTGTTTTCATAACTTAAGTTGTAGATGTTGATCATGACAACTGTCATTATCTTACATTGTTTCCACTCTAGAACAATATAATTGTAATTGTATTATTTGCGATAGTACTGAGCGTATATTTTTTTTGAAGTATAATGAGATATTTTCTTCCAAGCTATCGATTGATGAGCTAGCATCAAGATAGTTTTTTTTATTCTGTTAGACATAAATTTCTCGCTATTTTTGACTCGTGTTTTCATTATTGGTCACCGATGATTAATTTAAAAGTTTTTTTTTCAGATCAACCCTTACAATTTATCTTAGCACTAAGTCAGTATTAACTTAACGATTCTAATCTTCAATTTATTAAATCACTTAGTATTCCTACAGTGTCGCGTATATTCGTTTAAGGTTTACTTTTTCACTTGTTGTCAATAAAGTTAAGAGTTCCTGGCTCAATCTAATAGCTTACTTTGCCATCTTTGAAAATCATCAAATCAGAATGTTTATACCATAAACTTCAAGAATACTAGGCATATATGTATATTAAATAATTGTTTCGCAATATTTAGTCAAACTATCTGTAATCACGAATAGATTGAATAGTCTTATATTAAACAAACGCGTTTAATATAACCACTGTGGCTAATAACTCACTTTTGATCAATGCATAGTAATCAATACGATTTTTGAAACTAACAAGGAGATAGCTATCTATATAATATAAGGTTCGATTTTGTACTGATTGATTAGCGTGTGCAACTTTCATTAATTTACCAAGCATGACAACTTATTCAATTATTTTTAAGGTAACATATACTGTTATACTGTTCTCATATCATCTAGCCACATTTCCATCTTTACATCTAAAAATACAATGTATTTGTTATTTTCTAGCTTACAGTAGGGATGCTACGAATTCCGTATTCTGTTGATCAAAATCAATAAAAGAGACTTCTCTTTTTATGTATTTTTATACTAGTCATAAACTTGACTATAATTTATATAGTATAACTGACAAAATCTTGATTGCTTTTAGCACATTTAGTATTCACTTAAATTGTTCCTATAGTTACCTTGGCTCTTATGATGCTGTGGTTTTATTGTTTACTACTTCTTATAATTATTTATACGGAACTAATTCTTACCTATCTTTGGGTTATTATCAGTATTGATTTTTGCTACTTAGTAGTTATCAAGTCTTATTACTTCTGAATAAGCTGCTTAAAACTATGTATAAATCATATCTGACTCACACAGCTTCTAGGTTGATTAAATGTTCCTATGTATTTGCATACATCACATAATTCAAACACTTTTTCAGCTAAATTATTCTTCGTCCTACATTGATCAATCGGTATTGTTTGCGAATAACTCTCCCTGATAGGAGTAAATAATGCCCTATTACAATAAAATGCTTACGAATTAAATACCTGGCTATTTATATCAAAGTTAATTTTGTGAAAAATTACTCCATAAAACTAAAAATCAGGTTTTATATCTATTGAAGCTTTATATCATTATCAACCGTTTTATTGGTTAATATTTATTTTACGCTAACTGATTTTTGGTGTGCCTTATGCACCCAAAATACTTAATCGTATCAATTCACACTTTATCAAGCAGAGTATAAAACTGTGATTTTATTAAATAGATGTGCTATCATCCTTTTTTTGTGCTAATTGTATTAACTGCTCTTATGTCTTGTAATATTTAGTACCCAATTAACTTGAATTGTTTTATATTTATTTAATCCGAATTCTCTGGCTAACCATTTTATTAGAAAAAAATCTACTCAACACTATGGTTCGTACGCATTGCTTGCGATAAATTTATTTTATAATTTTAAACGTATACTTACTTTATTTTTATAAATCTTTTCTTAGTTACTTATGAAATCGTCTGTGCCTTCGGTTTGCCTTGTGGAGCAAAACTCATGCTCCAAGTCTCTACTAAGCCAGTCATAATTATAACTTACTAATTTTTGAATCATATTCTTCCGCAATTTGCCTGAATATTACCTACTTTTATCTAGGTTTATCTTTAAAATCATACTTAATTCGTCAAAGATATATGACTTAGCATTCTTATTACAATGTCTATCTATAGTATGTGGAAAAATACCATCGTAGCTTATGAGATCTGTTGTAGATTGACCTATAAATAGCTTGAAGCATTATTTATGAACATCGTCTGAACCTACTGCAGTTAACTAATCTTACCGTCGATGATTGAAGATACCATACGACAAGGGCCACACCAAGGAGCCCAAAAATCTACAAGAACAGTATTGATCTGAGTTTTGCTGATCTAAGAGCTTTGAATTATATCTGTTTTTATATACCCTAGCTTTGTTAATAAAATCTTATTAATTCAAAAAAATGAATTCTCAAATTTGCCAATCTATCTCTTTAACTATTTTGTTGTATAGCCTAGAAAAAATACTGCGTTTGTAATCTGTACCATGATTGGAGATATTGGTAGCAAAAAAAAAGAGATTCACTATTTATTTAAAATTGTGGCATTGTCAAAACACTCCACAGGTTGAATATCGATACTACACGTAATTCGCGAAACTAAATTCTATACTCGATTATTATCCTGTATATACTAGCTGTTAATGCAATAATATTCCTAGCAGCTATGAATTGGACTTAAATAAATTAACCACTGACCATTTTTAAAACGAGACTCACCTGATAATAATTTACCGCGATTAAAATTTTTGTAGATGCTAAGTCCTTATGCCATGTTATGTCGAAAGTAAGTATACCCCTATAGTCAATTACGGTAACTTACGTACTTTATGTAGTATTATTGTCTGCTACATTTAATGAAATAATTAAAACCCTAAAGATTCAAAAATTGAATACTTTCTTGTCACCGTTGTGTGTAAGACGACTGATTTTTCCGTTCTAGAATTCTTATTGAAACACACACATTCACGTAATGAATATGGAAGAATGTATCGATCTATCTTCGTACCGATACTACTGTCAATTACCTCTGCTTGTTAATAGTATAAGTTCTCTATATCAAACTACCAGTTAAGTACACCTTATAGTAGTTTGGTTTTTCACATGAGCAAAAATTTTGATAGACAATTATTCGAAAACATTTTTAGCCTACTTATTATGACTGTAACTAATTCTAATCGATACTTTCTTCGACATAGCTTTTTATTTTGAAGGAAACTGTAAGTCGAAAAATCATTCAAACGAACTATCTGTTATTTGTATGGCTTGTGGCATAAAGAAATCTAAAGTTTAACCTTGCTCGTAATACGCATTAATTCTTTTCTATTATTAACGTTCGATCGTCATCTTGTGACAGAAAATATTGTTCTTAACATAGTGCGTACAATTTTCTCAGATACTTTTCGACAATATTTCCCTTTTTGAATGTTACTCGTATTTAACGATATATTTCTATTCTCATAGTTAATAATAAACAAGAGAATAGAAATAAAAAATAATATTGTGGCCCTAATATATTAGAGATTACCTTTTCTAAATGCTAGTAGTAAGATAACAGCGGGGCCGACCAGAACAATTGTACCTAAAGAAACTAACTGACCTATTACTTGCCAATTGATCATAAACAAATTCCTTCCTGTAATAATAGTTTAGTTGTTATAACAGTTATTATATATGTAATCTACTTATTTATTTGTATACTTCTTAATTTTTAATAATTGTCTCACGATCTTCACTTAGTTACTCCTGTTGGTTACGTTAAAATATATGTTACTATAGCCTGAATAGGCTTTAATACTCAAACACAGTTATAGGTAAAGTAAACTAATCTTCTTTCATGATTTTTATTCAATATGTTTTTACTTATTTGCTCACAATTCTTCACTGCTAATTACTGGTCCAAATCTAGGCAGTAGCTGCCTGACTCAACTCGAAGATTCTTTTAAATATTTTGTAGGTTCTTTAATATTTCAAGTTTGTCAATTGTCTGTTCCCGACTCGCAAAATCGTTATCGCTTGTTAAAAATAGCATACAGTGACACTCCTTCCTTTCGCGCATAGGAACACATGGACAATTCCAGTACGTGACAGAAACCTCCACTTGTTTATTCTCATAGTGTCTACATGGACACAATGGCGATCCATATTCATCTTTATGCTTAGCTAATCCTTCTATGACAACAGCCGTTACGCTAGTGTCTGCACAGAAAAAAGTACCTGTTCTTTTAGCATAAGCTTCAGAGAACTTACGCATAGCTTCTAAATTATCTACTTGCTTGTCTTTATTCATTATCAATCATTAAGCTGATTTCTCCATATTGCTTATGGATATTTTTTATGATAACTTTATTATGTGTACGTCCTTAGTTCAGTTGGTAGAACACAGGTCTCCAAAACCTGGTGTCGAGGGTTCAAGTCCTTCAGGGCGTGATTATAATAAGTTAAATGTCACTATTCGTTAAGCTATAAATCATATGCTCAAATGAGCTACTTAAAATCTCCTTTTCGCGAGAATTTGTCACAAATTTTTCTTCAATTATTACCTTTAAGATACTAATTACTTTAATTGTTGGTGCAATGGGAACCAGTAAAGAGTTGTAAGTTTCACGCAAGCCGTTCAGTACTCTCTCATCTAAAATATTATTATTGCCAGCAACTATTGCATAGCTTGCATACCTTAAATAATATTCGATATCTCTTAAGCATGCAGCATAACGTCTAGTTGTATAAGCATTGCCTGTAAGAGCATTTCCAGGTGGTCTTAGCAGTTCAGGCTGATCACTGAATAATCTTTCCGAAGCCTCTTTGACAATACTAGCAGCTTCTTTGTTAATGAAACTTGCTATTTGTAACCTATCTACACCAGAATTGAAATATGCAACTAGATTTTCCATACCTGCCATATCTAAATATTTTCCACTCAAATCATATTTATTGATGATACTGGTAATTGCGTCTTGCATACTAATCTTCTCCTTAATGAATTATACTGGAACTTCTATAACTCCAATTATACACTTATAAAAGAAATTTATATTATCACAGTCAGAAATTGTTTGCATTTTTTATTAACTTTTTTGTTAAAATATGCTAATATTATGTAGTTGGTGGCGGCATGGCCAAGTGGTAAGGCAAGGGATTGCAAATCCTTTATCCCCCAGTTCGAATCTGGGTGCCGCCTAGCTACAAGTTTAACAAGCATATTTACAAAACTTTCATATGTATATATACTTATAATAGCTTATTCATTGCTATAATAGGGGGTGTGGTGGAATGGTAGACACAACAGACTTAAAATCTGTTGATCTTATCGGTCGTGAGGGTTCAAGTCCCTCCGCCCCCATTTTTTTACAAATTATGTCTTTTATTTGACTATATGGGTACTTTTGTTTTAAATTAATATATATGAATATATTTATTGTCAAACCGATCGAATATTAATCAGCACCTGCTTCGTTAATCAACGGTTGAAGACATTATCTTTTGTTTTTGTGTAGAGGAATATCAGCAAAATGAAAAAACAGCAGGAAAGTGTTTCGCTTATCATCCGCTTGTTATGTATTGTCCCTTATTCGCTGCCTTTATTAGAAGGCTTTCAAGACTTTGGTCATAATGTTATAGCTGATTACCCTTTTGGCATAATGAAGTTATATAAAAAAACTTTGATGCCAATAGTAATGTATTATTCTAACAATTCTTGGGTAAGTATAGTTATATTCTTTGTACTTTATTATTTCATAGTTAGCCCCAAATCTCCGATTCCTATTCATAGGATGCTCAAGTTCAATACCTTACAAGCAATTATCTTGTATACGCTAATTATTGTACTAGCTAACATTTTCAGATTATTACCAGCAGACTTTAGATTCTGGATGTATGGTTCTATGTTGTCTAATACTTTGTTTTGGGTTGTTTTAAGTACTGTGTTCTACGCAATATCTCATGCTTTGCGAGGGACATATTCACAAATCCCTGTTATTTCTGAAGGCGCCAAAATGCATATAGATTTTGGGCCTGAGTAATATTCTAAGTTTTTGCTGACGTTGTAGATACACTTTCGATTCATTTTACTGGATTTTTTGATCTTGTTTTATGTTTTGCTGATTCAGTTTTCTACTTGGTTATAATTATATTGAAATCTTTATCGGCAAATATTAAAACTCAATTAATTATATGGACAAAAACAAATTTTCTTTATCCTTAATCGATAAAGATTTACAGATACTCGATGAAAACTTAAATAAGATGGTTAGTAATCGGCATCCTGTACTATACGCTGCCTCAGAGCACCTGTTTGCAGCTGGAGGTAAAAGAATACGGCCCGCTTTAGTTCTTCTTGTCGCAAAGAGCTGTACTGAAAATGATATTATAAGCCCGGCACAAAAACGTCTGGCAGAAATAACAGAGATTATTCACACAGCTAGCTTAGTGCACGATGATATCCTAGATGATTGCTCGCAAAGAAGGGGTGTAGAAACTGTCCATAACAGCTTCAACACAAAGATAGCCGTGCTGGCTGGCGATTATCTTTTTGCACAATCATCTTGGTACCTGGCCAATTTAGACCGCCTGGAAGTCGTCAAAAGCATTTCTAAAGTGATTTCAGATTTTGCAGAGGGTGAAATTCGACAAGGATTAATCTTGTTTAACCCGTATTTTTCTATGCAAGAATATATAGAAAAGTCTTTTTATAAAACAGCTTCATTAGTGGCTGCTAGTTGTCAGGGGTCAGCTATTTTGGGTAATGTCAACAAGAAAACTTCAAAGAAAATTTATCACTATGGTAGACATTTGGGACTAGCTTTTCAAATCATTGATGATGTCTTAGATTTGATTGGGTCTACAGAGTTTCTTGGCAAGCCTGCTGGATTAGATTTAGAGAATGGTAACCTGACATCTCCTTTGTTATTTACATTGACTGAAGATTCTCAATTAATTGACTATATTAACAGGGAATTCAAAAGGTTTGATGACATACCGAATGCATTAGCTATAATAAAACAACATGGAGGAATAGCTAAGGCTAAAGATTTAGCGTGTGAACACATTGAAGCGGCTTTAAGCTGCTTAAATGATTTAGAATACAGCGAGTCAAAAGTTGTTCTACAAAAATTAGCTATCTATGTCGTAGACCGTTTGTCTTAGTTTAGTTCATGTTTTTATGTAAGAAAGTCAAAATATCTTTATGGAGATGTGAGATTCGTAGAAAAAAAGATGGAAAAAGTTATATCTGCATAGGCTAACTGCAATTACTCTTTTCTATGTGTTATCTAATTTCAAATCACGTATAATCAGAATTTTATTCAAGCCAGCGTCAAATTGATCCTTGAGAACAATATAAAAATGACGGTTTGCGGTTTTAAGGCAGCTTCATTTTCACGAATATACTAAGCTAAGGCAGGTTAGGTATAATCATTTATAAGCTAATCAAAACTTCAGCCATTTTTCAACTTGTTTTCGCCCATATTAACCTTTACAAGAGCTATGAAGTCTCCATATTATTGATTAGCAAAATGCACACCCGGATAAATTCAGCAAGTAGTCAAAATTTTGAAACGAATGTGCATAAAACTTTTTGGGTAACTATAATGTTTTTGTGTAAAGAATACAACAAAAGGCAGTTTTGTTGTATATTGTGAGCTTGCAATGTATTCGTTACCAACAAATAGTATTAGCATTAAGCCAGTTAATAGCTCTTTACGACTAATTGTACCTATGCAGTGTTTCATCAGGATATTATTATTTATTATCCTTAATGATTTGTGCATGCAGAAAAGCAAGCAATACCAAGCTATACTAGGTAAAGTTCTTGTTTATAGTTTTCTATAGGCGATACTGATATAATCCGTTTAATCAATTACGTATCGACCCTTCATAATACAAATAATGGGTTTACCATGGTATAGAGTACATACGGTAGTTTTAAACGATCCCGGCCGTCTCATTGCTGTTCATCTGATGCATACTGCTCTAGTTTCAGGGTGGGCTGGATCAATGGCCTTGTACGAGCTGGCAGTTTTTGATCCTTCAGATCCAGTTTTAAACCCAATGTGGAGACAAGGTATGTTTGTCATGCCTTTTATGACGCGTATTGGCGTAACAGACTCTTGGGGAGGCTGGAGTATCACAGGAGAAAGCGTATCTAATCCAGGGTTATGGAGTTTCGAAGGAGTGGCATTGACTCACATAGTCTTGTCAGGGTTATTGTTTTTGGCCGCGATATGGCACTGGATTTATTGGGATTTAGAGCTATTCCGCGATCCGAGAACTGGCGAACCTGCGCTTGATCTACCCAAAATATTTGGTATACACTTGCTACTTGCTAGTGTTGTATGTTTTGGCTTCGGAGCTTTTCATGTAACTGGGCTATTTGGTCCGGGAATCTGGGTTTCAGATGCCTACGGCGTTACAGGTAAAGTTCAACCAGTAGCTCCTGCCTGGGGCCCTGAAGGTTTTAATCCATTTAACCCAGGTGGAGTTGCTTCCCACCATATCGCTGCCGGAACTGTTGGCATCCTCGCTGGTGTATTTCACTTAAGTATCAGACCACCTCAAAGATTATACAGAGCTTTAAGAATGGGCAATATTGAGACTGTACTTTCTAGCAGCATCGCTGCAGTGTTTTTCGCAGCTTTTATCACTTCGGGCACAATGTGGTACGGATCAGCTACAACTCCGATTGAACTGTTCGGACCAACTAGATATCAATGGGATAGTGGTTATTTTCAGCAAGAAATTGAAAGACGTGTTGAGAATGCTGTAGAAGAGGGATTATCTCCTTCAGAGGCATGGTCGCGAATACCAGATAAGTTGGCTTTCTATGACTATATCGGCAATAACCCTGCTAAAGGCGGTTTATTTAGATCTGGTCCAATGGATAAAGGTGACGGTATCGCCGAAGCTTGGTTGGGCCATCCTGTTTTTAAAGACAAAGAAAACCGTGAATTAACAGTTAGAAGAATGCCAGCATTTTTTGAAACTTTTCCGGTAATCTTAGTTGATCAGGATGGAATTATTAGAGCTGATATTCCATTTAGACGTGCTGAGTCAAAATACAGTATTGAGCAGGTGGGAGTAACCGTTAACTTCTATGGTGGTAAATTAAACGGTCAAGCTTTTACAGATGCTCCTAGTGTAAAAAAATATGCGCGTAAAGCCCAATTGGGTGAAGTTTTTGAATTCGACCGAACAACTTTAGAGTCAGACGGTGTGTTCAGAAGTAGTCCTAGGGGTTGGTATACTTTTGGCCATGCAAACTTTGCCTTCCTATTCTTCTTTGGCCACTTATGGCATGGTTCCCGAACTCTATTCAGAGATGTTTTTGCTGGTATTGGGGCAGAAGTTACGGAACAAGTTGAGTTTGGTGCTTTTGCAAAACTAGGCGATAGGAGTACAAAGAAACAAGGAGTTGTTTAACTTAACGTCATATCCATTTAGGAGATTATTTATTTATGGAAGCTTTGTGCGATTTGTTTTTAGGTGAATAAATATCCTAAAGTATGAAAGGGATAAACTCCCTGTAATATAATTAAATGTTCATGTTGGTGACTATTTTATTAAAATAGAAGTCCAACCTTCTTAAGGGGACAAGAATGACGCCGACAGTGCCCGCAATTGCTGAGTTAGTTACAGTGATTGAAGCCGGGGAGTCACAGTGGGAAAAAAGTAATGGTTAAGATATATACTTTAAGTACTGCCTGGTAGTTTACTATGACTAATTTATGTGAAATTTCCTATAAAAACATCTGACTATAGATCATGAAAATCTCAACCGACTCTTTTGTGATTGATTTCGTTAAAATCTGTTTATCTCTAAGGCTGGATAAAATTGACCCCAGGTTTGAAATGGGTGGATTGGAAATAGTCTAAGGTAATCATTATGAACATTTGAAACAAATAAAAACGAATTATTCTCCTTTTGTTAAAAGGTGGAATATTAAACTGATATTTATATGAATAATTCGGATAGGAAGGAGAGTAATTTCTCCGATAAAGTCTTGATTTAATCAAGACCTGGTTTACAGAGTATATTTTATGAGGAAGACTGTATCTTATGTAACTAACTTCATAAAGTTATGTTTAAGATTGGAAAAAACTTCAGAAGAGTTTATTCCAGCTCCAACATCGAATATACAAGGCGCAACAAATTAAAGATTACAAGCTGGTTCACAAATCATAAAAACTCCTCTTTAGATCTAGATTAGCAAAACTTTTAGCTATACTTCAAGTTACTCACCTAAACACTTGTAAAGCAACCTTTAGTGTAGATGAGATTGCTAGACTAAACGAAAAAGAACGTCTACAACTATTTAGAGAAATTCTGGATCTGGATTTAAATAATTATAAAGCTTTCAAGCTACGTAGGGTTTTTATTCCTAAACCAAATGGAGGTAAATCCCTATTTGGCATACCCCACTCTAAAAGATAGAGTAATCCAATGTTTGATTAAATATTTCTTAGAACCTACTTATAAAGCTTATACCTAGGAAGGTGGTAGTTGAGGATTTCGTTCAGGACGCTCTACCTGGGATGTTCAGAAACATATATCATTTAACTTAAGATCTAACTCTTATTGCTATGAGAAAAGAATTTTGGAATTGGGTATTGAAAAGTGTTGCGATCATATAGGCCATCAAAGGCAATAAATTCCTGGTCTGCTTCTCTTCCAGAGAAAATTGTGGAAATATGATCTATAAGATCAGAAAGACTTTGAGAGATGCCAGACTTACTCTTGCCCAAAGATTAAACAAATTCAAAGTGATCTATAGAAGTTGGCGTCATTATCATTAGTATTGTGATCTCTGTAAGATTGACCTTTGGTCTACTAGTGACTGGATGTATAAATATGTCAGTAGGCCCAATAGTAAGTTAACTAGATAGAAAAGAGCTAACGCAAAAATAGAAAGAATAGACTCTGTAAAGAAAACCTTGAACGGGGTTTTAGTTACTCCTCATTCAAATACATTCCTGTCAAAAGAAGTAAGTCTTCCTCTGATAAAAATTAGATCTATTGTAGTAAACGCAAACATTCACAATACTATGATCGAATTGTCAAAATACTAACATTACAACAGTTCAGATGTAATGCTTGTAATCTAAAGTTTGTTATTAATGAAAAGATCGAGGTTCACCGTATTAATGCTAACAATAATGACAATAGATATGAAAATCTTATAGCTCTTCATCGTATATGTCGCCAATATAGTGTGATCCATGGAATCAAACGTCGCAAGTAAAATTTCTAGTAAGCCTGGGAGCTGTCTGAGGTGAAAATTTCACGTACAGTTCTGACTGAAAGAGTATCTCATAAGCATATATTTATATATATGAAGGAAATATTCGATTCTAACAGTATATGTATTTTTATTAACAGGTACATTGAGTACGATTTATTATTCGAATATATTAATGCAGGTTATTTTATGCCACATAGAATATATGTGCAATTTAATAGCAATGAAATCTGTCTCTCAAAATAACAGTTTGAAAACAAATATTATGCTAAATTAGCTTATGACATAGTTCAATGAAATAGTGCTCGCACCAAAACCTGGTAAAATCATATCCTGGTTTCCCTGTGTTAACTCTATTAGTTTTATAACAATTGTGTGCAACAAACTACCTTATGATCAGTAATTACGTAATAGATACTTGGGATAGTCTACCTTGGATAACCTTTAGAAAAAATCTTTTCCAGCTGCAATGTAAAATATACGCTGCCAAGCAAAAAGAAGACGATCAGGCTGTAGTCCAACTGCAAGAGTTGCTAATGACAAGTAAATCGGCGCGTTTCCTGGCAGTTCATGAGACAATTCAGTCACTGGAAAAATATGATACATCACAACATTTAGACTCAAGTTTTTTCCCTCTAGAGTTAAAGTTTCATCTAGTTCTTGCTCTGAAAGATCTTAAGTCTTGGAAGTGCCAGCCAATAATGCAAATTCCATTCGTCAATCAAAATAGTGAAAAGCATCAATTGACTGTATTAGGTATAAGTGATAGTTGCCTGCACCGTCTCATAAAGTATGCCCTTGAGCCCGTTTGTGAGGTATTATTTGCAGCAAACTCATTTGCTTCTCGTCCAGGAAGATGTGCCCATGATATCCAAAAACACCTGTATTTATGTTTACATAAGCAAAGATTGCATACTAACATTCTTTATGTAAACCTCGAACAATGCTTAAACCCAGACTCACAATATGATCTTGTATCCAATACTCTCTTGCCTCCTTCAAGTAAAGCCTTAGTATATCAAGCTTTTGAGCAGGGCCTTAAAATTAGCTACGCAGAAGCTAGAGGTAGTAGTGTGCTTTCTCCTATCTTTGGGAATATATTGATGAATGGCATCGAAAATCTGGGAAATGATGTATTGTGTTATGGCGGCAAGATCGTTTTCATACTAGGACACCGAGAGCATTTACTTAGCTTACTGAATAACTTGAGAATATTTTTGTTAAAACGAGGTTTGAATTTTAAGCTTGCAACAATTCAGATACTAAAAACCTCTGTTGGTTTTGACTTTTTGGATTGGTATTTTCTTGTCAAGCCGAATGGCAAGTTTGCATCCATTCCTAGAAAAGAGAATCTAGTCTGGATGAAAAAAAAAGTGAAGATGATGTTAAGAGATACTAGGCTGACTATATTTCAAAGACTGCAAAAAATCAAAAAATTCTATAGTCGTTGGTGGTGTTACCATCAATATTGTGATCTTGGGAAAATCAAGGTTTCTTTGTGGAGTTTATCAACTAATACATATAAGTATCTGAGGAAAAATACAAATATGGGAAGAGAAGAAACTTTAGGTCACATTAATATTCTTTTCAATGGGTATACTTATCGTCAAAATTCTTTTAGCCATATTCAAGCAAATAATTCTCCTTTTGATATAAACTCGCATCAGTTTAGCTCAAGTTTGAAAAGTATGTCTCACCCTATCAGTGATACTAACACGAAAACCTCTGCAAAAGCATGTCAATGTAGCTCAAGAAAAACTGATTGGTTCCTGTTAGCATATTCAAGGCATTCCCAAAATCATCACTCGTAAATCATTGATCTGTCCGTGCTCTTAGCTAGTTGACGCAGTACAAATTCTTAAAACATAAGACTGCACACGATGTATATCCGTATGTGTAGCCTTGGATTAAAGATGGGGATACAAGACAAGATAAGTTCGTCATCTATTTTACCTGGTAATATTTTTTGCAGTATTCTTCAGAGATCCTCCTAGAATAGCAAAATAATTATAATGCCACTCTACATTGTAGAGTGGCATTATAATTATTTTGCTATTCTAGGAGATTAATTTCAAAATCCAGTCCTTCCGGATAGTTCTTATGGAATACTGTTTTTCACAAGCACAGTATTAGGTCTAAGTCGCACACTTAGCTGAGCTTATTTTAAAAGATAAATTCAATTTTCTTGTAATGGGCAAATTAAATACCTTCTATGTTTGTATACCTCAAAAGCATTTGCAAAAGTTCAACGTTTCTACTAATGAATATTACTTTATCTTGCAGAAATATTTGATACTTATACCGCACCTTCATGTTCTTCAAATGGATCTCTCAACTCTCTGGAGGCAGGACCAAAGGCTGTATAGATCGAATATCCCGTAATGCCTAACAATCAATATTGAAAACTTCTTCCATATCTAATTACTCATTAGCATGTAATGGTACACGAATGAGTAGTTAACCATAATTTCATTAATGATTATGATTCCCCCTGAAGAAATGACCTCACAGCATCTTTCGAATAAAGCGTGAAGAAATATATTTAGTTGGCATCAAAGCCAGCTTATTTAACATAAACAAGTATACTTTGCTGCATAATAAACGAGAATTCTTTCTTACATAAACTAGAAATAAAAATGCTAAGAACTGTTGCAGTTTCCATATCTTACAAAATATTAAAGTTGACTTTTTCTATAATATTATTATGAATAATATTATAGAAAATATAAACCTTATTTTTAACATATCTACTTAAAATTATGGCACTAAGAACAAGACTGGGAGAGATTTTACGGCCTCTAAATTCAGAATATGGAAAAGTAGCTCCGGGGTGGGGTACCACACCCGTAATGGGCGTATTCATGCTGCTATTTTTCTTATTCTTACTGATTATATTGCAGATCTATAATTCTTCATTAATCATTGACAACGTTGATGTTGACTGGACTAGCTTAGGTAGTTAAACTCGCAGTTCACAATAAGTTACAAAGTTTTTTTATGCCTGGAGGGTGATTATGTCCATTCTTATTAGTTATGTTTTATTTTTAGTTGCTTTTTGTAGCATAGGAATAGTCTTTTTCTTTGGATTGAAAACTATACAGCTTATTTAATAACTAGGCAATTTACAATCCCTAATCAATTACAATATGAAACTAAGCGACGTAAGCTTCACATTGTAGTCAGCTATTATTTTTTTTACACCCAATAACAAGACCAATTGGAGAAAACATGTTTACACTAAAAATTTTTGTCTACACGACCGTTATATTTTTCATATCGCTATTTGTGTTTGGTTTCTTATCAAACGACCCATCAAGAAATCCTAATCGTAAAGATTTAGAATAATCAATAAGACAACATTAACGCTTATAAGTTGCTTTTATAATTTTTAATTAGACAGAGCTTGTACGATTCGTTTTAAGGTCAAAAACAAAGGTGATAAAGACATCTTGGTCTAAGTAACCCAAGATCTTACTTTGACATAATTAAAGATTCATGTTGGTACGAATCCTCAGTTCTAACTCTCGAAAAAATCGAGTGATGCCGATATTGCTTGCAAGCTCTACCGCTCACAGTGTACTGTTAACAGTACACTGTAAAAAAGCTGAAGTGGTGCAGTTAGTAAGATACAAGAATATTACTTGATAGGTTATTATAAATATTTAAAAATACCGTAAGAAATGCCTTGACACATCATCTCAGTTCAGAAACAAAGACGTTGACCATGAGTGAATACGTTACTTGTTAATACTTAAGTTCGTGAAAAATATCCCAAAGTAGTTAACAGACGGATTTGTTATATCCCAATATAACAAATGAATTTTTGAAACGAATAGAAGTGGTTTAATTCTTTTCTATTAACCATGTTAGAATTAATTCGATCGGAAAAGAGAGCAATCTCTCTGCAATAATAATTGATTTTAGATCAACTATCCTGGTCCAAAAGTTGTGTTGTAAACATTGCAAATCCCTATTGGAAAAAATGCCTCGCTTTTTTCTTATTCTTGCAGGGTATATTTATATTACCGATTTTATTGGACGTATGTCACATCAAAATTAAAAATATTTATCCAATGACTATTACTAACTTGAGTGATTACAAGTTTGGTATGCCATCCACTAGAATTTAGCCAGAAGATTCTACGTGGCTTGCGGCATTAAGTAGCCTTTTCTTTATTCATAGCGGCTTACGCTTCAAAATGTTAGAGGTTTGTTATCAAGCTTGTGACATGAAGCTTACAGAAATTAACTGAGTTTAACCCTAACCTTAGGCTTATGCCTAGTGCAATGCGAAAAAAAACAAAAGCTAAGTCTCTCAGTTTCATATCGTATGAAGCTTTTAATTCTTGCAAGATCTACGGACATCGCTGTATAATCATTTTTGACAATAAATTATCAAAGAGTCGCAGCTTTTTTTTCAACATGTGTATCGTTGCAGCACGAAATGATTACGTTCCTAAGGCTAGATACAGATTCAATTTTACAGGTTTATGCTTTGAAGTAATCAAAGAAAAGAAACGGTTGATTTGTTACAGCTGATTTGTAACAATCTATCAAGATTATAGCGAACTAATACAGTGACTCAAGAAGAGATTGTTACCTTGATAGCAAAAGTTTGTACTGGCAAACATCCGAAAACTGCAAGAAGCCAGGCACACCAGGCACATGAAACAGGCATTATTGGATGCGTCAATCCACTGTTATTATGGATTTGTGTATCTTTGTCTAGCTATGATTTTGTCACCAACAAGTCATAAAAACTATTATTGTAGTAATCCGCATGTCAATAACATCATGGTTAAATTATTGATAATCTAATAAGTTAAAAAAAACGCCAATACATTTTATGTTGTCAGCTTGTAGAATGCAATCGTCTAGTAGACTTTAGAGCTATACGAGGTGAAAGTTTCACGTGCAGTTCTGGTTGAGGGGGTCGCAGATCAATCGAATTATGCCCTAGTTATGATTCGACGAATTGAAGACTCGACTCTGACATATTTATAGTTGTAGTTGCAGTATAGGCTTTATTCTGTGATCTAACACCATGTAATATTAATAAATCTTACAATATTATGCCAAGATCTCAAAAAAATGATAATTTCATCGACAAAACTTTTACTGTTTTAGCTGACATAGTACTTAAAGTATTACCTGCAAGTAAATTAGAAAAAAAAGCATTTTCATATTATCGTGATGGTATGTCTGCACAATCTGAAGGGGAGGTATGATTTGTTTTTTATCCCGACATAGCGGTTAAATTTATCTTGATAGTAGAAGCTTAATGATTTATCTCGATTTTACATACTTGAGACTAATTTTGTCAAAAAATGCCTGTGACGATTTCCAGCTGATTATTTCACGGCCGTATCATTAGTGACACAACAACTTTAGGTACATAATGACACATTTTGTGACTCTGATTCAAATTCATTAAATTCTAGAAGTACATTTTGTGGCCTGGAAATACAACAATCTTGGATTGCTCTACTAATAAACATCCAACAATGTATTGCCATAAACTTTCTTGTCTTTTATTACATATGTCCCAGATTTTACGGTCAAGAAAATAAACACAATGGATATATCAAATAGTCATTAAGTCACATTCAGGGCAAATAAAGGCTTAACGCTCACTTTCCCATTACTAAGTTAAACGGTGACCGAGACTTGCTAATGCGAAACGAAGTACTTCACAACCAGGAAAGTGAGCCATATAGCCATAAAGTTTCTATCCTTTCATTTTAGAAACGAGATTCAAGCGTATAAGTTTAATTATTCAAGAGTCCAGATTTCTCAGTAATCATTGTAACGCATGCTGGATACTATCTATTTGCTTCTTCATACTAAATGTATCTATAATGCCCCCTTATTATCCCGAATCAAGCCAAACAATTACGTTTACAGTAATTTTAAAGCTTTATGTAAGCTATTCAGAGGGGCAGTTATCGCGTTATGTGTTAATAATAAAAATTATTAAGCAGGTATATAATGTAAAGTCATAGATGACATGATGATTGCTCTGTATCTATAGTGCTATGAGTTATAGTTTAGCGTTGGACTTATGCGTGAAGTGAATCTAGGAGCTATGTGAGCCTGCAGGTTCATATATAGTTTCAAATTAGAGATAAATCCTACGGCTCATGTATATGAAGTTGATTTATTGACTACGATTAAGATCATTGACGAAAAAATATTGAAACTGTACAGTCTAATGAGTACTAATGGTACCCACGTAACTAGCATACTTGACTGAGCATTTTGTTAAACATCTTTAAATATCAAAAGTAACCAGCACTTATTAAATTTAACTGCAACCGCTACATTGTATACTACGATGATGAGCACATAATCACAAAACAATTCAATTAATTGCTCCATATCTTAATGATGTCATATGATTCAAGAACTATTGAGATTCCACAACGGGTAATATTAATAAGAAACTGGGATTCTCATTATATAAACGATATAAGTCTAAGATTGTAATTTCATAATGCCCACTGATGACTATTCTCGTCTTCCCGGGCATAAGGTAATTGACGGCTATCATCATCCGAAGAGATTGTAATTTATTTAGCATTGCTTGAATTATGTCCGTTGCTAAATTCTGTTTTATACTCTTACAGTGGTTGAACTACTATGTAAGAAGCAAGTAGGCTTAATTGAAATAAAAAGCTATGCGAACTAATTTTTCCTGCATAGTTTTTTCAGAAAAGGCTGTATATTCGCTAATATGCCAAATTCAAGAGTAAGGTTTAATACATCTTTAATGTAACTAAGTAAAACTATCATTCAAGGTAGCTAACATTCGCCAACATTGCTGTTTTGCACTATATTATCATAGATCCGTCTCGACATACTAGCGCCAACATTTGTCTATATTTAAAATTGCACAAGGCATTTTTTTCTACTTAGTTTTTGTACGATTCGTTTTAAGTTCAACTAAAGGAGGTTGTACATTCTTTGCAACTTTTCAACAGTCCCATAGCGCCCAGGCCAGTGCTAAAGTATGCGCGTAAGTTCATGTTCATAAGAACCATGTAAGTTATGACGCAGCCCGCGTCATGCCACAATTGCCACAGCGATCTCATAGTCTGACTTCTCATTGATACTATGAGCACTACCTATGGAGAGGGGCTGATTTTTTGATACTATTCATTACTTTACTGTTTATGCTATTTAGTAGTATATATCTTATGTTTATTATTGGTTTACCCTAGATGTATAGATTTACACGGGAAATAACAGGCCTGGCCTAGGTATAATTCATCATGACTTATTTGGAAAATTAACCAAATATACCGAGTGACTATATTACGCATGTATAATATTTTTAAATAAAATAAGATGACTTGTTGAAACGAAATGTAGCGAATTGATTTCTTGCGCAAAGCAAATACTTTCACATACGGATTGATTCTTGAAATCAAGAAATTTAGGTCACAGCATATGGTTGATTATATCGTTTTACTCAGTGCACTTTGTTTTAACAAGTTACATCTGTATCCAAGATTTAAATCTTTTTCTACCAAGAAAAAATTGGAACAATAATTCTTATTATCATATTGAGACACGATTCGTACTCTGAATTTGCTGATTACAGCTCCAGTAGAATTACAAGTTATATGATCTAAGACTAGTAACTTCTTTAACATTATTCCTTGTGCCAATGTTGGCTGCACTCACCTCGAAATGCTGCGTAAGCCTTCTATTTTGTATAACGTAAGCATCCAGTAGGCCTAAGAGCCCTATGAAATACAATTCTCACGCATGGCTCTGCCAGAGAGAGCGCATTGTTCGGCAGAGTTCATCTGTGACTTTCGTATAATGCAAGACTCTACTCTATTAAATATCGCATGAGTCGATAAAAAAACAAAAATTTTTAGTCTTATCAAGTTAAGAACTAATATGAAAAGTTTTTTTTTATATTATCTATATTACTATTATTCAATTTTGACACAATCATAAGAATAATTCATGCCTTTTTTAACTAACATGGTCAAAAGTACCACTAGATGCAAGCTAACATTTTGCGAAACGATAAGACTTTAAGTTTTATAGAACAAAGATTCTTTATACGATTTTAATTGAAAGCTCATGGTTACTGAAAAATATATACCCGTAATCCATTTCTATTCATGAATATGCTGAAGCTTTAGAAAATTACTATGAAGCTTTAAAACTAGAAGAAGATCCATATGACCGTAGCTATATCCTTTACAATATTGGTTTGATATATGCAAGTAACGGAGAATATATGTACGATTCGCAAACTCTTTTATCTATTCTACTTTTGATAGGTATCGCAGCTCTTGTTATTGCCAAGCCACCATATAAATACGTATGACATGATTACCATTGCTTGCTTCCTGGTTCACGCAAATGTGCTGATATTTCATTTCATAATAACTTTCGGTATTGCTGTGAGGTTGCAATCATGCTGTATCTGACAGAAGAACCCTGAACAAGAAGGGATTGATTGAAAAAAAGTTAACTCATAAGTATATGACGAAAAAGGATCGATTGGTGCCTTAGCTTGTGTTTACAAGGTAGCAATATTTGCCAATAAATTCTTGGAAGGGACCACTATGATAATTCCAAGATCATTATAGATGCCAACGGTTTTATAAAAGAGTAAGCTGTACCAAGTAATATATTGATGTACATCTTGCAGTAGATGATAGGATATAACATGTATCAATCTGTGTGTAAAGCTCTCGAGTATTACCACCAAGCTCTGGATCTCAATTCACAGCTACCGCAGGCTCTAAATAATATTGCAGTAATATATCATTACCAAGCGTTGAGGGCTTTAGATTCCCAGAATTCAGATTTAGCAAATTCCATGTTTGACCGAGCTGGAGATTATTGGAAGCAGGCGATCAGGCTAGCACCAAATAATTATATTGAAGCACAGAATTGGCTTAAAACAACAGGTAGACTAGCAGAAGTCAACGATCTGTAGATTATAAAGCTTGATTATCATTATTTTTATTTTATTTACTTCGAATCTTACTTTTTTCACATTATGACAGCTTCACTTTCTAGCTTCTTTAATAGCTTAATTTTGTAAGAACTATTTTAAAATAACTGTGGGGTGTATGCAATAACACAGCAAACATGGCGAAATGGGTAGATATAGCCCCCGATATATATATGTCTGGGATGTTAAGCAGTGTTTTTCTTCGTGCTTTATTATTATGCTCTTCAGTCCACTTGTGCTATGTATTATCATTACTACCCACATTATTAGTACTTTGGAATAAATAGTGACAATTATATGTGCTTATCTTATGCCTTAAGATTAATTTAGGCCTATAATCCAATACTTCTTGTCAGTAGTAGTTAAGCAATTTGAATCTAAAGGTGACTAGCATAGTTATGAAAAAACAAAAAAGATTGACATATAGATTCGGCACTTTTTGTTGAAGTTTCACTTCCGAAATTATTCTATTGTCTGCGCGCATATCTGTATTATAATTAGAGCCGATAATGATATTTTAACTAGATGAGTCAAAGGCTAGCTGATTATTTACGATGTAGGATCAGGGTCACATCATGATTTTATTTTTACAATGTGACTGTTCAGAATTGCTACTAAATATACTGATAACCTACCGATTCGTAATCATGACAATAAAAAGCTATATAAAATACAATTTTTACTTATAGTTATTGGTGAGCGGTTTTTTAAATGCCGACTTCAAATAGGTGCCTTGATCGTTGTTCTACCTATCTCTGGTGCCTTATTATTCGTAAGTCAAAAAGACCAAGTTTCACGTTTTTAGCTGTAAGAATGGGTGCGTTACAAGACTTACCTAATCTTACTACAATGCTTCTGTTATTGACTCACAATTGTGAGCCAATCAGTGTTATCTATTCACATTAATTGGTTTGTCAAAGTGGTTTATAGTGGGATTTACCTTAACCTGCAATGCATCTACTTAATTCGATTAAATTGACGCAATATATCTTTAATTTAGCTCATTAAATTATGTCACACTTAACAAAAATCAGCACGGCAATACGCGATGGTATGATTTGTCTATTCTCTTCAACACATCGTTTGGAATAAATTATTTATTAAGTATTAATAAGATACCAACTACAATATACTGTGGTTATCACTTATTTAACGTTTGCAAACGACACGTAGAGTCGGCAAATTAACTAAACACGCTATAGGCACTGCAAAAAACGAGCGTATATCTAGGTGCGAAAAAGTTTGCTTTATTGGCTGGGAGGAAAGATCCAGCAAGTCTATAATTTCAACAAGAATGAAAAATCTTCTCGCCTTAAGGAACTTTTCTCCGCGATAAAAATAGAATGCATCTCGCGATTAGTTGGTGAGCTATATGAACTTCGATGTTCGTTTATATTTCACACAGGAAAAGCTGCGTGCACCAAGATAATATAGGCTTTATTCTACGAAAATATATTGATCAAGACTTTGGGGGAGTTTGGCTTTCAATGGGAAAAGCTCGAACCGTTGTCAGCTATAGATAAGCCATCCTATGTCATTCAAGAAAGCAACAATGCAGGCTTCACCTTTGTCTGGAACGGAGTTGAATATGACATAACTGCTGATATACAACTGTGGAATAAACCCTATTCTTTTGAAGTTTTTCTTAATCAATTTAACCAAAAATATGCTTACAATTCAGTTCTTGCGAAAAGTAGCTTAGCTGGCTTTAATATAACTAATGAAGTTTTAAATAGGGAAGGCGCCTTAGTACGATTCGAATATTAGAGTGAAAAACTATTTGTGTAACTAGCAAAGTTAACACAAGTCATAGGACCAAAACTCTAAAAAATAAAAAAATCTAATTACGAATAGAATCAGAGAATTACAGCGGCCAGTTTGCCAAGCCATGCTTCAATTTTTCTGTCGGATACAGTCAACTACTGTTAACTTTATTAAAATATTGTATATGCAAAAGCGTAAGTCTATTGACTCAGGTAACAAGTACTCTTGAGTTTTGTGTCCGTGCGCCTATGGCCTTGTTATCGAAATCCCTAAAGTGCCTTGCAGCGCCCATTACTTAATAGTTCTTGTAGCCGTAAGTAAGCCCATAGGTTGCGTATATTGGCACTGTCTATAATCACAAAACACTTGATTCTTATAGCTTAACTAAACTAAATCAACTGTTTGTTTCTAAAATAAGATAAAAAGCTCGATGGAGTAAAGACTCCGTATTTAGTTTGTATCGGGGTTATGATACTAGTCGGCTTACCGTTCATTTCAACCTATAACCAATTAACTCTGCGGCGTTATCAATAAAAAAAAGGGCACAAATTTATAAAATATAAATTTGTGCCCTTTTTTTTATTGATTGGCTAATTATAACGTGCCAGTACATATACGGTTCCTAGAGCTACCAGGACAGACCCGTTTAATATATTAACCCGTGAAGATATACCCGACTTAATTCTTTGACTTACCTGGCTTATGGTTAAGCTAAAAAATAATGCAGGTAAAATATATCCTACTGTATATATCGCAATAAAAATTATTCCTGTCGTTATTTTTTTTGTATTAATAATCCACAAGATTAATGTTACTAAGGTCGAAGTACTACAAGAATTGAGCAGCAATCCACACATAACTCCATTAATGTAAGGCCCAAGCTTCAACCTCTGTTCTTTAAGACCAACGGGATTAGTATTAAATCTATTTAAGTTAATTCTTAGCACTCCTAAAGATATTAATCCCATTATTATTATTATGAATCCGGAAATGCCAGAAAGACATTCCAAGAACAATTGATTTGATTTTCCTAATATTGCCGTAAAAATACTAAGTGAAGCTATGCTGGAAACAGCGCCAGTGCTAAAAATAGCCGCGGAATAGTAATCAGTGTCCCTACCGGTCTCATTCTTTAAGTAACCAACATATATAGGCACAATCGAAAGAATACACGGATTAAATCCACAAATAATCCCCGCTAATAACATGAATGCAATACTTATCGCACTTATATCAGTCATATAGTGAAAGTTCAAGGTGTCAATTGTGTACTTCGCTAAAAATAAATTCATATTGTAATCATTTATAATTCAATGGTGAGTACTGAACTCCTCAGGTAGGACTTGAACCTACGACCAATCGGTTAACAGCCGATTGCTCTACCACTGAGCTACTAAGGATAACGTCTTTCATTCATTATATCTACAAAGTCGATCTTTTGCAAGCATGACGTAACCTAGTTCAAAGATTCCAAGTGAATATTCTGGAAAATCACCATAAGGTTTTGTAAAAATAAGATGGCTAAGATGGGAGATAAGTCCATTCCAAATATATAGGGAACAATTCCGCGAAACAGTTTCAGATATGGGTCTGTCAATCTATATAGTGTATAATATGGTTCATTGTAAGTATTTAAATTTGGTAACCATCCCAATGATAATCTAATTAATATTAACACTACATATAGCTCTGTAAAACGTGCTACAGATATGAAAACCAAGTTCAAAGTTGATATTAATACTGACATATTTTGTTTATACTATTGCTTAATTTCTATTCTATGTACATTATACACTAAAAAAGATCATTTTTTATCGCTAATTTAATACGATACAAATCAAGAAATGTAAAATTTATTCTTTCGCTGCTTTTTTTATCAAGAGGTTTGTACTATCATAATTCAATAGAATAATTATCTTTACATTTAATAATAAAATCTTATGGTAAGATCAGTTTCCCAGCAAAAGGCTACTCAAGATGAACTGCAGGTTAAATCATCCATTAAAGAGACTTTACTAACTCCCCGTTTCTACACAACAGATTTTGATGAAATCGCGCAGATGGATATCTCTCATAACTATGAAGAATTCATTGCTATACTGGAAGAATTTCGAATTGATTATAATAAGCAACATTTTATAAGAGATGAAGAGTTCACAAAATCTTGGGATGAGCTCGATGAGGCTACAAGGTCATTATTTATAGAATTTTTAGAAAGATCTTGTACTGCCGAATTTTCCGGCTTTCTTCTGTATAAAGAACTATCTAGACGCCTAGTTGACATTAATCCTGTACTTGCCGAGTGCTTTTTACTGATGTCTAGAGATGAAGCAAGACACGCAGGCTTCTTAAATAAAGCCATGAGTGACTTTAATCTATCTTTAGATCTAGGCTTCTTAACCAAAAATAGGAAATATACGTTTTTTGCACCTAAGTTTATTTTTTATGCGACATACTTGTCAGAAAAAATTGGCTACTGGAGATATATCACAATATATCGCCACTTAGAAAAGCATCCCGAGTATAGAATTTACCCTATATTCCGATTTTTTGAAAATTGGTGTCAAGATGAAAACAGGCACGGAGATTTTTTTGCAGCTCTACTAAAATCTCAACCAAGCTTCTTAAATACTATAAAAGCTAAATTGTGGTGCAGATTCTTTTTGCTAAGCGTATTCGCTACTATGTATCTTAACGACTTTCAGCGCACTGATTTTTACACAGCTATAGGCTTAGACCCCCGTCAGTTTGATATCCAAGTTATTCGTAAAACTAACGAAAGTGCCGCAAGAGTATTTCCAGTTGCATTAGATGTCGATAATCCTCAGTTTTTTGCACTACTAGATCAATGTTCTTGCCTTAACCAGCATCTTTTAAACATCGAATCTAGTTCCCAGTCAAACATAGTAAAAAGCTTCGCAAAAATTCCGGCTATGGCTCAATTGGCCACGTGTTTATTGAAACTTTATTTTATCAAACCAATCGATACCCAACAGATGTGGAACTCAATCAGGTAATAAAAAAATGATCATTATTATTGATAAGTAAAAAAAACTATTGAATGATAATGATCACTTTATTCTTTAATTTTAATTTTGTCTAGCCATACTCCCGGTGATTCAATAAAGGATAGGCATTCTACGAGATCCCAGTCTATGTTTATATCATTACTATGCAGATATAAGTTAATATTCAGAATGGGCTCTACAGGATGAAATGTTAGTGGCTTCACTCGCTTAGAATGCTGCTTGTGATTTTTTTCAATGATGTGGTACTAAGTTGATAAGTCTTTGTTATTATTCACTCTTTTGTTTTGTTTACTACTCAAAACATCTGTAACAACTTAAAAATAAAGCTTGCCTTATTTAAGCTGATCTTTTCTTTTCCTAGTTGCTGTATTTGTCCTATCCATACTTTCTTAAATTCAAAATTTCTTTGACTCTCCTACGTTTCAACAATGAAGAAAGCTCAAAGCATAACTCACAAAGCTGTATGTAATAATCTCCTTATTCTACAGTTTAATGTCTACATTCAGGGTATCCATAAGTTTTTAATTATCCACACGAGCATAGATTATTTTCAACTTTACTAGCATTAGTATCACTCTTCTGACGCAATTTTATTTTTCTTATGTAACAAATAATCACATACATATACTACACGAATTAATATACAGACAATTAATGCACACGCACATTGGGCTTTTTCAGATTTCAATAACTTTTCAAGATACAGTATCCTTACATTATAATATATAATGGTGTTATTATCACTTTTATCCGCATTGCCATAAATAAGAAAACAAGTATGAACAATCAAAGCATAGTCCGATCTCCTCGGGGAACAAAAGATATCTTGCCTGATGACTCTGTCTATTGGAAATATATAGAAATAATCGCTCGCAATACTCTAAGCACATACTCGTACCGTGAAATCCGGACTCCATTATTTGAGGAAACAACCTTGTTTAAGCGAGGTATTGGAGAAGGTACAGACATTGTTAACAAAGAAATGTATACATTTCTTGACCAGGCACAGAGAGAGCTAACATTGCGACCAGAGGGTACAGCTGGTGTAGTCCGAGCATTCATTGAAAAACAAATGTTTCAAGCAAAAGCAATTAATAGACTATGGTATCAAGGACCAATGTTTCGCTATGAAAGACCCCAAAGCGGTCGCCAACGCCAGTTCCACCAGCTTGGAGTTGAGTTACTGGGGTCGGACAATTCACTCGCAGATGCTGAAGTCATCTCAGTGGCACTAGACATTCTTAAAAGCTTAAACGTAGAAGATGTGACTCTAGAAATTAATTCAATAGGAGATTTTCATGAACGGCAACACTATCTTACAGCTTTGAAAGAATTTCTAAATGAATATAAACAAGACTTGGACCCTGACTCTCTATCAAAACTAGAGATTAATCCATTAAGAATATTAGACACTAAAAACACAAAAACCAAGGAAATTTTGCTAGGTGCCCCGATTCTAAAAACATATCTTAATAGCTATTCACAACAGCACTTTGAATCATTATTATGTTACTTAACTGAGATTGGTATTGATTATAAAGTGAACAATAGATTAGTAAGGGGTTTAGATTATTATACTTACACCGCTTTTGAAATTAAAGCAAAACATCTGGGAGCACAAGATACAATTTGTGGGGGAGGCCGATATAATCATCTTGTAAAGCAGCTCCAAGGGCCAAATACTCCCGCCGTTGGCTGGGGTATGGGCTTAGAAAGGTTGATACTTCTACTGAACCAGCCGTTGCTAGAAAAAAGTACTGACGTTGATTTTTATATCGCCAACGTCGATAATGAAACTTCTTTCTTGGCATTAAAAACTGCCCAGGGATTAAGGCAGCTTGGATTCACCACTGAATTAGATATAACTTATGCTCGTCTCCAGAAGCAGTTAAAAAGAGCAACGAAAATCAATGCGAGAGGAGTCATTATACTGGGACTGAAAGAATTGCAAAATAATTTTGGTACAATTAAATGGCTGAAGTCCGGAAATCAATCAGAATTTCCACTGAGTAATCTATCAGTTATAAAAAAACTTTACTTACAAGCCTCCATTTAATCTGTATTACAATGAAGAAAATGACTGGGGTGGAAGGATTCGAACCTGCGAATGGCGGAGTCAAAGTCCGCTGCCTTACCACTTGGCTACACCCCACGATTGTGACTCTTACCATAATAGCAAAGTCGATATTATTGTCAAGTTTAACAAGTGCGAATGTCTAACCTATAGAGACTTCTGGAAAAACTATTTGCATATTGTTGAATTAGGTAACTAATGCAGGTTGGTCTTTTGGCTTTATCGTTTTAATTGAAAACTGCAGTTGTTATGCCGTTCGCACAACTGTTTCGTGTCGAAAATAGTTTGAAGATCTTATATTTATTACAGCTAATGTGTATTCGTTGCCTTTAATAACGCACTCAGTGTCTTGACTTAAATGCGTATTCTTCGATTATCAGAGTTAATTTGAATAAAATTGTTAATTTATGTATAAATTACTCTCTAGGGGTAAAGGTTTCGTAATAACGCCGCACCAAAATTCCCTAGGGTATTGCCCAGTTTTCTACAAGAGTGCAGAACGCAACAACTCTCTGTACAATCCCATTCGTCTGTATCTCTTAACCCAAAGTTATTAACTAAAAAAAAAGACTTCGTTATGTAACTTACTACGGTCTCATGAATTCTAAGAACTGGACGAATCGTTATACTACAGGCTATAATTAATAATGATGGCGGGTGTGGCCAAGTGGTTACGGCAATGGGTTGTGGTTCCATCATTCGCGGGTTCGATTCCCGTCATTCGCCCTTTTAAACTTAATTCACACTAATGCATTGTTGTATATTACTGACTTTTGATTTTTATTTTACTGCTTAGAACAAGCCTTAGTCTTTTTTTGTGCGCAATTATTTGAATAATTTTGAGAATCCTTAGGAATCAGATTGTATTTTATAGTATTTATGTGACCTGCAGCTCTCATGATGTAATTCGCAGATTGTAAAATATATACCGTGACGCCTTTGCTCCGAAAGAATAACCATGGTAAGTCAAGTATAGTGCCAAATTAGCATATGAATATCTTATATTAACTAGCACAGAATTGACTAATATATTAGATAAGTTTTATGTCGAACTTCAGGCTATATTTGATGGTCTTCACAACCCCTAGCTTTATTATTTATTTTTTTGAACCAGCTGGGGTATATGATTCTTGTCTATGCGACAGTCTTTTTTTTGCTTTGTCGTTAGAATCTATTTGTACCATTTATTCCCCTCCCTTTTTTTTGTTTTTATGCTGAATGTATTTTTTAATAACGTATCATTGCATTGCGCATTAGCATGAAAGTAACCTGACTTTTTACACTAGTTCAATGATCGTTGGCATATACTTTTGCTGCCAATTATGCCATTTTTCGTATTGAAATTTAAGCACAATACTAATTAATAGTAGGGCTAAATTAATACTTACTGGTGGCTACCTAGTAAACACAGTCACAGTCCGTTCTTACACAGCATACGGCTAATCGGGTCAACTAAAGTTGTATATTCATAATCCCTGTGTTAAATTCTGAGCCGATTTTGCTACTAACTCCCCAGTTTGAAAGAGTCCACAAAAAAACCATACAATACACCGATCTTTGCATTGTTGACCAGACCCAAAAGACTAACAAGATTTTTTGGCATAATCACATAACTAGACAAACTATAAATAATCTTACTGATTATTTCTATAAGAGCAGTTAGCATCCCTGAAACTACTATAGCCCAGTCACCTGTTTGCCCTGGTAGTGTGGCTAAAGCATTTGCAAGAAAAAAGCCTATTAATAAGCTAATCATATTGATTGAGAAACTACTCGCAAAGTTTATTTTCCTTCCTTTAATACTCTCCATGACACCATCATAAATATACGCTAAGCTTGTTTTCTCCATAAAATTTACTGACTAGTTTGACTTTGAAAAAATGAAATATGCTATATTATATATTATCATCAACATTATATACCAAAACAGCTGAAAGGTTAAGTTTTTTACACAAATTACAAATTATAGACTCAATTATGTATGTCACAAGATACTTCTAAAACTATCACACATAAAACAAGCTTAGATGAGTTGGTAAACTCGCCGTATAAATATGGCTTCACAACCAATGTCCATTCAGAAAAATTTCCAAAAGGTGTCACGGAAGAAATTGTGCGTTTAATATCATACAAAAAACAAGAGCCTAGTTTTATGTTAGATTTTAGACTAAAGGCTTTTAGAGTATGGCAAGGTTTAAAAGAACCCAGCTGGGCATCTATTAACTATCCTATTATTGATTATAATAAAATCTTATGCTATGCAGCTCCTAAAATTAAACCAACTCTTGACAGCCTTGATGAAGTAGATCCAGAAATACTTGCAACTTTTAACAAGCTTGGTATTCCCTTGAATGAACAAAAGCGTTTATCCAATGTTGCTGTTGATGCAGTATTTGACAGTGTTTCCATTGCTACTACATTTAAAGAAGATCTTGCAAAAGTTGGAGTTATCTTTTGTTCTATTTCAGAAGCTGTCAAGCTATATCCAGATCTAATAAAAAAATACCTAGGTTCTGTTGTTCCAGTTGGCGATAATTATTTTGCGGCATTAAACTCAGCGGTATTTTCTGACGGATCATTCTGCTATATACCTAAAAATACCAAGTGCCCTCTTGAATTATCTACTTATTTTAGAATTAATAATCAAGAGTCTGGACAGTTTGAAAGAACTCTAATCATTGCAGAGGAAAATAGCTCAGTCAGTTATTTAGAAGGGTGCACAGCTCCCCAGTACGATAGCAATCAGCTTCATGCTGCTGTCGTTGAACTTGTAGCATTGAACGAATCAAGTATTAAATATTCTACAGTGCAAAACTGGTATTCAGGAGATTCCAATGGTATAGGAGGTATTTTTAATTTTGTTACTAAACGAGGACTCTGTCTCGGCGCGAACTCAAAGATATCTTGGACACAAGTTGAAACAGGTTCTGCGATCACTTGGAAGTACCCTAGCTGCATTTTAGTAGGTGATAATTCATTGGGGGAATTTTACTCCGTCGCATTAACTAACAATTTTCAACAAGCTGACACTGGAACAAAGATGATTCATGTTGGGTCGAATACAAGAAGCCGAATCATATCAAAGGGGATATCTGTTGGTTCATCTTGTAATATTTACCGTGGTTTAGTTCGGGTTTCTAATAAGGCATTTAGGTCACGTAACTACTCTCAGTGTGACTCATTGCTTATCGGTAGGAAATCCAGCGCAAAAACTTTTCCTTATCTTCAAGTACAAAACTCAACCGCCAAGGTAGAACATGAAGCCTCAACATCAAAAATCGGAGAAGAGCAAATTTTTTATTTTTTACAAAGAGGCATTGCGATTGAGCAAGCCATTTCTTTGATGATCAGTGGCTTTTGCAAGGAAGTTTTTAATGAGTTGCCGATGGAATTTGCCGTTGAAGCTGATAAACTATTGAATCTGAAATTAGAAGGAACTGTTGGATGACCAATACTCAAGACAAAAAAAATCTTTTATTAATTAATAACCTTTGTGCTGAAATAGACAACTCGGCAATCCTGAAAGGAGTAAATTTGAATGTTAACGCAGGTGAAATTCATGCAATAATGGGGCCTAACGGATCGGGCATTAAGTAGCGTTTTCTTGCTTGCATAACTAATAAAATGACGTAAGATTTTCTTGTTTGGTTGCATTTATACATTTGCAGAGTCTATTACCACTACCTGGGTATCATATAATACACATATTCCTGAAGAACTAGTGCCAATCAACAAAATGAGTAATAAGTAAAAAGTGCCCCTAATTAATTTAAAGCTTAATAACTTCTGGCAAGTAAGTACCACAGCTGAATTTTCAACTCTTTCTAGAAAAATAAGGTGTTGTCACTAGGATAACAGTTAGTATTCGAACCAATCCTTAGTAGTTTGGCTGTTAAACATTGGGCATGCCATGTCTAATTTGGCTAAAGAATATTTTCAATACAAACCAATAGCTGTTGACAAAAAAATGTAACGATAGTTCTTAACAGGTGATCTTCAATTACGCTTGGATATCAACCCGTGCTTACACATAGCACATAAATTTAATCTTAATCGAATGATTAATCCTTGTGCAACGTACACTACCTATATAATTTGTTACCAGCTATGGTAAGCTCGATAACAAAAACATGCTTAATAAGCAATAGTTCCTAGCATTGTACTGCACAATTTTGTAAGAATAGAACTATCTGATTCACAGGTTCATAAGTGAATAATCTTAACATTCATCAAAAATGATGACATTTAGCAAGAGGCCTTAATTATTAAATATACTATTATTTACTAATGAGATTCATACGATTAATCGATAAGCTTGTTATAATGAAAATTATGTTACTAGTTAATCAAGGGGCTCTATGAGCCACCTACTAAATAATTATATGCAGCATCGTACTGCGATTACTTAAAGTATTCTACAGTTTAAGAGTACGCTTTCTAAAATCATTGCCGGCCATCCCAGTTATAGAGTAACAGCTGGTGAAATTTTTTTTGAAGGTGTTAATATTATAGATAAAGAACCTGAAGAGAGAGCACAGTTGGGAATTTTTTTAGCTTTCCAATATCCTGTGGAGATTCCTGGTGTTAGCAATGCAGATTTCCTACGCCTGTCATGTAATGCAATCAGAAACAAGCAAGGTCTTGAAGCATTAGACCCTCTCAGTTTCTTTTCTTTTATGACTGAGAAATTAAAAACTGTCGATATGGATCCTAGCTTTTTAAATCGCAATGTCAACGAAGGTTTTTCAGGTGGAGAAAAAAAAAGAAACGAGATTCTTCAGATGGCTACTTTAGAGCCTAAACTTTCTTTGCTAGATGAGACTGATTCAGGCTTAGACATTGATGCTTTAAAAGTTGTTGCTAATGGTATTAATTCATTAATGAACCAAGATTCTGCAATTGTACTGATCACCCATTACCAGCGTTTGCTGGACTATATAAAACCAGACTTTATACATGTAATGCGTAAGTATGTTTTGTCCCTTGCACTATTCATTATTTTTGCATTATCTTATGCTTAATGAACATAAATAGGCACAGTAAATATTCAATGGGCATATCTTTCTTGGCCACATAATATTCATCCATAATATGTCCTAAATATCAATGCCTTTACAACCACTGAGTAAAACAAAAAAACTATAGATTATGTTGCAGTTTGCTACAGAATATACCTTGATACCATTTCAATTCTATCTAGTATATATATGTTCATTTAGCTATACACGGTTAACACTGTATGCTTAGTTAAGAATGGAAGTCTTATATTTCTTTAATTAATTCTATCTAGGTTGGAAAGATTATAAAAACAGGCGGTAGTTCTTTAGCCAAAGAATTAGAAGCGTACGGTTATGAATCAATTATCGAATAAAAAAAAACTGTGCAAACACTCGATGAGTGTTTTTGCACAGTTTTTTTTTATATATTTTATTCTATGAAGTACCCGAAGTTATTTTTTAAAACTAGGCTTGATATCCTCGATAGCTTTTTTTAATAGCTCTTCTGCTTCAGGACTTAATTTTTTTGTTGATTTTATACTTTCACTAAATTCTGGCTTAGTATTTTTTAAGTTTTCCTTCAAGCTTTCAATAAACTCTTTTATATCTGCAACCGCAATATCGTCTAGGTAGCCATTGATCCCTGTGTAAATAATAGCCGTCTGTTCATCTACACCCAAGGGAGAATTTTGGTTTTGTTTTAAAATCTCTCTTAGTCTTTGACCTCGTGCCAATTGGTTTTGCGTTGCTTTATCTAGATCTGATGCGAATTGTGAAAAAGCTTCTAACTCAGCAAATTGAGCCAACTCCAGCTTTAGTTTGCCTGCAACTTGCTTCATGGCCTTTATTTGTGCTGCAGAACCTACTCGAGATACAGAAATACCTACATTGATTGCAGGTCTAATTCCTGAGTTGAAGAGATCACCAGATAGAAAAATTTGTCCATCTGTAATAGATATAACATTTGTTGGAATGTATGCAGATACGTCACCAGCCTGAGTCTCAATAATAGGTAGTGCCGTCATACTTCCTCCACCTAGGCTATCATTCAGCTTTGCAGCTCTCTCTAAGAGTCTAGAATGTAAATAGAACACATCTCCTGGGTAAGCTTCACGTCCAGGTGGCCTACGTAAAAGTAAAGACATTTGACGATATGCCTGTGCTTGTTTAGTCAAGTCATCATATATAACTAATGTTGCTCTGCCAGAGTACATAAAGTACTCAGCCAAGGCAGCGCCCGTATACGGAGCTATATATTGTAAAGTAGCAGGCTCGTCAGCATTCGCAGCTACAATAATTGTGTAATCTAAAGCGCCTTTCTCTTCCAGGCTTGTTACAACCTGGGCTACAGATGAAGCCTTCTGTCCAATCGCAACGTAGACGCATACAACATCTTCATCTTGTTGGTTGATAATGGTATCTATCGCAACTGCTGTTTTTCCTGTCTGTCTATCACCGATAATTAGTTCTCTTTGACCTCTTCCTATAGGAATCATCGAATCAATAGCGGTGATACCTGTTTGCATTGGTTCACACACTGATTGTCTCGCAATGATACCAGGTGCGCCAGCTTCAATTAGACGTGTGCTGTCCGATTTAATATCACCCTTGCCGTCTATAGGACGAGCTAAAGCATCTACAACACGCCCAAGGTATCCATTCCCTGTTGGAATTTGTGCAATACGACCTGTCGCTTTAACCATGCTGCCTTCTAAGATGCTGCGCCCATCGCCCATTAACACTACACCGACATTATCTGTTTCAAGATTCAAGGCAATTCCTATGGTCTTGTCTTCAAATTCCAAAAGTTCGCCAGCCATTACTTCGTCCAAGCCGTAAACTCGTGCTATTCCGTCTCCAACCTGTAATACTGTTCCAATATTAACAACTTGTACGTTCTGGTCATACTCTTCTATTTGTTGACGAATAATGCTACTGATCTCATCAGGTCTAATGTTTAGTTAGAGTCGAAAAATTCATTTAAGCTTTATAAGATTTTCCCCTCAGTCAGAACTGTACGTGAGATTTTCATCTCATACAGCTCCTAGATTCACTGCGTGTATACTCGCGACGATATAACAAAGCTGTTATGTGTATTAATAGCGTAATCATCATCGTGATGCCTATGACTTCATATTCCACTTAGTATTCTTCATTTACACCAAGTACTAATACGTATCTCTGAATAGCTTGCATAAAGCTTTAAAATTACTGTGAAGGTAATTGTTTGGCTTGATTCGGAATAATAAGAGCACATTGTAGATGTTTCGTATGAAAAGGTAAATAGATAGTATCTGATATGCGTTACAATGATTACGGAGAAGCCCGGACTCTCGAGTAATGAAACATATATGCGTGAATCTCGTTTCTAGGATAAAAGAATAGAAACTTTATGGTAACATTATAAATACCTTCCTTTTTGTATTGTTTCTTCGTGTCAGCAGGTGTAGTTACTATTTAACCTATTGATTCAAAGGTCAACAATACATTTATATTTGTTCCAAATGTTCATTAGTTGTTATCTTAGATTATTGCCATTATGTCTATTTTTAACTTAGGACTGTTTTGTTGATATGTACAACAAAACAAGCATATGAAAATTCATGATTCAAGCTTCTGGAAGAACATTGATTCATGTTCACTAAGACATTTTTTCAAGCAATTTCAAATTTATTAATCATAATAACTTACCAACACGCATGTCATATTCGGCACCAAATCTACTCGATGTGTCTGCTCGATTTTACCCTGCACATTTATAGGTTGGCAGGCCGCTTGAAGTATTGGCATCATTCTCGTCCTAGAGAAGGTTGGATTCACACCAACATGAACATTAAGTTGTAAGTATTAAGCGCTCAAGCTTATTTTTCACCCTAAACCATTGTTATAGCTTAAGAACAAATCGCACCCATATTGTGAATGAGTTTTAATTGATATTCAAATATTTTACACTCTTAGCCATATAATTTATGGTCTTAGTCCATAACATTCAGATGAGATGTTATTTGTTTTAGCTTCCCTTTTAAGCTACTATCAATCAGTTTGGATCCGAGTTGAATTGTGAACCCTCCAATAAGTTCCGGATCAATACTTACTTCAAGCTTTACTTTTTTTGACTGTGTAATATCCTGTACTTTTTGTACCAATAAATCATATTGTTTTTCCGTAAATTCAACTGATGTGATGACCTCAGCGATTAGTACACCACTTTTAACGTAAGATAATTCTAAGAATTGCTGGCAAATTTCTTTTAAAAGTACAGTACGCTTGCGATCAACAATGAGCAATAGAAATCTTAAAGATGTTTCACTAATTTTATCAGTAAAAATATTCGTCAGGATATTCTTTTTGTTGTCATTACTGATCAACGGACTAGCCAATGTTTGCTCTAGCTCTTTAGAATCACTAATCAAAGCTAATACTGTATCAATGTCCTTGATAATAGCATCAAGATTGCTGGATGATAATGCAAGATCAATTAATGCTTCTGAATAAGGCTGTGCAATTTTTGAGAACGTTTTAGTTTTACTCATAGTTTTCCTCCTAATTCAGAGATACTTTGATCCATTATACTAGACTGAACATCAGCATTGATTTGATCTTTTAAGTTAGTGGCTACCCTCTGTAATGCCAACTTTGTTATTTGTTGCTGTATCTGCCTGCGAATTCCTATCTCCGCAGAAAGAATATTCGCTTTACTAGCATTAGCTAACCGTGTGACATCTATTTTACCTTGGGCCAATATAGATTCTTTAATTTTACTTGCAGTAATCTCAGCTTCTTGCTTGATTCTATTAATAACAATTTGGGTTTGCTGTAGCTGTTTCTCAGCTTCAGCAAGCCTTGTGCTTGCTTGATCTAGTTTTGTTTCAGCTTCCTGTAGGGCCAAGAACACTCTTTCCTGGCGAGCACCTAAAATACTACTCAAGGATTGTTTACCGAAGTATACAATAGCTGATAATAAGATACCAATATTAATGATATTAGTCTCCAAAATATCCGTATTGACAGCAAAAGTGCCGCTGTGATTTGCAACCAAGACAATTAAATTATTATTCATTTTTATCCTATTGTTATTTAATGTTCATTAGTTAATCCACTTGCACTTGATCCATTAATTTAATTGGCTTTTCTTTTCAAGATACGTTGTTAATTTGTAGTCAATAGCTTGCTTTTTATTTGTTCACTCAAGATATCCACTTGACTTTCTAAAGTTTTAAGTGCTTTTTCTTTCTGCAAGTTGAGTTGCTCAGATGCCTCCGCGATCATTTTTTCTGCTTCTTGCTGCGCTTCTTGTATGTTAATTGTGACAATATCTTGTGCCTCTTGCTTAGATCGACTGATTATCACCTGTGCTTCTTGTCGAGCCTTGCTCAACTCTTGCTCATATCTTTTAGTTAACTCGTTGGCCTGCATCAAGTTATTCGAAGCCATTGTGAGGCTATTTTTTATATACTCATCTCGTTCATCTACTACTGCTGTGATTGGCTTGTAAAATATCTGGTTTAATACAGCAGTTAAGATTAAAAATTGAAGAGCCATTAAAGATTAAACGTGTTTATATATTGTCCAACACAGGTCATCAATCATATAACAAGATAGCCAAATTATAAACCTTTCCCGTAACTACATAAAAGATATGCTATCTTATTCAAAGTTTACAGCGAGAAACTTCTGTTACTTTATAAAACCGTGCTTATAGATTGTCTTTTCTATACGGCTTTGTCTTTTTACCAAAAGCAAAAAATGATAATAGTGGATGCTCATCTGATATTAAATCTGAGTTAGGCATCCCTGATTTGAAGCTATGAATTAAATTCTCCTTTAATATAGCTCTAATGATACTGATTATTCTAATCCTGTAATATTATGACTGTTGGTATCCATCTGTAAAAAAAATAAACTGTAACTTGCAAATCTAAACCGCTATGTTTTTTCATCTTTAGGACATGCTCTGGAAAATATAAAACACAAGCAGTTTAAGTCAAGCTCAATAGTTGTTTTAACTATTCTTTATTTAACCCGTTAAGATACTTGCCTATTATAATAAATAATATGAATAATTTGAGCTGATATTCCATGTCGCAAAAATGTCTTTTTCTATTGATTATTTGATTCCTACGCTGCTATAAAATATAAAAAGTTTGAACAAGCATATTGATTCATGCTTAGTGTTTCGCAAGCAATACTAAGGGCTCAAGAGTTACTGTCGCTGACAAAAGTAAAGTCTATTTCTTGAGTTTTTTGTCGTCAAGCAGGTGAGATTCATAACGCCCTCTTATTTTCCACCACGCCTTCCTTTCCACGATTTTGTGACATATTTTATCAGCCGCTTGATTTAATCAGATAAGTCTATAGCTTAACAATGGCTTCATGAATCACTTAGTAGCAAGCTACCCAAAGAAGAATCCCGTGCTATTTTTACTTACAGGGTACTTAGCAAGTGTTTTCGAATTAACAACGTGTATCATATTTGGTACCAAAAAACTCTTTTTGCATACGGATTATTGTCAGTCGCCTTCAAGTTCTTTAGAATGTCAACATTGGTACTTTTTTATTCTTCTAATTTTATGTCTAGTGCGATTATTATCGGCTTACTCACTGAGTGATAGTTGAAAATTTTATCTTGCTTATGCCTAGTAGCCGATTAAATTTATCTCTAAAGTTGAACTGCACATGAGGCAATATCTCGCACAGCTCATAGATTTAGCAGGAACCAAATTTCAATCAGAATTTATAAGTTACCGATGATCAATTGCCGCATTCTTCTCAAATATTTTAATAGTTTAATAGCAATCAAGCTTGAGCCAAAAGGTCTATATTTTAAATGACTAAAATTGCTACTCTTTCATGTAAACATTCGCCATGCGAATGCGAAGTATGCGCATCTACCATGGCGCTGCCACTATGAAAAAAGTTACAAGCAGCAAAACAGTTACTATTGTACGTACATTTAATATGACGTATATGCCTGCAACTACAAATTTGGGCTCCTGGGTACTCTTAGGCAAAACCACTTGCCGCTCCCCTTACCCGATGTATTGTGCTACTTCTATTCCATTGTAAACAAATATTATGGTCATAGTTCACGAGAACCAACGCATACAGCTATGTTTGTTGCAAATATTTATTTATGTTTTTAGACATCAGTATGTAATTCATTTATATTTAGATTAAGACCGGTCAAAGTTCTTAAATTTACGAATTATAGTTTGTCTTGAAAATTTGTATGATACAAAAAAACCGAATCTGTCAACCGATGCATTTATAGCTATTTTTCCAAGACTCCTAAGTGCATTTGTATTAGACGCCTATTTCTTGTAATCCTGGCAAGATTTAAGTCTTTTCGGATATACATGTCGTTGATCAATTTATTTGCTACCGGGACAAATCTTACCCATACTATCCATTATTCGTATTTCTTATGGTATACAGCATTATTTGTTTACTCGACCTTCATAGCTGTCGATTCAATTTGTGACTTGATCTGTATTTAAATCTTGCCTGTCTGTCAGCTCGAGCTTTTAGTGTTTATGATTAGACTTAGGCGTGTAATACTTAATATCTCTCACTTTAAACTAAATATAAGACTTGAGTCTAAATTCAGCTTATTGTCTCATCAAACGCCACTTGTATAGTTTTTTGTCAAAAGAATAGCCCTGTAGATCTAATCGTAGCGCGAACGAGAAAGGTTTTGAGCATAGATTCCAGTTTAACCTGAATGATTAAAACAAAAAAAATTATCTCCATTTTTCAATATAGTCTTGTGTGCCCTACTATCGAAGATTTACACGGTATACATTAATCAGGTTAACAGGTTCTCGCTGCTGCTTTTTACTGTATTGTAGCGTGAATAGACAGCTCTTATCTTAGATAGGCGTATCTCAAAATATTATTCAGCAGTTGCGAGCACTTGCGGTGCCAAGGCATTACATTTTCTATCAATATATGCCCCCTGAGCCTTACATCCTATCGTCAACAGGGTATAAGAATTAGCATCTTTATTTACACTTATGTAATTGCTAAATTATGTGTACAATTATCATAGCATTGAGCACTGAAATACATGAAGATCACAAAAGTTACTATTGGCTTTGAGAATGATTCTCAAGGCCTTGTAGCAAAAGCATATAGTATTATTATACCGACACGCTTGAAAATTATGGTCAAGGTTATTTCCAATGCAGGCATGGCTATTATTATCTTTCTTTTTAGATATTGATAGCGTGCACTTGCTTATTACTTGAATCTTACAACAAGTCTTACTATAGCTAATTCCACCCTAACCAATGTCTAGTTATTATTAATTATCATATTTCCTTATAGTTATTGATGCTTATGCATACTTATCTCAGTTCTTATGTTTTCCGAGTCATTATATAATTCGAAGCCGTATGTGCATTATAGTAGCATACGGCTTTTTATCGCAGTGTTCATAAAAGTATAGGTTTATGAAATTTGATCATCATTTTCAACTACCGTACGCAGAGTTGCATTGAAATCAAAAAGTCCACCTTCTGATTCTTCTATCGCTAGCAAAAATGGTAAATAAATCATTTGAATTTTCTATTGGTTATATCTTATTATATAGTGTCTGATCCGCTTTATATGATTGCACGGTATATGAAAGTAAAAAGACGCTTAGCATATTGATAGAAAATCAAATAGCTAAAGCGTCTTTCTTATATTTTTTAGCTACTGAATGGGTTTGCAAATAGCAATGATAAAGCAACAACTAAGCCATAGATCGTCAATGCTTCCATAAATGCCAAGCTTAATAGTAAAGTTGTACGAATTTTACCTTCAGCTTCAGGCTGACGAGAAATTCCTTCTACTGCTTGCGCAGCAGCAGTTCCTTGACCAATACCAGGACCAATAGCAGCTAAGCCAACAGCAAGACCAGCAGCGATAACAGATGCAGCAGAAACAATTGGATTCATAAGTTTATTATTGTAATTATTTATTAAAATGAATAGAAAATTGACAGATTTCAGATATATAGATGATCTCATTAATATGTTAATGATGATCTTCTAAGGCCTCTCCAATATAATTTAAATCGATTTTTGTATCTCATAGTTGAACTGCTCATTTAACATTGACTAACTGCAGCTCTTATTTGTTGTTGCAGTACTCATGCCTGAGATTTCACAACTTCCTGTTAACAAATTATCCCATACCGTATTTAATACCTAGGATTTGAGATCCTAAGAGTTATCTCAATCTGTTTTACTAGTTGACAAACACATTTATGCATGAGAAATATCCATTCTGTCGCGAACTTGTGTTTCTTGACTTTTTCTTGAGGTCGTACGGCTGCTGACAAAGTTGAAAAAATCAATGCTTGGATTGAACTCGCGAATAGTTTGAGGTCGACGTGTATATCGGTAAATGCCCTTACCTGCATGCAAAACTCCCATATGAAACCGTGCTAACAATGCTATTGTGGGCGGTTCTTTGTTCTATGATCTTACTGTCTGTTGGATATATTCCTTTGTAGCAAAAATCTCAACCAATATTAAGTCTATTATAATCGAATATATGCCAAAGTAAAGTTTATCATGTATGCGGTAGAGAACTGTTTCTGATCCGGACCAAGCATTTCATAACATGAAGTCTAGAGTGTGATTTTGCTTCGATAAACGCATATCATAAAACAGGTTATAATTAAGCCCCATCTTTAACCTTTCTTGCAACTAATTAACTTGTAGTGAATACTGATTCTACAAGATAAACAGCTGCATCAATAATTTATTCTTCGTACCAAAAGACTGCCGTCCTGCACTAGAATCAATCATATCACAAGAAAAATGAATAAGTTTTTGAGTACTTGTACAAGTAGTAACGTATAGTTAGTGAGACCCTAAGTACTTGATTTCTTTAATCTCCGTAATATTATATCCTAGCTGTTAATGGACTGAAATTTATTCTTTTGATTTATAAGTCCAATTGAAACAATTTATGTGTATTGATATTAACACTGTGTCGTCTTTTAGTCTGCCTATAAATATTATAGGACAATTTTCATAATTGTCACCACGAACCTTTCATCCTAATACCATAACAGGTAGTGGTACTATAAGCGGAACTAAAAATGTTAGTACTGATACAACATTAGGACTAAGTTACAAGCTACTTCTTGTCTTTCAAGCTATTGATTATACTAATTTCAATGTATAAGAAGCTCATTCTCGCCATTGTTTTTCTATATTGATTAAGCGAGATAATAAATGTAGTATTTAATTAAATTCTTCACGATGTATATTATAATCAGTTAATCTTTATTCTCCCGTATTTTTTGTGTTTGAGTTAAGCATTCCTATTAATTTAAAGACCTAAATTGATCTTGGCCATACAAACACTCTCTCCCCCAAAGCCGTGCGTGCGACTTCTATCTCAACGGCTTTTTGACTTACGAGGTACTGAATTGATCACGTACTATTATAAGGGATACAAGTCATGCAATCTGTTTTGTTTTTCCAAAGCATTAACAGTTTGCCACCCATAAATGCACGGTCAATGTACCTGTATACTTTTTTTATGATAATTTAACCTGCTCTTCCGTACTGAATCGTACTACATATTGCAAGATCGCAAAAGTCTAAAAGAACTACGTTACCGCAAATCAGGATAGATAATAATAATTATGGCATGGCTACCATTTTAACCTTCCTTTCGTCACGAATTATTGTGTATGACTAGTCTTCTAGTGTGAAAATCGTCTTACAAATATATTGATTCGTTGATCTTCGTTGTATAAACTTATTCTTAAATCATTTGAATACGTTATCGAGTCGCGCTTTAGATCTTCAAGGAAGTACTACGCATTTTTCAAGATTCAAGATAATGTAGTCGTCTTAGTTCACCGGCATCTTCAGTGTAGAGTTGAATTTCAACCTCTACAAGCTGCTTATAAAATTCTCTGAGCTTGCAACTTTTTGGATGCAGATAACTTTGCATCATCGCCTAACTTGTACTTACTTGTGCATTTGGTAAAGCTTATAACATGGATGTGAATTTTTAATTATGGTAAAATAAGCGCCTGAAAATATTTCGTGACTATTATTATCCGCCACAATTTTATTCTTAAGCAGTAAAGCTTGCATGAACGAATCGTACTTAAGCATAGGAACTATTTCAAAATTCTATATCTTTTTTATTATATTTCTGAGCTTTTCTATGAGCTTTTTTGAGGCAAATATTTCTTGAGCCCCATAAATATTTTTAAAAGTAGTTGACATGCTGATCTTTCATGACAAGTCTAGCTCGCCCACATGTCTCTCACCAACAACTATATATGAGACCTTAGCTTCATATAGCTCTTTATCTTATAGATTGCATATTGGTACAGTTAGCTTACTGGAATAGTCCTTGTAATGTAGTTACCCTTCCCGGTTTTTATCACTATGCTGCTAGTTGTTTTTTAAGAAAAAAACGAATGTAAGCTCATAGCTGCCTGAGTTTAAATTTTATTTCCAGGAGACTTTTTGTATCGTCGAATACTTGTACTGTTCTCGACATATCCAATGTCCATATCAAGGCCACATGCTGATGCTGATTATCATATTTTTTTATAAGATTAGACAATACTGTTTTTTGTATTATCCTCTCTTGCAACTAAACTCTTTGACAAACTGGCTAAGCGAGTGTCAAAGCACAGTTTCTTATTCGTACCAAACTCTTAGGCAATGCTTTACACACCTCTCAACATATAAACCAACCGTCAGTAATTAGTATGATTTTTTGAGTTTGCGGACTATAACGATATATCTTTGGCTGAAGATACCATTTTTGTTGACGAATCGCACTCGAATTCAGCTTGACTTGTATAATTAACTCCTATAAGATTTTGTAGTTGATATTAGCACACCATTCGCTCTTAGCTAATCGTAGGTCAATCATATCTCACAGTTAAACCGCAAATAAAACAAGTATCGTATTATACGGCTTATTATTTCATTGCATAAAAACTTTGACTAGGTTGCGAATTTATATAATCTTAGCACCCTACAAATCAATTATTAGACTTTTTATGCCACTTGTTCACATTCATAATTTCAGAATCAGAATCATATAAAATATCTGTCATTACTAACTTTAATCACTGATAGCATTCTTCACTCTCATTGTATTTACTTACTTGTTCTTAGCCTATAAACTCTTCTTTGGGTTTATTGCCCTATTATCGCTTAGCATTTCTTCTGTCACATATATTGTTTCTTGTTATACACATTTCAAACTGCTAACTTTATAAGACCGGCCAATAATCTTTGCAAGCATATTACATTTAGTAAATACAAAATAGTGAACTATTATATTCGTCGTTAACAGAGTGTAATCTCAGTTTATATTTATCTCACGGTTGAGTAATCTATATGCTGCCTAAGGAAATATACCACTAATGAGTATTATTTTTAATATCTGTGTGTCAGAATAGCAACGCTGACCGTTTTCTACCCTTTGGTATAAGATGCTCATGCACGATTATGCTCACATCTGATCATAGCTATGAAGCGCACACGTTATATTGTCCATAATGACTATAATGAACTAGAATTATACTCTTTGATATTATGTGGTCCCTCTGTTAAAACTGGCCATTTAAGATTTAGCGCAAACCGCGTGAGCTTGTAACGAATCATACCTTACTAGTTCATCTGCAAGGATATTACCAAAAAGACGGAAACTTAATGAAAGTGGTTTAGTAAAATCTTCTAGAATGTTAATCGGCAGTAAAATTGGTGTTGGTTGTATATATCTAGCAAAATAACCGATTCCTTTTTTATTAATACCGGCATAAAAATAAGACAAAGATGTCAGTAATGATAATGCTACTGTTGTATTAATGTCATTGGTTGGTGCCGATAACTCTCCCTCTGGCAAATGCACTATTTTCCACGGAACTAGCGCGCCAGCCCAGTTACAACCGAATATGAATAAAAACAGAGTTGCTACAAATGGAACCCATTTTCTATATTCATGTTCACCAATCTGACTCTTGGCAATGTCTTGCAGGAATTGTAAAACAAACTCCATAAAATTCTGCATACCTTGAGGAGCTCGTTGCAATTTTTTTGTTCCTATAACAGACAAAATCAATAATATGCTTATAACAAACCAAGACACCATGAAAACTTGGCCATGGACCTTAAAGCTCCCAACCTGCCAATAAAAATGAGTTCCTACTTCTACTGAAGATAGCAGGTGGCTTGGATTTAGTTCATTTAGATTACTATACATAACTTTGAAAAATGATTGATTTTAATTTGCAAAAAGATATTAATTAATATACAGGTCGGAAGGGAAAATTATTTATTTAAAATTTCATTGACCTCATCGGCAAAACTGCCTGCGTTTTTTTCGATTCCTTCCCCGAGAATAAATCGTGTAAACCTTTTGATTTGAATATTGACAAAGTATACAACGTATTACATCTTCATATAAGCTACCAATTTTATGTGGATAAATCTACAGCTTTGCCTTGTTGTAATAATATGTTTGACAAGGTACAAAAATTCCAGTGAACTCTATGGTACTAATAGCGTATAGGTTGTAACTATTTGGTAGAGCGCAGCGATTTATATACTCTGCCCACAATTTACCTGTGTTTATAATTAATATGCATAGCTTATTTCTCCTAGTAAAGCAACATTTTGTTTAATGAGTTCGTCTATAGTTATGTCCTGGTTTTTGATGAAATTTTGTTCTAATAACGTGATCTCTTTAAAATATTTTTCAATACGAATACAATAGCCATCAAGTTCTTCATCTTAGCAGGCTTTTTTATAGAATTCTATGTGAAATATTTACTTCGCAAAACTCTCGCTTAGCCTTTCTTCTAGTCAATTCTCAAAAAGTTATAAACTCGTATGTCCGAATATATACTTTGCGAACTTTCAAATCGGTTATCTACTCGCTGATTTTTGCTGGACTTGCCATGTTTAGCCATACTGTATCACTGTGCCGATGCAACGTAAAACTATCTTTTAGTTTGTGAAAAATCTGAAAAAAGTGGGGTGCATGATGCTTGCTAAGTATAAATCTTCAATGGATCATATGTAAATAAATCTTGATTTTTGCCTTAGGAACATAGGATATTCATCGCTATACTTAATTGTGCCGCGTATCTAAGCAAAGTTATGATTATACGAAATTTACATCAAAGTCTTGACCAGTTAAACCGAGAATCACTACGGAGAAATATCTTGTATACAGATTGAAAAAGAACACTGTTCCTATCAATACTCATATACTATTTGCTTTGCGATTCACCCTGAAGCCTAAAGTTATTATTTCCTTGCATACAAAACATACGCCTTCAACGATCTTATCTCGAATATTTTCCGGTTTGTTTTTTAAATCTTCTCTTCCAGCTTCGACTACTCTTTCTTGTTCTACCACTTGTGGTGGTACTTCTTTAATTGATATATACTCTACGCTGGGGCACGCAGCGATCTGCATCGCGATATCACGAGCCAAGCTCTGAAACTCCTGCCTTCTTGCAACAAAGTCTGTCTCGCAGTTGAGTTCTAACATTATACCTATCTTACCACCGGTATGAATATAACTTTCAATTATGCCCTCCGCAGCAGTTCTGCCACTCTTCTTGTTGGCAGATGCCAGCCCTTTTTGCCTTAAAGTTTCAATAGCTTTGTCTATAATGAATCATTCCCTTATAATGCTCATTAAAGCTGCAAATTTAATTTTTTATTATTAGGCAGCTCATAATATCCGCTCATTTTTAGGTTCTTGTTAAATTATTTGACGGCCTACTTGTTTCTCAGGTACAATCCTGGTGTATATTCTTGAGTCCGAGTGTATGTAATCGAACAAGATCCTTTGACCTTTAACATACAGCATTCAATCAAACACTCAGGCTGTTCGCAATCTTGCTATCTCCATCGCTATTCTTCAGAGCCAGCTTGCAGTCCATCATTCCTGCGCCAGTTTTTTCTCTTAATGCTTTTACCGTTTTCGCATCTATCTTTGATGACATTTTAATCTCCAAAACTCTATCTGAATAGAAAATTACTAATTACTTCTTTCCATACAATCTATAAAACTACTGTGCCGTAGGTATAGCTTGTTTTAATCACTATATTCATGATCGAATACTTTTTCCAGGCAATCTCGTGCTACAATTTTTCTTAGGTATGATGCATATCTTCCGATTTTGTTTTTTTGTTACTAATTCAGACACGTTGATTTATCTAGGTGACACAAAATCCAACAAACACAGTACCTAAACCACTATTATACTATTGTTGTTTTATTGAACTCAAATACTTAACTGACCGTGATTGCCTTTATAGATGCCATCCGCTAATTTACCCATGATTAATTTAATTGAGCGAATAAACTGGATCGATTTTATATGTCATCTTCTCAAGTATAGCCGCATATTAAGGCTCTGCTGAAAACGGCTACATGATAGAGTTACGTGCACTTTCTTTAATACACGAGAATATATCGGTGGCATTTTTTTTTGTGTTAAATGACACTCCTGATTGTATTTTTGTTATTCTACTGGCGTCAATATAAATTATATCGATGATTATTAATGATTCAATGGTATAAAAGCTCGCCGTTAAACCGAAAAGCTAACCTTACGCATCATCATTGGCTGGAACAGGTATATCAACCAATTCAGGATTACAGTTCGTGTCTAAAATACCAATTGTTGGAAATCAAAGTTTTTCTGATTTTACTGAATACTTTACATAAACTTTGAATCTTTTAATTTTAAAAGTCTTAGCTTTTCGTCTCTTCAAAACGGCATTGGAATTAATTCATTATTAGTAATTACTGCATTCTTTTTACATTCAGATGAATTTTGATTAACGCAAAAATTCATTGGGGATTGATGATATAACATATAAGCTGTGTTTTTATTCATAAAGCATCAACAGTCTTACTCTTGAGTTTGATGCACTCTTGAATTGCAGTACTTTCTCTTTTCTGATCAACTATGACCACTACATCCGGCAGTTTCTGCATATTTTTTATGCCTCCTAAGTGTTTCTGAAGCTTATCTAACTCTTTGCGCATGATTGCAGCTTCTTTTTTTGGTAGCTGATCAATTACTTGACTTGCTTCTTTCTGCTCCAGGTCTTTTAGACGATCTACTCTTGATTTAATGGTAACCCAATTAGTCAGTAAACCTCCAAACCATCGTTGATTAATATAAAACGCACCACAGCGCTTTGCCTCTTGAGCTATAATTCCAGCAGCCTGTCTTTTCGTACCAACAAATAGTATGGTTTTTAGATGGTAGTTTTTCATAACTCCACAATAGGCTATTTAAACATTGCTTAATGTGAAAAGCTTGTATCTATCATATGACGGCTTATCATGATAATCAGATTGAAAAGTTTGACTTTTTTATCACATGGCCTTCTGTCCATTCTCCAAGATCGCTACCTGTGTTTAATGTCGCTCTTCAGCTATATGTATTTTAGCATTAACTATTGGCCATCATAATGTAGAGAAACAAATGGAACATTCTTTCTCTTCCGCGGCCTTTTCCACAAAATTATAGGCTTCAGTCAATAATTGCGCTGTCTGTACTAAATCTATAATATGAATTCCATTCCGTTCAGTATAGATGTAGGGAAACATTTTTGGGTTCCATCTGCGTGCTTGGTGTCCAAAATGTACTCCGGCTTCTAATAGTTCCGCTAAAGTCACAACGGCCATTAAATACTCCTTCTTTAGTTTCTTGTTCTAGGTTACAACCTATAATACTTGTATGTCTTTTGATAATAATAAAGTATATTTACTATATATATTAAACGATTTTTTACAGAATGATAGGCATATATATCTATCATTCAAAAAACAATCACGATTGCTATGAGAATCGTTAACAAACCATCCAACCAAGTAGATAGTTTCTCATAGCAATCGTGAATTTGTATTTTATCTCAAGTCTGAGTGATCATCTATCTGAAAACCTGTACCGGCAGGTATCAGTCGACCAATAATCACATTCTCTTTTAGACCTTTTAACCAGTCAAGCTTCCCGGCAATTGCAGCTTCGGTCAGGACTTTAGTAGTTTCCTGGAAGCTTGCAGCAGATATAAAGCTGTCAGTATTTAGTGATGCCTATTGCAGTGCGCATGATTCTTATTGTCCAGATATATTGCCTGATCATGACTATCTCTCTACCAAGTTTTAAATAACTGCTACACATACGCCTGACTGAAAACTATGTATAAGGTCCGTGCCTTTCACAGTTTTTATGCTGATCGTACACCGTAAGATACCGATTAGCAAAAGGTAACCGCTACTTTAAACATAGAAAATTTCTATTGTGAGATAAGTAAACGAATGGGGCTACCTATTGCTTTGTCTAATAAACATTTTTTTTGTGTCATAAGTTAAGCTATCTGTCAGCATTATTCAAGATGACTCAAGCATCTACTAGTTTGTCTTATATTATTTGTATCCAGCTCGTTACGATTCCGACCCTGGATTGATATGATTCTGTTCGCTAGGCAATAAATTACTATAGTGCGCTCGTTGTAAAGACATTTATTAATAATTCAACTAACCCATCCAGATATGAGATCAATCAAAAATCACGTAAATATTTGACGCATTTTTTAGTGACCAAATAGCATGGCGAACTTGGCTTGCCTGGGGGCTACTCGCTTGATTCATTGTTCTGTTCGATTTATGTCAAAGGCAAGGCTCAATACGTTTCTTACAGATGCTCAAAACAAATACGTACTTGTAATACCCATCAAAACTGGATAATATGTCGCAAGCATACCTCCTCGAAGACTTAATCCACGGTTAATATTTTCTATCTTATATAAATCAACTAATTCACCTGGTAAATAGCTGCTCTCTCCCCCGTTTTCAATTTTAACTTTGTTGGTCATTTGACGTACTATTACCTCTATGTGCTTGTCGGATATATCCACATTCTGGGATTGGTATACTACTTGAATCTCATTTACCAAGACCTGCTGGATGTCCTGCAGGCTAAGTCTTGCAGCATCATTCAGGCTCAACCCCTCTAACGAATAAAAAATGAACAATTCGTCTAGTAATTCATGAGGATTAAGTAGGTTATCGCTCTTTTTTCTTGCTTCTAAGATTTCTTCTATACGTGGTAAACCTTGTACAATGTCTCCAGTCTTTTTGCGCTCAAAAATTAACATCGCGATGGTTTCTCCCCTTCTCACTAGGTCGCCATTGTTTACGTATAATATACTACCGGCAGATACTAAGTAAGGTCTTGCTATTCTTAGGGTTACTGTGTCTGCATCAATCCCAATGATTTCTCCTGAGTCTATAGATTCAACGCCTTGCGCGATAGCATCTCCAGCTTTTACCCAATCCCCCACAGCTAATGTGTTGTTAACACAGGAGGTATGAATTGTCTTTTTATCTTTTTCTGTAAGCACCATAATCTATAAATAAATATCTTTGTGATAGTATTACTTTAAGCCATTTGTCTAAACGTATTTTGTGAATGACTTGTATGAATTTTTACTTCTTCATTGTATCATTTTTGCTTGTATTTACTGATCAATCTGTTCAGCATTTTTTTGCTTATACTCACTCAGCCACCAAATACATTATTAATCAACTGTTACCGCTACGCTGTCATATTTCTCTTATGTGAAAAAACATAAAGCTCGCATAACCTTTGTTGAGGCCAGCTTGCGCATGAGTCATTCTTCTTCTATTATTATCAAATTCGGGTGGAATCATATCAATAATTCCTTGCGATTTTGATTGTATTTCTGTTTGAGCAATTATCGTGCCAGTATCAACATATTGGCCGTCTTGTACTAAGATTTGACTCCTAGTATCATTTCCACTATTACCTTCATTACTTACTACCTCTTTGAAAACCAGCTCCTCAGCAGTCATCAATTCGATATATTGCTTCTGGTTTTTCTCATTCATAGGAAATCTAATCTCATTGCTCAAATTAACATGCGCCTGGTTAACCTTAGCTATTAAATCAATCTCTACCAAATTAACTCCGTGAATGGACTTAATACGCTCTCCGTCTTTAAATGGAGTCGATAAAGATATATCTAAAGCAATGGACTTCTCAGTTTCTGATATGAATTCTTTTTTAATAGCGAAAGTTTTTTCTGTAATAGAGTATACAGAAACAGATCGAATTAAATAGTATGGTCCCTTTTCATAATCTACATATTCCCAATAAACCAATTTGTCTGTTGTAATTTTGTTGTCTAGCTTCTCTCCAGGCCTTAAGAAGCCTCTAACTTTCTCTGGCTTTTGTGTATCGTGGTAACAAGGGTATATTATTCCTGATTTGATAATAATCTCTTTGGCCATACCATCTTTACTAATAATTTCTGCTGTTCCAGAATTTTTGCAGAAAACATTCTTGCAGATTTCAGTGCCTTCTTCAATGAATTCACCGTTTTTTATCATCAAGAAGGATGTTTCTTTTTGTATACTGTGAGTTTCTTCTGATATCCATATAATGTAGCCTGGTCCCAGTATCTCATAGTTGCCATCTATTCGATGGTTTTTCGCAACAGGTAAATTCAAAAATTTTTCAAGGTATCTAGATATAAAACAACAATTCGTATTAACTATAGTTGAAGCTTCTTTTTATTTATAAGACGTTTCTCTAGTTCCAAACTGCTTATGAGACTTTCACCTTAGTCAGCTTTTAGATTTACTGGTAGATTGTGTTTCTGATATCAGTTTGTAAATCAGGTTAACAAGAAAATTGAAAAACTGTTTCCTTAAACTTCCTGCCACCTACTCTTTTATGTGTCAGAATATACCTATATGCTTGTACTCGTTTCGTGACCCCAACTGTTTGTCTTTGTCCCACATATTTGCCTGGTTTTGTCCTTTATGATTATTCCCATTGTTAAATTCATAAAAAAACGACGAGCGTAAGTATTGAAAAAAAAAAGAAATATTGTGTACTGCTGGTTTATCTTTATGTATCTGGATACATAGCTTCACCCTGACTTTTTCATGAATTCCTTTTCTTAATACAATACTAGCAATCTAAACAGAGAGCATGAAAATTGTTAATGCTAACTTTATTGAGTCGGCAGCTCCCGACTAGCGAAATATATGGCCATAAAAAAGGATTCTATAAGTTTTATGTCATGAACTGAGAACAAATCGCACTCTAACTCCTCTGCAAAACTTCATACTAGATTGTCATCTAACATAGCTTTTAGCTCTAACTATTATTCATTTCCTCCTGTTAGTATCGTTTATTCCGTGAATTATCTGTGCTATCTCTTAATCACTACTCACGGTATCAATAACTCTTTGTTAGTTCTCTAAAACTTTACGCTGCTACTGATTACAACTTTGAACATGACAAATATTTCTTAGCTAAAACTGACAGTTCTTGAACTACATCGTGCTTGAAAGCATATATATCACGAGATATTGATATCTCGCAATGAAATACTCCTGGTTTTCGTTGTGACCATTCGTTGTTTTTTAATATCATTGTTTGATAAATACTGTAAGTGATATTTATATTGAATAAAACGATAAGAAATCTAATAATCCTTGCAACCTGAGGGATGCTTCTCCAGATAGGTATAGGTGTTGTTGTGCTGAAAAGCAGAGCTTTTTGCAAATAATACCGGGCCTAATTATTAAAAAGAATGCTCACTCATATTACCACAGAGTCGAATCCTACGATTATACCTCCTGTATGTGTCTTATAAGTATCGGACACTAATTTTCCAATTTTTTGTGTACTGCTGATTACGTTTTTATCTTGTGTACTGATGTTTAACTGAAACTTGTAGTTATTGATAGTGCTCAATACCTTAACTGACTTATTTCTCACTTGTTCTTCGTCTACAACTGTATCTTTATATCTCGAAGCTTCTGTAATGATTGAAATCTGCTGCAAGTAATTACCTTGATCATTTTGCATTTGATTGATTTTAACATGCCCCGCAAACTTGTTCATTAGCTTGATGCGTGCAATCGTTTCTCCCTTTTTGACCTCTGCTGACTTTTTTACAACTAACTCCGCATTTTCAGGAATGTCGTAAACTGTACCAGAAACAATCCAGATTAGATCATTTTTATTGATGATTCTTGCACGTGTATCTTTTTCTCTAACGTGCAAATCGTCAAACTTGACTTGGCCTGCAATGTCGCTCATTAAGTACTTTTGTGCTTTTTCGGTGCTTAATCTTTTGCTCGCAGGAGACTCTGCTATCACTGTATTCTTCTCAACTATCTTATTATCCGAGAAAAATAGCACATCATTTTTATTCAAAAAAAATTGAACCTTTTCCTTATTGATACCAACAATATTAACACTGATAGTTTTGTTTACTAACAAAGCTTCTTCACCGTGAGTGGTTCTTATCGTAGACAGTCCCTCAGTTTGATCGTACTCTAAGTGGCCACTGAGCGGAGCAAGTATCTGATTGGCTAGCTCACCGGTAAAAACACCACCAGTATGAAATGTTCGCATTGTTAATTGCGTACCAGGTTCGCCGATAGATTGAGCAGCAATAATTCCCACTGCTTCTCCTAGGTCAACGATTTTGCCATGGGCTAAGTTCCATCCGTAGCAGTACTGACAAATCGATGCGTTAGCTTCACATGTTAGAGGTGACCGAACCAATACTTTTTTCACTCCAAGTTCTTTGATTGTATCCGCTAACGAAGAATCGATTTCTTGCTTAGTCCTTGCAAAAATCGTGTTTGAGTTCGGAATAAACAAGTCTTCTGCTAAAACCCGGCCTATTAATGCTTGATCCAAGCTAATTAAAACTTTATTATTGTCGAACATTTCTTCTATTAATATGCCCCGTTCTGTTTGACAATCAATTTCACGGATGATAACATCCTGTGCTACGTCCACCAACCTTCTCGTCAAATAACCCGAATCAGCTGTTCTCAGGGCTGTATCAACCAAACCTTTAGTAGAGTCATAAATTGCTTCTGAAAACTACATGTATAAAACTTTGTTATTAGCTAGTTTTTGTCCCATGCTTATTGTATTTGTCGACAGTAAACTCTTTTTGTCTACTGGGCACTATGTAAGCTAGGGCTAACACTCGAGTATATTTCACAAGGATAATATTATCATTTGTGTATTTAGAAGCGACGGTCTTAATTTTAAGACTCAAGATAATTAGAGAATGCTCAATGTTTACACAGTCGCTTTACTGAAACTCCCTCTTGCACCATAAGAAGAAATGAAATATTCCGTAACAGTCAGTCCCTCCCTAAAATTACTTGCTATCGGTAAGCTACTCAAAATTCAAGTTAAACTAGCTCAATTGGTATAAATAAACTCAAGAAATAATATAGGTTTTATTATGCTTCAGCTTTTAATTGTTCACTTTATTAATTACCAACAACTAGAATTAGAATTAATCTATCTTAATTTATTTCTTCATAAACTCTAGTCTTATCATGTTTTAGCGAGCTATATTGTACTATACTAGCCGCCATTTTCATACGACTGGACCGCTACTAAGCTTGAATTAAATTTCATGAATGCTGTGCGAACTACTTTCAATCAATAATTTGCCCCTGTGGATCTGACATTAATCCTCGCATGCCTACAAGTTGCCTTACTTGTGACAAGTTGCCCCTGGCACCCGAAAACGCCATCATATAAATGGGGTTCAAAGGATCGGTCTGTTTAAAGCTTAGGTAAAAAAACTCGTATTCAGTTTTTTCCCCTTGCTTAGCTATAAGTAAAAATAATTTCTACAGCTATAGCTTTATAAAAGTGATCTGTTGTACGATAACAAGCATACCTCGCTTTTTTATAAAATACATACTGCACGACTGTAAGAAAAATCAGAATTACCAGATCTATTTCTATGCTGGAAGTATATTTCAGTATTATATTTTTCCTACTATTCAATAACCTCTTCTTTTAAAGCTTCACTAGCATTATTCCACGTAGTTCATGTCGTCACCATAATGATGTTCACGCACTGAACAACTAAATGTCTAATCTTTGATTAACGTTGGTCTTGCTAAGCCACGCTGACAAGCTTTTAATTTGTATTTGACAACTTCTACAATAAAAAGCTCAAAGCTCCCGCAAAATAAGCAATAGCCAATTTTTTACAGTTTATCTGTATTCTTCTCACAATACGATACCGTGTCACATCTTAATCCTAATTATTTTCCATTATATTATATAATGTATAAGCCTTGCCTGGGGATAAAATTAGCAGCCACCGTACATTCGTATTAGCTGTTATATTATAAATAACTTTCATACTCTCTTTTCTCAAAACTGACTGTTGCTTTCAGTATACTGTGTAAACTTTTAGTTGGTGCCGCCAACATACTTTCTCTTGTATTTCATAGATAAAAATAATTCGCACAGTAAATGAATGCTTACTCGATAACCTTTTGGAATCTTTCTACTACTGTTATCTCACCTCTGTAGTACCTTTGATCAGTTTTTCTAATTATACTTCTGGTTTGTTTAAACTAATATGAGAGTTTCAATTGTTTACTAAGACTGTAGATACCTTATCTCGTTCAATGGCATACAGCTTTGGAAATTAATCTAGACATGCTTCTTGTAACAAAGCCAGCAAATAGTATTAATAAGTAGTTATTGACTGTTAAATACTTTCCTGTTATGATTTTTACCTTTTTATTTCCCTGTAACCAGCGTCTTTCTTGCAGAATGCAGAATAACTAGATCGTTTCAGCATAATTATGAGGGAGGATAATAGTGTTAATTCAGGTTAAACCGTGATATGCGCAAGAAATATAAAAACGAGTGTGAATAACTCATAGATAAAACGCACTCTCCAATAAACTGCTTTTATTCGGTGGAATTCTTAAATCTTCCAAGCTCAGAGAGATACCGGCTTGAGTAGCAAACTGAAACCCTAAACTCTTTAGCTGGTCTGCCATGTTTGCAGCACGTGCCACGCCATAGTTCCGAAATACCCAAGAAATTAGCTTTTTTAATTGCTGCTTATCTAAAACTTTATTCAAGAAATATAACTTTTTATCAGATTTTTTTTGCATATGAGCTTAGTATTGTTATCATATTCGTTATGTTAAAAGGCTATAGATTCTTTGATCATAGTATGTAGCATTATACGTCCTGCAGTAGTTCTAATAATTTAATAGGCTCTGTTTGTGTTGCGCAGACCTCTAAGAAATACCTGCTTTACAATAATAATCGAGATTGTAGAAGGTATTTAAAATTAAAGCATCTATGAATTCATTATCGAAAGAATGAGATTTTATTGTCGATGATTATGATTGACGTTTGATTAAACGATTTCAGGTTCATTATTATATCTGCAATACATACCGCATTTTTCCCCAAGACAATCTTGAATATAATCCCGTACATATTGCACTATGAGTTCACCTTGTGAGTTTTCCCGTACCTGCTTATTGTGATAAATCTTGTGTCTATTTTGGTTTGAATCTGATATATATTTAATTAGTCCGATATGCTATGTACGAACCACAAATATTATCCGAAAAGCTTGAATGCCAACGTAACCTGCTGTGTCAAGTTATTTCTTGGCCACGTTTATGTAGGCCAGAGTGTCTTAATGCTTAAGTAAGAAGGCCTTCTTGCATTAGCTGGCTATGCCGTCGAGCCTGATTCTCGTGTTGACTGCACCGATCCACCTGCATTGGTTCAACATGAAAAAGACAAAAGTTAATTTCCTTATCTACAATCAATCATATCATCGGCTGCATTTACCTGGTGCAGCAATGTTTAGCCAGTCATACCTCTTCAAGAATTTCTATCAATTGATCCGGATTTTCCTCTACAATACCGTTAAACCGAACCCATATGTAAGAATGAAGATGGATTTTGTCCTGATCATAAGCCAGCATTACATCTTCAAAACTAGCAAAATAATGATCCTCCTTCGTATGTTGTGCAGGATTGTTGGCCGTAAGATAATAGCACCCCAAAACCATGTCTTGGCTTGGCGTTATAATGGGCTGCCCAGTTGCTGGTGATAAAAAATTATTAGGAGCTAGCATAAGCATTCGTGCTTCGGCTTGAGATTCTAAAGATAGAGGTATGTGAACAGCCATCTGGTCTCCATCAAAGTCAGCATTGAATGCAGGACAAACAAGAGGGTGTAATTTAATTGCTCTTCCTTCCACCAATATTGGCTCAAATGCCTGTATGCCCAGCCTGTGCAGTGTTGGCGCCCGATTAAGCAGTACAGGATGGTTTTCTATAACTGCCTGTAAGACGCTCCAGATTACTGGATCATTTTTTTGGATCATTTTTTTCGCAGCTTTGATATTATTAACGAGTCCTTGCAAAATTAACTTGTGGATTACAAAAGGTTGAAAAAGTTCTAAAGCCATTTCACGCGGTAAACCGCATTGGTGTAGTTTTAGATTCGGCCCTACTACAATCACTGATCTTCCTGAGTAATCTACCCTTTTACCAAGAAGGTTTTGTCTGAACCGTCCTTGTTTTCCTTCTATTATATCTGACAAAGATTTCAGAGGACGATTACTGGCACCCACAATTGTTCTCCCCCTTCTGCCATTATCCATTAAAGAATCAACGGCCTCTTGAAGCATCCTTTTTTCGTTTCTTATGATTATTTCAGGAGCCAAAATATTTTTCAATTTAGCTAGTCTATTGTTACGATTAATAATTCTGCGGTAAAACTCATTTAAATCTGCAGTAGCAAACCTTCCCCCATCCAACTGAACCATGGGCCTCAGATCGGGTGGAATTACAGGTATGCACGATAGCACCATCCACTCGGGTTTGGCCTTTGTGTTAAGAAAGTTTTCTATTAGCCTTAGTCGCCTCATCTTTTTATTAAATTTTGGAGACAAGGTTTTTGGAGGGTTAATCGCTTCCTCACGCAATTCATTTGCTATTGATTGTAAGTCAATATTTATCATAAAGTCATACTTCAACCGTAATTTATATAGATTGAGATTATGTATTCTATTCAAAACTGGATGTGATAAGAAATATTATGCAGTTCATTGTTTTTTGAATCCGGGATTTGACTCTCTTGACGCCAGGGTAATATTGATCAAATAGTAAGAGCCACAGTCAAGTTTCAAACCTTATGAAAAATCTATCCCGGCTTGTAACTATTGCTGTCAGACCCATAGGCACCAACTCATAGCGACTCAACTGGAAAAACTGAGAAGTAATATCTCCTCCATGAATTTAGCTAATGTGTGAAACTATGACCTTTTATGTCCCAGGCATATTGCCTCCATGCTTTCCAGTCCGCATCTATCACAAACAAGTCGCTTGGGATCCACGGTTCAGGCAAAAAACTAGATTAAAAGCTTAAGAATTGTTCTTTTCATACTTCGGAAAGATCATATGTTTTTATCTTAGGACGTCACAGTTTGTCTAACTCAATCTAGCATTTCTTGAAAAACATATCTTTCAAGCCATGGTAGCTACGATCTAGTTGCCAATACTAGTTTCATAAATAAATATTCCGCCGCATTAATATAGAATTCATAGGTTGTAGCTCCGGTCTAGTCATACACGATATATTTTTGACCTGACCTTAACTTGCAAATGCAACCTAAGATTTTTTTTCAATCTGATCTTTGATATACTTTTCAGGTGAATATTTACCTTTTATCTGTTGCTGTCGATTGTTAGAGTTGCGAATTGATTTTTTTAAATTGCCAAATAATAACTTATAGCCGAATCGTACTCCAGCAATTTTTTTATAGCTTCTGCTCCAATACTAACCTCAATCCCTGAGGTCGAAGAAAATTCTTTATATAATTTGTCTTCTAGTGCTTTCCATTCATAATTAGCTGAAACGATTATATTCATTGGATCATTTTGCCGCAAGAAAACCAGATATAGCTTGGACATGTTGCTATTTAGCTATCGATAATCATATGTTTTATTCTTAACTTGAATAATTGTGCCCGTGAAATAACTTCGGGTTAATATTATGTAGCAAGGTACATACTCGACCAAAGTTAACGTTATATGTTATGGATCTTTATGTAGTTATCTATGCTTGCTCTAAATACCATACTCCTTCAAGTAACTGTTTATCATAGAGTCTATTTGATTCACCTGCATTTATAACAACATATGAATGAAAGTACACAACTTTTTCTATCTCTTTAACATTCAGATCCAGTATTAAACCCAAATAACTTGTTGTACCTTTCAAGTACCACACATGAGTTACTGGAGCTGCAAGTTCAATGTATCCCATTCTGTGACGTCTGACCTTTGATTCCGTTACCTGCACCCCGCATCTTTCACATACTATCCCCTTGTATCGAAATCTTTTGTATCGCTTATCAACAATAGGTCGGCCTATATGTTCCTAGCACAAAACTATGTATTAAAAACAAATTTAACAAAGCTTGAACATAATTGTTTATGGATATGCGTGTATCACCATCGCCGAATTTACCAACGGCATGATATTGAAAAGCAACCCATGATTGTACTCAGTGTGCTGCATAGAAAACTGTACATTTAAATATATAAACTCAATAGGCATAGGTGTTAAATCTGCTACAATATCTTACACTTTCCACAGTGACATTCCCAGTCCTTAACAGGACCAAATATTCTCTCACAAAATAGACCATCCATTTCAGGTTTGAGTGTCCTATAGTTAATCACAGTCGATATTGTATTTTTACCTCGATTCGTAAACTATATAGTAAAGTCTCATTTAATATAGCTTTTCGATTGTTATTTGCCGATTAGGTGATAAACCTGCAGGCAATTTATGTAATCGTCATGCCTTTTTTTCATACTCGCTGTACTTTCTAATAGCTATTAGCCATTCTAATCCTTACTTAATACTTTTTTCACTATAACAGAACGAATTCTTAGTGCACCTTTTTAATAAGCCATTTCGACGTTTTTTATGTATTCGGCTCTGAACTTTCATCATAAGTCATACATTGTTTCAGATTTACTTACTTCACCTACTATTTGACCATTCGGCAACGTCACAAGGGTCAGTTCAAGTTTCCCCGCTTAGATATGTATGTACATGAAAGTAAACATAGCTAAGTTTCCCACTAACTGAAAAATACGGTTTGTAGCATTTATTTGATATTCCTTATTACTTGTAAGTCTCATGTTTGGTTCTATATTTGTATTTGAGAAATATGAATTATGTGACTGAGTTTTCCTTGGTAATCAATGTAAATCATATCTTTCTCCCCATCTCCTAATTTTTTCTGGTGAAGCTAGACTAATTTTAATGTAATCAAAATACTGTTCAAAGTTATTCATAGTGTTATATCTAATTGGGTTAAGTAATTAATAGATGCTCACTGAAGCAGAGTTAGATTGCTTCTAATTCACTTCTGAAACAATTCTCCTCTGATATACTTGTATTTACAATTAATAAAATATTAGTTTTTGAATTTAGATCTGGCTTTAATATCAACCCATCTTTAGTTTTCTGGCGGCGAATAAGCTACAGTATTGATATCATTCAACCTACTTAGCGTTGTATTGATTTCTTCGTCTATATTTTTTTGGTCATCGTCATTCATCAGGTTGACTTCTATGGCTTCCTGGTCATCTGCAGTCTTTAGCCGGTAAGCCCCAATATCTAAACCTAAAGACTGTAATTCTCGCATCAAAACTTTAAATGACTCTGGTGTTCCAGGTCTAGGAATCGGCTTGGCTAAATCTTAAAAAAATAGCAGTTTTTTCTAATTTTATAAAAACAAACAATCTATGAAGCTGTATAGAGCCTGCTCAACTATTATTTACCTCGTTTTTGGCTTGGTTAAATTCAACCTCTTAGCCTGTTGTTCATTCCACTAACCTAAATATCGTTTGATTACCGTTCTGACAACAAATACCGTGAAAGTAGCTCTTGTTATACATCTTTCTTGCTAGTAGCTAATGCGTACACCTTTAATAATTGCGTTAAGCGTTTCATTCCTGCCCTGCATATCATCTGATTTGACTGTTAAAAGCTCCTGTAGCGTGTAAGCTGCTCCGAATGCCTCTAAAGCCCAAACCTCCAGTCAAGATCTACCACCCTCTCAAGATGCGGAAGGTTATATTCTTTAAAAACTTCACAGGCAACAAGTATAGTGCATAAAGCTTGTTTTGTGACATCCCTGAATTCACCAAAATCATTCCATCCACTACCTTAACCTCTAAAGTTGAATTTTGATACTTTTATGATTTTAATGGCTAACACAGCGTTATCAATATATTTTATTCGCTAGATATCTTTTCATTTATATATAAGTCATGTTTTTTGTTCGACAGGCATTGACGTCTTTTAATACCCACGAGCTTGCTTTTCATCCTAAGTCGAGCTTGTTTTATTAATGCTAAAATAATGCCAATCGTCATGCAAGCTTTCCTAATCCTGTTGTTCAATAGTGTAAAGTGGCCTATGGATTCACGTCTGTAGACTGGTCATATTTCACCTATACTTGATTATGCTATTAACAGTATTGTTTCGCTTGATCCGAACAAATCATACTTTCTCCCAATCTTTGACCTCCATGTTGAGCTCGCCCTCCTAAGGGCTGCTGAGTTACTAATGAGTATGGGCCAGTAGATCTTGCATGAATTTTAAGCTAGTGATTTTACCACCAATTATTATTGATTATATCCTTATATTTAAGCTGCAAATAGTAATTTATTATACTTTACAGCTTATATCTCACATGAAGAGCGTGAAAATCATACTAATTAATCTTTAAACATATCTAACGATTTAACTTATTAACTATTAAATACATATCGTGTCAAAGCGTATTTTTTCAGGTATCGATTTCGTGGTAGTTATCTATTCAACCAAAGAACCGTCAGCTTACTCATCAACCAAATGTACCAGTTTTAACATGTACGCTTGTCCTATCATTACTGGATTATCAAAATGCTGGCCCGATCTACCGTCATGCAGAATAGTTTTACCCGGATTATTTTTCTCAAATAGCCACTTTTTACCGCTGTACTCTGAAGCTTTTTTAAGTTTTTCATTTACTAGCGATCTTGAAGCTTCGGCTCCATACATTTCATCGAAAGGAATTATCTTAAACCTTTTGCCTAGATATTCTCCGGCCAAGCCTAACAAGCATTCAAAAACCTGCCCAACGTTCATTCTGGAAGGGACACCCAAAGGATTCAAGACTATATCAACGGGGGTACCATCAGGCAAGAATGGCATATCTTGTATTGGTAGAATTTTTGACACAATACCTTTGTTGCCATGACGTCCAGCCATCTTATCCCCAACCTGAATTTTTCTTTTCTGAGCGACATAAATTCGGATAATTGAATTCGTCCCAGGTGGCAACTCGTCTCCCCTCTGTCTTGTAAACAATCGGATGCTGACAACTCTTCCTTGCGTACCGTTTGGAAGTCTTAGAGAGGTATCTTTAACATCTCTTGCTTTTTCCCCAAAAATCGCGCGGAGTAATTTTGCTTCTGGTAGTTGATTGGATTCTCCCTTGGGAGTAATTTTCCCTACAAGAATATCCCCAGCTTCTACCCAGGCCCCTATGTGTATAATACCATTTCTGTCTAATCTGCTAATTGCATTCTCACTCACATTAGGAATTTCTACTGAAATTTCTTCGGCTCCCAACTTCGTCTGTCTTGCCTCGATCTCATATTTTTCAATATGAACAGACGTATATATATCATCATAAATAAGCTTCTCGCTGATTAAAAAAGCATCTTCATAATTATATCCTTCCCAAGGCATGTATGCTATTAATACGTTGCGACCTAATGAGATTTCACCCCCATCCGTAGATGCTCCGTCTGCAATGATTTGCCCTCTTGTTATTCTTTCACCAGGCCAGACTAAGGGCCTTTGATTTACACATGTGTCTTGATTAGTTCTATAATATTTTTTCAAGCGATAGTATATTATGTTACCATATACATCCTGTATGCCAATTTTGTTGGCTGATACATACATTACTTGCCCGTGTGTTTCAAAATTGATACTTTGTGTTAGTCACTAGCTATTCTTTTGTTATAAGCCGTAATGAGAACATTGATTTTTTACGGCTTCCTGATTTACATTAGAGATGTCTTGTTAGTGGTTTCTGGCTTTCCATCTATTAAGTTTCATAATTCGGATTTGTTATGTATGTGCTCGTGATGCAAACAATATAGGCACAAGTTTTGCTGTCATTTGTTGTGCAAAGTATTAGCAAACAAGATTATACTACGACACAAGTTACACCAATACCGCATACCGCAATACAAAAACCATGCCAAATCTGTGCCTTCTACCGACCTAGCATAACAATTCAATAAATTTGCTTAGTCCGACTGTCTTTAACATGCTTGGCTGCTGCTCAAGTTAACCACTGTATGATTTATTGCACGGATACTGGGTATTAATTTTAATGCTATTATAATATCTACGATGATAGAGTCTCACCCATATGTCTCAATTGTCAAGCTTATTTCATAAGAATCCATAAGTACACATTTGTTGTAACCTCCATGGCATTAATATGACTTATGGTGAGTATTGGCTAATACAACATGCCATGTTGCATGATAGAAATCTATGCTTGCAATTCGTTCGCCTAAGCGTCAATTGACCATACTGATTCATGATTTATTTATTCATGAATAATGGGTCGCACTTCTACTGATTATAACCATACCAGAATCTCGAGCTATTTTTGATTCAAGGCCTGTGCCAATTATCGGTTTTTCAGTGAATAGTAGAGGCACAGCTTGCCTCTGCATATTTGACCCCATTAGAGCTCTGTTAGCATCATCATGCTCCAGAAAAGGGATGAGAGATGTTGCGCCTGATATTATTTGTATTGGTGACACACATGTGAAATCAACCTGTTCTGCGGCTGTAGTGATAAATTCTTGATGATAGCGTACTGGAAGTTACAATATGCATAGGCATTTGTTGTGTGCTGCTTGTTTTCACTGACTTCTCAAGTGTTGAGCCTATAGACTTGTGTAAGTTTTGAAATGTTTAAGATAGAAACTCTCTATATAGAAAAAACAGCACTTTCTGTCTAACAAGAGACAGTACATATTGTACCTTTGACAGTGTTTGTACTCCGCAATGGTTATTCCATTATCCTCGCATCATACTAAAACCTTACTTACATCACCTTTAATACAGTTATCACTGTCTAATGATATATCACCTGGCGCAATTCTAAACTCATCTTCTTCTTCAGCCGTCAGGTATATAGGCCCGCTACTCTTCTGCACTATTCTGTTCGCAACACGATAAAACGGCGTAGCAATAAACCCATAGTTGTTGACTACTGCATGAGTTGCAAGCGAGCCAATTAGCCCCGCATTGGGGCCTTCGGGCGTTTCTATCGGACATATTCTTCCGTAATGACTGGGGTGAATGTCGCGCACTGCAAACCCAGCCCTGTCTTTATTTAGTCCTCCCGGTCCCAGTGAACTAATACGCCTTTTATGAGTGATTTCTGCTAGTGGATTAGTTTCATCCATAAATTGAGAGAGTTGGCTAGAGCCAAAAAATTCTCTGATTGCTGCAATTAATGGTTTGGGATTGATTAAGTTTGATAAGCTCAGAGAGTCAATATCACATATGATCATACGCTCTTTGATGATTCTCTCCAACCTATTTAATCCAACTCTAACCTGATTTTGTAGTAGCTCCCCGACCGATCTGATCCTACGATTTCCAAGGTGATCAATATCGTCGAAGTTGCCATAGTTTTGTTCTTTGAGTGCAATTAAGTAATCCGTTGCAGCAATAACATCTTGTGGCGAAAGAACCCTGAAAGTAGAAGGAATATTTAGCTTCAGCTTTTTATTAAGCTTGTAACGTCCCACCTCACCTAAATCATACCTCTTTGGATCAAAAAAACGTGTGTACAATACTTGTTGGGCAATATTAATTGTAGTAGGCTCACTCGGTCTCAATTTGCTATAAACCATGATCAATGCTTCTTCATTTGTCACGGTTTGAATATTGTTTTTCTTAACCTCTTTATACAAATCTTTCTCTTCGTAGTTTTTGCAGGATTTAAGTAGAAAATGATAGTTGATTAGATTTTTTTTCAACTCTTCATCACTCAGTCCAATTGCTCTTAGAAATATATACGTGTTAATTTTGTATGCTTTGTCTATCTTTACCCAACTGTGTCCTTTAGCATCGATTTCCAATTTGAGCCATGAACCTCGGTTAGATATAAGATTGGCAAAATAAATCGAACTACCTTTCTTATCAATCTCTTCCTTGTAATATTGAAAGTCGAACACAGTGTGTAATTCACTTTTCACAACTATATATAAAGAGCTGCTTGTATAGTTGTGTACTACATATAGCGTTTATGTTCATGAAGTGCAAAGAAAAGGGGAGGTATTCATCATTATCACGGCCTCTATTGATCTGTAAACCTTAAAACTATAATTCAATTGAGCAGATAAATAATCTTCGACGAAGTTAGATAGAGTAATACTGGTGATTTACATATCCGGACTGCAGGATAACGTTGGCTATATTTATAGTAATGAAATGTCTGTCTCATTTCAATTATGCTAAAAGTAAACTATCGATCTTTTATGATCATGGACCTTCTTGCCATTTCCAATGTCCGACAAAGTGAATTGCAATATCCCCAAAAAACAACCGATACTTTTATGAATCCGATAAATAATTCTTTTGTCTACTGGTACATTTCGAACCGTTTATTAAGCTAACGAAGCTATCAGGGTAAATATTTCAACTTGAAAACGAATCTTACTATACCTGGGCTTCTAACAATTTGATTGACGATGACTCTTTTGGTGCCCGAAATAATAAATCCGCCTCTGTTTGTCATGATAGGCAAGTCGCCTATGAAAACAGCCTTCTTTTTATATTTTCTACTCTTTTTTCTTAATTCTTCCTGTTCATTAGATTTGAAACCCACATCTTTTCTGGTTAGTTTCGCCGGTATATAAATTTGTGCGCTGTACGTCCTGTCTCTTTTTTTTGGTCTGGCGTCAGTATTTCGCTATTGTGCGAACTAGCTTACCGTACTGCCCTTAAAAAAACTGTATATAAAATATCTACCTTGGTACAGCTTGGATCAGGCTATCTCAATCTTGGATAAATTACAGGTTAAAGTACCAGTTATCGTTGCCTTACAGCTCTTACGACAGACTTTTGCAAGGCGGTAATAAGCCAAATGATCTACTCGGTCTCAATCTAGTCTTTGCATAACTGTAAAACGAGAACATACTTAGTGAGAATACAATTTATTTAGTCCATTTCTTATAAGAAAATTTAGTTCCAGTTTGTTGCAACCCCACTTTTTCTGACGCTATATTTTGGAAATTTGATCTGATATTCTTTACCGTACAAGGTCAGTTCCAATCTGCCCGTCGGATCCATAATGGGCTCAAATGAATCTAGCACTTCCCCTAATCCTTCCTGGAGAAAATACTTAAAACTAGAACGTTGAATTTCTATAAGGTCAGGTAACAGAAGCTTGTCGTGTTGTAATTTATTGACAGTAAGTTATTGATATTATTATCATTACCTTGACTTTTGTCCCAATAATATTAGTCAAATATGTTTGGTAAAGTTTTCCACTTAAGGCTGTAGACAAAGATTCAATTTTCTAACAGGCCAAAATCAAGTATATTTGATTTGATGCGAAAAGCATATGCTTGTTCTCTCTCGTTTGTTATTCAAGCTCAAGCTAATGGGCTAGATCTATGCGCATAAATCTTGATGTATATAGTTCTTAAGGCACACTCATAGTGATCTATCTGTGAAATTAACACAACACTTACAGATTTGTAGTAGTATTTTTAAGGTTCATCGATGTCTAATCTTGCTGAATTTTACCAAATTCAAGATTTTTCAAGGCCCAACAATTGAAAACCGTTACTCTTGCCTGCATTCTTGATATCTCGTGTTATATTGAAAGCTTCACCCTGCAAAATATATCGATGTTTTTCTTTGGTTAAACAACCTGACAAATGTTCGTACAGTATTAAGCATGGGGATAATTTATATATATATGGTATGGTCACCTTTATTAGCTAAACTTACCTAATAAAAATAATATTTGATAAATTTTCACCTTTCTTTTATTATTTAGATACAAATGATAATTATTAATAACATCGTCAAATCCGTTCTAATTGGATTATAATATAGATCAAGTTTAAATTTCAATCATTGATAAATAATTTATTGAAAGACATTGATGCCTTATATGAAGCACCTTTCAATTAATACCTTTAAAGATCCGTTAATATATGAGTTATTAATAGTATAGTCAATCGAATGTAATAGGAACTATTTCCAAAAAAACGAAAAATAAACAATTTACTGAAATGTATGGTTAAGAGTATTTCTGATGTATTTAAGCACTCAAAGTCCCAGTGCGTATTTATACCTTTTATAACGGCGGGTTTTCCTAATATCGAATCAACAGCAAAGGCCATCAAAATTCTAGACGAAGAGGGGGCTGATATAATAGAGTTAGGTATACCATATTCGGACCCTCTAGCCGATGGTCCGGTAATACAAGTGGCGTCCACTCAAGCCCTTCTGAATGGGACACGGTTCAAACAAATTTCTGATATGTTGTCAAAGCTTATACCAGAATTGCGGGCACCCATTGTGTTGTTCAGTTACTACAATCCTATCTTAAGTATGGGCCCAAAAACGTTTGTGCAGGACATAGCTAAATTGGGTGTACAGGGACTCCTTATACCGGATTTACCTCTTGAGGAGTCTAAAGAATTGTTGGAGCTAACTAGCAATTATGGTGTTGATTTAATTATGCTAATTGCTCCAACGAGCTCACTAAGCCGCATTAGGTCGATTGCTAACCTGTCAAGTGGTTGCATATACCTTGTCAGTAGTACAGGAGTAACTGGATCACGCTCTGAGTTTGCCCCCAATATCTACAGCGTGATAGAAAACATCAAAAGGGTCACCAGCAATCCCATAATCGTAGGGTTTGGAATTTCTCACGCAGAACATATCAAAGAAATAAAAAAACTGGATATTCAGGGGGTTGTTATGGGGAGTGCATTAGTGAACTCTTTGGCGACGGACAACACACCGGGACTAGACAATTTTCGGACTCTGTGTCGATCTTCAATTAAAGCTATCGGTAGTTAATCACACATTCTTTGTTCGCCTGCAGATTAATGTTCAGGATAATTTTTCTAATCAAATTAATTTTATTTCTCTATTTAGTTTTTTATGATATCATATTCATTAGACTTTTTAACTTTTTTTTAAATTTTCTTAAATTACTCAACTTACCAAGTCACATTGTTATTCTGGTGCATATTTAGGTGGTCTGATGAACTTAAATGTAAGCTTACATGTTTGCAAGTTGCCCCATAGTATAGCAAATAATAAGATCGAAGTTACAAAGTTGATCTAGAGGCATGACCTTGCGATTTGTACTCAGCTGACAATACACTTACATATTTAACTGACTTTTTTTTATTACGGAGAATATGTACGATGATCTTCGCACCATAGATGTAAAATTTTAGAGGGCTGAATTATTTTCATAGTCTAATTTTTTTTTTGCATTAGTAAACTTAACAGACTGCATACTCATACCTATGCTATTGGTGCTATTATACTCGCGTGAATGCTATCTTGGCCAAAACACTCTGATACTTTAAGGTAGTAAAACTATATATGTTTGCAGTCTTATCAGTTACTAAAAAGCTTATAAAGTTGCCAAAAATTTTCTTATACAGCTGTATCCTGCACGTTTCGTGCTGTGATTACTTCATAAGTTCAAAATATCTCTTAGAATTGAAGCCAGAATTAGGTCGGCATTATTAGTCTACATCTCGTTACGTCAAGTGCGCGCTTAGCTCATATAGAGCTACAGTTTGATACGACAAAATATAAAGTAATTCCTAAAGAGTATCGGTTTTCAGGCTATTAGCTCACAGGGCGTAGAGACTTGCAGTTTCTACGGCATTAGTACCTTAATGCAAACCAACTAGGAGCTCGCAAATTAATTAAATCGGGTTATTTCTGTCAAGGTCTTCATATTAGTGCCGAAACCAAAACCATTGCTACGATTTGTCTGCAGGCATTAACTGAGTAATTCTCCATTAAAATTAATGCGACGATCTATTGCATCAATGTATGGAAGCGTGAGCATTTGGCTGAACTAAAGAGTAGAGATTTGCTTGTAAGAATTGATTCCGTAGTCATCAATTCTAATAAAATCAATGCAAGAGGCGACGTGAAACTGAGTTGGCACTTAGCAAGCAAAACGTTTTCAATACTTACTTCCTGCGTAGGAAGTATTGTATTCATGATTAAACGACTAAATAATCTTCAAGGCGCGAACTTGATGTGATTTACCTATCAGCGTCGTTATCCATGCGCTTGGTAAAAATCATAGATTTTCAGGAGCATTGCAGTGAACATTCTGCTTAAAAAGATCAGTAGTGTTTACCCGATGCATTATCGTGATAACTTACAAAATTGTCAAGCTTTATGTAAATTCTTTATGAGCCCAAGCTAGCATGCTTTCTTTGCATATTGTAACTTGCAGCTACGTAAAATGTTGCTCGAGTCACTGTAACTTGTAATTGCATAGAATACTTCTTATAGATATTGACATAGAGTGGGAGAGCAGTAAACTAGTGTATACTTAGATACTGGTGCACTTGATTATTATATCTGTGAGCAGGTTAATACTATGATTTAACGTCTTGCTTGACTAGTTGTTTTATGGCATGTGAATGTGACAGGTCGAAACTGGGTTGATATTAAAGCAGACGCAACTGCATCACAATGTAATGTCAATCGCAAAAATACTAATTATTTTGGCCAATATACTGTCTAGCATAAAATTCTGGGCAGCATAGCTCAAGGTGATAGCTGATTAAGCTCTAGTAGGCTCCCGAATATCAACCTGATTCTTGATGAAGTTTTATTGTTAGCCCTTGCTAGTGCCTCGATCTTAAACGTAGACCGTCATTGACCTTGATAGATGAGTAAATCTGCCAAGATCGTCAGTTAGCCGATATTTCAATCCATGATTCCTGCATTTACTGTTAATCAACCAATATCACGTTAGTCTGCTTTACAACCAACTGATTTTTTCTAAGTGAGGTACATCATTAATCTGTAGACATTTGTCTAATGTATATACAGTTTTCACAGAGCGAATATTCATGTGTATGGATGTATTCGACTTGAACCAAATTATGCTCAATAAGTCAAATAGCACGGTTACCGGCGAGAAAAAAACTGATAATCTTTTATCTAAATCAACAATCCTAGACTTATATGAAGACATGTTGCTAGGACGTAATTTCGAAGATATGTGTGCTCAAATGTATTATAGGGGCAAAATGTTCGGGTTTGTTCACTTATATAATGGACAAGAAGCTGTTTCGACCGGCATTATTAAAGCTCTAAATCCATCCGATTACGTGTGCAGTACTTACCGAGATCATGTTCACGCGCTAAGTAAGGGGGTACCAGCGCGCGAAGTGATGGCAGAGTTATTTGGTAAAGAGACTGGTTGTAGCCACGGCCGAGGTGGATCTATGCATATCTTTTCTTCAAAGCATAACTTTTTAGGTGGGTTCGCTTTTATCGGAGAGGGAATTCCTGTAGCCACAGGAGCAGCTTTTCAAAGCGTATATAGACAACAAGTGTTAGGTAGCGCAGACCCACTAGCCGTGAGTGTATGCTTTTTTGGCGACGGTACAACTAATAATGGGCAGTTTTTTGAATGTCTCAACATGGCTGTTCTTTGGAAGTTGCCTATAGTTTTTGTCGTTGAAAATAATCAGTGGGCTATTGGCATGGCGCACCACCGAGCATCTTCCACTCCTGAGATTTATAAAAAAGCTTCAGCGTTTGGATTGCCGGGCATTGAAGTAGACGGCATGGATGTCCTGGCTGTGAGAGATGTTGCTGTTCAAGCAATAAAAAGAGCTCGTGATGGCGACGGACCAACTTTGATAGAAGCTTTGACGTATAGATTCCGCGGCCATTCACTAGCAGACCCAGATGAGCTGAGATCTAAGCAAGAAAAAGAGGCTTGGATTAATCGTGATCCTATTAAGAAGATACAAGCTTATATACTTCAAAACTCCATCGCAGATACTGAAACTCTCAATTCAATTCAGAAAAAAATTAAGGGGACGATAGACGATGCCATTGATTTTGCTCTAAGTAGTCCAGACCCTAAGGTTGAAGATTTGTACAAATATTTGTTTGTGGATAACTAATTATGACGATTGGCTTTTTGATACTTAGTAACAACAATGTACCATAATTAGCGGGGAAGGTTAGTATTACACTTTATATTCACTTAGTTTTAATATATTATGACAAAAATGTTTATGTTTGATGCTTTAAGGGCAGCAACAGATGAAGAAATGGAGCGTGATCCAACTGTCTGTGTCATAGGTGAAGATGTTGGACACTACGGTGGATCTTATAAGGTCACTAAAGACCTTCACAATAAATATGGAGACCTAAGGATCTTAGATACACCAATAGCGGAGAATAGTTTCACAGGTCTAGCTATTGGAGCAGCGATCACGGGTTTAAGACCCATAGTAGAAGGAATGGTACGATTTGCTTAAAATTATATTTACGGTGTATTCTTTTCAATTTAACATACTTTTCAAGAAAATTTTTGTATTCACAATGGTCTAATCGCTTCAACAGGACAGCAGCACAATCAACACTTGCTACGCATCAAATTTCACATAAAGGAAGTCATAGTTTCTGATTTATACGTTGACAAAATTTATTAGTCCTATACTTAATTCACGCTACGATCTATAGGTGCGAATAGTCCTAGTAACACAACTTTAGTACTTTGTAAGTAACATCTTAACTTATGCAAATTACTTGATTGGAAATATTACTGAGATCAGAATATTTACCCAAACTAATATGAGCTTTCTACTCCTAGCATTCAATCAAATTTCTAAGTACGTTTTCTTATTCATTCAACTCAATAATAACTGTGCAGTCAACAACGCAACCTGGTAGATGCAAATGCTCTTGCCATTTTACTGCTTGCTGCTGTTTTTGCAATATTATAAATGGTCAATCAGCATTCGATAGACGACTAATGATCATCACGCCTTAACAAGTTTAACTACTCAGAATTCTATTGCTTGAATATAGTGAACAATCATATAATGAAAAAAGTATATACGCTTTGTGTCTCAAAAAAAAGCTCGTAGGTGGCAGTATTCTCCATATCATATTTCTATTATATGTCTGCATCCCTTTAAATTACTAACCTGACACGGTTTTTAATAAAAAATGTATCCAGCAGTATGTAATGTTTACCATATATGATGATTTTTGGTGGTCATGAGGTTGCTCTTGCTCTATGTTTTTAATCCAACTATGGTTTTATGACAGAGACAAAAAACTGTACGTAACATAAGTTACACTTATAGTTTTTCGTGGAAGCTCATGGAGATTTAAAAGTTTTTTTTTAACAGCTATCCAACTTAATGCAGGTATGTTAAGGTACACTTCTGGAGGTAATTTTACGATTCCCATAGTAATCCGCGGACCAGGAGGAGTAGGAAAGCAACTTGGTGCAGAACACTCCCAAAGACTTGAGGCATATTTCCAAGCTATACCAGGGCTAAAAATTGTAGCCTGTTCTACACCTTACAATGCGAAAGGATTACTCAAAGCAGCCATTCGTGACAGCAATCCAGTTGTTTTCTTTGAACACGTTCTATTGTACAACTTGCAAGAAGAGATTCCTGATCAGGAATATATACTTCCGCTAGATAAAGCTGAGATTGTAAGATCTGGCACAGACATTACAATCTTGACTTATTCACGAATGAGACATCACGTTATTCAAGCTGTTGATGAATTGGTAAAGCGAGACTATGACCCTGAAATCATAGATCTGATTTCTCTAAAGCCATTGGATATAGAATCTATCGTAAAATCTATAGAAAAAACGCACAAAGTACTTATTGTTGAAGAATGTATGAGAACAGGCGGAATAGGTGCCGAGTTAATTGCTCAAATAAATGATCACTGCTTTGACTCCCTTGATGCTCCTGTTATCAGACTATCTTCTCAAGATATACCAACTCCTTATAATGGATTATTAGAAAAAGCAACTATTATACATCCCGATCAGATCGTAAAAGCAGTTGAGAGTTTACTAGTACCAGCATAAAGCAATCATAATTCTATCTTGCATATTAGTGTCTTAACATTCAAATTTCATTTTGGAGTAAAAATCTTATGGCTCACAGTGTTAAAATTTATGATACATGTATTGGATGCGTATGAGTTGACACCTTTTGCAATGTTCACTTTGTTAAAACTTGCGCAATGTAACGTAGCACGAATGACTCGAGAATTACAGCGCGCTTAAGTATACTTGTCTCCAACAGCCAAATAAAGCAGCATTTGGGTTTTCTTGTAATCCAGTCAATGAAGCAAAATCGTGTTAAGTCTTCTAAAATGAGTTTTTATAAATCAAGTATTATTAATTTGTTTAGCCAAAAAATCTTGTGCAATCTTGAGCAATATTATTCATCAAAAGTGAAACTTAGGCAAAACACAGATTGTTAGCAGACTTAAATCAAGCATAACACATCTCATCAATAAATAGCATGATTTTCTCAAAATACAGATGCAGCTAATCATGTTACCAATTCAACATAGCAAAAAGATAACTAAGATTAAAAACAGTACCGTAGCAAGTATAATGGAGATGGTAGAGCGCAGAACCCTTTTTCTGCTTGGAGGTAGCAACTTATATGCTTGTAAAAGTCACCCCCTAAAGTTCTCGTCTACACTTTAGCCTATTAGGATAAAAAACACCGAGCGACGTCGTGGTTGTTTTGGTCAAAATATATGCAAGAATAGTAAGCTCATTCTGTCATAATTGACTCGCCTGCATCACTTTTGTGTCTATATAGACTTCATAGAGTTACCATATTTACCTCGCAACTGTAATTACATGTGTAATTAACTCACCGGGTTCAAAGAATCCAGTTTCTTGTCTTCTGCTTTACAAGAATCGATTTTTTCGACGGTATCACAATTGATTGGTTTACACCTCCCATCTTTATGGCCCTTAACAGTATAGTCAGTACTTTCTTCTTGGGCCAAACTTATACTTCTAGGCTGCACATAGTAATAATCTAAAATTACAGCCTATAAAGGTTTCATCGTCTAACCAAGTACAAATGAAAACCTTGATACACAATGCGTGAGAGCATGTCCATGTGATGTGTTGGAAATGGTACCATGGGATGGTTGTAAAGCTAAACAAATTGCTTCAGCGCCCCGTACTGAGGATTGCATTGGCTGCAAACGATGTGAAACAGCTTGTCCTACAGATTTTTTAAGTGTTAGGGTTTATCTTGGTGGAGAAACAACTAGAAGCTTAGGGCTTGCTTACTAACCTTATACGATTCCTTTAAATTTTTATTTTATTCCTATATATGTGTAAAATGGAGGTACTAAGACTTTCATTTTACACTTAAACTAAATTTTCGCCACTATATGACTATAAATAATACTTTGCCTATAATTGAGTCGCTCGACAATAAAATAGCTTTGAAGGTTATAACAGGTATTAATAATTTTGATTTATATAATATTCTTAAAGTAACTGAAGCAGCTAATATTGCTGGCGCAAGCTACATAGATATCTGTGCAGATCCTAAGATTATCAAAATAGTCAAAAACAACTCTCACCTTCCTGTTTGTACCTCTATAACCAACCCTTACTGTATCGGAGACTGTTTATCAGCTGGGGCAGATATCATAGAATTAGGCAATTTCGACAACTTGTATACTCAAGGAATCCGTTTGAACGCCAATGATATATTATCTATGGTTACGGATATTAAGAGACACTACCCCGAGGTATATTTATGCGTGACTATTCCCTATTACCTGTCATTGCTCGACCAAGTGGATCTTGCAAAAAAGCTAGAATTGCAAGCCGTTAGCCTAGTTCAAACAGAGGGATACAATTTAGCTGTTAACTCAAAACTCAATGTTACGAGTGTAATTGCGAAGAGCGCTCCGGTACTATGCGCAACACATGCTTTATCACAAGCCATTAATATTCCAATCTTGGTTGCATCTAACATAACTGAGTTAACTGCACCAATACCCTTGTCTTATGGTGCAGCCGGCATTGGAGTTGGCAAGTGTATATCTTCGCTCGCAGATGTCTACCTAATGTCTCAAAAGATCACGGATATAAAGAATAGTCTACATCATGATGTTCCAATAAATATAAAACCTGAGAACATGGGCGTTGCTGTTGACCAGAGTATAGCAAAATGCCACTTCAGTTTTCATTAAATTTCCAGGATTTAGTCGGACATATACAGGCATTTTTCTTGCCTGCGATGTGTGTATTACTCATAAACCCAAAGGCGAAGCAGTGTTATTTGTTATAAAAAAATGGATCATATATATGAACAAACACACAGAGCATACTAGGCTAAACGTTTGCAACTTATCCGTTAAATATAAGCGTAAACTAGTACTGGATAACATAAATTTTACCGTTCATACTGGCCAAGTAGTTGGTATAATTGGGCCTAATGGCGCAGGTAAAAGCACACTATTTAAATCTATTTTAGGACTAATACCAGCAGAAGGTCAAAAAATTACCTATGGTGAAAAACCACTACTGGAACAAAGGTGTGGTTTGTCTGCACTTCATTGAAGAAATTTGGGTAGCAGATATATGATGGACATATAATTTAACACCTATTTTAAGAATACCCTTGTCAGACTTAGACTGAAATTGTTGACTTCACAGCTATTCCGTGTGTAAACTTTCAACCGCAACAATAATTATGTGCAGTGATAATATGAAGAGCTGCAATCAGTGGTGGATACTTGAAACAAACAATACGTACTATTTTCTCTTGCGTAGATAGGCGAAATAACATTGAGGCCCTCTATTAAAGAGAAGACATACGAGGACGAAAGTATTTTTTTTACTGACGAGTTCTTAATGTCTAACATTTTAGGCTCAAAAGCCTATACTGTTGTAGGATTCATCTAAAAGATTCAGGCAACAGAATGCTAGGCATACTTGAACCACAGAGCTGTGTGAGGCAACAACCTTGTACACATCTCTAATCAAGAGGGAGACCTTACAGGCCGTTAAATTTAAGCCAGCTTCCGACTGTGACGAATAAAATCGCATACATCCCCCAGCGATCTCAAATCGACTGGGACTTCCCAGCTACTGTATGGGATGTAGTATTAATGGGAAGAATTGCTCATACCGGATGGTTTAAACAATTCTCTAGGGAAAGCTACGAAAAAGTTCAAGATGCCCTTGATCGCTTAAGAATTCTCCATTTAAAGAATTGTCGCATAGGAGAGTTATCCGGAGGACAGCAACAAGTATGATTTGTATGATATATATCCTGTGATATTCGTACCAGTACTATTGGGCACACCAATTCTGTTGTTGCAGAATATTATTTTATTATTAGTAGTTTTAGAAATTTAAGCAGCTCTCGTTGATTACAAACTAATTTAATTAACCATAAGGATTCTCAAAAAAAAAATAGGCCGTGACAAATCACACCCTGTATTTAGAAATATAATGTATGTATGTTATTTTTGTATGAAAATTTCACGATATTGAAGTACACGGTAAAAGCCGTATGAAAACTATCGTTTATACTTACGGTTATTAATTGGTAGGAATTTCAATTCTTCTAACCATAAAAGAGTTTTCTTAGCAAGGTCAATTGCACAAGAAGCAGAAGTTTTTTGTTTAGATGAACCTTTGGCAGGTGTCGACTACAAGACACAAGATATTATCTTTGCCATACTGCAAGGCTTGTCTCGAGATAACAAGTTGATATTGGTTATTCACCATGACCTGGGCGATACTATCAAGTACTTCGACAAACTTATATTGTTAAACAAATCTCTTGTGGGACAAGGCTTACCTCACGAGGTTCTGCAGGATAATCTTTTGCATCAAGCATATTCTTAATATCTTAATTATTTATACAATCTCAAAATCATGTTAATTGATACAGTCTTAGAACCATTGCGCTATAACTTCATGCAGCGTTCTTTAATTGTTGCTATTTTAGTGGGATTATTATGTTCCATAGTGGGAAGCTATCTAATGATTCAAAGGTTGTCTTTATTAGGAGATGCAATCAGTCACTCTGTTATGCCAGGCTTAGCTATAGCTTTTACATTGGAGGCTCCTATGCTACTGGGGGCAGTTGTAGCAGCTATAATTAGTACTTTAACAATAGCTTGGATACATGACAATTATCCACTCAAAGAAGATACTGCTATTGGAATTGTATTCGCATCTTTTTTTGCTCTTGGTATTACACTTATCACAATCATTCAAAAAGAGCACAAAATAGACTTGAATCATTTTTTATTTGGTAACATATTGGGAGTAACGATTGAAGATGTGATTAATACCTCTCTAATAACTGCATTCGTTTTAGTCACTATCGTTTTACTTTACAAAGAATTGTTATTTTACACTTTTGATTGTCTTGGTGCAGCAACTGTTGGGTTGCCAACAAAACATTTGAATTTTGGCCTAATGACTTTAGTTGCACTTACAACAGTTGCGAGTATGAAAGCAGTTGGGGTAGTCCTTGTTTTAGCATTGCTAATTATTCCCACTGCAACAGCATTCCTAATAGCTAACCGTCTTCATGAAATAATGACTATAGGTGCAATTCTAGGTATATCATCAAGTATTTTAGGGATGTATGGCAGTTATTTCTTTAATATCCCTTCTGGCCCAGCAATTGTTCTCGTTTCATCGTGCTTCTTCGGAGTTATATTGTTCTACTTTAGCTTAAGGTTGAAGAGCACTTTCTAAAAATCTATTACATCTCACAATTCACAATAACTAATCTAATATATCACAAAGCTACATGAAACATACGCTATCCGTATTAGTAGAAGACGAATCCGGTGTCTTATCTAGGATTTCCGGATTATTTGCACGCAGAGGATTCAACATCGACAGCTTAGCTGTTGGACCAGCAGAAAGAATTGGTATTTCCCGTATAACCATGGTTGTTTCGGGCGACAATAGAACAATTGAGCAACTAACTAAACAACTCTATAAACTAATTAATATAATTGATGTCCAGGACGTTACAAATATACCTGCTGTAGAACGCGAGTTAATGATAATGAAAGTTAAAGCAAATTATGAAAACCGTGCGGAAATTCTGCAAATAGTCGAAATTTTCAGGGCAAAAGTTGTAGATTTAGCAGAGGATTTCTTAATAGTTGAAATCACTGGAGACCCAGGAAAAATAGTCGCGATTAAAGGACTATTAAACAAATTTGGTATCCTTGAAATAGCTAGAACAGGTAAAATAGCACTAACTAGAATGTCAAAGGTGAATACAGAGTTCTTACGTAATGAATCTTTTAAATTAAGCAGCTAGAATCATCATCCTAATTTAACATTACTTATCTTTCAGATTTGATCAAAGAATTGACAACTATCACAAACAATGTTAACTTAGTATCATCGTCAATTCTGGGACCGTAGTTCAATTGGTTAGAGCACCGCCCTGTCACGGCGGAAGTTGCGGGTTCGAGTCCCGTCGGTCTCGCTTAGTTAAGCACTTCAAATTTATTCAAAGGCTATTATGAGATTTTTGTATCTCTTAATAGCCCTTGATTTATGCAAACCAACCGTAACTGTGTAGACCTTTGCCAAGAAAGTTCACCCCTAAGTAACAAATCCATACTACAACGAAGCCTATCGACGCCAGTAGTGCAGGCTTTTTTCCTTGCCAGGATTTTGTCAGTCTAGCATGTAGATAAGCTGCAAAAATTAGCCAAGTGATTAATGCCCAAGTTTCTTTGGGATCCCAGCTCCAGTAAGATCCCCAAGCCCTATCTGCCCAAATAGCTCCAGCAATAATCCCAACAGTTAGCAAGGGAAAGCCTAATCCAATAATCCTATAGCTTAGATTGTCTATGCTACCCAATAAGCCTAAGTTGCCATGGGTGAGTGTATCTGTTTCTGATGATATTGCTCCCTGTTTATTAACTCCATATGTATTTCCTGTAGAACTACCTTGGAGTTTCACGTCTTGTCCTTTAGATAGAACTAAAAATAATATCGAAAGCAAAGAGCCTAAAATTAATGTTGAATAACTCAACATCATTACGCTAACATGCATCATAAGCCAGTTTGATTTTAGTGCTGGTACTAGCGGTGCAGCCTGTTTCATATCCACTGGTAAAGCAAGACTTGCGAATGCAATTGTGAACATGGCAACAGGAGCAGCTATTGCCCCAATAAGAAAACTCCCAGTCTTGTATTCAATTAGTAGATGAATAGCAGTAATCCCCCAAGTTAAGAAAACCAAAGATTCATAAAGATTGCTTAATGGAAAATAACCAGCTGTAAACCATCTTAAGCTAAGCATAATACCAAGACACACATTACTGATGCATATCATGAAAAAAGCAAAGGAATACTTTCTGGGTGCTAACTTAAAAACAGTGCGAATCCAATATGTAAGAGTGGCCGTTAATAAGCTGGCGAATGATAAGTTGATACATTGATTCTGTACTATACTGCTGGATATCATATTTATTTTAGTTAATGTTAGTGGATTTTTAATTTTATTTTAGGAGAAAGATATTCAAGCTCGCCTATTATATAATTCTAATCATAAAAACTAGTCTATATTTATATTATAATTATAATATAAATATAATTCACGTCTCATAAACTTTGAACCATTCTGTGGATATATCACATTGTAGTAAAGGTTACTTGACCTTTTAAGGAGCAAATAAAATAATATGAATAATTTAATAGGCAAATCTGATGATATATTAATAATAGCAAATAAAAAATTCTCTTCTCGCTTGATACTCGGTACAGGCAAATACCCAAATTTAAAACAAGCCTTTGATAGTATTCATTTTAGTGAGTGTGAGATGGTTACCGTAGCTGTAAGAAGAGCACAGAGTGCAAAAGCATATGGTAAAAGTAACCTCATTGACGGTCTGCAATGGAATAATATTTGGTTATTGCCCAACACAGCTGGTTGTCAAACCGCTGAAGATGCTATTCGGGTTGCCATACTTGGGCGCGAGATGGCTAAGAAAATGGGGCAGCACGAGAACAACTTTATCAAGCTAGAAGTCATCTCCGATTCTCAACACCTCTTGCCAGATCCAATAGGGACATTAAAGGCTGCTGAATACCTAGTCAAAAAAGGCTTCGCTGTATTACCGTATATAAGCCCCGATCCAGTTTTAGCCAAGCACCTTGAAGATGTAGGGTGTTCAACCGTAATGCCCTTAGGGTCTCCAATTGGGTCTGGTAAAGGTATTGAAAACAAACTCAATGTACAAATTATTATTGAGAATGCGAATATACCTGTAATTATAGATGCAGGTATAGGAACACCAAGCGATGCTAGTTTAGTCATGGAATGGGGGGCATCGGCCGTCCTGGTCAACAGCGCAGTAGCCCATGCACGAAAAACCACTTTGATGGCGAAAGCTATGAAGTCTGCTGTAATCGCAGGTCGTTCTGCTTTTCTGGCCGGAAGAATGCCAATACAGACAAGAGCTATTGCAAGCTCAACTGACATTGGGCTTATTGTTTAAATACTTATATGTTAATATTACCGAACAACTAACTAACAGGAGACTAACTTGATTTTAATTATTGATAATTATGATAGCTTCACATATAATCTCGTCCAGTACGTTGGTGCACTCGGATATGCTCCTCTAATTCGCCGTAATGATCAAATAACTATTGAAGAAATCAAGCTGTTGCAACCGGACAAAATCATTATATCTCCCGGGCCAGGACACCCAAACGATTCTGGTATTTGTTTGGAATTAATTACGAGCTTTGCAGGTAAGCTGCCTATCTTAGGAGTTTGCTTAGGGCACCAAAGCATCGGATATGCTTACGGTTGCAAAGTTATTAAGTCTGATACCTTCATGCATGGAAAAACATCACAAGTGTTTCACAACGAATCAGATATCTTCAAGGGATTACCTAGTCCTTTTGAAGCAACTCGTTATCATAGCCTCATTGTTGACAAGGAATCTATAGTAAATGATTTAGAAGTTACTGCTTGGACTTCAGACAACATTGTGATGGGATGCCGTCACAAGCAACTATCTATGCTATTTGGTGTCCAATTCCATCCTGAAAGTATTTTGACCCAAAATGGACAGCTGATCATAAAAAACTTTCTCGAGCTAGATATGACTTGTTGACTTTTCTAAAACACTTAATTTAATCATACGATTAAAATGGCCTTCGAGTTCAAGTACTGACCTGTTCGTATACCCGTTCGAAAAAATATCGTCACCTACTTTATTTATCCAGATTTGTGTGAATGACAAATAACTTATAGTACTGCTTAACATAAGCATTAAGAAGCCACCATATACCGCTGGAATACCAGGGTCGTTCTTAATTTGTATGCCACTGCTTGTCATGACATCTAATAGTCTTATGTTTACGTTCTCAAAGCTGACTTCGTCATTTAAGCCCAAAGCTTGAATCAAAAGTCCTGCGTTATCATACGTGTATATTTTATTGTCAAGTCTATTGATTAAAAAAGTAAGCTTGTTAGAATCGCTAAAAGGTAAAAAACCAACCCAAATTTTCTCTCCAGATTTTCCCACAGATGGCTTAACAGGAATCTGGATATTTTTTTTGCCGACTTCTAGCCTGATTCCGTTAATATCCCAGTCGGTCTGATACAAAACTATGTTATTATGCTTTAACGGCTTGTTAACGCTAATAATCTTTTCTGTTACATTTATACTTTTATTGTCGTATATCTGAATTGTTGAATAGAATTGACTGATTGATAGGTCATCATTATAATCAATCCAGAAGTCTTTAACTTTGTATAATACATCTTGAGGCATACTTCCTAAGCTACCCGAGCCCACAATATTCTGTATGTGGAAATATTCTCCTTTTGGTACCATCTCTTGAGCAATAAAGCCGCCGACAAAGCTAATAGAGGAACCGCCTAAGATAAGTAGCATGCTAATGTGCACTATCACTGGAGATATTCTTCCTAGGATTCCTTTATATCCATATGCTGTATCTCGTCCTTGAAAAACGCTGTAAGAATTTTTATTGAGGATTAATATGTAATTGCATATTAAATTATTGATTTTATTGACGTATATTTGAATGCTGTTACTATTGGCGGGCTGGTAAATTCTTATGTTTCTAGCTATTTTCAGAATCGGTAGTTGTCTCGAGAATGTACAGGCGATAATGGTTATTGCAAAGAACAATATCATCACAAGAAACCACCAATTCTCAAAAACATGATGGAGCTCTAGCTTAGTGATAGTTTTCCACGAAAAGATATTGAATAGTTGCCCGGTTTCGGGGTAAACTCTCTTATAAAATTCCAAGGACTGGTTTTGCTCTATTACACTGCCTACCAAGCTAACTAGTGCTATGGTCAATAACATAAAGAGCGATAATTGCAAGTTGCTAAGGATTTGAACTATCCACAAATAGTTTTTTTTTTATTTCCATTGGTATAATATAGTTGTAGTTTCCTTTAATTATAGCATAAATATCAAAGAATGCATCCGGCTGGGTTCGAACCAGCGATGTCCCTACAGGGAAACGGATTATGAGTCCGCTGCCTTCGGCCACTCGGCCACAGATGCATATAAAAGTACCTATTTCTAGATTATACTATAAATATAAAAAAAAAACTAGAGACATACAAAGTAGATTACTTACAGTACAAGTACTGTAAGTAATCTACTTTATATGTCTAAGTCGTTCGCCATGCCAAGAAATAATGCTGGATCACCAGCCCTCGGCTCTTGTTCTTGCGGCCTAAATCTTCTTACTGGACTTGCCCAGGCAAACTGTGGCATACCCATTTTAGACCTGAATTCTGACCCGTAGCGTGGTGTTTTCAGATTAGAAGGCATTTCCCCTTTATTTCTTTGAGGTATTATCCTTCTTCTTTGATACGGAACGGTTGTCTCTCCAAAGTTAACAGTGTATTCGTCACTATTTAAAAGATCGTCTACGAAACCTGCCAATCCTTTGCTCCCAATAACAACCGACCACGCAATTTTCTCTCGCTGGTTGTAAATATCCCTGCCTAATATCCTTTGCACGCACATTTCGACAAACCTATAATTATTGTTGACATTATAGTTAAGGTCTCTGAATGCATTAGATAATACCAAGCCTCTAATGAAATCTTTAACGCTAATCTGGTTGAAACGCAGCTGAGACTCCAGAAAGGGTTGCTTTGTGTATTTGAGAATTTGATGTTCGCTAAATATTTGTCTGTAAGCAGCCCATATGATTTCGTCCATTTCTTGTGCTTCTGGCAAGCTGTCCGTGCTATAGATTTTTGGTTGTTCCTCGCCCGGAATAACTTCGTAGCTCTCTACTCGCTGATTTTGAGTAGACAATGAATATTGTAAAAGTGGTATCGTCATATATTTAATAGTCTCCAAAATTATCAGTCGTATAGATCTGAGACATTATATTATAAGTTAAAATTGTAATACTGATCTATGTTTGAACTAGATTAATATTTAAAATAATCCAATTCCTACAAAGAAGATCCAACTCCTGAATATGATCCGTAGATAAATATACCTAGTACAGTAATAACTGCAATTCCTCCAACTAGGGCTATTAACCAAAGTGGAATTCTTCCTGTGCTTGCAATATTAATAAATATCTACTCGATTTTATTCTATTTTATGTACCAAATGTGAAAGCTAGATTTTATTATGGCACACGATTTATTAATTTAATAAGCCTATAAATATATTGTAGACATTGACTCAAAAAAAAATTAGTCAGGTGCTTTGCTGAAATAGATGACAAACTAATCCAACCTTCCTGTGCACACAATCCGAATTGTATGTTCTGAGCGTTATGTATGATTAAATATGAGAATTGTTTTTTGATTATGATTTGTAGATAGAATCTTTATTTGCTCATATCGATTTTAGTAGAGACCTCTATTCGCTTAAGTTCATATCAGTTTGCTCCCTAAATTAGAGATGTGTACAAGGTTGTTGCCTCACACAGCTCTGTGGTTCAAGTATGCCTAGCATTCTGTTGCCTGAATCTTTTAGATGAATCCTACAACAGTATAGGCTTTTGAGCCTAAAATGTTAGACATTAAGAACTCGTCAGTAAAAAAAATACTTTCGTCCTCGTATGTCTTCTCTTTAATAGAGGGCCTCAATGTTATTTCGCCTATCTACGCAAGAGAAAATAGTACGTATTGTTTGTTTCAAGTATCCACCACTGATTGCAGCTCTTCATATTATCACTGCACATAATTATTGTTGCGGTTGAAAGTTTACACACGGAATAGCTGTGAAGTCAACAATTTCAGTCTAAGTCTGACAAGGGTATTCTTAAAATAGGTGTTAAATTATATGTCCATCATATATCTGCTACCCAAATTTCTTCACTGAACTGCAAACAAACCACACTTATATGTCTCTCGTATTTAATTTTGCCACGTTGCTGCCATTGAATTTATGCTCCAAATTTTAACAATATATTATTTTTCGTAGAAACCTGTTGTTTTTTATTTACAGTAATTTCTAATTAAAGAAGTAACTAGAAAATAACACCGCCAACGTAAAAATTAATAGTAACCCCCAAAATAATGATGTGCGATTTAATTCTACTGGTTCCTTGTTAGGATTAGGGTTGCTCATAAAATCTCCTATCTTTGAATAAACTGCATTGATGTGATGGCACCCAGGAAAAATACTGTAGGTATTGCAAGCCCATGTATTGCAAGCCATCTAAAAGTAAATATTGGGTATGTTACCGACTGATTTGCATTCCCTCTTGTCATGTTATTCTCCTTGTTTCAATCTATAAGCCTTTTGTCAAGTCTTCTAACTCTTGCTTTGCGCTAAATCTGTCATTAACCAACGGTACTTGTTGACGGTCTTGCGTGAAGTATTCATTGGGGCGTGGAGTACCGAAAACGTCGTAAGCAAGTCCTGTACTAACAAATAACCAGCCAGCCACGAATAGAGAGGGAATAGTTATACTGTGAATTACCCAGTATCTAATGCTTGTGATGATATCTGAAAAAGGGCGTTCTCCTGTTGATCCTCCGGACATTATTTTAAAATTAATATCAATCTTGCTGCAAATTGTATACTATGTATATGTAAAGTGAAGGTAAGCGAAGCTTCCTCAGTTTAAAATAATCAATGAAGAATTATACATGTCATCTGTAAAACTTGTGTCTCATCTTTAGCTATGCAATGAAAATTTTTTTGTTGTTCACTAAAATTTTGCTCTTATCTAACGGATCGGTACAGAATGTTGCTTGCCATTTAGACTTTCCCCTGAAAACTAGGCTTGAGATTCCTGACTCACCCAGCTTTTTATTATGTCGGTTTGTTCCTCATTCCCACCTTAACACCTAGACTTACAGAAAGTCTCGAGCAAGAATGGAGCATCCGTCAGCTTGGACGTTTGTTTGATGAGAAGCGTGATATTGCCAAGATTAATGTTTATCACTTGCATTTATCATGCCTTTAGGAGTACTCATTACTTTTTATCCCGGCTCTGGTTTCAAACGGTCATTCAGTTTTTTAACCAATCTGGGAATTATTTACAAGCTCTGGGAACATATTTCATACTTCTAAAGAATAATGACTTCTACTTGAACTATGACCAAGCGCAAGTATAAATTAATATCCTAAATGCTATTTCTTCCTGGTGCAGTTGCGAGCATAACAACGCAACTATGATATTTTCAGGCAGTAGTGAGTAGAGTATTCTTATTATATAAGCCACCGATAGCAATAACAGGTTTGGTACTGTATCTATTCCGAGAATTTCGAATTGCAGTTTTCTTTATCAATGCATTATTCATAGTATAACCCGGTGAAATTCGTTCAAACCTATGTTGGTCTTTAGGTGGTATTAAGTAGTAGTTCATAGACAAAACGGTGAAAGTTCTCGCGATGATTATTGTTGTGCTACTGAGACGTTGCATGTTGTATTTCCAGATTTACGGAATATTCGCTTGCAAGTGATTATGTTTTATTAAGAGGGCAACAACAGATCTGCTAAGATAGATTCGTGAAGCTTTGGCAATCTAATTGCAGCTTACTTTAATAATTTAAGCACTCCTTTCTCTTGATAAACTAAAGTTTTCCATCACGTTGTCTTGATTCACAGTAAACTAAGTTCGAAGCTGGCAGTACTTGTAAAAGTGTCCATAAAGCTGCATTCTAGCCAAATTCATACTGATTTTTATAGTTAATCCAATTTATAGCTTGTGGCAGTTAGACCCTACGCTTTTAGTCTCCTTGAAATAAATAATATAAGATTTTAAAAAGAAAATTTATTGTGGCAGCTATTCAAACTATTTAAGCTTGAGAATCTTTCCATATTTGATGGTTGAATAAAGCAGATAAAGTTTGAACCCCACGTAGTTGATTAAACAGTGGCAAGTGTCCTCTGGGGCCATTGATATTCCATACAAATTCATTTGGGTAGCGACATAGGTTATTGTTAATTTGCCAACCTATTGCGCCCCAAAGTTTGTCCCAGTCCCTATTCGCTTTTAGCCAAATGTTTCGCTGAATCGAAAAACCAAACCGATCTAAAGAATGAATTCGCCATAGTTTATCAATTGTAGCTAAATCAGCACTAGGTATTTTTTGTATATCAGTAAAGTATAGCCATTCCCGATCATCCAAGCCGGCTAATTCCTTGAGTTTGACCTGAGTCATTTTATCGGCTTCAAGAAACTGCTTCTTAATCAACAAGGTTTGCAAATCGCTGTAATCTATATTTTTTTGTGTACGTAAAGGTAATATGCCGGTAGGAAATTCTTTATACAATAAAGAGTCATCAGGCATATCTAAGTTGAGCAGTGTCTCATATATAAAGCCGTCTAAGTAGCTAGGAAATGTTAATTCATTTTCTCTACGAAATATCAAAAAGTCCACGAAGATCTCGGTGCTGTTTGCATCAACTTCCTTAATCATTTTTATTTTTTCTAGCTTATCTTTGTCGCTTAACGTCTGTAAAGCATTGACCAGATCCAATCCACAACTCACGTTAGTTATATTATTTGGTGTCATATATGTTTTTATTAAAGTTTTATACCTTGATATGTCAAGTATAATCAACAAATTTCTTAGAAGAAAGATTTTATTATAAAACTTTATTTAGATTTTATATCTATTCCCATCATGTTTACGGGAATCTTTGATAAAGAAGTTATTAACTAAAAAAAAGATCATTTCGCCTATGTAATAAACTATATCATAAAGTCTTGGTAAAATAAAATCTACGGCCTCTAGTAACAATGCTGTATAATATTGAATTGATTTTAATTTCACGAAATCATCTACCCTATCAATTTTTATATACTTGCGCTTAATAATATTATAGTCCGTTATATATAGAATAGGACAAACGTTCTCACATATATATTTTGGCTCTTGCAAATGATTTCGCACAAACTTTTGCCATGCCAAATTATTGCGAAATTTACCAAAAGATCTTATTGAAGAGTATTGTTTTTTGCACAATTTGTATACAAGGCGCGGCCTGCTTTCAAGCACAAAGGTGCATACGTCATTCGCTAGCGTAAGAAGTAAGTGCTCTGCTAAAATTTGAATTTGCCCAGGGCTAGGCTTAACAATATCATTTTGTTCTCCAGAGTTACGAAAGTAATTTTCAGCTATCAAGATGTTAACTAATTTCTCCAAAACGTACTGATTGGATCCATGACTTGTATCATATTTTAGATCATAAATATGAGTCTCGCCTTATTCTTCAGCTACTCGGTGACAATTACTTCAGGATAGCTGATCTACAGCTCAAAGTGTAGACAAATTTTATTGTTGTTGCTTTACTCTTTCACTGACTTGGCAACTAGTTCAAAGAGTCAAATCTCTTAATGATTTATTTGCGATCTATTTCAAACTCTGGTCGACTAAATTATATCAGTGCATTCATCGCCTTTAATACTCTCATAGTCATTAATTCCATGTAGTAGGTAAAATTTTTCGGCTGTTATATTGCAAAGGTCTACATATGTTTTCTGAAAATTATCTCTATCCTTTTGTAACACTTTTATCAAGTAGCTGTAGATACTATCGCTAATATCTCATTGTAGTACTATTTGTACAACGCACATTATCGTTCTAGTACTCTGTGCCCAACGAGAACATTGTATCAAGGATTTCACTAGAATCGATTTAATAGTAATAGTATTATTGAGAACTAGATTTGTGCAGCGTTAATGTCCTAAAGCATGGTTCGTATGCATTGACTGTGTCACAGCTTATATATATGTTCGTATACTGTATTAATAGAAATATTACTAATTAACAGGATTAAGAATTTAACAGGTATTTTATGCATCGCACATACTAATTTTTCTAGTTCTTCGAGGCATATGGAAAACAGCTCCATTTGACTCATGTACGTAAAGACTTCAAAGGCCAGTAGCTGGGGAGTTCTGTTCTTAATAGGAAATTTTATTTTTTTCATTACAGAAATCAATAGCTGACTAAGTAATCTATTCCTTGCAATAGGCTAGCAGACGCTTGTGCCGTTATCTAATAATGTGCTCAAGATAATTCTTACCCATTATTTTCGGATCTTTCCATTCGCAGGCTTGATGAATATCCCAAGATCAAACTATATTTTTTCTTACAGCTAGTATTTTTTGTTGAATGGTCGGCAGATTTACTATTCACATTATTGCATAAATTATATCAGTCAGTACTTTGCTGATGATGCAACTTGACAAATAATGATTCACGTACAATAAAAGACCTTGTTTGCTGGGCCATGAATTTAATCTCATTTATATTGTTTATAATGTTTTGTAATTTCAATTGTGACTTAACAAAATGTGTATTGGTAATTCGGAGAAGCTACAGGCAAGACCGACTTATCGATTGGTTTTATAATGCATCTACAGTCAAGCGCACTTGTTATGCCCCTTGTAGACTAAAAGGTGTTTTTTTTCAATAAATGTTAACTTTCTTCGCAAATTTATTCCATTCTTATTTCTATTTCTTACAATTTTCATTATTATATTATGAAGATAAGAAAAAATACGTATAATATATAATATAGACTCAATAAGATTGGCTATATCTTAATATAATACTGAACTAAATTTTAACGAGATTAATTATGGACACAAGATTATTAATAGTTTTAATTCCCGTTTTGGCTGCTGCCTCTTGGGCACTGTACAATATTGGGAGAGTTGCAATTCAACAATTTCGTCGTTTAGGGTCTTAATTAAAACAGCTTACGTACACAATAAGTAAAACTATTCTCGTACGTAAGCTGTTATCTATCAACTATTAATAGCGATAATGAGCGAATGCTTTGTTGGCCTCAGCCATCCTGTGCGTTTCTTCACGCTTTCTAATAGAACTACCTGTTTCGTTTGCTGCATCCATAATCTCATTAGCTAATTTTATAGCCATACTTTTCCCTGATCTCTCTCTGGAAAATCTCGTGAGCCACCTTAACGCTAAGTTCGTGCCCCTGTATGCACGAACTTCCATTGGTACTTGATAGGTGGATCCACCGACTCTTCTTGCCTTTACCTCAACAAGCGGAGTAATATTGCGAATTGCCTTCTCAAGCACTTTTATTGGGTCACTGGAGGACCGATCCTTGATGATGTGAAGAGACTCGTATATGATTTTTTGCGCTAGATTTTTTTTACCTTCCTTTAGTATTCTAACTGTCAACATGTTGACAAGCTTGCTATTAAATACAGGGTCGGGAATCGCTATCTTTTTCTTCGATTTACTACGACGTGACATAAAAAATATTATAATTAATTGAATAAGTACTTGATAAAAATGTTGTCATTATCAATCTTTAGGTTTTTTTGCTCCGTACTTGGACCTACTTTGGCGCCTATCTTTAACTCCCGAGGTGTCCAAGCTACCTCGAATAATGTGATATCTCACTCCAGGTAAATCCTTTACCCGGCCCCCGCGTATTAGAACTACAGAATGTTCTTGTAAATTATGCCCTATGCCTGGTATATAAGCCGTGACTTCAAACCCCGATGTTAAACGTACACGAGCAATTTTTCTCAATGCAGAATTCGGCTTCTTGGGTGTTGTAGTATACACCCTGGTGCAAACCCCGCGTCTTTGCGGGCAGCTTTTCAGTGCTGGCGATTTTGTTTTCTTTTCCATCTTGCGTCGCGCTGAGCGTACGAGCTGTTGAATAGTTGGCATATTTTTTTTATCTTTTTTGTTATGGACAATAATAAAATATCTCTATTGACTAATATTATACTTTCTCATGAATCTTTCAACTCGTCCCTCTGTATCCAGAATTTTCTGTGACCCAGTGAAAAAAGGATGGTTACCAGACCAAATATCAACATGCAACTCTTTTTTTGTAGAGCTAACAGTCATGATAAGTTGGCCATCACAATATACTTTTGTATCTTGGTACCATTCAGGATGTATATTTTGCTTTGGCATATAAAGTTTTGTTGATAATACTAGACGATTAACGTTTTGAGAACTGTGGAGCCTTTCTGGCTTTTCTCAAGCCATATTTTTTTCTTTCTACGGATCTTGCATCTCTTGTAAGTAAACGATTAGACTTTAACAGGCTCCTGTAGTCAGGGTTGACAGTACATAAAGCTCTTGCAACACCTAGCCTGATCGCGTCTGCTTGGCCACTTAACCCTCCACCATGAGCATTGACCTTTATATCGTAATCATTTTCTAGTCCCAATATTTTCAATGGCTTAAGAGCAATAGCCATGTTATTAGGATTGTGTTGTAGGTAACTGTCTGCAGAAATATTGTTAATGATGACTTGACCTGATCCGGGAAGCAAACGCACTCTAGCGACCGATGTCTTTCTCCTGCCTGTGCCCATGTAAAAAGTTGCAATCATTTTTTTTCCTTGATTATTATTAAATAGCAATAGCCTGAGGTTTTTGTGCTTCATGAGGATGTGTACTACCTGAGTAAACTTTCATCTGGGTAAACAACTTCCTCCCCAAAGGTCCTTTCGGGAGCATACCCTTCACGGCGTGTTCAATAATCCGATTTGGCAATCTGTTTTTCAGCTCTTCAAAAGTCTCTGTTTTCATTCCACCCGGAGTTCCTGAATGTCTGCGATATATTTTTTGCCCACTTTTTTTACCGCTAACGTAAACATATTGGGCATTTAACACTATGACATGCTGTTTTAAATTAGTATCGGGAGCATACTGTATGGCATTCTTTCCTCGCAAAATGCTTGCCACCCTAGTTGATAGCCTTCCCAAGGTCTGATCTTTTGCATCTATTATATACCACTGCTCTTTGTGGGCATGATTAAATTGAGTTGTGTTCATTGTATTAGATAATAAATAATGCTGTGTTAATTATATTTCACATATGTTTGATAATTACTGCTTGAGCTGCACTACATAATATTTTTCTCCTTTGCCAAACTGATCCCCAGTCTTCTTTCTAAAGCTTCTATTACTTCTTCTGCAGATTTCTGACCAAAGTTTTTGATCTCTAAGAGCTCTTCCTGAGAATAATTGAGTAGATCTGCAATTGAATGTATTTTTGCTCTCTTAAGACAATTGTATGCCCTAACAGATAACTGAAGTTCTTCTATGAGTACTTGGTTGATTTTCTTCTCATCCTGTTTGATAGGAACTTCCGTAGCTTTAACGTTTATATTGCGCAGGGGGTTAAATAAGTTAGTTAGTACTTCTGCCCCCCGACTTAAGGCTTCTTGAGGTGTAAGGCTGCCATTCGTCCAAATTTCTAGTACTAAGCGGTCTATTGTTGCAATGTTGTCTTTAGTGATTTCCTCCACCGCAAAGCTTACTTTGTTTACAGGCATAAAAACAGCATCAACTTGTAAAAAATCTACTGGGTACTTATTGCTCTTTTTGATAATAGATCAAACAAGTTTTTCATCACCTAACAACCTGATTGTCATTCAGAAGCGTACCTAAACAAAGATTTATACGACTCCCAAAGATCTCGTTTCAAAAAGTATTGTATAGCCACTATCTATATTCTCAGCTGACTTCTTCTCTTATGCAGCCATAGAAACAAACAAGATAACTTCCTGGGTTAACTTCAGGTATCTTTTTTTTTGATGCGGTGCAACCATTAGTCATTACATATTGTTAAATTATTGAGAACACTATACTTGTTGAGCTACTTCGCATTTCAAAAACGTACTCCATCAAACGGTAGCCACAGCCAGACTCGATGTGAAAATCCATCTCGAACAATGTATTGCTAGAAATTGATCAATAGTAGATTTTTCTGCTAAAATAGAACATCTCTATATCCCTAACGAATAGATATTATTTGAATATATACCGGCAGCATATTGCGTTAGATTCACACAATTAAAATTCTTACGATACATCTAATATAAATTCTGAACATACATGTTAAATAAATTCTTCTGCTGCACCTATATTACTTTTTTCTTCACACTTGCTATATCTTCACAGGATTTCTTACTCGCAATATACTGACGTGGATCCACAAGCTCGATTGTAGCCGGTAATTCCAATAAACCAGCCGTGATGATAGCAGGGCCCTGAATTTTAATCCTGCCTAGCCCTGGTTTATCATCGTAGCTTCTAAAAACGACCTCTTTTAAATTCAATAGTTAGAATAGATAGTAAAAGCCATGAGCTTATCTTCCTTACAAAAAAACTAAGCATACAAACAAACGGTTTGCACTTATGTTTTCCACTCTGATACGCATACGGGTGTTTGTTTACAAGTAAAAATATAGAAATTACGATGTCTCAACTACAGCTTGGTGAGAAACCCGCTTACTGTCTGGCCCAGATTTTTATTCTCATTGTAGTGAGCTATAACAAACATTGTATTCACTCTGATGTGAGCTATTTTTTTGCACCGTCAGTTTTAACTTACTATAAGAATGAATTATTAAAATAAGAATTTTTAGTCTGTAGTATCTTTCAAGTTCCTAGATAAATCCAATAAAATTCTATGTGAAACCTTGTCCTTTCCTTATTGTTAACACTTACGAATTTCTCTTAAAATAGATAGTTGGCACTTACCTTTTTTGTAGCACTACACATAAAACAAGGTTTTATTTAGAGCATAACTCTTGCGGCATGAATTATATCCATTTGACCTACATGTATCTGTATCTTTCTTAAGAAAAAAAATATTGTGATTGCTTGAGACAATTGTACCATTAAGCAATAATATTATTCAATAATTCTTACACTGTTTGGTTAATTGATTTATAAAAAACAGCTTAATGTACAAATTTCCTCCATACAGCACATCTTCGCGTATTCCTGGGATAATTGAAAATTCATGATTAAGACCAGCTATTCTGACTGCAACAATTGAAGTTCCCGTAATATTTAGAATAATAGATTACTTTCATAAATACTAACTTTAAAAATAGCTTTTAGTCAGCATTTTATCACTCAGTTAAGCATTAAGATCCTGTCCTCTATAGTTTATTATCCTCATTTATTATTTGTGGCTTGAATATTTTTGCAATGCTCACATTACAAGCCCTGGTCTATATAAATGTTAGGGTTAATATGTTTTGTGAGTTATGTAATGATTCAAATATCTTAAGCTCTTACTCTGACAATAAAGTTCTCCTTAACGCATTTCCAACAGTTATTAAGATATAGCTCACAATCAATAATGCAGTAGTCTCAAAATACTAATTGTGGAAACAATTCCAATAGTATTTCTGTCTAACAAGAGACAGATAAGTACTTAGTACTGATTTTCAATTTCATAGGGGAACTAAGTGTCTCATAATACTTAATCAACATTTTTTGTTCTAATATTAATGTTGGCTGTTACTAAAATTCTGTATAATAAACTATTATTGCCTTACAAGCCTTGCCCCTTGCGTAAATTGTCTATTTGAAACTTGCCGTACAAGTTTCTAGGTTCTACGATCTCTGACTCGAGACATTCTATTTCAAAGTGAGTCATTTTTTTAAGCTCCGTCATTTCTTTTAAATGCGACGTTTTTTAGGTGGTCTGCAACCATTATGTGGTACAGGTGTAATATCTTTGATCAAGTTGATCTCTAAGCTTAAGGTACATCGATCGTATTTTTCTTATGTGTAAAAATTACGACGGCCTTATCAAAACCATGCATGTCACGACTGTGACGCAAGGCTTTTTATTATATGTGTATTATGTGTATTCCAGCACTTTTCAAATTTTTCTTCTTATCACTTTTCATTTGCTAAAAATAGTATACCTGTGCATTAAAAGATGAAGTTGCGGTGGTCAATTAACTTAAAGTAATGGTATTAATACTTAAAATAATGTAGAGTTGAGTCTAAACCTGAAACTTGCTATATCTCGCTGAAAAAATCATTTGAGGACAGTCTCACTGACTTTGATGTTTTAGGATATACAAGGTTTTCTTTACTGCAAGATGTTTTTTGCTATATTGTTTTATTGAGTGACTTTTCCTATGCTCACATTCGTTGCTTTAGAATATAGCAGTAAATTTTTCGTTGCGCTTATCACGGTTCTGGTGCTGCTTAACTTGAAGCTGTCGTAGAATCTGTCCAACTGAAGATAATACAGTACTTTCCTCTGTATAGATATTCTATAGCGACTTCTGAATTCACAAACAACTACACATATCCTAACCTAAATTGCTAAACTCATCCTGCATCAAATATTATCATTTTAATAACAAAGCGTACTCCTGCTACCTGCAATGCACGAATAGCCATTTCTCTACCATTGCCTGGTCCGGTCACAATAACCTCAATTTGGCGCATGCCCTGGTCAACAGCTTGCTTTGCGGCTTTTTCAGCAGCAGTTTGTGCTGCGAAAGGAGTGCCCTTTTTAGCTCCTTTAAACCCTCCTGCACCAGCAGACGACCAAGACAATGTTTCTCCTTTGAGATCGGTAATCGTAACAATCGTGTTATTGAAAGTTGCCTTGATATGTGCAACTCCGTTAGCAATATTATACTTTCTTTTTTTAGAGCCACTCTTTCTTAACTGTCTATTTAAGTGAACTTGTTTTCAGTTTCCTTATTCAAGCTGATATTAGTATAATGTGTATACTTACAGCTTGGTATTATCAACTTCTTGCTAATCATAAATAAGGCATATGATATTTAAACCAAGCCAGTTGAAATTAAAATTCAGTTAAATATATTAAACTACATGATTCTCTATATTAATATTAACTAGTCTTATCTTATTTTTCTTGTTCATAGTGATTTTTAGGCTGATTGTTCTCTGATTTAATTCAATAGATTCCATCTAAAACTTGTTGATCTTCCTACCATATTGATTTGATTATTATATTAATGATTATATTTCGCCTGTTGTGTCTAACTAAGTTATTGTGTAATCGCTTTATTTTCTAGGGGCTTTTTTCTTACCTGCAACAGTTCGCTTAGATCCACGGCGAGTGCGGGCATTCGTTCTTGTTCTCTGCCCTCTCACTGGTAAACCGTTACGATGTCTTCTACCTCTGATGGAACCATTATCCATTAGTCGCTTGATATTAAGAGAACTTAATCTTCTTAAGTCCCCTTCTACATCAAATTCTTCATCAAGAATATCCCTAATCTTGATAATTTCCTCATCGGTTAAGTCTTTGCATACAGTATCACTGTTTATATCTAGCTTTTTCAAAATACTTTGCGATGATGTTAAGCCAATGCCATAAATATATGTTAAAGCGATTTCAATTCTTTTGTTGTTGGGCAAATCAACGCCCGCTATTCTGGCCATTCTTTCTCCTAAAAATTGTCAAATATAATATTGGATTCCAGATTTATTCGTTATCAAACTAACCTTGTCGTTGCTTATGTTTGGGATTGATACAAATAACCATTATTTTTCTATTGCGACGAATTGTTTTACACTTCTCACACATTTTGCGGACAGATGGTCTAACTTTCATTTGGTTTGGATTCTTGCTAATGTTGTTAATCTTGTTTCCGATATGAACATGCTTGTAGCGTATAGTAGTACAGATTTCTGAGTCACTGGAAGCGTTAATGTTAGCAGGCAGATTACAAAATATATAGTGCATATAAGTTATAATACCTTGAGATATACTATGTTGACCATTATAACTTTATATCGCCTACTTAACAAGAAAAGAGACTATAAAATTTATGTGTTAATAGTTCGATCTTGTAGCTTATACCGAATATTGATACAGCGGTATCCTTTTGCTGAAAGTTGCTTAATGAGGCTAGCGCCAAAAGCAATTGTTAGTTGTATTATATTAGTACTGAAATCTTTGGTTTAGTCTTGAACGTTTCTTGACAGTGCAAAAATAACGGCATCATTCTCGTTCTTGATGCTAATAGGTTAAACCAGGCTTTAGCGTAGAGATTGGATTATACTGCCAAGTGTCTAGTTTCAACGGCAATGTGTTGATTTAATCCTTAAAACTTATTCTAACCAAGGCTCAAGTTTAATTATTAAAGAGTGGAGTGTGATTTAAAAATAGTACGTTGTCTATAATACTTAGCAATGATATACTAGTTGTAAATCAATTGCTTTGACAATTGGTTAGAATCTAGTTAGCACTTATCGATTAAATTATCTTGGCCATAAATCGAGCATACTGTGCAGTGTTTGCTTATAATTTACCTGCAAGCAAGTTTGGAGTTCGTAACTCGTGTCATAGGCAAGAAGGTTGTCGCAAGTTCTGCAATAAACCAGATATTTGCAAGCTTATATGTCCGTCTATCTCATCCCTAGTATTCAATTAAGCTTGAAAGTAGTGAAAGAGCTGCACTGCGTTTAAGCACAGTGAGCCATCTTGTGCAACTAACTAGTCTTCACCTTATAAATTTTAACGCCTTTGTTGAAGATAAACGTAATAAATAAGTTCTCACTAATTTTAAATAAAATTTTATGGATATAATAAGTTTAGGTTGGGCATCTTTAATGGCTGTTTTTAGCGTTTCCCTAGCATTTACAGTTTGGGGTAGAAACGGTTTTTAAAATCAATATACATCTACAGGAGTAAAAAATGGCAGAGATTGTTAATGCTGCATTAGTAATATTTAGTATGACTATTATCGGGTTAGGATTAGGTTTTGTACTTTTACGAGTACAAGGAGAATAAATAAAATAGCGGAGAATGGATTTGAACCATTGACCTTCGGGTTATGAGCCCGACGAGCTACCAAACTGCTCTACTCCGCGAGCTACTTCTGTTTTTATATTATCATACAAACGTATTATTTCTCAACTAGTTTACTACCTGCGACTGCCTTAAATAGCGTACCGTATTAGATCTAGAGAAAATTTACTTATGCATTAGTATTTATAGTCAGGATATCTACTATCCTGACTATATTTGATTTAGTAATTTTCAAGATTCAGCAGACTAGTACCAACTTTTGTAACCTACTGCAACAACAGTGTTGCCATTACACAACCCCCAGTATAAGTGAAAACACTAGCGAATCAAAACAATCTCTAGGCCTTTACTGTATTTACTTTCGTCTTGATCAAACTCACGGCTTGTTGTAAAGTTGCTATATTTTCAGCGTCTTTCGTAGTCGAGACTAATCTTGAAGACATCTTGTCCACGGCCTCCCTATTCAAAACTGCATATGTAGATTTCAGTACGTACGGTTTTTTCATTATATTGTATAGATGGCTGGCCTATTAATCTTCAGAAATCACAAGCGTTAAGCCATCTCGGCTATGAAGAAGTCTGGGGGGCGCGTTTTTCGTGATTGACATGCAGGTTTGAAGTCACCAGTCGCTCATAGTCTGCGTGTAAATCATGTCTGGCATATAATCTGGTCGTTATAAGTACTTAGCCTGATAACTACATAAATGTGAATATTTTCGAATGTACTGATTAAGTTGTACCTCAAGAATCACTCAGAATCCTATAGTCATCAGTCGCTCTTACTGTAATATCTCGAAAGTCCTTTACATTGCTACTGTTAGCCAACTTGCATAACTTATTATAGTTGTCCAAGATATATCTCAAGAGAAGCTACATGTCAATGATAATTAATCGCCATTCCCCACGGCCGCTTCGATGCTTTACTCGCTGCATATCAAATTTCACCTAATACCATTCTAATCTAATAAGGTAACCTCACTGGCTTGCGACACTTTATACTTTAATCTAGTTAAAATAGAATACAAGTTAGTTTTTTTTTCTGAGATAATTAATTGTAACCCTTGAGTATATTTTTAGGAATAAAGTATTTTAAGGTTCGAAGGGCCTAAAGCCTCACTGCAAGCTCTAATTTAATCTCAAAATATTACGAAATAGTTTGATAGCTATCTAAAAAAAAACACACTCATCCAATATTTCAATATCAAACTCTTCTTCGATAGACATAACTAAACTGGGATTAGTATACAGATATAGTCAAGGCTATAAAAATAATATCTATCACTCAAAACCATCTTTTCAAACTTAACATCGATAATGGCTTTATACCCTATGTGCATGAATGCAAATCACCAATTTCCTTACTCAATCTTATTGGAACAGGATCTTGCTGCATCTTAAACAAGCTGTAGTAACTCCTTCGTTTTCAGCATGCAGTATAATTTTCACAGTCAATTTTCATTAAAGTAGAAGCACTGCTTGTTAAAAGTCGAACACCTTATACGTAATATACTTATACAGATATACTCTTATTCAGAACTACACGTGAGACTTTCACCTCAAGCAGCTCCCAGGTTTATTAGGGTTTACCCTAGCGCAGTTTTAACCCCCTTTCGTGTTCATAATGGCGATATAAAGAACGTCAGGCTTTAAACTCTTGCCAACCAAGGTTCTTGTTATTGCATTGCATTTGCTGCAATTGCACATTGCCGTTCATTGCAAACCTTGATTTATAAGCATCACATATGAACTGATGTGATGTTTATAAATCATACTTTACTCTGCCATTTACAATATTATCTTTTTATTGCTTCAGAATACTTATTTTTGCTACTCAAGTGAGATCGGCAAGCACCAGATGTTTTTTGGATCTGTATCTAACCTTTCCACTGTTCGTTGATGTAGTTTTTTTTTGCTTAGCTTGAATCTTGATCTTGAATTGTTTTTGTATGCATCAATAGTCACCAGCTAAGCAAGTATTCAACTGAGAAGTAAGTAAGATTGAGTAAAGTAAAGCTTAAGCAGCCCTTTAAATTGCTTGAATTTTGTATCTTATCTTTTGAAAACGAAATTCAACATTCTTACTTGTTACTTCTCTCTGTCAGATGATTTTTTTCGGTTTCTCTTTTTGTACGAACAAGTGTACTCATCGATATGTTTAACCTTAAATGTTCAATCAGAAATTCCAAAGCTTCCAGTAGTCTTAGCAAACCGATTCTTTGATTACTTTATATATCAACCGTCCAGAGAAGTCTGCGCACGCTGCTATCCGCAGCTTTAAGCCACTTTCACTTTTTGGAAACAAGCTATATATTCTCAGGCTGAATAAAAATCTTGGTAGCTTAAAATTCGTAATTTTCGGTTTGTTGCGCTTTGTATACTTTATGATGCATGCGAAATAATTGTTCGCACAACTCTTCCAGAAAGAGGGTATTCAAGTCTCCCAAGCAGCGGTTAACAGCTTGCTTTACAATACCCATTTTCCTCGATAAAGAATACTCTATAAACCAGTCAAATCAAATGATTAGCTTTTCGGGGGAACTAACCCCCCCCCTTCCTATCCGAATCTTCCCATGCAGCTTTATTATCAATTAAAACCTACCTCAATAAATTTATAAGGAGAGAAAAATCGTTTTTATTTGTTCCAAATATTTATTTGTTAGTCGCTTTAGGCAATATCCAAGTTCCCTACCAGAATTTCATGATGATGGATCATGAACGTCGAAGACTGTCTTTTTCCTTGTAAATAATTCGGTTGAGAATATAACCTAGACCAACATTTTCTGGTTTAATTCCTGTTTGATTTCATATTGGGAAGTAGCGGTTCAGGGATTTTTTGCGGATATTTGACTTTCGCTTGCCCTGGCGACCTACCAAAAGTTAGATAAGTATCTGTTTCACGACCTCAACCTTGTGGCTTTCCGGCTTCAACATATATTACTGTCTGTCACCAGTACACTGTAATCACCAGCTGTTGCGGGCACTATCGGCATCACACTCGTCTCTAAGTGGGTTGGACTTCTAATGAAATTAGGCACCAACATAAATATTCAGTTATGTCGCCAAGCGTTCGGGCTTGTTGACACTTCAGGTTCTTTAGTTTCTCAACCCTATCTTGAAAGAAAGGTTGAACTAGACATTATTTGACCCAAAAACAAATCGCACTACAAGTACCACTATCTTATTCATCCATATAATAGTATTGAAAAATACTGATTATATGTTATTGTCCCTTTTATTATTCTTGGCTCTTGATAATTAGTAAACTCGGGTTTTTGCTCTTAGTTAAGCGCATATTACCTTTTATAGCTAGATAAAACCAAGAGTAGGGTATATAAAACTTACTTCAACTGTATCCAAGGAATCTGCTCCAAGTTCTGTAACAAAATTGGCATCCTGAGTAATTTGATCAATCTCTACACCTAATTGATGTGCCACAATAACCTAGGATTAACATGAACAATGACTTCAAACATATTTCCCATGAAAAACTACATATTTCAGTTCGCTAGTACATAGCTTTGTTGACAATTAAATCTCCTTGACACTTCTCACTTATCTACTTGAAAAAGTACTATGCTGACAGCAAATCTGATGGCCGAGCATGGTCGATTAGCAGCTCTTTAGCTCCTCTAATCTCATGTGGCAGGATGTTGACTGCCAATAGCAAATTTGCAAAAGCATTGCTAAAGTCATACATTTACATTTGTCATACATTAGCTACAGTAATCTATTTTTCTACTATCTGCCCTCACACGCAATATATAGTGCACTACAATATTTGTCAGTCAATTAACCTACACATAATACGCTTTAACTCAGTATGGACGAAATATTATTAATTTACATGAGCGACTAAACCGTACTTTTGTACTTTATCAAAAATTTCTTGCTCTTCCATTGTATCAAGTCGATTATTTTATTAATAATTCGTATGTCAAAAACCGTATTGCCGATAATCACTTGTTGTAGACTAGATGTCTGAATTCTTTCTGATCGAGCCTAGAGTTTTGCGGTGCTAAATATTACCTTACCTTCTGACAATCAGATTGGATGCAGTTTTAATTAATGATCTCATAAGCTCTTCCGTCTTTATTTAGTGCTGATATAAAACGCTAATCGGCCTGAGCATAGCCAATGGCAAAATTCATGCTCGGCACAGCAGAATAAGTTATGAGCCCGTTTAATCACGCTAGCTCACTTGTTTACGATACCATTAATGGCTGAAATGTCATCGGCTCAATGTCCATTCTGCAAGTAAGTAATATATAACTTCATATGATAAAATGTAATATTACTATACCAAAGCCACAGTGATCAATAAAGTGAGCTAGCTTCTTAGCTATTTTAGCCAATTACTTAAGAGCGAAAATAGCTGGGGTATTAAGAAGTTGCTGCTAGTCTTCAGAAAATTTATATAGATAGAGATTTAGCCTGAGCTAGTATCCAGTTAGCACTACGTAGGAAATCCGCTGGATACTCTGCTCTCAATTGCAAAACCTACAAATAACTTAGTAATGTGTCAGGTCTTGTAAGTACCTGTTTATGGATTGAAGTATAAAAGATACAAATAATTAGTATTCATTGCTGTAGAATTTGATAAATACGGTGACTGCGCTTAATTATTTCCGTGTGCACATAAAAGTATAGAATAATTTTGTAGCATTATCACAATCAAGTTATATGTGTCACTTCATTGTCGTGACTAATCTTATTAATTTCAGTGAGACTATAGGGCTCTTGAATCAGACTTGTAACACAACTAGTAACTAGATAACACCTTTAAGTCACCCGGCAAATATTATAATGCCGCTTTGAGTGGTTCTGTTAAAATCAGAAACGATTATTGACTATACTGATTTTTAGTTATTTTTTGTGCTCAAGATCATAAAAAGTCCATTCTGCAAACAGTGCTTACAATACTATCCTATTGTCAAAATAAAACAAAACAAAAACTTTCAGTTTTTAAAGTAAAGTATCAAGTGTTATTAGTGCACAAAGTATACAAAGCCAATAACATTTCTAGTAAATATCTAACATTATAGTCTTGAATCGCATAATTAATCAAGTTCTCAGTAGTCAATAAATCGAAAGCTTGCGATTTATTTTAAATGCATTATAATGAAATTATAATTGGGACTGTCAGGCTTTTACATTCTATACTCACATAAATCCATCGCTTCTATTTACATATTAAATAATCGCAACAAACAATCTTTTTTCTTTCAATAAAGAATTAGCATTCGCATAATTTTTATTAATCAGAAGTATGATCTATAACTACTTTTGAAACCTGAATGTAACCATCACTTATAGATGCATTTAATTGCTGATTTTTAACAATTGACAATTAGGTTAAGGTACAGAATAAGCATTTTTCACGTTACTGATGGATATATTTAGAATGGACGTGGGTTCGACTCCCACCAGTTCCATTGAACCAGCCCACAGTGAGCTAAATTATCCTGATAATCTTTCAGTAGTAATTATGAAGCATGGATAATTTAACATTGACTCAATGTCATTCAATCCAATTGATAGTATAAAAAAAAACAATACCACCTGAATTGATCAGGTGGTATTGTTTTTAGATTAAGTGGTAATGTCATCTTCCTCGATGTATATAAATAAAAGGGCCATACTAATCGCAGGGAAAATTAACCCTACTAAAGGAACAAGTATTGATGGTAAATATGATGCTGTCATTTTTTATATCCTGTTTTTACATTAACGTGAGTAGAACCAGTTCGTATGTGCTATGCTTATGCTATTGGTAAGTTAGCTAATAATAAATATGCAAAACCAGCACCACCAACCGCGCCAACAAGAAAGCCAGCAGTAAACTGGCCCCATCCTTCGGATGTCTGCAGGGCATCTTTTGCATCTTCTCGATCAAAAGATACTGTTCCGTACATTGACAGGCATGTTGTTAAGATCAGAATTAATCCTACTGTTGACAGGAACCCAGCCAAAAGAGCTACGTTAGTACTCCGCAGTGGTCCAAGCTTATAGAATGGCCCTATCAAAAAATACCCATGCGCCATACCAATTTCTAAGCCTCTCAATAGAGGTGATAGACCTCTTCTGTAAGCAGGTAAGTTACTCAACAGGCCTTTAGTAAAGCTTGATGTGTTTATTGGTGTAGATAAATTGCCTACAAATGGATCTTCATTGTAAGGTGTAATAAAGTCTGTCATATAAATCTATCAAAGGTCGGTAAACCGGCATAGCCAGAAGATGGCAATCACCTCGCAATACCGCCGCTCATCAGCCATGCGTGCAACCATTGCTGTACATGGTTTTTTTTATGTAACTCAATTCTTTTTAGGCTTCAAAGGTATGTTGAGCGTAAAAACGCCAGTCTTAATAGCAAAATTTTGATCGCTTGTATAAACTTTTTATCTTAATTTGTCAGCGGCTCATACAAGAGAATGCAGATAATTTTCAGATTATATCAAACACTTAATGTTGATCTTGAGTAATTCCAGCTTACTTTGTAATTTTTGGATGAGCTCACTATTAATGATATCAGCAATATATACGAGCTCGCTTTTCGTCGTAGAGATCAGTTTATTTTTTAATGATTCAATGCTTGTGATAAATGCATATAAGATTGGCGAAGTGGATAATTTGATTTAGATGTTTCTTGAAATTGATGTACATTATATATGTTAGCCAGTAGTATATCTCAACTTTACCATCTTCAACTCTAAGTTTACTGCTAATCTTAACAATTCACAAAGCCTTGTAGTCTCTATACATATTTACATAACTAACAATCAAATTTAAAACATTTCTTCACTTTTTTTTGATCTTATAAATTTTTAGGACACTGCTTCTCTACATTAGAATATTAGAAAAAACGAAGCTTACTGTTCCCAGATGTTAATAAATAATGATGGTGTATTAAGAATGTCGACAATTGAGCCGAAAAATAGGCACTAACTAGCTTAAAGTATTGATTGCGTAATCTATATAAGCGTTTGCTTCATTAGCAACCTGCCCAGATAATCCATGGCTATTTTTGATATACTGTAGAGCCTCAATATACCAGCTTGGAGATAAATCAAAACTGCGATTAATTTCCTCTAAACCGGCAACCAAGTACTCATCCATAGGACCAGTACCGCCAACAACTAAGCAGTAAGTCACCATTCTTAGATAATAGCCAATATCACGAGCACACTTTGCTTTACCAATCGCGCTTGAAGCATACGCTGGTCCCGGCATTTGCGTCGTGTATGGAAACTTACTGTAAACTGCTTGAGCTGCCCCAGTAATAAGACGTTGAGCATTTCCTGTTAGGGCTCTTGCCGCCGCTAAACTTGAAGTAGCACGTTGATATCTACCATTCACAGCCTGCAATTCTGTGTTACTTAAAAAGCGCCCCTGGTTGTCAGCTGATGCAATAGCTTCAGTTATTGGAGTTTTCATGAATTCTTGTTCCTTTATATTTTTATATATATGCTAAGTAAATAAAAGTGCGTGTTTTCATAATCTAGTCGAGATTTACTCTGTTTACTGATTATGTCAATAGTACAGTTGCAATCTACATCTAGTGATAAAAATTAGATTCTGCACGCATCGTACCTAAACAACAGATGCAGCTGCACGATCAAAGTAAACACCTAGCTCAGCAACTAAAGAGCTGCAGTCACCGATTGGGGTGCCACTCGTATCATTTGCTAGGGCAATTGATGCTTCTTTCATTTTTTGAATTGCTACGGCCACTGAAGAACCCGGTGTTCCTAAGGCCTGGTAAGTTTCTCTCAGGCCATTTAAACATCTATCGTCTAGAACACTAGAATCGCCAGCAATCATTGCATAGCTTACGTAACGTAGTACAATCTCCATATCTCTTAGGCAAGCAGCCATTCTTCTACTCGTATATGCGTTTCCACCAGGCTGGATTAATTGAGGTTGCTCTGCAAAAAGTGCACGAGCAGAATTAGTTACAATAGCCGCTGCGTTAGAGTTAACTTTGTTAACGATATCTAACCTTTGGTTGCCTTCGCTTACCATTTTCGATAGTGCATCTAACTGAGCGTTACTTAAAAACTCTCCTCTAGCATCTGCCTGAGCTACAACCTTTGCGAATGCGTCTAGCATATTTAATTTCTCCTTAAAATGGAATCAGATTTAAAAAATAATTGCATGCAACAGCTTATTTAGCATGTTACAAATGTTATCTTATTTTTATCTAGATATAATAATACCATACGAGTAAAAAATAGTTTAATTTTTATTAAGGTACTTATTCACGACACTCATTCTTATAATTTACAAAAAATGCAAATCGTCATATAATCTACTAATAAATATATTCAATATTTTTATTTTATTTGTCAATACTAATCTTATATTCCACCAAAATATGCCTTTTTGGGATAAATTCTTGAAAAATTATAGTTCTTTATCGGTTAAATCAGGTAAGAGACACGCAACTCAAGATAACATACTAGTTAAACAGCTACAGTATTGTGAACAGTAAGGATTGCATCCAACGTTCTGATTGCCCAGCCATATTTTGTTATAAAAACAATCTTTGCTATATATTGCAACAGTGAAATAATGTTGGGTAAATAAACAAGAAGGCCTAGTTTTACCATGATTATCGTAGGGCGAAACACAGATGATATTTTACCAATTAAATTATTAGTTTAAACAATAAAAAAAACAAGTTAGTATAGTAATACGTATGAGCTATTATTGTATGCATATTTATATAATGATAATTCGTTTAGGCACCGTAAGCCTTATTAAGTTCATCGCTTAACAATTGGTTTAAAATTGTCAACAGTAAATTGAAAAATAGTCATACTTTAGCGCACACTATAATAATTTACTCTTAGGCTATCATAAAACTTGATATTTATATAGATATAAACAAAACTTATGATTTGCATGAATTAGAAAAATTATGTGAGTCCGTGGGTTGGGTCAAAAGACCCCCGAAGAGAATTGCTAGTGCTCTTGAAAACAGCTTTATGGTTATGAGTTTGTTTTACGTACACGACACACGTAAAAAAACTGTGGGGTTTGTTCGTGTTACTTCAGATTCAGCTTTCAATGCAACAATATGGGATTTTGTAATTGATCCAAAGTTTCAAGGGATGGGCTTAGGAAAAACCCTCATGTATTATTTAGTTCAACAGCTCAGGTCATACGACATTAGTACTATCACCTTGTTTGCGGACGCACAGGTAATAACCTTTTATGAACAACTTGGGTTTATTGCTGATCCTAGTCGTGTAAAAGGAATGTTTTGGTACCCTAAATGTGCGTTCTGCAATTAACGATTAAAATATTGTACATATGTATGGGTTGAATATAAGATCTTCCATTAAACTGTTAACACTAATAGCAACTAAGCCATCGGTGGCTAGCAGGGAATGTTCCAGCATAAATTCGGCCTAGAACAATAAATATTCGATGGTATATATTGACTAAAATGATTATGTAAAATAGAAAATATTACAAAATAAATAAAAGCGTTTAGCTCCCTATGTCTTAGCTAATCGAAAACCAGGAAAATTTATGAGCAAGAATAAAACTAGTGTGAAAAATACGCAGTTTTTATATTACTTTAGTTTGATTGCTTGTGAAAATGGCTTGCTTACATCTAGTATCCAGTATTAAAACAGACTAGGATAATAATGATTGCGCTCGTATTGCAAGCAGTTCATTTTGCCTCTACTCACACAATATATAAAGCACATCATCGCTACTTAGAATAGTACATCTTTGAGTAGTGCTTAATAGTTAACTTTATTCTTGTTAAACAAGAAAACACGTTAAACTAGACAAATAAAGCATCATCAATTATAATTTACGTATTATTATAATTGATCGGGATGTAGCGCAGTTTGGTAGCGCGCCTGCTTTGGGAGCAGGATGTCGCAGGTTCAAATCCTGTCATCCCGAATGCATGACCAAGAGACATTTAAGCCACGAGCTGATCTAGCTGGGACTTAGGTTTGATACAACTTACCCTGAAATTATTTAAATTTATGAAAGTCATTACAGATAGTAGCAAAGCTAGGCGCATGATTCTTGAAGGTATGGAAATCCTAAGCAATGCTCTAGCAGTTACAATAGGACCTAAGGGTCGCAATGTTGTTGTAGCGAAACAACTCGAAAATCCCAGGATTATTAATGATGGTGTAACAATAGCAAAATATATACAATTAAGGAATAAAATTAATAATATCGGCGTATCATTAATACGCCAAGCTACTTCAAGAACTAACGATATTGCTGGAGACGGAACAACAACTTCTACTATCTTGGCATATGCCATGGTCAAGCAAGGTCTGACCCGTATTGATTCTGGCAGTAGCCCAGTTGAGTTACGATCAGGTATAAAAAAAGCTACAAGCTTTATATTGCAACAAATCTTGCAAAATTCGAGCCCTATTAGCACGATTCAAGCAGTTGCAAATGTAGCATCTATTTCAGCAGGAAACAATCGAGAAGTTGGCACAATTATGTCTGAAGCGATTGCAAAAATTGGGCGAGATGGTATGCTAAATATAGAAGAAGGGCAATCTTCAATAACAAAGCTGGAAATCTCGCAAGGTTTAACTTTTGAAAAGGGATTTATTTCATCTTATTTTCTCGGCAATAGTAATGATTCTACTATGAGCTACTCTAGCAGTTATGTGTTGCTGGTTGCAGGTCAATTAAGTGCCGCTTACAGTTCAGTCTTGACCCTGCTTAAACAAGTTAAAGCAAACAATCTACCTTTACTCATCATAGTGGAAGACATAGACAAGCAAAGTCTCGCCAGTTTGATAAACGAAAAAATTAAGGGCGAAATGCAATTAATGGTTGTCAAGGCATCTGGTTTAGGAGAGCAGACTGGATTATTTTTAGATGACCTGTCTATTTTTACTGGCGCAACCATTGTCGGGAGATATATTGCAAACGAGCCGCACCAATTATCCATAAAGACTTTGGGTATGGTCGAGAAAGTTATTGTCAAAAGAGATAGTACTACTATGATAGCAAGTGCTAACAGTGACGCAGTCAAAATGAGATGTGATGTTTTACGTCAACAAATCCGGGCCACTGATTCATTGTATGAAAAACAGCAAATTCAGTACCGCCTGGCCAAACTTACTGGAGGATTTGCAAATATCAAAATTGGTGCCCTAACAGAAACGGAAATGCAGGACAAAAAATTAAGGTTTGAAGACGCTATAAACGCAACGAAATCTGCCATATTAGAAGGCTTTTTACCTGGTGGCGGGATAGCTTTGCTACATATGTCACGTGAATTGACAGAATGGGCAACCTTGCATTTACTCGGCGATGAGTTGTGTGATTAGTAGATTAAGTTGGTGTCGCTTATCAATAATACGGTGCCAGGAATTTTATTTATGAGCTACATTGTGTTTATTAATATTAAGGTTACCGGTATTTTCCATGTGTGAAAAGACCTAATGAGATATTTATCATATATCAATTAATTACATAATAATCGTTCAATCTTGATTTATATCATTAAAAATCTCTAAGCAAGATTAAAATAATTTTCAGCATTTTTACCAAAACGATCACCGTATTCTCAATTAAAAAACACTTAGGACTTCATTCGGTTTAGTTCAAGTTGACATTAAGATTTCATAAGTGAAAGCCTTTCATATGTGTTTGTATAAATGTAAGGAGGGTGCTTCTATTAGCGAGCATGCAAACTCACTCAATTAGCAAACAAATTTTCTGTTACTTAATACTTTTGTATCCTCCTACCTGTAAACTTTTTTGCTTAATAAAAATATTAATCTTCGAAGAGGTTACATAATGAAAGCCAAAAACCGTGTATAGCAGAGTCTAGCCACACGGCTTTTTAACAATGACAGAGCTTCAAAAGAGACTTGTAGCAAAGTCTTTGTAAAAATCGTCAATTGGAATAGAGGGCGCTCTTATTGTAGCAAAATCTCTAGAATTGCCTTCTCGGCAAATCATAGAGAACTCCGGCTCGAATAGTGCTCAAATCATACAAAAACTAAAAAAACTTGATATCGGCATGGGATATAATTCCATGAGTGGTGAGTTTTGTAACATGTATGACGCAGGTATTATAGATCCAGCAAAAGTTACTCGTTGCGCAGTTCAAAATGCATCCTCAATTGCCAACATAATACTCTCGACAGATTCTATTATTTTAACTTAAAAAGAGTTATGCTAGAAATCAAATTTCTAGCATAACTCTTTTTAAGTTAAAATACGCCCAGCGTAATTGCTTGATCCAAAGGCATTGTTGCACCTATACCTAGCCAAATGGCAGTAAATGTGCCGATTAAGAATAAACTAGTAGCTATTGGTCTACGGAAAGGATTTTGGTATTTATTCATACTTTCTATAAATGGAATAGTCATTAAACCTAAAGGGATAGCAGCCATAATACCAATACCAATTAATTTATTTGGTATAACACGCAGCAGGTTGAATGTTGGATACAGGTACCATTCAGGCAAAATCTCTAATGGAGTTGCAAATGGATCCGCTTTTTCTCCCATGCTTGATGGTTCCATAACCGATAAACCAACAATACAAGCAATTGTTCCCAAGATCACAGTCGGGAACATGTATAACAAATCATTCGGCCAAGCTGGTTCACCATAGTAATGGTGTCCCATACCTTTCGCTAATTTAGCTCTTAACTTTGGATTTGTTAGATCTGGTTTTTTTAAGATTGACATATTTTTTATTATACGGTCGACAAATTCACGGTTAAATACATTCAGTCACAAATATCGCCGATCAAAAACTACGCGGAAAGCTTGTGCTCTGCGTGGTTTTTTGTTTCTAATGTCTTCGGGCTTAAATGAATAGGCTATATGTTGTTCAATAGGTTAGTTTGTCTATATTGTCACTCTTGACTTAAATTTGTCATGATAAGAACACCGCCGACAATTAATGCAAGAATTTTGGCAAGTTAGACGCCCAAAAAATAAGATGAGATATATTATTGTCCTTAAAAATCAATTTAGCTTACTTGACAATGGGAAACGAGCCGTCTTGGCATTATCATGTTTTAAAGTCATCCAGCCGATTAGTTAATAGAACGATTCGACTAAAGTACTTTTTTTTTATTTGTCTCAAGCTTACAATGGCAAATTAGGATGAGGGGCTGGATTAGTTGTTATCACAATTAGTTGTGCAGAGTTAACTACGGGGCTTGTTGCTTGAGGCTAATTGCAGACGTTTCTGGTACATCATATCTATCTTAGTGCATCGTATATATTATTTATTAACTAACTTTTATTTTTTATTATACTAGCGAAAAAAATATAGGCTTTATTATGCATAATATAGTGTTACCACAAGGCTAATACAACTGGCTAACTAGGATTCACATTAAACCTTAGTATCAAAAGCCAGCTTGTATAACTATCAAAGCCAACTTTAATATCACTATCATATAAGAAACAATTAATAAATTATTGATATATACAATGGATACTAAATGAGATTTGTATTTTTCAGAGTCTAGTGCAATTGTTGTTACAAAGCCAACTTCTCCTTATTAATATATGAACAAATATCTATAAATATAGGCTTAATGATTTAAAGAGGACCAGAAATCCCTTGCTTACGAATCATTAAGAAGTGCATAAGCATAACAACAGCAGTAATTAACGGCAAAACAAATGTGTGTAGGCTGTAAAACCTTGTCAGCGTAGTCTGCCCAACACTAACTCCACCTCTTAACAATTCAACTAATGCACTGCCCACAACAGGTATAGCTTCAGGAACTCCAGTTACAATTTTAACTGCCCAGTATCCAACTTGATCCCATGGCAATGAATAGCCTGTTACGCCAAAAGATACAGTCAATACGGCTAAAGTCACACCTGTTACCCAAGTTAACTCTCTAGGAGTTTTGAAGCCACCTGTCAAATATACGCGGAAGCTATGTAGAATCATCAGTTTGTAGTCGAGTGTCCTACTTTACACTAAATGTGCTTATAAGATTACCCTCTCTGTCAGAACTGTACGTGAGACTTTCACCTCAGACAGCTCCCAGATTTATTAGGCCGTAGCCTTGCGCCTTTTCAACCTATGTATAGGTTAATAGTGAATGGCATGAGCGGTACAGCATTTCTAAGATATTTAACCTATTATTATCCTGATTACCGTTTATTTGTGTAATTCCACATCATCACCCATTACAAAATTGAAATTACAAGATTTACACTTGAACTTTTGTGCTTTTGGTACTCTGGCTTTAGGTGATTTATATTGTCTAAACTTGCGATTGTTCCAGTATCCCAATCTCTATCGAAAGGGGACTAATTTATCCCTTTGAACGGAAGTATACCCAGATAGTTTGGATTTATGTCCGTTAAAAATATCTTTTATGGTCCTCAATCTATCAATTTTGGCCTTAGCCCGTTCTGTTCTAGATTTAATTTTCATATTTGACTTTTTAACATACTGGTAAACCCAGTCATTAATAGACCATACATTAACTTTTCTGAAACTACAATATTGATGGTAGTTTCGCCAGCCTGTATATATTACCTTGACTTTATCCAATCTCTCCTGAAGAGTGTATGTATTGTTTCTCATTGTATATTTGATCTTATCAATTATTGACCTGCGGTTTTTTCTACTAGGAAAGCAGGTTAAAGCCCCATGAGGTCTAACTTCAAATCTCCATCCTAGAAAGTCAAATCCTCCCGTAGATTTAACGAGCCGAGTTTTTAACTCTTTAACATTTAAACCTCTTTCTGACAGAAATTTATCTATTTTATGTTGAAGTTTATCTGCATTTTCCTGACCTTCTAAGAAAAATATCGTATCGTATGCATACCTTAAACCTCTCTGTGATATCTCGGACTTTCTTGTGTAGTATCTCATATTTCTTTTGTCGAGATATCTTGAGTGTTGATTCCACAAGTCTTCAATACCATGGAGTGCTATATTGCACAGCAATGGAGAGATTATACTTACCTGAGGTGTTTTTTCACAGAGAGTATCTTTTTCATTCAATACCCCAGCTTCTAATGCAGACCTTAAGATCTTTTGTATTATTATTGGGACGTGTATTAAACTTAGGATCTTCTCATGATTGATACGATCAAAACACTTTTTAATGTCTAATTCCAGTATTCTTTTGGTATAACTATTATTTCCCGCGTTTAGATTCATAACAATATGTTTCTGTACATCCCAGGTAGAGCGTCCTGGTCGAAAACCCCAAGAACCTCTGGAGGCGTATGCTTCATATACTGGTTCTAATAAATATTTGATTAAACATTGAATTGTTCTATCTTTAATTGTAGAAACTCCTAAAGGACGTTTTTCTCCCCTGTTAAGTTTTGGAATGAGAACTCTTCTAAGAGGCTTATGCTTATAATTATTTAAAGATTTAATATCTTCAAATAATTCTAATCTTTCTTTTTCATTAAGTTTTGATATTCTATCAATACCAGCTATTACTTTCCCTTCGTTAAGTTGAGTAACTTGCCTAATGGAGAGAAATTTAGCAGCTCTAGAACTGAATAAAAGTCTTTGTAATTTATGTACCAGCTTGTAATTTTTATCTTGTTGCGCTTTATATATCCTATGTTGAAGACGGAAAACTTGTTTCTGAAATTGTTTCCAAGGTAAGGTCTTCCAGTCTTCAACATGACTCCTCAGAGTTAGTTGCATAAGACTCGATCTCCTTCTTAAAATATATTCTATAAACCAGGTCAATCTCATAGGATGAGATCAACTTTTCGGGAGAATTAACCCCCTTCCTCCCCAGATTGTTTCATAAGGTCTTGCGATTAACTAAGACCTCCTTTTCTATCCTCATGAAAGAGAAACAACCCGTTTGTATTTGTTCCGAACATTTATTGATCGTTGCTTTAGGTATCATCCATGTTCTCCATCAAAACTCTATATTTCTATAGACGCTTAGGACTGTCATTCTCTATATGATTTCGGTTGCTAAAACCTAAGACAAGCATTGTTTTGATCCACAAATCATTATTTATTTCAGATTGATTTTGTGTCATGTCAGAGACTCTTTATGGACGCTTAACATGCAGTTTACCTTGACAACCTACCAAGAGTTGTACCATTATCTGCCTTATGGCCTTGACCCTGTGACTTCCCGGCTTCAGCCCTACAATCACGTAGTTTGCTGCGGGCACTATTGGCATCACACACGTCCCGGTGCGGGTTGGACTTCTAGTTAATTTAACTAGGCACCAACATAAATATTCAGTTATGCTATAAAATTTAGTTCGTAATTTTATAGCACCTCAAGGTACACAGGTCTTTTTGACCATATCTTTCCCTGAGAACAAATCGCACTTAGCACCATCATGCTCGCTGACCATCTATGGATTGAGCGAATCAACCATCCAAAATTGACATCAGTCATTATGTACTCTACAGATGCAAAAGCCTCGGCTACCGAAGGTCGGTAATAAAAAGTCATCGCAAAGCCGGATGCAACCTGCATAATAAAACAAGTCAATGTAATGCCACCAAAGCAATAAAAAATATTTACATGTGGAGGTACATACTTGCTTGTGAAATCATCAGCGATCGCTTGAATTTCCAAGCGCTCTTGGAACCAATCATATACTTGTCAGAGTCGAGGATTAATTCGATAGAATCATTTATCTGCTATCCCCTCTCAATGAGAACCGTAAATGGGACTTTCACCTCATACGGCTCTTAGGTTTATTTATCAACCCCCTGTATGAAAAGAAAGTAGTACCTAGTCAAGGCCGACAATATTTCAAGGTTCCTAGGAGCTTACGATTCGTGGATTCCCCTCCCCTATAAAATGATCACCTTAGATGTATTATTTTATATTGTCGAACCGAAGATACTCTGTTGTTACCAACAGCGGTATGCGTGTAGCAAATTTAGTTTTCAAGGCTTTAAGAATTTCTTAATTAAATACGCTTAACTCTTAATTGCGCACTATAGAAATTCTAGCATTGCGATACGCCATTTTGAGATTGTTTAAACCAGGACAGTTTATCTAGTTTTAACTGTCTTTTAGGTAGAAGTTACTTTTTTCTTGCTTTAATTAACCATTGCGCTTGGATAGTGACGCCTGATCAATCTGCCTGCGAATAAAGAATTAGCTTTTTTTTTCGTTTCAAAGATTCATCAATTGTTCTTTCAGGGTATTGCTATTTATCATGCTAATTAGTTGGGCATAGATTTATTTGGACAAATAAAAAAAAACGAGCTAGCTCAGTCATCGTATTAAATGTTGCAGAGAGATTCATATCCTAGGCACTTTTTGCGGCATTCTCAATCCCTGCTTGTAACATTCATACTTAATAACTTGCCAATGAGTAAGTTCGGTACCTCTCAAGTCATCGTTTATTGATCTTAACCTCTGAGAGCATTGTTGGACCGCTCTCATCTGTGAGCTTCTACAAAGTTTTTGTGTGTTACTCGGTCTTCTCAATGTTTAGATTTGAATAGTCCACATTAACATGAACCTTTAATTATGCTAAAATAGGATTTTTAATCACTTAAGGGTATTGATAAAAAAAATTAACCCTTCTTTGTCTTAATCCTATAAACGAATCACACTACCCATAAATATTATTGTTATTATTTTTACTACAGTGAGGCTACATGAGTGCAAAATTAACGTTTCGCTTTTAGCGGGGCGTAAAGCATCGAAGCACATGGCCTTATAAGATTCACTTATACTTTTTCCGCTTCATATAACGAATTATCTGATAAATCCACGATTCCAGATCAAATACTGGGTCCAAATCCTCTAGTTCAAACAAAATACTTGGATTGCATCAAACAAAAATACCTTGGTCGGTATTTTTTTCATCTTTTCATGTTTGTGCTACAAAGCTATACATGTTAATTATATAACTGATTATTTAGCTCTAAGGTCATTGCATTAAACTACATACACATCGTCTAGAGCACACTAATACCCTAAGGTTTTAGAGCTATTATAAACCATTCCATAACTGCTCTTGCAATAACCTTGCCACCTAATCCAGTAGTTAATTGGCGCAACCAGAGTCATTTGCCTATGCTTTAAACGATTTTAATACCACTATTCATTTGCAAATCAATCGCGCCTAGAAAATAGTCGCTTTGTTAATGGCTTTTAGGACTTACAGTAGCGTTTACTTGCTCTTCTTCCAGGGCAATGATAATATCTTGGTCCTCGCGAGTCTTACCCATGCTGCTTTTGTACTGATTTAGGTAATCTGATTAGAATTAGCCAGTTAAACCTGAGTACTATTCTGATAATAATGCCTGAAAAGTATTTACTTTAGGCAGCATATAAACCCCAACTACGTGTAAGCAAAACTCATACGTGAGCAAAATATTTATTTGTCACAGACTACTCAACCTGATCCTTATCTTTCTCAAAATATTTAAGTAATATTCAACTGAGACAGTAGAGCCAAAAATGAATTTTTAGTCAACATAGTTATATAAATGTATGGAAATCAGTTGTAACTCATAAATCTCATACGCATATCTAGTGATCTAATCACCAGCTCATCATCGAGGCAATTGTGAATCATAACCCAATAAGTATTCATGAATTTTGGTTGGCGGTTATGTTTTCTTCTTCTAAGATTTTGTTGAAGTTTGGATTTGTCTCTGGCTCATTAGACTCTGATGGCGGTACAACCTGCCAAAACTTGCTTACGCAAGTGTCAAATTTTGCGATAATACCCTTGGTCTTCTCACTATGGGTCTGAGCAAAGTGGCTATCTAGTAATGCCTTTAATTGTTCTGCTCCTTCTTTTGTTTGTATCCGTTGCACAGTAACAATTTCTTTGTTAATGCTACTAAGAACTTGATTTTCTTCGTCTAGGACATAAGCCAAGCCACCAGTCATACCGGCTCCAAAATTTCTCCCAATAGGCCCAAGAACTACAACAATGCCGCCGGTCATGTATTCACAGGCGTGGTCCCCAACTCCCTCTACAACTGCAATGGCGTTTGAGTTGCGCACGGCAAAACGTTCACCAGCTTGACCATTTATGAATATTTTGCCTCCCGATGCTCCATATAAACAAGTATTACCAACAATAACCTGCTCAGAAGACTTGAACTCCATGTGATTAGGGGGTACTATACTGATTTCTCCTCCATTCATTCCTTTCGCAACATAGTCGTTAGCTTCCCCAGTCAATCTTATTCGCATTCCTTGTACTATAAACGCGCCAAAACTTTGACCCGCACTACCAAAGAAGTTGAGCTCAAGTGTTCCCTTAAAGCCTGCATTACCATACTTCTTCGCGATTGTACCCGCTATCCTAGCACCGACACTACGGTCTGTATTAACAATCTTTATGTTTTTTGTTACTTTGGCATGGTTTTCAATAGCATCTGCAATTACAGCACTTGCAAGAATATCGTCATCAATTACTAAACCATTAGTGTGAGAATCACCATGAATCAGCCATCCTCGATTTATCTTGGTCTCAGGTAGGTTGATAATTGTTGATAGATCTATGGAATCAGTTTTACTCAGCTTTAAATCCAGATCATGTTCCAGCAAATCTGCTCTGCCAATAATATCTTCCAGTTTTTTATAACCCATCTCAGCGAGATTTTCCCTAACTTCCTGAGCTAGGAAGACGAAAAAGTTTACCAATGCCTCAGGTACACCCGGGTACCTTGCTCTCAATTCTTTGCGCTGAGTCGCTACTCCTACTGGACAACTATTAGTGTGACAAATTCTAGCCATTATGCATCCCGTCGCAATCATGGCTACAGTCCCAAAGCCAAATTCTTCTGCACCCATCATAGCAGCCAATATGACATCCTTGCCCGTTCGTAAACCACCATCTACGCGTAGCAAGACTTGGTTTCTTAGATTATTCTCCAATAATACTCTATGCACTTCAGTTAGGCCCAACTCCCATGGACTACCAGCGTGTTTAATCGAACTCAAAGGGGATGCTCCTGTGCCCCCATCATGACCAGAAATTTGTATAATATCTGCATTGCCCTTCGCCACTCCTGCTGCAATAGTGCCGATTCCAACTTCTGCAACTAATTTGACAGAAACCTTAGCGCTTGGATTGATTTGGTGGAGATCAAAAATCAGCTGTGCCAGATCTTCAATGGAATAAATGTCGTGATGAGGTGGAGGGGAAATGAGGGTGACACCAGGCTTACAACCTCTAAGACTAGCGATATACTTGCTCACTTTTTTACCGGGGAGCTGACCACCTTCACCTGGTTTAGCCCCCTGGGCTATTTTTATTTCGAGTTGATCTGCATTCATAAGGTACTCTGGTGTAACACCGAATCTTCCAGATGCAATTTGTTTTACTACTGAAGTCGCACGATCTCCATTTTTTAATCCTTTCAGATGCGGGAAAGTTTTAGAGTAGCCATCTGTATCTACGTCAGTCAAGCTGATATATCTTAGTGGATCTTCACCACCTTCGCCGGAGTTGGACTTACCTTGAATCCTATTCATCGCAATTGCAAGGGTCTCGTGGGTTTCCCGAGATAAAGCACCAAGAGACATTCCTCCAGTACAAAATAATCTAGTGATTTTTTCTATAGATTCGACTTCGTCAACATGGATAGGCTTTCTGTCACTCTTAATTTTAAGTAAGTCGCGTAGCGCTGTCGGAGGTCTGTGATATAATAAGCTAGAATATTTCTGATAGTATTCTGGATTATATCCTCTGACTGCCTTATGCAGTGACTTAGACATTTCAGGATTGTTAACGTGATATTCTGCACCTGGCCTATATTGAATGAACCCTAAATTTATGAGCTTCTTTTTATCGGTTTCAGACGCTGCGTTGTGAAAATTAACAATTTCATTACAAATGTCTTCTGTTGTTAAGCCGCTTATTCTTGATGTTGTTCCGGAAAAACATAGGTTCACTATATCAGAGTTTAAACCTAATATTTCGAAGATCTGTGCGCCATGGTAACTGCTTAGCTGCGAGATACCCATCTTCGACAATATCTTTAGTAACCCAGCCTCGACAGCTTTTTGGTAATTATCCTGTACCGTTTGAAGATTGCACGAAGGAAGCTTGCCCTGTTTCATTAAGTTTTGTGTGCGAGGGTTATTCCACCAATGTCTGACCGTTTCCAAGGCTAGATATGGGCAAACAGCACTAGCGCCATACCCTATCAGGCATGCAAAATGATGTGTGCTCCAGCATTGTGCCGTACTAACTATTAATGTAACCGTATTTCTGACATTTTTTTGGATTAAGTAGTGATGTACAGCACCAACAGCGATCAAAGGTGGAATGTATAATCCTTCATTGCTTATTACTGAGTTTTGATCACTGAGTATTAACATGTTCTTACCACCTTGTACAAGCTGGTAGGACTGTTCGCAAAGATCATTGACAGCGAGTTCAAGACTAGATCTGCCTTGTCCAATATGAAACTGTAGACTGATCTCCTGGGAACAAGGGGACCTAAGCAATTCTAAATCATGCTCATTGATAACTGGAGATTTCAATTCAATACACCCGGCTCCATTCGCTTCTGTTCTCAGTATGTTTCCTGAAGATACTAAGTAGGTAGTCAAATTCATGACTAATTTTTCTCTGAGCGGATCTATAGCTGGATTGGTTACCTGTGCAAATCTTTGCTTGAAATAGTCATAAATCAAATGAGGTTTACTAGACAGTACAGCGAGAGGAATATCATCTCCCATGCAGAATGTGGGCTCTTTACCCTGACTGGCCATGTGTTCTATTACTAGTTCTACATCTTCTAGGGAGTATCCAAACAGTGTTTGTAGTTTCAGCAAGTTTACCGAACTTACGAATGTACTCTCTTTGAATGATTGGTTCGAAAAGTATTTTCTGTGTGCTTCAATCCATTCTTTGTACGGTTTCTTTCTGGCTATTTCTAGCTTGATGTCCCAGTTATAATTTACAATACCATTACCTAGGTCAACAGATATCATTTGACCAGGTCCCAATCTACCTTTCTCAATAATTTTCTTACCAGGTATTTCTACAGCCCCGCTTTCTGATGAAACGATAATTAAATTGTCATTTGTTATACAATATCGGGCAGGTCGCAAACCGTTACGATCTAGTGACGCTCCTATTGTACTGCCATCTGTAAAAGTAATTAATGCAGGGCCATCCCAAGATTCTTGAATTGGAGCATAATACTCATAAAAACTCGTAATCTCAGGATGTTCTTCAAGAGCAGGCTGATTGCGATATGCTTCTGGTATTAATACCATTAAGCTCTCTTCTGGTGTATATCCAGAATTAATCAATAACTCGATCGAAGTATCTAAGTTAGCAGAATCACTATTCTCAGCGTTGGTAATAGGTGTTAAGAATTCCATGCTGTCTTTCCATGAAGAGTCTGCAAGAAAACTTTCACGGGCTTTCATCCAGTTCAAGTTACCTAGGAGAGTGTTAATTTCTCCATTGTGAGCTATAAAGCGCATAGGTTGGGCTAAAGGCCATTTCGGCATGGTGTTCGTACTAAACCGCCTGTGATATATGGCAAAAGAGCTCTCGTACTTTGGATGATAGAGGTCTTTATAGAACTGCCCTAACACTGCTGATCGCACCATTCCCTTATAAATAATAACCTTCGTAGATAACGAGCAGACATAAAAATTTTGCTCGTCTCCTAGACTGCTACTGGCAATAGATTTTTCAATTTTTTTGCGAATTAGGTACAAAGCTTTATCTGCACTTTTAGGATCAAGCCGGTTGGCAAATTTGATAAAAGCTTGTTTAATGACAGGTTGGTTTTCTGATGCCTGTCTTCCTAAGACTTCTTTGACAACGGGAACATCACGCCAGGTCAGAAACTCAATATCATTTTCACTGAAAACCCACTCTACAATCTCCTCGTATTTTCTGGTTGCTTTTGTTGGAAAGAAGAACATGCCTACAGCAGCCATATCATCAGAGTGTAACTGGATGTTTTGTCGAGATAAATAGGGGCCAAATAAAGTCCAAGGAATACCTGTGGTAATTCCAGCGCCATCACCAGAATCTTTGTCTGCACCACACCCTCCTCTATGTTCCATATTGTTCAGAGCTTCTAAAGCATACATAACAGTCTTGTGACTTGTCTTATTGTTTATGTCTGCTATAAAGCCCACTCCGCAAGCGTCTTTTTCTAAAACCACAGAGGGAGACCCACAGATATTGTTGTAGTTACTCGCGAGATTTTTTGTGACCTGAATTAGTTTTAATTTACTCATAGTTGTATCAGAATTTGTATGTAGTTATCTGTTAAAATCGCTTGAGAATGTGATAAGATGTATTTTCTTCTGACCAATCTAGGATTCGACTTAACATTTATTCGAGTTATGTGGGCTCAGATTATAAAATATTTCATTAGTAATGTCTGTTCTATAGATCTGCATGATGATTTGATTAGTTGTATTCGATCTATAATTAGATTAAATACTTGGAAATATAACTGACTCTTGCCTGCATACCTTTAAACTGGCAGAATAATGGTTAGCAAAGGAATAAAATCATATAACATCTTCTAAGAAGTTGAGCCTGAAGACATGTTTTTGTTTCCTTGGTCTGTTGTTACTCCCCATAGTTTCACTGTATAATCTGATTTTTCAAAGTTTTGGATGATTACATTGTCGATGTTAAAACAATATTGTTTTGTATATTATCATTGTGTGTAAAAAACCAAAGTTTTGAAAAATTAAATTTTGTTACCACGCATAAACTTCTAAAATTAATTAGTATACAATTAGTTTTAGCTTATATTGTAGGCCAAAAAAACCTTATTGATTACAGGAATATCTCTATGATTAACGATAGCCAAATCTTGGTAGCTTTACTGCTTGCTCTTGTTTCTGGTGTACTTGCAATTCGCCTTGGAACTTCATTATATTCTTAGGCCAACTAAATGTGAGCTACCTATTTTTGGGGCAGCTCACATTTATTCGTAATAATTCTTAATAAAATATCTCACAAGATTATCTCGTATCATTAATTTTCTTATTAAGTCTAGCAGATAGCTACTAGCCTCAGCTTGGTCTAGCGACTTAATTTCTTCTTGAAACACAAACAATTTGAACTCTTGTTGGAAAGTAGATAACTTTACCTGCCATTATCTCCTGGCTAAGTTATACCGGAACATTGTATTCATATAACTTGCTCAATCGTCAATGCTAAAAATTGTATGTGTATAAAACTCTAGAGCTTACCTTTCTTAATCTGCGTTTTTCACATCATTAGCCATAGATACTTTATATACGACCGTGTGCAATATGTATGATGATAAGAAGTGTTGATAATCGTACCTAGATAAAGATTTTTCATAAAAATACATTATTTTATTCACTAACTTGCAACTAGCGTTTTACTAGTCTCAGCCCATGTCAACATATCATTCTAGGTCGCAAACACCATTCAGTGTAACACCTAAAGTAATTTATAAGCAGAATGTTTATCCTATATAGATCTCATGCAACTATTGGGTTTGCAGTTTTACTGCTAACTAAGGAATCTTACCTTTTATTTTAAATATCTTGCATTTTTTCAACCTAATTCACCTGAGAAACACTATAATACGCTTTTGAGTAGCTAATTTAATTGTTTTAAGCTGTATCACTGATAATGATTTTGACAATACAGTTTGAAGCTTGTCGATCGATAGGTGTTAATATAATCTATCGCGTTAAAACTAAGAAAACCATAGCCTATATCAGCATTAAAGCATTAAATTATACACTGGCATATCTATAAGTTAACCTAATATCTAATCTACTGCACGTCTAGTACCCCGTATCTTACACCACCACCGACAATAGTAATAATTTCTAACCTATCGCCTGCTTGGAGCGTAGTTGAATCTAATTCATCTCGTGACAATATTGTTGAATTGTACTCGATAATAATTTGGTCTAGATCAAAATCTAGATAGTTTAGTAATGAAACAACAGGCAACTCACGATAACAAGAGAAAGATTTGCCATTTAATTGAATCTTAATTCTGTCTTTAAAACCGATCGTTTTTTGTAACATATACTTATTCGTTTATATTTAGATTTATATCCATCTTTTTATTCCGGAAGTACCTGAAGCTTAAGACATGCAGAAATATCAGGAGCAAGATCAATTTGAATTTCGTATTCTCCGATACTTTCAATGATTGGAGTGGTAATATTTTTCTTGTCAATCTTGACCCCCATCGAATCATCTATGCACTTGGCAATATCCTTAGCACTTACGCTTCCAAAAATCATATTATTTTGACCAACTTGTCTTTTTACAGACACCTGCTCCAATTGTTCCAGGGAAGTTTTAAGCTGTAGTTTTTCTTGTTTCAGTAAATTGGCTGCCTCGCTTAGCTTAGCTGCTTCTTTCTCAGCCTGCTTCAAGATAAATGGTGTAGTTTTTGTTGCGTAACTTAAAGGTATCAAGTAATTTCTTGCATATCCTAGAGTAACTGTCTTCACGTCTCCTTTTACACCTAGGGTTTTAATATTTTGCTTCAGTAGGACCTGGATTGTTTTTTTTACCATTTTGATTTACTAGTTTAGAATATATTCATTTAAAGAATAATATATATGAATATATGATTATTCTCAAGTCAACAAAAAGGTTGTTAAGGATGCGCTTTAGCACTTCTGGGATATTATGTTATCATTTACGGTATAAAATATATTTTGTTTGTAATGGAAAATACAATGTCTATAGAAACTGTCAATCTACAAGTTGGCGACAAAGCACCCGTTTTCAGTGCAACGGCTGTATATGATCAAGAATTTATTGATATTGAGCTGTCTAGTTATATAGGTAAATACGTTGTCCTATTTTTTTATCCTATGGACTTCACTTTTGTATGTCCTACTGAAAGTACGAACTAAGAAGGCAATAAAATATATGGTCGGGAAAGATGGTTCAGGCTAGTTTCGACATAATTAATTATACACAAAACTGATCAAACCTCACTAGATATCTTTGCATTAGTATTGTCGAGTATTAACAAGCTGGGTATTATCATCCTTATCTTGTTTCTTGATAAAGTAGCTGTCTATACTAGGATGTAAAAAGGTAGCTACCTAAAGATTTTGCATGACTTGATTTACAGCATTTAGCGATAACTATGCAAAATTTGAAGCAATAAATACGGAAATCCTTGGCATATCTGTAGATAGTAAGTATGCTCATCGGAAGTTGCAGACCTGAACAGCAATGTAAGAATATTGTAATTTTTTTTTAATTATTACTTATGAGTTCAAAGTAAATGCTTGTTATAGCTTTCCTTAGTTTTAATTCATTCAACCATACACAGCTATTCAGCAGTAAAACAGCCTAATGATTTTCTTCAAACGACTGAATTTTTGATACGAAAAAAATACTATTGTAAGCGTACGCAATATATGATTGAGATACTGTATGACACTGATATTGGCTACAAGGAGTTGTTGTGTTTTGAGATACACCCTTGCTTGCTCTCTCCTTAACCCTTAACTAAATCATAGTTATATCTACAAAAAACGAATCATGACCTTAGCCATTTAATCATACATGTATTCTTAGACGTAGACGTACGTGTAATGCTACGTGTATACTTTTCTCGAAGAATACTTTTGATAATTACATGATGTCTCACTAGGAATAAAAAACTATTGCAAATTATTTTGACCTATAGTTTCTAATTACCTTAAACAGTATGAATCAAACTGTTTATGATTGTAAACTTATATCGTTTTTCACGTAGTATTCAAAAAAGTTTCCTACATTCTATTTTAATTAGCCTGGTTACAAACAGATAGAAAAGAAGGAGGGTTGGGTGATTTGCAATACCCACTTATATCAGATTTAACAAAATCTATCGCGAAGTCGTTTAATGTTTTAAAAGAAAGTGAAGGAGTTGCCTTTAGGGCTTTGTTTATAATAGATAAACAAGGTGTTATTCAACATGCAACGGTGAATAACTTAGAATTCGGCAGAAACGTAGATGAAACTTTGAGGGTAGTATGAATTATGGTTTTTTCTAGATTAGGCATACAGGGAATTGGAATTTAATCGAAAGTTTCTAGCATGCAGTTTGAACTGCATTGAAGCCACTAAGAGTATAAATTTAGGTATTTTTTAGCTTGAGCTAGGAAAATTACAATATAAATCGAAAAGTTAGCGTCACTATAGAGAGATAGTTCTTGTAAAAATAAGCCAGTCCTACTGGGTAGGGTAAATTGCAAAACAAAGTGTTTACAATTCAGTCCCACGACTAGAATATAGCAAAATAAGCTCTCGGAATATTGGCACGTAAACTTGCTTCTTTACACAAACTATTTAAATTACAACCCAAAAACACACACAAGCAAAATTGTCGCTGGGAAATCCATACATATAATTTGAGAATGACGATATATAGCAAGAGGCGATGACATAGCGTCAATATATCGATCTTGATTTACAGGCTTTGCAATATGTACAGTCGCATCCTGATGAAGTATGTCCGGCCAATTGGCAACCAGGATCAAAAACAATAAAGTCTACTCCGAAAGGATCACGAGACTATTTTACAAACATGTAGTAAACAACAACTACTTTTAAATAAATTGCTTAAAAGTAGTTGTTGTTTATCTTATTCTACAGCACGAGTAATACTCAGTTCCATTAATATGACCACGCCTACAAGATTACTGAAAAATAGCCGGGGTTTTACTTTAAGGAAGTATCTTGCAACAGGTGAGTAGTACTTTGTTCAGCGTAAGAAGCAGGTATAGTGCTACAAATTCACACAAGCGTATAAATACTCTGCCAATGTGCTAATTTTTTGCTTAGTATATAGCCCGGTTTTCTTCATGACCTCTAAGATATCTAAAGCATCACAGAACAATCTCCTTTCTATGCAAGCGCGAAAACTCTCATGTAGTCTCTCGGCAGAGTTACTCTCTTTTTGAAGTTGTTGCCTTGTAATTCTAATTTTTTTAACAATTCTTGCGATTTTATAAATTAGTAGTTTAAAATTTTTAATTAGTACTAACCATAAAAATTATATTTCATTTTAGTACTCTAGACAACTGGAGCATTCGGTCGTTGTATACTTGATAACATTTATTTTAGACTAGGCTAAAAAGTTACCTTCCCCCATTAATCATACATCATCATTCGTTTAAGCCCTCAACAATTATTGATATAGGAATAAGGTAAGCTAAGTTAGTCCTACGTACATTTGCCGCGTTAGTATGAAAGCTATACCTAATAGAAATAGGTTCAGCAGGTTTAAACCACTTTCAATTCAACCTCAATAACAAACTAATACGGTAAAGAACCGATTGCTGCTAATACTAATAGAATAAACAGCACTAGGTAGTCTAAAAATATAGACAAAGCTGCTTATTACGCTTAAGTTATAAATCATTTGTATTATAAAACCTAGGAATGTACTGCGTTGGCCTGTCTTTAATATCTGTCCATTATGATTATTTATTCATCAATACTTATTCATGTTTTATGTGCACAACATCACCACAATATCTTACAAAGCAGTTAAATATATTGTTGATCAAATATTTTTTTTTTATTAGCTAACCAAAACCACCCATGATTATTTAGCTAAATATGTGGTTGTTAAGAAAAACCAACAAGATGAATTTAAAGCCGCAGATTTTTCCTCTGAAAAACATCTTTACAAGATAAGTGGATGTTAGTTGTGACAGACTATTAGCTGATATTTCGCGGTCAAGATAGAATGACTGTATTTTTTTTGCAATAACTACTCCTACTTCGCTCCTATAATTAGCATCAAGGTCGCTTGTGCTGCAGTATAGTAATAAAAATCAATACTTTATACTACACATTTCTAACGTCAATTAAGATCTGAGCATAAATTAATTAGTCCTGGCTTGAGACAATACAGGTCTATATTGGAATTGGAACTGTCCGCTTTATGTTTTTTAATTAGTTGAATTATCAACTGATTCACTAAGCTGATAAGCATGTACTAGCCACTTACTAATTATTCATGATGATACTTATGTTTTAATAATACAATTCAGTATGACGACTGCCGGTTTTTAAGTGGCTTTGGTGAAGGTTAAACCGTTGGCCACAGCATATCGCTCCATAAATCTCATGAAGCGATCCCAGTCTTCTGGGCTTTTAATAATGTAAATGGCTTCTATAGCCTGGGGTTTGCCATTGACAAATTTAGCACTTACATCTCGGGTCATTAATTGCCCCTCATCATCCTGTAAGTACATACCGGTAATATCGCCTTCTTTACTTGTACTGGCATCTAGTATGTTCGGATTGGTAAAGCGAAAACTTGCGGTACCAGTATTTCCATCTCTAGAGCGAGTTAGGCGGACATCTGGTATTACAGTTTCATTAATGCCGGGTATAAATTGTATTACAGCTGTCATAAAGAATTTTAACCTCAAATCAAATTTTTTGTATGCACCTATTTTATCATGTATTGTATAAATTAATGCTTTATTTAAGTTTGTTTAATCCTGATGTTGATTGAATGTATTAACAAGCACGGAAGGAATTGAACCTTCGTCCTTCAGAATCGGAATCTGACACTCTGATCCACTGAGTTACGTGCTCTTATCATTTTTCTTAATATCATAATAAGATTTTTTATTTCAGTCAATCTTCATACAATAGACAAAGTGCCTCGATATATGTTATATTTATAGATGAAGCGGACGTGGTGGAATTGGTAGACGCGCTAGATTTAGGTTCTAGTGAGATATCTCGTGAGAGTTCAAGTCTCTCCGTCCGCATTATCTTGATATTATAAGTAGGTTTGTACCTAGTACTAAGTCAACATTGTTTACGATTCGAATGTTTGCTTACCTTGGAACTTTAGGTTTACAGGGTTTGGGTTCTTGCCAATATTTCTGGCTACATTGTTAATACCTACTCTACCACTATTAACTTTTTCAGGAAAGACTCCATCTTTAGGATGTAGGTACTGCACCTCTCCATTGGGAAAAATTCTATAGATTTTATAATCAGCAATCTTAAAAGTGGTTCGCAACTGATTGCCCAATGCTAAACACTGTTCTTTCCTTGCCATGTAAAGAAGATTGTCTCCTTCTCTCATAATAGCTGCGCCCCCAGTTGGTATTTCAAAAACCACTTCTGATTTTCCCGTCCATGTGATAGCATACTTTTCTTCTATTTCTGCTGCCCTTAACCATCCGCCAGTGCTACCACCAAAAGTGGGAGAAGGCATTTGCAAGTTGATTGTTTCTCTCATATGAAATTTTGTCCTCAGATATAATTTGAAATCGTTATACTAAGATTATCTTACAAGAAAAATTGTCACCCCGTCGAATAGGGCAACAAAGCTTTATTTTGTACTTACAAGTATTTGATAGTAATCTTTTTGTAAATCCATACGGGCTATTAATCTGGGTTTAGCATAAAATATATGGTCGAGACTAATATTGAGGTAGCTAAAGCTATGGCGAGTATGGCATACCAGCGGTTTTTTCTTGCGAAAAAAGCAAGAAAAGGATTGATAATTGTGCTAACCAAGCCAATGGATGACGAAAAGAAGAAACGGAATAGTCTAGATACATTCTCTAGGAAATTTTCCATAATTAAATTTATCTTAGATTTTGCTTGATTATTCAAATATTTTGTATGCAAGTACTTCCTGATTCGTCAATCAGGAATACGAGTTATACAAAATATTATCTGCTATAAAATTAACAGAAGTAAAGCTACCAACTAGACTTTGTTACTCCTGGCAATAAGCACTGATGTGCCATTTCTCTTAGCACGTGGCGTGAAATTCCAAAATCTCTATAATATCCTCTACTCCTACCTGTCATCCAGCATCTGTTTCTTAACCGTACAGATGAACTATTGGTTGGTAACTTCTGTAATTGATTTTGCAGGCTCAGTTTCTCTTCAAAAGTAGTAGCACTTTTAATAGATTTTTTAATATGCTCTCTTTTGTGTTCATACAGGTTGTTTAATCTAATACGTTTTTTCTCACGTTCGATCATGCTTTTTTTGGCCATGTTAGTATATTCTGGTAAAGATAATTTATAAATCGATGCTTATTCTTCAAAGCGACACCGCTTGCGAGTACAATAGTAAAGCCATAGCAAAACATAAGCGCGCAAATATATGTAACAGCTGTTATATTGCTATCACTTTTTCTTAGGCATCAACACCATAGTTAAATTTCTCCCCTCTTTTGTAGGGGGCTGTTGTACATCAACTGTATCCTTTAAATCTTCTTTAAATTTATTCAATAATTCAAAGGCCAAGTTGGTGTGTTGAATTTCTCTCCCTCGAAAATTAATTGTAATTTTAACTTTATCACCTGAATTAATAAACCTTGAAGTTTGATTCAATTTGACTTTGTTGTAAACTAAATACATGAACAATGTATACCTGACTCTTATATTTAGAGTAAGACCAGAATCTGTTTTATTTGTCTTATAAGAACGAATATTGGTTTGTGGTGCAAATAAACTGATAACTACAATGTCTTGACTGGGTATTTGATTGCAGATTATTTTTACGTAAAAAAATATATAAACATAGATATACGAACAGATTTTCTGTATATAGCTAAATTTCATTCATATAATATTGGTACGAGTAATGAGAACGAAGCCACTTACTTGTGATGCTGTTCTTTTGTACCTCAACTAGTACATGTTGTATTAGATTTGTTTACACTGTGGCAATTATGTCAAACTTGTATAGTGCATACAATCACCTAAGTTGAGATCGGGCAAAAGCACTCTTTTAAAAACTATAGGTAAACATTAACAATGAGGACTTGTATAGCTTACAAGTTTTTTTTTACTAATAATTTAGTTATCTCAATTTGCACCCTTTTAGTTAGGTGATACTTTCAAGTCATATGTATATCACTATTAATGTTTGGCCACTTTTATTTTTGATAAAAAATTGGTATCACTCGTACAATCAATTACTATAAGCCTTTCTTTTCAGCCTAGTGCTATACTAAACGAAACTTATGACAAGTTGTAATAGTATTAAGCCTCGAAGTGGCTGTTTTCCATAAATTGAAAGTAAATGTTAGGCCATAATTTGTCTATTACAATGTCTCTTTCTGAGAACTAATTAATCACTATATATTGCAAAAATTATGAAGTATAATCCAAATTCTTACTGCTCTTCAATTTTGTACCGCATTTTAATTTCTTTGGTAGTAGCGTTATGCTGTTTTTTTCTGATGTCTTTAGCTTTTTTTTCTTGGTGGAATTTATATTTTCCATAATCTATAATTCTGCATACAGGCGGACTGGACTTATCGCTAATTTAACTAAAGACATGCTTCGTTTGATTACTGTCGAGAGCTTGCTATTCGTTTTACAAAGCGGCAAGGCTTCTCCCAAAATGAGAACTGTGCAGATGACTTTTGTATTACACAGCTCTTAGATTCAGTGAAGCCTAAAATCACCAGCGATATCGTATATATATGGTAGTCTATAAAAATATAACATGTTTTTTTCACATTTCTCGCTAACTACTAGATGAGAATTTTAAGTCTTGTGTATTCTTTTTTTTGTAAGTGCTTAATTACTTTACTTGAATACTACTTGTTTATGCTGTACCACTTCGGCACTAACTAGTATATCTTTACAGATTTTATAGGATGCACGTGTGCTGTAAGCAACTGAATCGGGATTCTACAAGTTTGGCAACTTGTTGATAAAATACTCCCGCATTATATTTCTTAAACCATAGAATTCCGATAAGCGACTGTAATGAAGATAGATAGGTTAAGCACATTATGAATTCTAGGTCATCTTAATTTGCCCCAAACATTCACTAGTGGCTATTTTAGATGTGCATTACTTTGTTATAAAATTAATTGAGACATATAAATTTTAAAAAAAATGACGAGTGACTTATCTGGCAAGCCCAAGCTCTACATGCGTGTGTAGATAACATATCGCATTATTTCATTATCTGTACGGTTTCAGAATTAATATGTATAATATTCTTCGTCGAGTGGTACTAAGCTGAAAGAATGTCTTTCTGTACTAACAAGCGTTAGTAATGTGTTATTTTTATGAGCGAGCAAGCTGCTTCGTTAAGTGAACATTCAGGTGTAAGCATAAGACAGAGTGTTTTCTTATACTCATTATCTATTGATGATACTAAAACAAATCGCACCAATACTTAATGTTTGATACATATATCTAATAAAGCATTCGCAATCCTTGCCTTAATATACTGTGATGTGGCTATTCTTTCTAAATGAGATATCTTCTTGTTGATTTTCAGCTGATTTTATTATAATTTTATTTAGCCATTACTTCTTTTTTTTCAAGTCCCTAAAGCAGTTGCTTAAGTCATACATAAAAATTTAGTTGCTTACATTAACACTAAGTCCAACCCCTCTTTTCTAGCCTGCATAATAGCTTGATTAGAAGATAATAGTCCTATTTGCTTCGCACAGTAGATTATCAAGTCTCGTTTTAAAAATGTTCATATTCAAATTCAAATAAACAGCTCTAATTATTCTTTGTCAGAGATAATTCTAATATGATCGTCGTTATGTTTTCATAAATATATCCAGTGATAAACTCAAAGATTGATGAAGTTATGGGTCTTTTATCTTCTGATTCATACTTTTTGACACTATTTGATGAATCGTACTCCTTCACTATCTATAACACGAACTAAGTCATCAGGTGATTCAGTTATACGTTCATTAATCTTAGGTAGCGACTTTTCTATTCTACGGTTATTTTTGAAGTTTTCTTGCACTTATAGTTAGTAAAATAATATAGATGTAACTGTAAATTATGTTGCCGTGACAGTTTTGAGTAGAACGTGGTCGTTTATTGTTAAGTATGCCGAAGTTTTTCGAACAAAAAGCTTGGTAAAAATCTGCGGTTTCTTAATTACAAAAAGTGCTTTTTTCTCACTAGAGACAGTTGGCGTTGGTTTATTTAAGGCTCGCATTGAAATTGAGCTATTTTAAGTTTCAAGACTAGACTTACTAAATGAGAATGTATCAGTATCGTTACGGCTGGCTTGTGTTTTAAAGGGACTAACTCGATACTGACCATATCATCTTTAACTTTCTACAATCTTTTCACTAATCAATCAAGCCCACCTATAAGCTCACACGTCATTCTATTCAGTCAAAACATGAACCTAAGATGATTGGTCTTCTAATCGCTAAGTCGCATCTTTTGATTTATCAATAAATAAATTAGAACCCTATAACTTGACTTCAATATCAACACCAGACGGTAAGTTCAACTTCATCAGCGCATCAATTGTCTCAGAAGAGGGCTTATAAATATCGATAATACGCTTGTGTGAGCGAAGCTCAAAATGTTCACGCGATTTTTTGTCAACGTGTGGTGATCTTAAAACGCAATAAATGCGCTTCTTAGTAGGTAGTGGTATAGGCCCCACGGTTATGGCACTTGTAATCAAAGCTTAAATCATTTGGAGGCTGTAATAATTTATCCCTGTAAACAAAAGATGCAAAATAACTTGCCTGTTGTTTGTTCTTGACTAATAACGAAATCAACATATCACTTACTGGGATCGGTAATTATGATACTCGCAAATAAATTGTTTCCAAGAAGCTTATGCTTCTGCTCTTAAGCTATCAGTAATTTTATTCATCTTTCAAAATAGAAAAAGAATAAATTTTATTTGGAACGATTTAGACATAAACGATATGCAAAAAATGTAGTGAGATGTAATCGATTAAAATCAAATGGCGCTAGCAAAAGCGTTGAATGAATTAGTTAATAAATCGTGACGCTTCCGTCCGTTAAAACTTACCGCTCAGCCGTATCGACAATTTTTGAGCACGATGTATTAATTAGCTCATGATCATATGCTTTGAGACTAATGCGAATTTTTTGCTGTGAAAGGTCTAACATATTTATAAATTAATTAAGGTGAAACAGTTATGAAACCAGCCTGTAGTCTTAAGCTTGTGATGAAATTTTCTGCTGAGATTTATCTAGCACAATTCTGGCTAGAATAAAGTCATGTTCCTTGACTTTACTATATAGCATACGCCTAGATTTTTATTAAGTAAATGTAGCTGGAATTCTCGTATTGGATGGCAATCGAATTGAGTCCGCCCAATAAGATATACACCTGAGCTAGCTGCAAATTTTATTTGAGCATGTGCTTAGACCATTCTTGTGGCGCTCGCCAATTGTGCACCTGTGTTTTTTTGTTTATGCATGCATTTTGCAAAGCATTATGTTAATAAGGCAAGAGGGAGTGATAGCTGCCAGGCTTGTGCTGGCTTGCATCAAGGAACTTAACAGAATTTACTTCTGCTGCAGCATCAATTTAGACAAATCAGGACTGAAATGAATCTATGTGATCGCTTTACTTGTCGGCAATCCAAGTGAAACAAGGGAAACTTTGTTGGATCGTACAGGAATAACCGAATCACATTAGCCAGCAAAAAGCACACACGCGCAGCAGTTCAGTTCAGAGATTAAAATTGCTACTCTAGTTTGACCGGCCTTTGTCTTTTTGCTCTGAACTTAAAGAAGCTTGTCGCAAAAGGTTTGTAACATTCTTGAGTTATTGATCCTAGCTGCTTGAGAGCTAGCTAGCTGCCTTTTTTTTCATTGAACGGGTGTGCATATTTCTTGTGTGACTTAGCTATTATCAATATTTATCTGGCTCCTATCATCCTCGGATGTATGGTCAATTGTTGTGCCTTGTAAAATGTGACGCTTTTAGGCCATTGCTATAAAAGCCTTGTCACTAATTACACATATATTTTGGCGACATTGAAATTATAATCTCTACGGATGATATAAAATAATCACGCAAAATATCAGTGATTTCAATTAATAGAGCCAGAAAAATTCAGGGGTTGACATTTGCGTCTTTCAGCAAGAAATGGGAAATGGGAAGTTTTGCATTTTTTTTACACAAATGTGTTAAGTTATGCTAGCCTAATTTGACTCAAACGTGTACTCGGAGTTGTGTAACTAGCCAAACTTCTTATGCAAGAATTTTAGAAACAACTCCGGCTCCAACTGTGCGTCCCCCCTCACGGATGGCGAAACGCATTCCTTGCTCAATAGCAATCGGGTTGATTAGCTCTGCCGTCATCTTTATACGATCTCCTGGCATTACCATCTCTGCGATGCTACCGTCATCGCCTGTGAACTGATTAATAATACCAGTAACGTCTGTTGTTCGAACATAAAACTGTGGGCGATAGCCCGAGAAAAATGGTGTATGTCTCCCCCCTTCTTCTTTGGTTAAAATATAAACTTCTGCCTCAAATTGAGTGTGTGGCGTAATAGTCCCTGGTTTAGCCAAAACCATTCCGCGTTCGATATCTTTTTTCTGAATACCGCGCAGTAAAATACCTATATTGTCTCCAGCCATACCCTCTTCCAGGGTCTTTTGGAACATTTCCAGGCCTGTAATGGTAGTTGTACGAGTCTCTCGTAAGCCAACTATCTCAATAGTATCCCCTACTTTGATTTGCCCTCTTTCTATTCTACCTGTAGCCACAGTACCTCGCCCAGTAATAGAAAAGACGTCTTCAACTGCCATCAAGAATGTCTTGTCTATATCTCGTTCCGGATTTGGGACATAACTATCGACTGCATCCATAAGGGCGTGGATTTTGTCCACCCATTCATTGTCTCCTCTAGATGTATCGGGCTTAGCCAACATAGCTTCTAGAGCCAATAATGCCGAACCTGGCACAACAGGGATATCATCTCCAGGAAAGTCATATTGAGATAATAGTTCGCGAACTTCTAGCTCAACTAGCTCTAGCAATTCTGCATCGTCTACTTGATCCTCTTTGTTCAAGAAAACGACGATATGAGGAACACCCACCTGTTTCGCTAACAGAATGTGTTCACGAGTCTGCGGCATAGGTCCATCTGCTGCAGAAACAACTAAGATGGCACCATCCATTTGAGCCGCACCTGTGATCATATTCTTCACGTAGTCGGCATGGCCTGGGCAATCTACGTGAGCATAATGTCTTTGCTCAGTTTCATACTCAACGTGTGCGGTATTAATAGTGATACCTCTGGCTTTTTCTTCTGGTGCAGCATCAATCTCGTCAAACTTTTTCGCACTGATTGTCCCAAAAGAGCTTAAGGTAGCCGATATAGCTGCAGTAAGAGTTGTCTTGCCGTGGTCTACGTGGCCTATAGTCCCTATATTAACGTGAGGCTTTTTACGCTCGAATTTTGCACGTGCCATAATATTGATAGTCCTGTTTTTATATAATTGTTGAAATTTAATTCTGCTTTTGGCGTTGTTTTATGATAAAAGGATCTATTTGTTAGCTGTACAGAAATCAATGAATGTGATTTTAACTGATATTAAAGGATCTTAGGTACGACAGACAGGGTGTGAGCTTAGATAAGATAATGAAAAAAATACATTTCATTATTTACAGTATAATAATCAAGCTACATATGCCCTACTATTAACTTCATCTGAAGATATATGGCTTGTTTGAATAGAGACATATACAACAATATGCAAAGACGCTAGTGATCATACATGTTTTCAGTTTGAAAAAGTGGCCAAATGAGAAACAAGGCGATACATTTTTGTCTTTTTTTTAAGATCAGTCACTCGCAGTATAATGTTCTGTAAGACTCACGTCTCACACTGCCAGAATCTTTTTTCTCTTGATTCGTCTAGTCAGGTACTAAGCTGGCATTGATCAGGTTCATATCCTATACAATATAATTGTATATCATATATTACAATATAACAACTCATCGCTGATACTAAAATCTAAAATAAAAATACACCTTATGCAATCCTTAAAGCTAGGAAACGAAATGATTTACTAGTTATAATTTATAATATACCTTGAATGATATCATATCATATCATATTCTCTGCAATTATATTTGTCAATATAAATTATAATTTACTACAAATAGCTTATCATATACTAAGATTGTAAGCGATCTATATACTATTACTGGCTTGCACAGTACTAAGAATGGCATAGTACTGCCCCCTCAAGATGGAACATCAGTCATTGATGATTGTAAAAAAATAGCGTAATATCATACTCTAGGCAATGCAAGTTCAATATTCATTACCCATGTATTAGCTGTGAAGTTGGCTTCGCATGATGAAAAGAGGACAAAGGTTCTGATAGTTGCAACAAGCATATAGAAAATATCTTAGATAAGTGTATAATAGTATCTAAACTATATTTTTTCAAAAGTATTTGGCCATTAGATGAAGTGTGACTATATTGAACTGAAACCTCGCGAAGCATTTTTAGTAGAAGTAAAATCTTTAGAGTACTACTGTATTATAATTAAGGGGATTGTGAATCTAGGCAAAATACGTAATTGCCAAGACAATCTGATAATTGCTGTCTTACAATTAGGCAATAAATTGGTGCTAAGAAATAACGTAGAATATTTGCTCGATGCTTTAGTACCATCCGTAGTACTTGTGCGAAATTATTGTCATCAAACATTGTCTTTTATCAATTAATTGTAGCAAGCGCGAGACGCAAATAAATAATAAGGCAAGTATTGCTAATGAGACTACTATAGAACGTAATTTACGCCCAATGGGTCTTGACTTTAGCAGTTAAGTCGCAGGGTGGGAATGGTAATTTAGCAAGAAACTATGTATCTGTATCAAACATGTGTTTTATCTATAGTTACAATGAGTAGCCACAGAGCTAACTAAAACATTATTCAAAGACCTTGTAGTAGTGATCTTGATCCAGTATACGCCACCTTTAAAAGTTTTTCATCAAGATGTTATATAGATAACGTTTTAGGTCTCGAAGATTTTATAGAGATATTAACTTATAGAGAAATAAGGAAGAGGCTTGCAGCCTTCATTCTGATTTTGATGAAAAATACTGGAGTACATACACCTAATGGAATAACCACAACTCTTAAGTTCTCTCACGTCCAGATAGCTAGGATAATAGGTTCTACGCGGCCCACAATAAGTAAGCTTGTTCGGAACATGGAAGACACTGGAATCATCCTGATTTGTTCTGGGGGGATTATTGTATATGACCCTGTATATTTGAGCAATGTAATCAATTAAATCCAATCAATAAAAATTAATGAAAATTTCTGAGGAAAAAGTCATATTAAGGCCAAAAGTAAATCCGGAGTTTAAATCGGATAGTAGTGGCTTATTGAAAAGCATGCTCAGTGAAATCTATGGCCTAGCCGAACGACTCTTTATTCAATTGAGTCGTAGATTCTCGACACTCATAGCCGGCATCGTTCAGCCTTTACTATGGCTGTTTTTGTTTGGTGCGTTATTTAAGAATATATCCCTGACTGTTGTAGGAACTAACATAGGATATCAACAACTACTTGTTCCGGGGATAATAGTTTTCACTGCCTTTTCAGGTGCACTAAATGCAGGGTTATCTATTATCTTTGACCGAGAGTTCGGTTTCTTCAACCGCTTACTAGTTTGCCCAATGGATTCACGCATTTCTATTTTACTCGCTTCTATAGTATTTATAACTTTAACGACATTAGCGCAAGTATTAGCTATAATGTTGTTGAATTTATTGAATACTAAAAACTATCTGGATATAGCGAAGTTTGCTTGGGTCATATTTGTTATTGTATCAATAACTGTTTTAATTAGTTTAATAAGCATCACTCTGGCATTTATCTTACCTGGCCATATAGAATTACTGGCGTTTATATTGATAATCAATTTGCCCATTCTGTTTTCAAGTACGGCATTGGCACCAATTACTATGATGCCTCACTGGTTGCAGGTAATAGCTTCGTGGAACCCATTGACTTACGCTATAGAAGGTATTAGATTGATTAGCCTGAAAGAATATGACTATACATTTATTAGTTACTATGGAAACATTACGCTAATTACCTCGTTATCAGTTTTGGCCAAACTTAACTTACTCAGCTTTTTTGGCATCTTTGTGTTTTTTCACAAGAAATACTAAAAATAATCATAAAGGTCAGTTCGAAGGCTAGTAATATGAGACGTATTTACTGAAAAATGATATGAGTACCTAATTTACGGCTCAGTCAATTAAATATTTATAATAAAAACTATGTTAAATCCTAATATAGGTTTACAGTTAAGTGAACTAGACAAAGTTAGATACATCAAACAGCTTATATTGCATGACATAGAGTAAGATATATAAGCAGAATGATATTCTGTAGCGATCTTAATAAAGGTATGTGAACTGAAGTAAGGTATGTGACGGCACTAATATTGATTATTGTGGCAAGAAATAAGTTCTTCTGACTTTTAAGTTATATTACTCAAGATTTCACGCAGCATGCGTTAAAGCCTATCATGGTTTCAGATAACAATTCAATAACATTTGTTATATTGGTTGCTATAATTAAGCGGTCGAATTAACAGAATTGCATTAAATTTCAGGAAGGCCAGCAGCGTTTGAAGATGGCAAAAATTCTATTTGTGGGGGCCGGGGGGCTAGCGTCTTCTTCTATTTTGTACTTAGTAGCGACAGGCATTGAGCACATAGGGATTGTTGATGAAGATGAAGTTGAACTTTCTAATTTGCAAAGGCAAGTTATTCATTCTATTCAAACTTTAGTGCGCTTAGGCTTCTGTTAAATCACTCTTGCTCTTGTCACTACTTCTGGTATAGAGAGTTTCTAAGTATACCTGAACCTATATAGTTTAACATATGTAAATAATGAGCAATAGCAATATTATTTCGAAGTAGCTTCTTAGTCATTTCGTGCTCAACAGGCTATTTTTCGGGAGAATTTTTTCATCCTCAATGGTCAATTGAAAGTAGAGTCTTCCTACAAAAGGATTAAAGAAATCAATCCATCTTGCAAAGTGTATTTATACCCAAAGTATTTAAATGATTCAAATGCCCATAGTATTATTAAGCAATACGATATTGTCATTGATGCCAGTGACAACATTGAAGCTAGACTGCTAATTGATAAAGTCTGTCAGAATCTCAATAAACCATACAGTAAGATTTCATTAGTAATCTGATACACGATGTTAATAAAACATAATAAACTGCAATTGGGATGTCACATTTTAGATCGTTCAAGCTTCAGAAATATATTACAAAGGCTGTTGTTCAGCGCACATGTTCGCTGAGCAAAAAGGAATCTATACTTGCATAGTGTGGAGCGAATTGGAAGTATACACAACAGATAACTCAGTCGTAGTTTATCATGAATTATATGCAGCAATATCCGAATTAGAGGGGCAGTCCGATTTTGCAGGCGAGTTATTGTTAAAAGTGAAATCTTTGAGTCGTCAGGGAAGATGTTCTTGCCATATATTTATAAGCAGTAACTTAAAAAATAAAGCACGGTTTTACAAGCTTATTGTTCGAATAGCTTCACAATAGCTGATTTGTTCAAAATCTTTGTCGCCCTGTCACAAGAGGATTTTTTTTGAAAGCTCATGGCGAGCTATTTAAATAGTAAGCGTGTTTAACTACCAGAAGGGAGCTCGATATACTGATATCTATCAATCGGCAAACCTTAATGCTTTTAACAATTGTCACACCCAAGGAGTTCTCAGTGTAAGTGTGGTCTTGTTCCTTAATTTATCACACAAATCGGTCATCTTTTATAAATTTAAAATAACTTTACAAGTGTTGTCGCAGACTAGACAAAAAATATTAAACGAAAAGTCGTATCCATAGCCTTACCAAAAAGTGGGCAGAAACCAGACCTGCTGTAAGCGGAATTAAATTCAATCGTTTATTATTTTGCTTTTTAAAAAAATTACATATCATAATGATAAGTGCATACTTTACTTATAAGCATAGTGATTTACTTTTATTTACCAGGTATAATTGGACTTTTTCAGGCTACTGAGGTTATCAAAATTATATTAGGAGTACCTACAGTATTGAACAAGCAATTACTAACATATAACGGCTTTGAAACCAAATGGAACCAATTAAATATAAACAGTGCGGTTATAAAATGTGCAACAAATCGCCGCTTAGTAATAGCTGACAGAAGTCAAAGTGAAATTATAACAAAACAGGCTTTAGTAAGATCTGATAGAGCGGATTTCATTATTGATGTGAGAACCAGGCACGAGTTTATTGAGAAAAGAAGTCGCTTTTATAGCAATTCAGTCAATATTCCGATGCATGTTCTGTTAAATGATAAGCAATTAGATTTGATTTCAGAGGAGTATAAGACAAAAAATATTATAATATACTGTAATTCTCAATCTCGAGGAAAAATTGCTGTACAATTGCTGAAGAGACATAATATCAGTGCGCATTTAGCCATTTGAAAATTGTAAAATCTTGTTGCAAATTTAAAAAAAAGTGGTTTAAAGGCTATTTTCAACTTATCTTTAAATAAAGATGTATATCATTGTACATCTGGTACAAATCAGATTAAAAAATCGTAAAGTGACATCTAATTTTAGTTTTACAAAAAATAATGAAACGTATTATATCAGCATCAATTCTAATAAGTATTTTACTATTTTTCAATCCTCATGTAGCAAGCGCGGATACAGCCGGACTGACACTATGCAAGGACTCAAAGGCATTTAATAGACGTCTTGAGTTAAGCGTGAAAAAGTTGGAAACTAGGCTGAAGAAGTATGAGCCTAACACACCACCTTATTTGGCTTTACAGAAATCGATTGAATCAACGAAGATAAGATTCGATAGATACGGTAAAGCAGGATTATTGTGCGGAAACGATGGGCTGCCCCATTTAATTACTGATGGACGCTGGAGCCACTCGAAAGAATTTGTAGTCCCGGGGCTACTGTTTTTATATATAACAGGTTGGATTGGTTGGGTCGGTCGAGCATACCTAATAGCAGTACGTGATACAAATAAAGCCGCAGAGAAGGAGATAATATTAGATATACCACTTGCGTTAGGGTTTATGTCTTCTGGGTTTCTGTGGCCGCTAGCTGCGTGGAAAGAATTTAGTAGCGGAGAATTGTTGGCTAAAAAAGATGAAGTTACAGTGTCGCCTCGATAAAGGTGATCTTGTAACAGACTAACTCCCAATAAATTAAAATACACCAATAGAATAGACAGGCAGAATATGAACAATAACTTTTTAAAATATTTATCAATTACTCCCGTAGCGGGAACTATATGGATGATCTTTACGGCAGGGTTAATTATTGAGATCAACCGTTTTTATCCTGACGCTTTGTATTTCCCATTATAATTCACATAAAAGGCAATAGGCACTTGTGAATATAATGTACTACTTCTCTCGGTCTTGTTTGCAATCCGCTAAAACGTGAATCAGAGTGCGAAAGCTAAGCAAGCTCTGCAACATTTACCTTGACATGGGATTTTATGCAATCGGATTAGGATTAGTTATACTAACTAATTACAATTTGCTATCGCACCGCATTAATATGTAAAAGCTTGATCCTAAAAGATAACTTAGAGATCAGGCTGATTTTCAATACATTGGCACAAAGGACAAGGTGGTCGGATGAATTCATTCCAGTTATTGGGGCTAGATTAATCAGGTGAGGCTATTTATTATTTATTATGGCCACCACACCTAAAGAAGCCAAAAAATAACTCGTTAAATAACTAGAATTAAAATGAGTAGATTTCCGGGGAGCATACGGCTTGGCAGCTGTTTATTTTAACGAAGTTCAATGGCTCTATGAGTCTCGGTGAACCACTAGTTAATAAAAAAAATGCTGAAAAGATTTACGGGAGATCAACATCTGGATTTTGACTAAAATATAGGATACCAGGTTGATGATTCGCAACAATACAAAGTAAAAGCATTCCACATTGTTACGAATATGGGATATGATGAATTCAGAGTAAAATATCGACCATTGAACTAAGGTCACCTATTGACAAGTTGACATTGTATTATCGCAGCATCCTATAATATATACTATATAAACTAATATGAGTTTAGTGACGCAAGTGATTCTCAACGCAGATGAAGAATTAGTAAGGTTTGAACAAATGGCTGAGTTGGTAATTGAGCTCTGAAGTAATTCGCAGTATTAGTATTGCACCATTTAAGTTAATTACAACGCAATGATCCATGTTGTATGATTCGACATAAGCATATTTAAGGGTTACTTGAGATGACGATGCGCAATATATTTTCTTCAACAAATTCATTGCCTTGAAACAAATGAGCTACCTATTTTCAGACAATACCTCTACGAGGATAAAGTATATAAAATATGAAAAAAGTGCAGGTATGACGAAACCATATTATACAGTAAACAGTTGAGTACTATTATTTAGGAGTATAAGTATAGGGGACATGTATAATGAGATAGTGCTCGAAGACATCGACAGTTTATTATGAGACATGAACATTAAATCTAGAGTACAAATATATATTCCTGTACTAGACAATCCTCAGGCGCAGTCATCTAACGAATAAAAACGCAGATTGGTGAATTATCTCAGGGGCCATAGTTGGGGTAACGAGACTAAGAGAATGTATCTGTTTGTTTGGCAATGAAAAAAGTCTATAATTTCGCTATGATTTGTATGAATTACTAAGTACTTTTTCATATTGGCCGGGAGATATGACTAGAGTAGATCAAGGCCGAACTAATATGGAAAGGAATAGAAACAGTTCTGTCGAATACACTTCATAGCTTATACGCATGAATACTGTTAATTGATATACAGAAGGCTATTCTTCCGTAATGAGCCTCATCACAATTGAATGCTGAGCGCTTTACTTATTTCCCTTTGTATCGACAGCTGAAATATATAGATCTAAGTAATGTTCCCAATGAGTGACTTTCAATAATTAGTGAGGGAGACTTGCACATAATGTTAGTAGAATAAAGTATGGGCAAGTTTTCGTATACCAATAATATTTTGTATGATTGTATGGCGAAATATGTTGCGCTTAGATACTACGGTAGGAATACTATCTTCATATGAGTTTATCACGAATTGAAGAAGATGAGACAACAGGACATTTCTTAGTTAAACAAAAGAGCTGCATGAGTTTTTATCTCATATGTAGCTTTAAAAAGAATATATAGCCTTAGAGTCATGGGTATATACCAAAAGACTATTTTAACTTTTAATAAATTTAAGAATGATGATCGATAATTAAAACGAGGATAAAGTTAGAAAGAAATGATCTTTAACGGTAAACCGTATAAACCAATGGCTTTATGGACGGCTTAAGATGGTGTAAGGTTCATTTCGTAAAAGAAAAGTTTGATAGAGGCAGGAAGAAAGAAGCTAAGTTGCGGCTTGTTTTTTAATTATTGCATAGATAAGTAGTCAGACAAAAAATTTTACTTAAAGCCTTCAGATAATTCATCGAAGAACAGGTAATTAAAGCATGGGTGATGACAAAACGAGCATGTTCGCAGTGGTTATCATTAATCCTTATATGCACTATAGAACCGGCAACATTGTCAATACATCATAGCAACTTCTAATAAATGTCATTTGCAATAGCCAACAAAAAAATATATGCGCTGTGATTTTAACATTAGCGATCTAGTCCTAATACAATAACATGAATATATTCAGCTAAGCATAAAACGTACATTAATGTGAACAAATTTCATAAGATAATACGTAATCATAACAAGCATTACATACTTATCAATCTGGAACGGGTAATAATAACTTTTATTATTAGTCTGATATTAATTAAATATCAACTGAATCGAATACGATTATCTACATTTCAATAATTATTCAACCGAAGAATCGGCTGCAAAAAAATTATTCTTTAACTACTCTTTAAACAACGGGGTAGCTAGAATTCTACAAATCAATTCCGTGATACTGTATTGTTTTTTAGCTATTAAGATCGACTTCTTTTAAGAGTGATTAGTATATAGGACAAGGAACTTGGATTTCCTTGGGTGTCAGTACACAAATTGATTGGTCAGGTAACATAGCTAGTGAAACTAAAGCACAGAATATTTTAATATGAGACCAAGAGCCATTACTAATTGATTTTGACGCGTGGTTCTTAACAGGAGATCATATGAAGTGTTCACTCGATTATTCGATTCACTCATAATAGCAATCGACCTGCAACAAGATTGACTGCGCTTATTGACAACACAATCTTAACCCAACTCGATACCCGACAGTTGGCGAGTTAGAAACTATCAGTAATTATTTGAGAAGCGGAGAAAGTCGTATAAGATTAATATCCGTATTACAAAAAAAAGAACAGGCTATTATAAGACAAGCAAGTAAGCAGATTTTTCAAATTCATCCAGAGTATATTGCTCCTGGTGGGAATGCATCAGGTTCTAGACAAAGGTCTTTATGTTTGAGGGATTATGGGTGGTACTTGAGATTAATTACCTATGGAATTTTAGCAGGTGATAAGGAACCAATAGACAAAATTGGATTAATAGGAGTAAGAGAAATGTATAACTCTCTTGGAGTTCCTATAATAGGAATGATTGACGCTATTCAATGTCTAAAAGAAGCTACTTTGGAAAATGTCTCGGAAGAGGATAAAGAGACTTTAATACCATACTATGACTATATGTTACAGGCTATGAATGGTTAACGGATAATAGAGTAAAAAAAAAGCACTCCGTACGGAGTGCTTTTTTTTTACTCTATTATCCGTTAACAGCTGGAGCTGTTAAAGCAACAGGTAGAGACTCACCAGATGCTAAGTCTAGTGGGAAGTTGTGAGCGTTACGCTCGTGCATAACTTCCATACCTAGGTTAGCACGGTTGATAATATCTGCCCAAGTGTTGATAACACGACCTTGGCTATCGATAACTGATTGGTTAAAGTTGAAACCATTTAAGTTGAAAGCCATTGTGCTTACAGATAGAGCTGTAAACCAGATACCAAGAACTGGCCATAGACCTAAGAAGAAGTGAAGAGATCTTGAGTTGTTGAAACTAGCATATTGGAATATTAAACGACCAAAGTAACCGTGTGCAGCAACGATGTTGTAAGTCTCTTCTTCTTGACCGAATTTGTAACCGTAGTTAGCAGATTCATTTTCAGTTGTTTCACGAATTAAACTAGAAGTTACTAGAGAACCGTGCATTGCACTGAATAGAGATCCACCGAATACACCAGCAACACCTAGTTGGTGGAATGGGTGCATTAGAATGTTGTGCTCAGCTTGGAATACAATCATGAAGTTGAATGTACCAGAGATTCCTAATGGCATACCATCAGAGAAGCTACCTTGACCAATTGGGTAGATCAAGAATACAGCTGTTGCTGCTGCAACTGGAGCAGAGAAAGCTACGGCGATCCAAGGACGCATACCTAAACGGTAGCTTAATTCCCATTCACGACCCATGTAGCATGCAACACCTAATAAGAAGTGTAAAACGATTAGTTGGTAAGGACCACCGTTATATAACCACTCATCTAAAGATGCAGCTTCCCAAATTGGGTAGAAGTGAATACCGATAGCGGCTGAACTTGGAATAACAGCACCAGTAATGATGTTGTTTCCGTATAGTAGAGAACCAGCAACTGGCTCGCGGATACCGTCGATATCAACTGGAGGAGCAGCAACGAATGCAATGATGAATACAGCAGTAGCAGTTAATAGTGTCGGAATCATTAGTACACCAAACCAACCGATGTATAAACGGTTTTCAGTACTTGTAATCCATGAACAAAAACGTTCCCATAGGCTTGCGCTTTCGCGTCTTTCTAATGTAGCAGTCATAATATATATTTTATAGTTAAGAATTTAGTTTGTTGAAACTTCCCAAGTAATTTTCTTGTTAGTAGTATTATTACTTTTCAAGGAAAGTTTTGCAAACGTAATAGGACATAGTTCAGTAGAGCCAAATAAGATGGCTAGAAATTCACGGCGTGAATTTCTAGCCATCTTATTTGGCTCTACTTGGCGTCTGTGTCAATAACGTTGTCTTCATTTTGTCCTTGCGTGTTTTTCTCTTCAGGTGTGCTGCCTCCGTCTGTTGACGACTGCCCATAGACCTTTTGTCCAACTTGCATTAACTCTTGTTGTAATTCCTGGCTTAGGCTCGATATTTTATCGTAATTCTCTTGATTGATTGATTCTCGAATTGAGGCAATTAATTTTTGAATTTTGTCCTTATCTGTTTCAGATATCTTATCTCCTAAATCTTTCAGCTGCTTTTCTGATTGATAGCATAGAGAGTCAGCCTGATTTTTTGTATCAATCTGTTGTCTTTTTTCCTTGTCGCTTTTTTCATATTCTTTGGCATCTTCCACCATTTTTTCAACTTCGTCTTGTGGTAGAGTAGATGCCCCTGTTATGGTTATAGACTGTTCTTTGCCGGTGCCTTTGTCAGTTGCTTTTACAGATAGTAAGCAAATCGAATATCACAGTTATGACTTTTCGTTCTAGCAAAACTAAATAAATTTGCTTGCAAATATTTAGTCTCTACTTGATTAAAATTAATTACTAACTACTTTAGAAAGCTCTAGGGGAGCTGAAACTTGCCTCGTGCTCCAGAATGCATAGTCACCATCGTAAAATGATTTGCCATAAGGAGGAAGTACATAGTTACTATATTTAAAACTGGAATGTAAAATGAGAACTGAATTAAAATTGGTACCAATTCTTTGTCTTCCATTAAGAACAACCTGACAATTTTTTTTCCATTTTGCCAATGTATTTACTGACTTAACTTTCTTCTTGAACCATTTATAGATGGTATTGGAAAGTTTCCAGTCTAACGAACGAAAAATATCCGAAGGTATAAAGTCTTTGTAATACAATGACCAGTTAGTGATAATTGGATTTAAATCATTGATCACATCTTCAATTGCCTTATTAGTTGTGGCTCTTATTGTACCTTCTTGTTGATGATACAGAGTATTACGTAAAGCTAAGTAATGAAGCTTCATACTTTCCTTTGATGGAGTTAAACACGGTTTCTCTTGGTGGGGAAAACGCCGTATATAGAAGCCAAGAAAATTAAACCCTTTTTCTATGTGAGACAATTCTGTTGTATCCTTATTGATTTCTAAATCAGCTTGGGATAAGAAGCTATTAATGGAATGTATAACTTGATTGACTTCATTTACTTGTTTGAGAACAATAATGATTTGATCCAGAAAGCGAACAACTTTAAACGGAGCCGTAAATTCAGCCTGCCTCCTGATTAGGCAACACCGAGGCCTGTTGCCAAATATATTCTCAATATGCCACTCTAAACCGTGCAAAATAATATTATTTAGTAATGGTGCAATCAAACTTTTTTTACTTTTAGGAAAAGAGTTACTGTAAAACTCATCGACTTCTAGCCATTGATTTACTAGCCAGGCTCGTAGTTGCTTAGCAATTAATCCAGAGTAACAAGCCTTCTCTTGAAAATAACTAATATTCACATCCGTAAACTTTTTTTTAATGTAGCCATGAATAATATAATTATATCCTTGCTGCTGGTTAGTGAGATGACACACCTGGCATATCGCATCATGTAAGCCGTACCCAGCCTTGTCACCGTATACATTATCCTCTAGCTTGGCATCCCATTCAGGATCTAAGACCATTTTAACTAATATTTGTGCAGCACTATCTTGTATAATTTTGGGCAAATTCTTCTGATTAATATCCGTTTTAATAAGATCCATAGAAGACCCTTTTATGTTTAAGGTTTTAGTGAGTTCTAGCTTATATTCATTCGGTATATATGTTTTGTAGCGTATGCCAGCTATATTTTGTAAGAAATACCGACTCGTCACCTGTTTGACGGATAATAATTTGAAGCTCCAACTATTGAAAGCTTTTTTCTGCAAGCCTCTTAACAAAATTATGTCGCCACTGCAAGAGGCTTCCCATATTTTCATTTGCGTATTGAATACAACCTGACCTACTTGTCTCCAGTTAATTACATTCCAGTTTTGTAAATACAGTTCTTTCTCTAGAGTAACTTTTTTTTTATTCATCTTTAATAGCGTATCATTAAATTTAGTCTCAAGTCAGTTTTGCTATATATCATAATAATCAAACTATTGTCCAGTAGTAATTTTAATATTCTAGATTGTCACTATCGATAAATATGTTGTATTAAGCATGATAAATCGGTTAAATGGTTTACAACATTTCCAGAACATCTAAAATTCTTATTTCCATTGGAATCTATATCAAAAATCACTTCAATTTGTGGTACTCCCCTTGGGGCAGGTAGAATACCGTCAAGGCGAAATGTACCCAAGCTTTTGTTATCTTTCGTAAATTCTCGCTCGCCTTGCAGGACGTGAATCTCCACATTCGGCTGATTATCCACAGCAGTCGAAAAAACTTCCGATTTTTTTGTAGGTATTGTTGTGTTGCGCGCAATAATTTTAGTCATCACACCACCCAATGTTTCCACGCCTAAAGATAATGGAGTGACATCTAGTAGAAGAATATCTTTGTTGGAGGTCGTTACGAACTTATTGTTCTTTGCGGGATTCACCGAAAAAGAATGACTCCTCTTCAAAACTGTAGATTAAACTTTGATTTTCTACACGTTCATAACTTTTCTGCCACGAGTGTCTGTCATCTTGAGATTGCAAGACATATGAACGAACCAATGCCCATCGCTGGATATCAGATAATCTGACATCTACGCTTGCGAGGCTATAGTTGAACAATGCTTTATAAACTTTAGAAGACCTATGTTGTCAGTGCTTTTAAGAATTATCAAGTGTATCGTAGTAGTAAATAGACAGCAAATCCATGATATATTACTTCGATTAGACTGCAAAGCTCTATTATCTATTGCATTCATTATCAAGCTGACAATATGATAACACTCATAGTTTGTCTAAAACGAAGACAAGACGAAAAAATCTACTCTTGAAGACTATAGACCGTTTTTAATTCTTTTCGTTCTAAAATTTTGATGTATTTTTTGATATTAGTAAGAAATATATTGCTGGGTGGAGGTGTGGTCTAAAGGTATACTGATTGATTTGTTCGCCCTCAATAATTTCTAGCTACTGTTCATTTACTGTAACAATTCAAGTAGCGATTGTGTATCTAATGACTTGTTTGTAGCAATCTGCTGCAAATTGCTCGATGAAACAAATTATAAATTGTAAGCCTACTGCACTTACTACTACTAGTTTGTTGATTTTCCTGTGTCAATAGCGAGATTAAATCGAGCATACTGTCAGAGTTATTGTGACTATACACAACAAATTTTAGTGTAATCAATTTTCCTGGCTATTTTAAAGCCATAGAACAAATAATTTATTATGGCGAAATCTTACTACCTCTCCTGCTAAAACGCCCGCTTGAACGGCTGCACCTACAGCAACTACTTCATCTGGGTTGACACTTTGATTTGGTTTAGTTTTCAGAGTTTTTTCAACGATATCCCGTACGGCGGGTATTCGTGTAGACCCTCCAACCAGAACTACTTCATCGATGTCCGAGGTACCCAACTTCGCATCTTTCAGCGCGTTTTCGACAGGTATTTGACAACGATTAATCAGGTCATCGCAAAGGCTATCAAATTGCGCACGTGTAATAGTTCTTTCCAAATGTTTAGGCCCACTGTCAGTGGCAGTAATAAACGGCAAGTTAATATCAGTTTGCATTAAACTAGACAGCTCAATTTTTGCTTTTTCCGATGCTTCAGTTAATCTCTGCAATGCCTGCTTATCTCTACTTAAATCAATACCATCCGTCGATTTAAAGTCTTTGATTAGGAAATTCACAATTTGTGTATCGAAGTCGTCCCCGCCTAAGTGTGTATCACCAGACGTCGATAGTACTTCAAAAACACCATCGCCTACTTCGAGTACAGAAACGTCAAAAGTTCCGCCACCTAGATCAAATACTAGTATGGTTTCATTACTCTTTTTATCCAGCCCGTACGATAAAGAAGCTGCTGTAGGCTCATTTACTATCCTAAGTACATCTAGTCCGGCTATTTTTCCTGCGTTTTTTGTTGCTTGTCTTTGAGAATCATTAAAATAGGCTGGCACTGTGATAACAGCCTGCGTGATATTTTCACCTAGATACTTGCCGGCATCCTCAACCAGTTTTCTGAGAACTTGAGCCGAGATTTCTTCTGGTACGAAGTCTTTTTTCAAGGCAGGACAGCTAATTTTTATGCTACCATTTGGGTCATCAACAACTTTATAAGAAACTTGCTTTAGCTCGTCAGCGACTTCGTTTGTCTTTCTTCCTATAAATCTTTTTACTGAGTAAAAAGTGTTCTCCGGATTAATAACAGCCTGTCTTTTTGCTATTTGTCCAACTAAGCGATCTCCATTTTTAGTATAAGCTACTACAGACGGAGTTGTGCGAAAACCCTCTCCATTGGGTATAACAGTAGGCTTTCCTCCTTCCATAACTGCTACCACCGAATTCGATTTTATAAAATGTTTTCCTACAACATTTTTAATTATAGCTGTCAGTAGACTGATTTGGCCTTGCACAGCTATGACTTGCAATTACGATACATTATGCATCAAACAATCACATGGTTAAAGTACTAACTAACATCTCTAGGCTCCAATATGGTTCAAGTTAGGCTCTAAAGGGTGACTTGTAGCCTTTGTCATTAATAATTTTATCCTCCACACTTTCAATCATATTGAGCTGGCATATTCTTTCTAGTACCTAAATCAATTCCAACAACTTTTGACATATTTTTTAATTAACGATAAATTCATTCTTTTATACTAATTTGTTGTTAGCAGATATCGAATTTATTACAGTCCTGATAATAATTATTATAAAAACATTGTTTGATAAGATCAAGTAAGTTTATAAGTAATATGGACAAAATTTGAAAATTGTTTTAATTTATAGATAGTATCTTGTGCATAAAGGTGCTAACTGTTGTCTTACTGTAAATCTCTTACAAATTTTAGGAGACGTATGCTTTGTGTCACTTTGACAAACTTTTGATTGATATTTGTCAATAGCGATTTAATAATGCGCTGCATAATACTAAATATACGATGTTAACAGTCTCACCAGCAAATATTACACTAGAATTAAATAACTCGCAACTCAAATGGTGAGGCAAGCTCTCAAAAAGAGCAAAAATGTTCATTATAACGCCAAGAATTAATAGGATTGCAAATAATACAGGTTTGTACTCAAAGACGCAAAAACCTAACAATGAAAAAATTCATCTAGGTAGGTTTGCAGGGAGACATTGAGTGATGATAAATGATATGTTGACCTTAGTTAAATTTATGGCTACAGGAATTTTGGGTACCAAAGTAGGAATGACTCAAATATTTGATGAAGTATGATTTGTATAATCTCAGGAATATTTACATAGGTGAGGTGACTCTCGTGAAGCAATGAGTTGCAAGTTCGGACGCTCAATTGGCATAAAAAAGCGATTTTCTATGTGATTACAAAGTATTGGATTTGATGCAGTGCAATTTTTCAGGTTGCGAGTATTGCTAACAACATGGTCACAAATAGCCGTAAGACAAGACGGCAAAAAGATTCGAAATAAGTTTGTGATGATTTTTGTTGTTTCCATAATGATACTACACTAGTAGGATTAACTGGACGCCGTGTAAATATATAATCAACCAGAAGCCGGCCAAGATAATATAATATTTTAAGACCGGTTTTAAAGCAGGATGTTGCAGATGCAGAGGCGCCATCTACAAGATCGATGTTGATAAAGGTTATGCTATACCTGTCACTATTATCAAAGCTGGCCCTTGCATGATTACTCAGAAGAAGAATGTGCTTAGAGATGGATATGATTCTATACAAATAGGATACCTGGAGTCTAAGAAAAAATTAAATAGACCTTTGATGGGTCATTTGAAAAGAACAGGAGCGCCATCTTTCAGACACCTCAAGGAATATAGGTTAGGAAAAGCAAGTGGCCTGAATTATGAAGAGGGGCAGTTAATATCTTTAGATTCATTCTCGGTTGGACAAAAAGTCAATGTTTCTGGCAAGACTATAGGTAAAGGTTTTACGAGCACCCAGAAAAGGCACAATTTCGCTATTGGGCCTATGACTCATGGCTCGAAAAACCATAGACAGCCAGGTTCAATAGGGGCGGGTACTAGCCCAGGCAGAGTTATACCTGGTAAGAGGATGGCCGGACACTTAGGAGATAGCTATAGAACTATTAAGCACTTGGAAATTGTAGGCATACATGTCGACAAGCACTTAATGCTTGTAAAAGGAGCTATACCTGGTAAGACGGGCAATTTAGTGAGTGTATCTTTGAGCAAGTAACAAAATAGAAGATAGAAAAATATGACTATACAAACTCCAATAGAGTATAATGTTTATGATTGGGAAGGTAAGTAAGGCATACAGGCATATTCAACAATGTGTGAAAACTAGATATGAGCACAAGCATAACAAATTTGGCGTAGAACAAAAATTTTGATAGTTGTAACGGAGTCAAAACTAGGCTTGCGAGGTTTAGGAAAAATTACCCTACACAATATAAATATTACCAAATTCTTAACTTGACGATACAGGCAGCTTTCAATATTTAGATTATCGTTAAAATTACATTATTAAAACACAGCATATACTTAACTGACAGAAACTAAGCTGCAATCGAGTGCACCTCCGTTCGTGAGAAGATATGTATTTCGATATTAATGCAAAATGAATTCAACAGGATAATATGTCAAAAAGATACACTTCAACAATGCTAAACGCTTATGTATTTATGAGCTCGCATTATTCTGAGTTTGCATATACTTTATTGATAAAATAGGTGAATAATTTATACCTAACTGTTCATATCTAGACTAAAAAAAAGTGAATGGCAATCTTGAAACGAGGCTATGGCCAAGCAAAAACCTGCGAATAAGTTTTGGGCCTATAAAAAATAGCATTAACTGGCCATATTTTTAATAGATAAAAATAGTATAAGACAAACTTGAAGCCGTATATATAAGTAGTATTTACTTACGGTTTATAATGGGAAGCCGGTAGCGTCGACACAAAATAAATATGTGACGTTCTATAATATTTACCCTAATTACTAATCAAGCCACGACATTGAATGTATCTGTATCAGAAAGTACAGCAAAATATATTGTAGTAAGTTTTGTCTGAGCTAACAACTCTTTACAAAGTAATAATATAGTTGCGCTTGAAACAAATGTAGGTAACGGATACGAGATTATGATAGCTATCATGTATATCATACAAAATTTCAGCGAAGGCCGCAAAGCAGTACTTTAACTATGATTATTCATATTAACCTATAAAGAATATGATCTACACATTTATATTTGGACAAAAAACACAGACCTAAGATGGTAGATGGACAATCCATACGCCGTGTATGCCTAAGCTCAAATAACATAAATTACAAGTAGCACTATGTTGTAGTATCTTATGTCGTAAGACTTGGTTTAGATCTTAAATTATTTAATCCTAGTCGCTCAGTTTATTCGAGGATTCAATAAGATTACGCTTAACGATGCTAAAAGCTGTACAAAATACAATTTTTTCATTCTGCTTATAAAGGTATTGTAAGCTTCACAACTTTGTGACAACTACATTGACCTTGATCACAGGGCATTAATTAAAGAACAAAACAATCAAAGATCTAGGACTGCTTGTACAAAAACTCGAAGTGAAGTTCGAGGAGGCGGAAGGAAGCCATGGAAGCAGAAAGGAACCGGACGGGCTAGGGCAGGTTCTACAAGATCCCCTCTATGGAAAGGCGGCGGAGTTATTTTTGGCCCGCGATCATTGAAAAGTAATATCAAGATGAATCGTAAGGAATGGCGATTAGCACTTAAAACAGTTATTTATAATCGTTCTCAGGATATTAAGGTTATAGAAAATTTCACTAGCCAGTTCAATTTGCCAAAAACAAAAAATTTCATTCAAACATTGAAGCAATGGAATATCTCTCCAACTAAAAAAACTCTGCTTGTTACAGAAACGAGTAACAACAACTTACTTTTATCGATTCGCAATATACCAAATTTGAAAGTCGTTTCAGTTAACAACTTAAACGTTACTGAAGTACTGAAAGCATATTCCGTAATCATGCACGATTCGCAAGAAATGCCATTCCTTAAAGACATATACTCAGAAATGTCTAGTTTATTTTGGCTGATTTATTCAAATTAGCTTGGAGATTTTGACGATGCTGCACACGATTCAAGCTTTAATAGTCACGAGTTATTTTGCTATGTTTTTTGCCTCTATAATGGTGTAAATCATGGCTGCAGTACTGAAATTATGAGCACACAAAAGGTCAGAATTCAGCGATACACTTCGTACTCTCTTAAAGACATCCTGGCCATTCGAGTTATTGTCGACTTAATTTTGGCATATTATACTAACTGCAATTTAAAGTTAAAGATTACATAGGCTCATAGTGCAACTGTTCTATACTTGACAGATAGTTACAAACCAGACAAATAATCTGATTCTAGGGTATAAGTTATACTGACATGCACCGCGAAATAAATCCTGAAGATCATTGTACGTGGGTACTTATGAAAAGCTGATCAAGATTAGCGACCGTACCTTAATGGCAAAATTTTCGAGAGAAGATACACAATTTTTTGTATTTGAGTTGTTTTAAAAAGCTTATAGCGTTGCTAATACGAAAGTCCCATGTTTACAGGCTGTTGTACTTGTTGTAAAGTAACTTATCTTTTCCTTAAAGATTACTCCAGGCAATTCATGTCCCTGAATTTAATTGAACTTTCATACTACTGAAAGACGATTCATCCGATTTCAGGTAGTAGTTGGGAGAAAGGATGAACAATGATTTTTGTACTTATACCATACTTGTAGAAAGTATTGTGACTTCAAAAAACATTAAGGATAGATTAAAGAAAGCCGAATACATCAATTTCGCAATAAAACAAAAAGCTGTGCGAAGCTAAACTTCACACGCAGCTATCAATGAGTAGTATTAGGTATGAACCCCTGACCTTTTATTAACTACTAATAACAGTGGATGCATTATCAAAGATACAAGAGGTGGTAAGATTTGATTGAAGCAAATAATAAGCAAGCTGGACAAACCTTGGCTGAAACCATTTAAAATCAAGACTTGATGAAGCTTTAAGGCTATATGAATTATAAAATCCAACAGACATATTGCAGTATTCATTTTATGCCAGAGATAACAAATCTGTTGATTATCAAGAGTCATATTACTTACACTATGTTTCTGTACGTTTGAGGTAGTATGATCTACAGAAAAATAATAAAGAACTGTACAACACAAAAGTTTTCTGTACAGTTTTGTCAAGGTGATACGCTCAATGTCAACCTTGCTTATAATGATTAAAAATATTCAACGGGATTTTCTTGATATAATTAAATATCCTATAATTACGGATAAAACTACTAGACTGCTAGAAGAGGTACGATTTGTTTTTAGGTAAAAAATAAGTTTCTAGATTGTGATAGCAAACTTTTAAACTCTAAACACCCTAAAGTATCAGACTTGTGATGTAAGTTATTGTTCGTATTGGTGAAAATCCAATCTTGCCAAAGATACAGGAATAATGCCGATAGTGTCCGCGAAAGCTCTTGGTTGTAGATTACTGGTAACAGCAATTCATGTCAGGACAATACACAGCAGGATAAAAGTGAAAACACAACAATCTTGTGCGCTAATACGACTAGCTTATATTAAGCTATAAAAATATCTTAGGTATGCAATTCAAGGTAAAGGCCTTGACCAGACTCATGCTTTAGGATTTTCACATAATTTATTTAGTTTTCTCTTCAAGAAGCGAACAGTCTCATAAATTAAAAATGGGTGAATTGAGATCAGTCTAAAGTAACGATTATGAATAAATAGTTGGAACAAATAAAAACGAATTGTATTCTCCTTGTTATATATGATTTATATAACAAGGTAAGCCTTGGTTTTAATCACTTGGCCACATGAAACAATTAGCGTAGGAAGGAGATTAACTTCTCCGAAAGCTTCTAATATGACATTAGGCGCTGGTTTACAAGATGGTATATAAGCCTGAGCAATATGTTTGTAGAATTAGTATGCCACATTTGTAGTAAAGCCTGGAAGAATTTCATTAAAAGCTCAGTACTCATGAGAAATACCTAGTAAGAAGTGAGTTGGGTCAAACGCATAGGCATGGTCTACCTGCGCACTTCAGTATGCTTACTCGTTGTTAGCAGCATGTGGACTCATGGTCATGATGGCATGCAACAAACATGGAGGCTCTGGAGAAGCGCAAATGTAGAATCCCTTAATGCAGTTTATTAGGGTTGCACCAACAAAAACAAAGTCAAGTTGATAGCTACCCTTGCTAGTAAGCGACTATGCAAGCATATTGGCAGCTTAAACTCATGCAAGGTATCTCATATGTGCAGGGTCTTACGTAGTAAACCTAGGAGCTGCCGAAGATGAAAGTCGCACTTGCAGTTCTGATTAAGAGGGTATTTTTTATACGTATACAAAGCATATTATATGAAATAAAAAAGTGCCCGACTTTAACAATCAATATTCTTTTATAGTCGATCCAAAAGCGAACAAAACAATAATTAAGCAAGCTATTGAATATATCTTTGAAGTTAAAATCTTGGCAGTTAATACTTATCACGTGCCCAAAAAGTCCCGGACTTTAGGACGGTTTTCTGGAACTAAACCTCACTACAAACGAGCAATAATCACTTTAGCACCTGGAAACTCGATCAATTTGTTTCCAAGTGAGTAAAATAATTATTTAACATTCAATTTAAGACAATAAATAACATGGCCATTCGTTTATATCGAGCTTACACACCAGGAACCCGTAACAAAGCAGTATCTATTTTCACCGACATTACAAAGACAAAACCGGAAAAATCTTTAATCGTTAAACATAAAAAATCTAGTGGGCATAACAACCGTGGTATAATCACATGCCGCCATAAGGGTGGTGGCCACAAGCAAAGATACAGGCTAGTAGACTTCAAAAGAGGCATAAAAAATATACCCGCTAAAGTTGCATCCATTGAATATGACCCAGGTCGTAACGCAAGAATAGCCCTTTTGCACTATGCGAACGGAGACAAAAGATATATCTTGCAACCAAGATCGCTAGAAGTCGGCATGACAATCTTGTCCGGTGAAGATGTCGCAGTTAACGTTGGGAACGCTTTACCTTTAGCGAAAATTCCTTTGGGAGCAGCAGTACACAACATAGAGATGACAATAAAAAAAGGGGGGCAAATTGCAAGATCGGCAGGTACTTACGCCCAACTGGTAGCCAAGGTAAGATCCATTAAAACTCAGTCAAGATGATTCTGTTGAAACAATAAAATTGTCTAACTAGGCTTGTGGCGATGGCAAACAGACAGTAATTTGCTTGAATCAACTGGCAGGTACAACAAATAACTTGTGAGTTTTGTCCAGACTGGGTTGAGTTAGAAATATCAGAAAAAAACGCCGAAGGTTTTGTTACTTAATATCATTATCGCGGATTAGTAGGCTGAGCCTATATTTTCTTTACAGAGAACGTTTTAATTTGATAGACCTGGAATGTAAAACTCTTTGATTCTAAAGTTGAAATGGCCTTTTAAAGTTTAAATTCAAGCTTAATTGAGTCTAGCGCTGAGATTGGATTAACTAACAAACGATACAAAAACGTTTAAAGAGTAGAGCACCTTGTGCTGCAAGGCTTAGATCTATGATCTTGAAAACTGGAGCAGTTTAGGTTAAAGCTGGGGAAAAGTATTTTTCACGAACAGTTTTGTGAGGGGGATAAACAGTTTGATATCAACTTTGATGAAGGTAACACAGTAACCTTGAAATTACCATCTGGGGAAGTCCGTACTATTAATAAGAACTGTTATGCTACCATTGGACAAGTTGGCAATATTGACGCTGTTAATATCACAATAGGTAAAGCAGGCAGAAGTCGTTGGCTTGGCAGGCGACCTCAAGTACGGGGGGTAGTAATGAACCCTGTAGACCACCCACATGGAGGCGGAGAGGGGAGATCACCGATAGGCAGATCGAAACCTGTAACACCTTGGGGCAAACCAGCATTAGGTATCAAGACTAGAAGTAAAACCAAATACAGCAATAAATTTATCATTCGCGGTAGAAAGTAGAAGAATATAGTAATTAAAATTTTTATAGGTTAAACAATGGCGCGTTCATTAAAAAAGGGGCCTTTCGTAGCATTAAGTCTACTAAAGAAAATTGAAGATTTAAATAATGAAGGTAAAAAGCAAGTGGTGAAAACGTGGTCTCGCTCTTCAACCATTATCCCTTCCATGCTTGGTCATACAATTGCAGTTTACAATGGTAAGCAACATTTACCAGTATTTATTTCTGATCAAATGGTTGGTCATGTACGGTTTGCCGAAAGTCAACATCCAGGCCACTTTCTAATCATGCAGTTGGTTGCAGGTGCTTGTGGCCATGCGTAGCAAGTCCATTAGTTCAGCAATGGTCAGCGGAAGAGTTGATGCAATTTTTCTCTTGGCAATTTTGTTGCTTCAATAGTGAATTCTCGGCTATATTTCAAGCAGCAAATAGTGCTTATAATGAATCACTTATAAACCTCATGAGTATACGCGAACTCTTGAAGTAGTTCTTAAGCAAGACTATGAACAATTTATGTAATTCCGTGGCTACAAATATGTTTTACCAAACTGTGCCAATGTATAAGTAAGTAAAGAGCTGTAGGACACATAATTCTCCTCTACAGCTCTCAAAGTAAATGTGCATATTAAATTGACATTTAATCTGGTAAACTGGGTGAATTTGTGCCTACTAGGAACTTTCGCAGTCATATTAAATCAGACAGAAAATCTCGTAGATAAAAAAGCTTATGAATAGTGAAAAAAAAGTTAACGATAATATTTATGCAAGTAGTAGATATATTCGTATGTCTCCGGACAAGGCTCGCAGAGTTTTGGATCAGATTAGAGGTAGAGAATACAAAGAGGCCGTAATGATATTGCAGTTTATGCCGTATAAAGCATGGTGAGATTTGGGCAGCTCTTGGTATAATATACTATTTATTCTGAAAATCGGTCGTAATTCTCAAGGCCAAACTATTAAAAAAAGTACCAAATTTATGAGATTCTTCTATGAAGATACAGTCATAAAAATTGATAATTCATATTCTACATAAGAATGAAGAGCTACAGATAGCGACTGTTGTCTTTGTAGCTTTGTAAGATTTGAAAGGTGACCGCCATTGCCTGTGGAAACATTGATGCCAGCTACTAATAAGCAAAAATATCAAATCTACAACTTTAAGGCTTTCACTTCGAAATATTGAACTAGTGCTAAGCCTAAAAAAGGCGAGATAATAGTAATATTAACCATTAAGCCATTCTTAATATTTCGTTAAATCAATAGCTTAGGACAGATAAAAGTGGTGTGAATTTCCTAGTTAGACTGTACATACAAGAATATTGTATTACTTGTAATAAATTTATTTTGCGAACATTAAAATCTGCTGCTGCCAATGCAGAGCATAACAATAATATGAACAGAGCTAATTTGTATATTGTAGAAGCATATGCCGACCAAGGCCCTATGATGAAAAGATTTCAGCCAAGGGCTCAAGGTAGAGCATATCCAATACATAAGCCTACGTGTCATATCAACATTGCAGTTGTGAGATTTATTCAAATAAAAAAAATAGATTTTCAACTCAAATTTACAGACGTGCCTTATATCGGCCAAATTGATCCTTAGGTGTATACAGCAAGTTGCGTGCTTATTCCAAATTTAACGCAAACGTCCTTGAAACAGGCGGCGAACGTACATGGAAGAATTATCGATAGGCAGGACGATCATGATCATGTTCTAGCCTATAGATTTAGTTAACGACACTTGTTTCAAGCTCACATGTGGGCGCAACATTAGTAATTGCGCGTATTTACACGCATATATGCTTTTTAGTTACTGCACTATAAGATCTAACATGTTCATGATTATAGGTTTATTACTGTTGTACAGGAAGACAGTACCGCAAGACTTGGAATACATCAATCTAAAGTTGGCTTCGAACTGTGACCGCGGATATTTTTTTGGATTTGCGGCAAAAATGTGAATCTTGGACAATACTAATACTGCTAAACTGTTATTTTTTTTCATTTCACTACATATTTTTTACATGTTTAAATTAATAACATGCGCAAAAACAGCCTGGCTAAAGGGTGGTGCATTGTTTTCAGCTAATCATACGAATGATTTATTTGGCAATGGATGGATGACAACTCTTGTTTTGTGTCGCTAAAAAAAACTGTATAGTATAAATATCCCACGTACAGCTTTAATATAGATACATATTTATCTCACTCAGTACTGTGGATAATATATAGACTCTTCAATAATACAAATAAATAATAAAAAAAGGTGATTAATCGTGGGGCAAAAAACTCACCCGTTGGGGTTTCGCATTGGAATAACTCAAGAACATAGATCGTCGTGGTTTACAGGTTTTAAAAATTATCCAAATTTACTGGAAGAAGATTTTCTAATCAGGTCATATGTCACAAAACACTTATCTAATGCTGGCATATCAGACATTAAGATTTATCGCAAAGTAGACCAAATTGAACTGGAAATTCACGTAGCACGACCAGGTGTGAGGTTTGAATCTTATGTGAAAACGATAGTCTAAAACAGCAGCTAAAGAGATGTTGGCTTGCAACCCAATAGAGATATATTGGCACATAGCAAATAAACAACGAAAAGTTACTCATCTATTTAGATGATTGGCGGGTGGTTCAAAGTTAATGATTCTTAATCATATGAAGCTTCAAGAATTTTTTAATTCACATGGATTTTTATAATATGGACATTAAACGTGGAAGAGATATTAGTGTCAAATATGAGATTGTCGTAGGTCGCTTTGGGAAGGGGATAGAATACCTACGCAGTGAGTTGAAAAAGGTAATAAAAGGCCCGAAAGAAATTAGAGTCAACATTATCGAACTAGAACAGCCAGATACTCAAGCTACATTGTTAGCAGGTTTTCTTGGGGAACAATTAGAAAAAAGGGTTGCTTTTAGGCGTGCAGTTAGGCAGACCATATTAAAAGCTCAAAAGTCAGAAATTAAAGGTATCAAGATACAGGTTTCTGGTAGGTTGAACGGAGCAGAAATAGCAAGAAGTGAGTGGGTTCGGGAAGGACGCGTTCCATTGCAAACATTAAGAGCTGATATAGATTATTCAGCCCAAGCAGCCAGTACGATATATGGAATACTAGGTATTAAGCTCTGGTTGTTTAAGGGAGAAGTATTAACTCAAAAAAAGAAAGAAAATTAGACTACAAAGTACCAATAACATTTTAATTTTATGCTAAGTCCTAAAAGAGTAAAGTTTCGCAAGCAGCAACGTGGTAGACTGGTAAGTTATAACTAACAAATTACAGATAAGAACTATAATTCGTGGTGTCTGCAATTTTTACAGCATAACGTGCAAGTTAGTAATTGAAATTTGCTTATAAGGCCAAGATGTTTTTATCACAGGTAAAATAAATTCTCGCTGTGGCTAACTAGAATTAGTTCATCAATAAAATTAACACAAATTGTATTTTGAGAGTTAAGAGCCACGTAAATATATATTTTACTCGTGGTTCAAGATAAAGCTGGTTCCGTGTTTTGTATATGTCAGGATGAGCACTTAAATAAAGGTAAAGCTAGTAGGGGAGTATGATTTGTTTGCCAAGGTTATTCTTAGAGAATAAGTGATATAAGTAATTTATGGGTTTACGGATGAATAAAACCTGTTTCAATATAGAACCACACCAAACTAGTTCGTTAGGCTTGTCAATATGCTGGCAGCATCATTGAATAAAAATACTTAGATGTAGACTATAAGTAGCGTGTGTTATCCTTTTTGTCATGCTGACAATATTTAGGACAGTACACGTTGCCTAGCAATATAATGTAACATCGCTAGTATACTGTGAATTGCGAAATTATCCTGACAATATTGATTCATTGCCAAGCAAGTGTATCAATCAAGCTATCCTTACATCACCAAATATATCGCGGTGACTCGACTATTACCATTTACTATTAAAACTATAATAAAGTATGACACTGTGCCAGTCCATCCAATGTATCACAACAAATTCAGGACATTTTTTTACTCAAACTGTCGCCTAGAATACAGGTAGGTATTACTGTAAGTTTTACGTAGCAAATTGGGATTAATGCGATACGATAGGTGGTTAAAAAAAATCATGCAAGCTAGGGTATACATACTTTATGCAACAGCATACGGAGCTTAGCCTCACTATTATTACAAATATTGCTGAAACTCAAGTTAAGACAAGAAGCTGTAAGAAATAAACGTTCCTTATACAGCTTTAATGGGAGATATGGTTCTAGTTATGCTAGGAGCAATATATCGACCTCATCTAATACTATAGCATTGTACGGATTGTTCCTATGTTACCTTTTGAGGAATTGTTAAATTGTTAGGTCGGTAATGCAAGAGAAAATAGTGTACTAATCCCCAGTTAGATTAAGGCTGAATATTCATTTCTTATTCGAATTGACCAGGGAAAACTGATAGAGGTACAAAAAAACAATAAGGTTGTTGCACCTAGCTCTGTCGTCGAATTAACACTATCATTGTGAGCACAAAAAACAAAAGTCAGGTTCAGAAATGCAAGGTAGTGTATTGAAAAAAAATTTGGATTGATAAAAGACTGAACCTATGGATAATCAGCGCTAAATAAATTACTTGCTTCATTTAGAATTAGGCCACACTAAAGTAATTTTATTGAAATTTGATGTGATTTCATGTCACATGTTTAGTCAAGGTGCACTTACAAATCATCATCGCTTATAAGTGATGGACAGTATAGGTAAAAAACTATGACAATTTTGAAATAATAAGACTAGATTGATCACTTCGTTTTTTTTGTCAACATGAGTAGAACTTAGCAGGTGCAGAAGCAAGACCAAGGAGATTCAGTGGATTTAAAAATTCATTGAGAGCTTTGATCAAAAAGATTCTGATAAGCAAGCCCCATTGGACTGACTATACGAGCAGGTACAAGAGTATGGCTTCATGCTAGCACAGGAGGGGGCAAGCTAGCCAGAGGCTTGATCCTTATTAGGACTAAACTATGAGCTGTATAAATTTTGTTTGCCGACAGTTCTCAATGGAAGATAGAACAATGATTTTGTCTCTACAAGGTCTTTAGATTAGCTATCTAACCATAAATGGAGATTATGGATTACAGGCTCTTGAGCCAGTTTGGCTGACTTCAAGGCAAATTGAAGCGACTAGGCGAGCAATTACTCGCTATGTTAGAGTACGATTAATCATATAGCTACTAATCATTCATAGTGCAGATAATATTAACATGTTCGCGTGAAGATTAAGCAGTAACAAAAAATAAATATACCCGGGCAATAAGCAAGCTATTAGTGGGCGGTAATTTTAATCAATATTTCGTATTGCATAAGCATACTCTCAAAGAGAAAATCATGCTACTTAGGTTAACCAAGCTCATTGGTAGTATCAATGAAAGAATATGTCGCGATAACAATATATTCAATTTTAGAGCGAGGCGGCAAGCTCTGGATCAGAGTTTTTCCAGATAAGCCAATTACAGCTCGTGCAGCTGAGAGCAGGATGGGATCTGGTAAGGGTGCTCCTGAGTACTGGGTAGCTGTTATTAAACCAGGCCATATTTTATTTGAAATATCTGGTGTTACTGAGAAGATCGCTGGAGAAGCAATGGTGTGATTCGGGTTAATTCGTGATTAGTTTGCAGCTAAAAAAATGGAACAGATTAATGGTACTAATTGCGTTAAGTGAGCAATATTTTTTGTCTTGAAACATAACGAGCATTTTATAAGCTCAGTTACTAACATTTGCTGGAGTTTTTACTTAGTAAGATAAACAAAAAAAAGAAAGAGTGTTAGTAATATGAGAGTGATGCTAGGAAACCTAAGGAATTGACAAGAAATAAGAGACTATGAACAACCAGGCGAAGTGATCCATGTGTTTATTATGCATCTCAATCTCTTAAGAATATAATTGCACGGAAAGATAAAAGAAGGTGAACTTAACGCAGTAGAGAACCCAAAGTTTCATGCTGCTAATGTACATCATTAACAGCATAGGCGAAGCAATCCTTATTGAGACTTTTAATCTGCAAAAACGTCATGCAAAACTGTTGTTGTTATCAATACGATTTGACGGATAAAGATAAAACCAATCAGCTGTTGGACAAGTAGAAATACAGCGAGATTATAGTTTAAGGTACAGTTGATTTACTGTCTGTTTTGAATTAGAAGTGTTTTTAGTGCAATTTGTCCTCGATTTGATTTTTATTAAATTTATCAAGCTGGCGAACTGATGAACATTAAAAACTCTCAGGTGTTTTACGCAAATTACTTAGCGAGTATAAAACATAGAAGAATAGTTAAACACAGAAAAGCTGCAGAAAACAACAGTGATTACCTGCAGTTTTTGAAGGGCATTATCTGCGACAGTTCAGGTCCTGAAGGCATTTCTTGACCCTTGACAAGACGGCATCATATAAACTGCCTGTAAAAACAAAATTCATCACAAGAGATAATTCATAAAAAAATGAAAAGTTCAAACATTAACAAGATGCGCTCGCTAAGCGAGCAGGAGATTAGTGAAGAAATTATTAAAACCAAAAGACAACTACTGGAGCTAAGAATCCAAAAGGCAACCCGCCAGTCACTAAAACCACACTTGTTTAAAGAAATCAAACATAAACTGGCTCACCTATTGACTGTTGAACAGGAATATAAAAACAATTAAGATACGATTTATTCAGGAGTAATATTATGGCTGCAAAACAAGTTGTTGGTAAAGTTGTAAGTGATGTAAGCTTTGTTACTGTTCGGGCAAAACCAAAAAACATTCGAAATGTTGGATATTTGAAAACAAGTAAGTTGTAAATTTTGTTAGCATATTGGAAAATTTAAAGAACGTACAAAGATTGAAGAATTCGACGGGAGTACTTTAAGCTTGAGTCAGCGTTTCTATTAATTTAATAGTAGTAATAGATCTTAAGTGGGGTGAAGTTGAAAAATTATTAGATCTTCAGCGAACTTAAATATCTTACCAGCACTGTACTACTTTATAGACAGTGGACTTTTTTAAGAATTACTCAAAAGTAAGAACGACGCGAGTCGTGAAAAGGACTGGCAACCATGTCGATTCTACTGACAATTAATATATTCGGTCCGGGTTGATCAGTGGAATAAAAGAATCAGAAAAGTTGTTATGTCAACGAACTGTGCAATAGTGCTCTATTTGTCACAGCTTAGTATGAAAGTCATTGTGAGGTAGATACTGCATAATGTCAATTTAAGAAAGATGGACAAGACACGTGTGGTGATCGTGGAGAATAAAATTTCTCACCCAAAGTATAGCAAAATCATTACAAGAACAAAGCGTTATAAAGTACACGACAATGATAATGAATCAAGTACAGGGGATCTTGTGAGAATTGAGGAAACCAGACCTTTAAGCAAAACTAAGAGATGGGCCATAATTAATATATTATCAAAATTATCTCAATAAACTTAAGTAATAGGTAGCAAATATGATCCAACCACAAACTTTCTTAAAAGTAGCTGATAATAGTGGCGCGTCAGCTTGTCAACAGTTATCCTCTGAGCGGTTATAGTTAAACATCATACTCAAGTTATAGATGGTCAGAAGTAATTAGCATAGTTAGTACATCGGAAGGTAAACAAGAAAAGTACGGTTTGTCATCAGGCCAAGAACAACAAGTTAGAGTAAGGTACTGCCTGATATATGATGATACCAATTGGATACTAGACTCGTGCATTCAAAGGTCTATGGAGACAATGGTGACTGATTATATCAAGCGTTAAATATCTGCAGATTACGATGCAGAGAAAATAATTATCGGTCATAATAATCACAGTTTAAAAAATGTTGAGGTTTTTATCTTGAGAATATTGAGTTCGTGATCACAAGAATTAATATTGAGTTGGCCGGCTAAAACATAATATCCGAAAATATCTATATGACTATTTTCTTATTGAAGGATATGCAGAATGACAGTGATTAAACGTGTGAAACAAATATAATCGATATTCATTTTTTTATTGAGTAGTTGGTATTAGAATTCAATCCTTCAGTTTGATAAAAAAAAATGTAGTCAAAGTGGCCATTCACTTTACTAAACGGGGTTACATGGTAATGATTGGCTGATTTATACGGGGTGCGAAAGAGTTGAAAAAGTAAAGCAGCTGACTGGCTTAGGAGGGTTAAGTACGTGTACTTCTAAAGGACTTGAGATTTAGAATACCACCTGAAGAAAGACTATCGATTCTTATTTTTTATGCGCAGTTGGTCTATGCTAATCATTTTTGATCTTAAATTTTCTGACGAAAATTGAAGACTAGAAAAATGCTATGCAAAAATTTGGCAAGACCTGTCATTTCAATATTATTTCGAAATTAGTATGACTCCCAATTAAAACGATACAAAATTCAGCACCGTAGAATCTAAAAGCTGTACAATGTTGGAACCTTAGGTACAGTTTGGCTTCAGAGGAAAATCTAGTTACATAAAGGTATCGCAGATCCCCTACTGTGGTGATAAAAAGAAGATCCGTTATAGTAAAAGTATTGAGGGAGAATAGCTTACTCTTAGGTACGATACTGGAATAATTTGTATAAATAGCTCTATAGAATTCAGTTTTACTTAGAGTTAATGATATAAGATAATAGGAGGGGTAAGTGGTAAATGAAACATGTCAATTAATAATGCTTATTATCTATAATAAACTAAAAAAATAATGTGTATTAGGGTACTGGGAACGAGTAATCCTTCTTATGCGGGTATTGGGGATGTTATCATAGGCGTGGTAGTACGATTCATAAGTTCTAGTATTGTTCGAGTACGCAATGCATAAAAAGTCTTGAGCTTCTTATCATTGCCATGAGTACTTAGAAAACAATCATATCCAGAAACATAAGCCCAGTCAAGTATGTTGCGTCCTTGGCGCTCATACAATTAATCACCAACCATTAAGTTGTTAACATTCAGGATAAAAAAATATAGTCACTGCGGTTGGCACATTTCGATGAACACTCTGAGAAAAACTCATCAAGAGCAAATTGTCTTATTCATGTTAAGGATTGATAAAATCAAAAACAAGAGACCATGAAAGACTGAAGTTTTACCAGTGGTTTCGATTGGGGATACTTTAAAGTATGCTTAGCGTGCCAGCTATACTGAGTGTCCACCTAAAGTAAAGATGCGTCTCCAAATATGTCCGTCAAGAAATCTGATGTTGTAAGAGCTGTTGTCGTGAGGACTAGAAAGACTGTAAGAAGACAAGATGGTATGAGTATCAGGTTTGATGATAATGCGGCAGTAATAATTAATCAAGAAAATAATCCACGGGGTACTCGTGTTTTCGGACCAATAGCAAGAGAACTCAGAGACAAAAATTTCACAAAAATAGTTTCTTTAGCTCCAGAGGTAGTGTAAAATCAATGAAAAAGAAAAGTAGTAGAATGAATAAAACGCTTCATGTTAAGCAGGGTGACACAGTACAAGTTATAGCTGGTAGAGACAGAGGAAAGACTGGAGAAATAACCAAAATATTGAGAAAAAAACAGCAGGTAGTCATTCAGGGGCTAAACATGAAAGTTAAGCACGTGAAACCAAAGTCAGAAAGTGATCCTGGGCAGATAATGCAAATTGAAGCCCCAATTGATAGTTCAAATGTGATGATTTACAGTAAAACTAGTGGAATTAGAAGTAGTGCGTTTTCTATGGAAAGATGTTCGCGCGATCGGTAAACTAAGGAATAAATATGAACATTGTTGCGGAATTAACCCGAATACTTTTGCTGACGGGATCGTGCCTTTAGAGAGTGCCTGTATGCTATACTGATTAATGGTCTTTATGAAAACAGAAAAAGAATAGGTAAACTAACCCCCTTGATAAAGTAGTCAAATTAGCAGGGGCAACTTCAAGCGTTGTGAAATTCAAGTTCCCTATAACGTTTGGCAGAGGAGATGCTAAGTTCAGTACAGTGAACATCCACCCTGGCAAGTCACATATGAGATTGATTTAGAGACTGGCACAAAGGTTAGAAGATTGAAAAAAAATCAAGAAATTATTTCCTAACACACACTAATAGAGCATATGAATTCTAGTTTAAAATCACAATATCAAGACAAGGTTGTAGAATTATTGAAGCAAAACTTTAATTACGACAACGTACATCAAGTACCAAAAATCAGTAAGATAACCGTAAATAGAGGTTTAGGAGAGGCGTCACAGAATGCAAAGGCTCTCGACTCTAGTATTAAGGAGTTAGCAATTATTACTGGTCAAAAACCAGTTGTAACAAGAACAAAAAAAGCTATCGCAGGTTTCAAGATTCGTGAAGATATCCCTATTGGACTGAAAGTTGTAAGGTAGAGCAAGATTTTTCATGAAAAACAAACTTTGCCTATTTTTTAATCAATCAAGGCGGGCTATGTCGTGAAAGAGTCTATATTAATTATTCAACATTAAAAGCAGTATAAACAGGTATAATTCAGGTGGAAATAAGCTACAGTACGATGAAACACATATCGCGATGCGATATATAACATTATCTTAATAACAGGGAGAATAGAATAAAATAAGATCAGTAATTGCATAGCAAGCACACTCTCTCATATTTTAAAAGCATGATTCATTTTGAAGCAATTATGAGACTATAGTGCTTGTAAATTATCAATGAGTAATCTCATTTCAGGCCGTATATTGTCACAACAGTTCTTACTGCTTATAGTAAAGATACATCGTGCTCAGCAGTATCTATTATAACAATAAGCTTCTTATACAAGTAGTTTTCAGAGTAGATAAGCGTTCTTGTCGAACTTGTTACATTAAGAAAGGAAAAAATGTACTCTTTTTTGGAAAGGCTCATCAATTTAGCGTTACCTAGAATCAGAGATTTTAGAGGTATTGATCCCAAAAATTTTGACGGGCGAGGAAATTATAATTTAGGGTTGAAAGAACAACTGATGTTCCCAGAGATATCTTATGATGATGTAGAGAAAATTCGCGGTATGGACATAGCGATAACAACTACAGCAAATACAGATGAGGAGTGTTTGTAAGGTCTTAATAGTCTCAAAAATAAATGTAGCAATCTGACGTAATCGTATAACACAGTTATTATTTTACGATAATATATAAGAATAGATGATAATAGAGTGACGCAAAGACATTGGAAAGCACAGGCAATGCTTGAATAAGTGTTGGCCAATACATCTAAAAAATCAAGACTGTAGAAAGCTGATTTTTTACCTACATTTTTTACTAGGAGTATTTTACTGAAAAGGAAATTAACTCACATAGAATAGCCTTGTTGAAAGGTCTCGGAATGCCATTTAAAAATTAAGAATCAAGCAAAGGAGGATCCAAGTGGTTAGTGATGTAATCGCTGATATGCTAACACGTATCAGAAATGCCAATATTGCGTGTCATCAAATTGTCCAAGTACCAGCTACAAAAATGACAACTAGTATTACAAATATTTTCAAAGAAGAAGGATTGTAGGATTTGAGTTACGACTAATCGTAGTTGCCAAGTAAATAATAATTACACAGGATTGCTAATTGGTAAACAAAAAAGATACGACCCCCGGTTGCTAGATACTAGACACTAGCAGGATATCAGTATTGTTAATAGAAAGGTAAACTAAAAGCAGCGAGTTGGCAGGGTTATTATCTTGCAAGATAAAGATACTTTGCAAGTAAGTACCAACAACCCCGGCAGTATCTATTATTCTATGTCATATTCATACTTGTATCTTACTTAATAACATACTGGCCTAGAAGAAAGCGCTAAAGCTACATGACAAATACTTCTCGGTAAGCTATCCACTCTACGCCCTCAAACGCCACCTGGCGTTTAGTAAAGATGTGAAATTGCTTTGCTGGGAACGGTATCACACAGGTGATTGTACATATCACTATCATTGATTCATGTAGATAGTTTAATTAATTACAATATATATATCTTATCATAAGAAGCCTGCAATTAATGCTGATGCTGCACTTGTTATTTAATCTAATCGCAATCGTTTCGTTGTAACAAAACCTGCATGTCTTTTTTAGGCGTGCGCCAAGTTATATAATTTAAAATCGATTGATAAAAAGATTCAATCAAGACAGGTCATATAACAAACTTTCTAAAGTAACTCAAGATTTGGTAAAACAAAGAAGCTGTACGAGATCTATATCTCCAATATAGCTTCGAAGGGAAACTACCTGTTGTTAATTAAAAATGAAGAACATAGATGTTGACCTCTAACGGAAAGATTCGCAACAATAATAATCTGAAAATTTCAGCTCTTTATGCAAAAAATATGTAAACGGCTTATATTACAGCAAGTCCAAATTTTAATGTAACTAAATAGCCTGCGGATGTTTTTTTTATTAGCGAACATTTTAATAATTAATATAAGAACTAATCCACTGCCAGCTTTTGCGTGTGATTTGTTCAGGACAACAATTGGCACTTGTACAGCACTGTTACTACTTATTTCGTACAAAGCATATCATATGTAATGGATAGTAACCCTGACATCATGGTAAATTTCATCTACTTTTTCTACTCTGCTTTAAACCTGAGTAGTATGTAAATAGAATAATATACTAAGCAATAATTAGATCGAGATGCTTTTGCTTTATTGAAGGCTCGGTGAGTAGCTTCAGCTTATTAGTGCTAATATGCCCAAACATTATCAAATAATACTGGCAAAGAAATCTACAGAGCTGCTTGCACCTGCTGTGCATAAGCAGCTCTAAGAGGGGGAATAAAATTCAGACTGTTTCTGCTTGATATTAATCTAACCCTTAAACAAGACTTATTCGCGTGCTCATATTATTTTAGTAATTTCGCAAGACTTAATTGTCAAGTTTTATAGTCCGGTGATTGAAATATGCGCAAGATAAATACACGTTAATAATTACTCACGTGCTTTGATTTGAATTTAAACAAAGTGTCGAAAAATAGTATTTTTAAGCTTTACGAAACCAGTTTTCTTATAAAGCTTTTTATGAGTAGACGAGGATACAATCACATGTCTAGATCATATTTATCAACAATTATGAAGTTGTTAACGAAGGGTTAAGTAAGTAGACATAAAAGATAAAATAGAGCATAAAATTATATCAACCAGTGACCAGACATGACTTTACTTTGTAATGAGTGAAAAAGATCATCAATCAAGCATCTGTTTTGTGCCTTATTGCCGCATTTATTTTATAAAAATAAGCGTTAGCAGTTTTGATTGCAACAAGATGCTATGTACAGTAATAATTGTAAGCATAGTATTCGATTGGAGATAACATTCATGTATTCTATCTCAAATGGCAGTCATATATTTTGATTTCTTTGAAATACAAAGGAAAAAAACGGAACCCTGTGATAACAGCACTGAAACGGATCAGTAAACCAGGCCTAAGAGTATATGCAAACCACAAAGAGATACCTAGAGTTCTTGGTGGACTTGGAGTTGCAATTATATCGACTTCTAAAGGGTTGATGACAGATAAAGAAGCACGTCGCACTGGTTTGGGCGGTGAAATAATATGTTATATTTGGTAGGTGTTATTAATATGTCTCGTATAGGAAAAAAAAGCATAAGCGTTTCAGATGTAAGATTCGGTCTTGGGGTAGTCTAATAGAGTGTACTAATTTGCTTTGAGACCAACTTCTAGTCTGATCAGATACTAGAGTTCGTATGAAAAACGGCAACAATAAATTAGCTGCCCCAACAAATTAATATATGTACTAGAATTATATGGCACATCTCTAATAAGCATTACTTTATTTAAGCCACTTAGGATTCTTGCGAATCCGATATTCTTCTGAGTCCTGTTGTGGAGTACAATACTTTTAATGAATAATGGTAGATTGTTTTCTTGTGAATAGCTGCAACATAAAGAGATTCGCAAGATGCTGGCACCTTTAGAACATTACAAAAAAAAGATAATGTAACTTTTACATGACAATAGAGCTGTAATTATGTAAAAAGAATCAAAAGAAATATTTGTGTAGAATTGGTTGTGCAATTTTTATACACACTCAGCGAACGGCTATTAAGTTCGTATTCGCTGAGTGCTGCACCTAAAAACGCTGAGAATGTACAATTAATGACATACATTAGATCATCTACGCAATAATAGCGAATGTGTAGACAAGAATTATATAACAACAAAAATTAGCATCTCATGTAGTAGTAAAGAGCTTTACAATACGTAAGTTTTATGTGTAGCTTTAAAAGAGGGTTGTTTAGTCAAAGTGAAATCATAATGAACATGCTATCAATCAACTCGTAATCAGGTGGAAGTGTAAGGTTTATATCTAGGTTTGCATAATTGCGGCTAGCTTTAATAAATAACTAGTAGACTACACGCAGCGGCAATAAATATGTGTTGGCAATCTCAGTCTCAAAGTGTATAAGCTTGAGTGAAGTTAAATCGTAAGATACATACTCATTCGAGTTGTTAGCGTAAGGGATTTCTTAGTCGTAGTTGAATAGTTAAAAGTTAGTTAGCAGGCTACCGTGAGAAATATAGCAGATATGCTTAGAGTATGGGTAGTATCCACATGCACAGAACGCTTCGTTAAAGTAGAAAAACAATATCTGGGTACAGCCATAATAAAAGTAGGACAAAGTAAGCAATTCAATTCGTAGGAGATGCAATCATTATAGCTAACAATATTACAATGCAGCTATTATTTACTGCACAAGATATTAAAAGCTTTATCAAATAACAATTCGTCATATAGCTTATAGTAGGCGTGCTTAAACTAATTATCAAGACAACGAACTTATGCCAATAATTGATCAAGATCAAAATTTGATTACATGTCAAGGACCAAAAGGAACTTTGAACTATAAATTCTCAGAACAAATAGAAGTACGCAGTACGGTTTGCACTTTATGTAATAAACTTAATGCTAAAGGATCCACAACAAATATTGACGCCCGCGCAATAAGCACAGGAAGAGCGTATTAAACAATTGTAATAGCAACCTTGAAAAGTTCTGGCGCCACATGGTAAAGTTTAAAGCTTTAGAACTGATCTCGCTTTTGTTAGCATGTGAATACTCAGGAATTTATAGTAGATCTACAGAGCTTATTGTAAAACCTATAGGTATCAATAAAAAACATTCTTAAGGATACAAAAGTTGCATTTACATACGAAAAGTGTATAATATTGTGATCTTCGATAGAATTGTATTACGGGTATACTGAGTATTTTTTTAGCTGTTGCAAAGCAGAATTTAATGCAACAATCCGAAAGAAAAAGGGGGAGGTAGTGTTAAAAGCGAATGACAATGAAAAGACTATCGAAGCGTTAAGTTATAGTCTATCATACGACTAGGTAGTCTCAGACATACACGCATTTTAGTGATTTTAAAGATTTCTAAAAAGTTGCTCGCAGCTTGAAAATCTGGTAAGAACAATACTATTCCATACCCAGTACATTAATTGGACTTATTGCTATCAGAGATGAACGGCGGCATGGACTTTCGAGTTTTTATTCGATGCGTATAAACAGTAGTCAAACGATAATATGCTTCTGTGCATTTTTATGCAATACTGCAACTGTTAATATGACAAGACATAACAGAACATCAAACTCGTTTGTAGCAGTTATACTGAGATACGGTGCATCGGGCAGAAGGTATATAGCAAGCAATAAAACGAATACATGCACTTGTAAATACTATAGCACATGTCGCAACTGAAATAGGCCAGATTTTCGAATTAAGGGTAAACATGGGAGCTGTTGAAGGCGCAAGCCTTACTAAGAGTTCTAAGATAGAGAGAAGTTCTAACGACTGTGAATCACAAGAAGCGTCTCGACTACAAGTATACGATAAAAGTATATCGTTACAGCAAGTGAGCGAAAATCAGAAGACAAGAGCGATCTATGGTCTAACCAGAACTTTAATTAACAACATGGTTGTTGGCGTTAAAGATGGTTTTAACAAAAGACTAGAGTTGCAAGGGGTAGGATACGTAAGTATGCTGATGAATGTTTACACTAGAAGCGCAGAATAAACTACGTTGACACTCGAAATAAAGTAGCCTGAGAATTGAGTAGGCATTTTGTATCTAGCGGGCATAGAACATGGGCACCACAAATTTAATTGCCAGAAAAAAGAAAGTTGCAAGCTACAGATTTAGGAGTAAATATCTGTTGCTTGAGTGAGGAACACTAGTTATTCTTGGTTTACTCGTAAAGATCTCAACTGGACGGTACGAGCTTAGTCCTGAATGTTGGTTATAGTCATCCGGTAAGAATTGACCCACCACAAGGAATTAGCCTGAAAGTAGAAAACAATACTAACATAGTAGTGTCGGGTATTGACAAGCAGATTGTTGGACAGGTAGCTGCAAAGATTCGAGCCGTAAGACCTCCAGAACCATATAAAGGCAAAGGAATCAGATATTTTGGAGAGAATGTTAAACGTAAAGTTGGTAAAACAGGTAAGAAGTAAAGGTTAATCAATTATAATGGATGATAAAAGTTATGAAAAAGAAAAGTAGATCAAAAACAAGAGTAAAAAAACACGAAAGAATACGGCGAAATATTCGGGGTACGGCAACAAAACCACGCTTATCTGTTTATAAATCAAATAATCATATTTACGTACAACTCATTGATGATATCGCTGGTAAGACTCTGTCCTCTTCATCCAGCTTAGACAAATCAATCAATTTAGAATTTGGCCGCAACTGCTTAGCTTCTGAAGTAGTAGGTAAGCAAATAGCAATTAAATCCATAGAACAGGGAATATCTGAGGTAGTATTTGACCGGGGTGGTTATCTGTATCACGGTAGAATAAAAGCATTAGCAGATGCTGCCAGACAAAATGGCTTGGCATTTTAAGGGGAATAAAATAGATTAATTAAATACTGAGGCACATGTCTATTAATACGAAAAGAGGTAGTCAGACTAAAGAAAAGTCTGTCAAATGGATTGAAAAAGCTGTTCAAATAAGACGAGTGACGAAAGTTGTTAAAGGAGGAAAAAAATTAAGTTTTCGTGCCATAGTCATAGTAGGGAATAAACAAGGAGAAGTTGGAGTTGGAGTTGGAAAAGCAGGAGATGTTATCCTGGCTGTTAAAAAGGGAGTGGCAGATGCAAAAAAACACTTGATTGAAGTGCCACTAACAAAAAGCAATTCAATTCCACACAAGACCTTAGGAATTGTCGGGGCAGCAAAAGTAATGATGCGGCCCTCTGCACCTGGATCAGGAGTTATTGCAGGCGGAGCCGTAGTACGTATTTGATTAATGCATGCTAAATGCATCTAAAACTCTGTTCGAAGACTATCAATGTAATCAGTTGACATAAGCTTATGCTGAGGCTTAGTAGAAAGCCAACAATTTTAGTCACGCTGGTATAAGGGTATTATCGCAAATAGGGCTAAATATAACTATAGATCTAAATATGTAGCCAGAAAAAGTTTTAGGACATATATAGACGAGCCATTGAGTGCGTTAATAAGTGTATCTTTTTTTTCACCAATCTTAAAATTTTTTGCCACGAGTATTTTACGCAGTGATGGGCATTCATAAAGTATTTATAGATACAAAATCAACAAGAGAATCTGTGAATACAATTTAATGACAAGCATGGTGCCTGTACAACATATAATTAATTCTATTCTCTTCAAAGCGCATGCCTGTTATTTTTTAGAATAAATCACTCAATTTCAATGAATAATAAATGGCCGTATCTACTAAAACTCAATGCGCTCTTGGCTTGTTAACAGCGCCTTAACATAAAAGCATATTGCTGAGAGGAATCAAAACAATTCAAGAGTAAATTTTTATAATTTAAGATTACAAACTGGACAATCTATAAGTATTACGTCTAATTTAAATTAGGAGATGTGATTATCAACCTATAAAAGAACTGTCTTAGAGCTATCAGGGATTAATAATATACTTGCAAAGCAATTAGGCTCGGGAAACCCCCTAAACAATGCGAGAGCCACAGCGCATGGCTTGAAAAATTTGAAGACCGTTCTAGGTACTGCACGTGATCGCAATGTGCCAATCGAGTCTATATATAATTAATATCGCTGACTGATGTCTTGCTAGAAAGATTAAGAAACGCTATCAGTTGACTACAATAAAGAAAGATTAAAAATGGTTGAAACGAGAGATCTGAGCACGATAAAATCAATGAATTGTTATTGAGCTCAAGCAAGATTCAGTGCAATTTTTCATATTGACTCAAAATAATTCTCAACACATTCTCATTGAATCAGGTGTAATATAGATAAATCTCATAAAAGAACCAGAATTAAAATAGTCTTGGCTTTGTGTCAATCTTGTTTAGGTGAAAACTACTTCAGATACTTTCTGAACAGGTAGTTTTAAGAAAAGCGAATGCGATTTTAATGGCTACAAATACTGGACGCATTATCCAAATCATTGGCCCCGTGCTAGACATTGAATTTACTGGTAGTGAATTACCTAAAGTATTTGACGCATTAAAAGTTAATGCTAAGGATGGAGATATTACATGTGAAGTGCAACAGTTGCTTGGCGATAACAGGGTGAGAGCCGTGGCTATGAATTCAACTGACGGGTTAAAACGCGGAACCACAGTAATCAACACAGGGGCACCTATAACAGTACCTGTAGGCAAATCCACATTAGGAAGAATTTTCAATGTTCTGGGTGAGCCTGTTGATGATATGGGACCTGTCTCTAGTGAGGCCAGCTTACCTATTCATAGATCGGCGCCAGCCTTTACTCAACTAGAAACAAAGCCATCGATATTCGAGACGGGGATTAAAGTAGTAGACTTATTAGCTCCATATAGACGTGGAGGTAAGATCGGGCTTTTTGGAGGAGCTGGGGTAGGTAAAACTGTACTAATCATGGAGCTTATCAATAATATTGCTAAGGCTCATGGTGGCGTATCAGTTTTTGGAGGTGTAGGTGAGCGTACACGTGAAGGTAATGATCTTTATATGGAAATGCGTGAATCTAAAGTTATCAATGCTGATAATCTAGGCGAATCTAAAGTAGCATTAGTGTATGGTCAGATGAACGAACCGCCTGGAGCTCGCATGCGAGTTGGGTTAACGGCTTTAACAATGGCAGAGTATTTTCGTGATATTAACAATCAGGATGTTCTATTGTTCATTGATAATATTTTTAGATTTGTACAGGCCGGTTCGGAAGTATCAGCACTGCTTGGACGTATGCCATCGGCTGTAGGGTACCAACCAACACTGGCTACTGAAATGGGCGCGTTACAGGAAAGAATCACTTCGACTAAAGATGGGTCTATTACATCAATTCAGGCAGTATATGTACCTGCAGATGACTTAACAGATCCTGCTCCAGCAACTACTTTTGCTCATTTAGATGCTACAACAGTACTATCAAGAAACTTGGCGGCGAAAGGGATTTATCCAGCTGTAGACCCACTAGACTCGACGTCTACAATGCTTCAGCCAAGTATTGTAGGCAAGGAACATTATGATACTGCGCAGAAAGTTAAATCTACTTTACAAAGATACAAAGAACTGCAAGATATCATCGCGATATTAGGCTTGGATGAACTATCAGAAGAAGACAGACTAACTGTGGCAAGAGCGCGTAAAATAGAGAGATTCTTATCTCAACCATTTTTCGTAGCCGAAGTATTCACAGGGTCGCCTGGCAAATATGTTTCTTTAGAAGAGTCAATCAAAGGATTTAACATGCTTTTGAACGGTGAGCTTGATGATTTACCTGAGCAGGCGTTTTACTTGGTAGGTAATCTTGACGAAGCGATAGAAAAAGCTAAAAAATTAGAGGGGTAGATGTAAATGGCGCTGAATATTCGTGTAATTACACCAGATAGGACCATCTGGGATGCTCAGGCAGAAGAAGTAATCTTACCAAGTAGTACCGGCCAAGTTGGTGTCTTACAGGGTCATATTCCCATGCTGACTGCATTAGACATCGGTGTTATGAGGGTTCGGATAGAAAAAGACTGGATACCTATTGTTCTGATGGGAGGGTTTGCAGAAATAGAAAATGATCAGGTCACTATTCTAGTGAATAGTGCTGAAGAAGGGGCAAGCATCGATTTAGAAGTAGCTGAAAAAAATCTGGCTGGGGCTCTAGAAAATTTAGAGTCTGCTCAAACAAACAAGGATAAAATTGGGGCCACTCAAAACTTAAGGAAAGCACGAGCTAGAGTACAAGCTGCTCAAACTTTAGTGAAGTGATGCATCCACGTGACATTTTAATTGTGATGGCGATTTAAGAGATAGTCTTAAATTGCCATTCTCTATTAACAATATTAAATAAAATCAATAAAACGCAGATTACTCTTTATCTTTTTCAGTACAATCTGGTAAGATATGGTATATATATTATACAAAACTCTTCAATTAATATATGACTACAATTACAAAAAATTTGGCAACACAATTGCGTGAAGGAACAACAAAGTCACACAGTATGGCAGAGTAAGATTCGAGCGAAAGCGAAGTGTAGCATGATACAATGATCGCAGCTGTGATATTCGCTTTTGTATCACCACTGATAATCAGCATTCTAGCAACGCAAAACTGGAAAGTCGTTAAGACAAGTGCATTTCATCAATACTTATTCTGGTATTACTATAAGGTACAATCAGTAATTTTTGCACAACCAATAGTAACAAGCCTAATTGACTTAGAGACAAGCTTGCAACGAATAACACAAAAGAAAATAACCCTTGAACTAACAAGGGGGTTCTTTATCAACAAGATTATAGTCTGCATGTAAGACCTCGGATGTGCTTAGTTTCGACATTTTTGTATGTATGTCACAAGCTATCTAAGAGCGAACTTAACCATAGGGAGTACATAATATACCCCTGAATAATCTTATGCTGAATTATTTTAGGCAAAGTAGCCCAAGAGAAAGGGCATTGCTGTAATAATGACAAAAGTTATAAGGGCAGAGACAATAAACAATCAGGCACATCAACGATTGTCTGCGCCCGTAATAATCATTTGCATCAATAAAGAACAAGGAGCTGTACGAAATTATAATGTCAAATACAGTTCTAAGTGGGAGATAATCAGTACCAAGCTTCAGTACACACAGCTTCCGCTTATTCGACCCACAATAAATGTCGCTTTCGTCAAGTCATTCCTTAGTGGTGTTGTTGACCGAAAGGCATATAGGCAATTAGTTGCGAATTTATACTTTGTTTACTCGGCAATTGAGCAAGAGATGAAAATAAATGAAAAACATTCTGCAATCACACCCATTTATTTTCCAGAACTGAATAGGAAAGCAAGCCTAGAGGAAGATCTGCAGTTTTACTATGGAGATAATTGGCAGGAAGAGATTCAACCATCTCCTGCAACTCAGATTTATGTAGAGCGTATTCACACTATTGGCAAAAATGATCCTGCTCTTTTGGTAGCTCATGCTTATACGCGTTATTTAGGTGACTTATCTGGAGGACAGATTTTGAGGAAAATTGCGGAGAATGCCATGAATCTTTCAAACGGAGAGGGCACAGCATTTTATTCTTTTCCAAACATTGAAAACGAACAAAGTTTTAAGCACGAATATAGGGAAGCTTTAGATTCGATTCCAATGAATGAAGATAAGATGAAGCAAATTGTTTCCGAGGCTAATGTTGCATTTACCTTGAATATGAAAATATTTCAGGAGCTTAACTCAAGCTTTATTAAAATCATGACAATACTATTATTAAATACAATTAGAAATTTGCGCAACAAAATTATGTCTAAGAGTTAATTGTCGCCATGAGTATAGTTATAATTTCAGCTGTATATAGGACCATGCTCACATATTACTCTAATACTTGCTGATGTATACCCTCTGGTGATTCTAGAATCACCAGAGGGTATACATCAGCAAGTATTAGAGTAATATGTGAGCACTGTGCAAATTAAATTGTAGCACTCAATATTATAATATAATATTGACTTAGTAACGCCGATTTGGTACCGAAACTTGATATGTTCATTCTAGCCGCCACAACTATTTAATGGCCTTTTGACACATAAACAAATACCTGCAGGCTATAGGGCAGAGAGATATGTAATGCTCACTTAACTGTTATTGGTACATACACATACCTAGCTGATGCTTAGCCGAACGCCTAATTGCAGTTAAAATGTCAGCAGTGTTTCATCGTCACTCTCGGCATAAAGGTCTTATGGTACGTATCATAGTCAGTTAGTATTTGTAATTAAATAACGGAGAAGGTGGGATTCGAACCCACGGAACCTTGACAGTTCATCTGATTTCAAATCAGACGCAATCGACCAACTCTGCCACCTCTCCACTAACTTATCCCTTGACTATCATCATATGTCTATTTCACAAATAAATCAAGTGATTTAGTTTAATTTCATTAAACATTATTATCTACACAGATGGAAAAATTTCTAACAATTTCTAGAGGAGAGTGGTCTTTACAACAGACGATTAACGAAATAAGCCTGAATAGCATTAGGCATGTGAAACACAACATAAGCATAGAACCTCAGCGCGGCAGCGGAGGCATTGGCTACAAGATTGAGTATCTTAGAGGGCATCGCTTGTTTTCTTTTGAAACTGTAAGCGAGACGAGAAAAAAGATGGGGGTCATTCGTGAAACAATCAATATATCTAGTAGCTCTGCCCCTATTGGAATCTTTGAATTCATAGATGATCTTACTGTGATAACGTATATACGGTACCAAAACTGGGACATAGAGGAAAAGTTTCAGATAGTCAATACAGGCCTATGCATAAGTAGTAGTAAAGTCAAAAAGTATGGCGAATTAATAGCAACTTCTTTCACCTCAGGTATTAAGTCGCTCGCTCTTAAACCTGAATAATTGTGTATATGGGCACTGTTAATCATACCTATAGCCTTATACGAAGAACGGTCCAGCCCCCTCAGTATGATTAACAGTTAACATTATAGATACGATCTGCGCATGTCCAGCATCCCTTAAATAGATTTTCAAATTGGCAAACTAGTTCTTAGTTGAATCTTTGTTTTAAGCGTGTTGCTTTGCCTGATAAATTGCGTAAGTAGTAAAGCTTTGCGCGGCGTACTTTCGACTTCCTCAGTACTTCTATAGAAGTTATCAAGGGCGAATGGATTAAATAAACCTTTTCTACACCGATTCCTTGCATCGCACGGCGTACTGTGATAGTAGTATTCAAACTTGCGTTACTTCTTGCTATAATGACCCCTTCAGCAAATTGTACTCTTTGCTTACTGCCTTCTTTGATCATCATGCCTATTTTCACACTGTCGCCTATACTTAAAGAAGGAATATCTTGTTTAATTTGTTTACTTTCGATATCTTTGATAGTGTGCAGTAATCCCATAAAAGCTATAAATGATTAAAAATAATTGCACTTAAAATTTCTCAAAATCCTGGACTACATTTTTTGAGGTATTTAAAATGATAATACTAATGTATTAGAAAGATTGGCATTAGTCAAATATTCTACGGGAATAGTTTTTTGTCGAGGTATTTTTATAAATATCGAGCATATAATAATAGAAAAAGATATTTTTTTACTCATAGGAGCCGTATGTTAATTGCAGATGATCTAGATAAACTGTACGGCTGGCCCACCGATTGCAAAGCAAAAAAACACTACCTGCTATGTTTTCGCCATTATCCTTGGAAATAGAGAGCTGTGGCCAAGTTTTTGCTGATTCTGCTGGTTCAATATTATCGAAAGTAGGGCATACTAACCAATTTTGAACATATGACATATGCAATACTGATACAATAAACGGTTCAGGTTAACAACATGCGGGACTGAAAATTTTCAGAGCGATAAACTTATTGTAGTTTTTGCCAATTCAAACATATTGTTTTTAAATGAATACTATGTCGTGATCTACCACAAGAACATAGACTTAGAGCTTAACTTATTAATCAGTTTTTTTATAAGCGGTTTGCGACAGAAAAATAAGCTGGACATAAGATACCTTATATGGGCAGTTATTAATTAGCACGTTTAGAACTTTGACTATGTAGAAATGGAGATTGATTTTCAGTATAGAAAAATAAATCGCAGATTTAATTCTAGAGGTTAACGTATTGCCAGTTTTTATAAAAAAGCCTTTGGATGAACACCCTCTCAAGGAGAGCTTGATCGAAGTAATTATGGATCTAGGAAGAAGGCCGGAGGCTCGTTTCCCAAATAAACCCGTTTACCTATCTTCGAAGACAGTAGATTGGATTGATTTAGACCACTGTGTTAATCAACTAAGTAATTTTAGCGGCGACAACAGGGCTGGCATTGAGAGAACTTTGCACCGGATTAGTTCTGTACGCAATCGCGAAGGTAAGATTATTGGTCTAACCTGTCGAGTAGGTAGAGCCGTATTTGGGACTATCAATATAATTCGTGATTTGTTGGAAACACAGCAGTCCATATTGCTATTGGGTAAACCTGGCGTAGGAGTAAGATTTATAATTAATTGAATACCTGCGACAATATCTCTAAATCTTGTGGGTGAGTATCGAGAATTGCAAATTTAACGAGATAATAAGCGACACCTAATTGAATATGTTTTAATGTTTGCTGGAGACATTATGCTCTTCAAGTCTAAAAACGAGACCGAAAGCTATAAGTGCTAAAAGTCACTTAATTAGCTTTTTCATGAGAGTATAATACTGATATGTTATATTAATTATACAAAAACAACCGCAATCAGAGAAATCGCACGAATATTGGCTGACGAGATGGACAAGAGGGTCGTGATAATAGACACGTCTAATGAAATTGCTGGAGATGGGGACATCGCGCATAGATCTATTGGGCGAGCCAGACGGATGCAAGTTTCTAAGCCGGAACTGCAGCACCATGTTATGATAGAAGCCGTAGAAAACCATATGCCCGAGGTAATTATAATAGATGAGATTGGTACCGAGTTAGAAACATTCGCTGCTCGTACTATTGCAGAACGAGGAGTACAGTTAGTTGGAACTGCTCATGGCAATTATTTGGAAAGCCTAATTAAAAACCCAACACTATCTGACCTAGTTGGAGGAGTACAATATGTAACTCTAGGGGATGAGGAGGCTAAGAGAAGAGGGACGCAGAAGAGTATTTTAGAAAGAAAGACATCGCCTGCGTTTACGATAGCCATTGAAATACACGAAAGATACTGCTGGATTGTTCACGAAAATGTTCAGAATGCCGTAGATCAAATACTTAATGATACAGAGCCGACTGTACAAGTTAGAAGGTTCAACCCTGTGGGTAAAACTATAATTCAAAATTATAATGCAATAGATATACAAATAGATCTCAATGCTAGTGCAAATCAAAGTATGGCAAATTGTTTATTAGTCAATAGAGACAGGGAAAGAACTGATTTGACTCCATGAATATTTTAGAATTCGCAAAACAATCTCAATGGCTAATAAATTTGTAATGTAGAAGATGCTCGTGGGCCTGAATCTAAAGTGGATGTAATTTATGTCAATTACTGATCTGAGTGAAGCTGAGATGCTACTTAGGATTCAAGTACACAGGTGTTCTAAGTCTAAATTGCTCTCACACTTACATTGATCACTAAGCAAAGATTCAGAAGGACAAACTGTAGAGTTACTTGCAAGACAGTTTTGTAAGCTACTGAAATACTTAAAAGTGTGCATGATCAGCGAAAGCGAATTACTATCGCATAGCACGTAGGTTTTAGTAGACAATCATTTGATTTAAAATACGGACCAAATAATATAGTAAATAATCACTATGGTAAGCTGATAGTTCTATTGTCTTGAACATTATTAGTTTATGTCGAAGAAACTATTGTAGGTTTTATAACAAACAAACTATATCTTGTAAGTTCAAGCAATATATGGGGATACAGCGTATTTGTACATATAATTCTATCTGCAAGCTTGGTCAAATACGAATAGCCATGCAAAAAGCATAATTAGTATCGACAGGCATTACTGCTATCTTTTTGCACTTAATTATCAAAAAATAGAAAAAACTATAGAGTATTTCGAACTACCTTTTGTACTAACGAGGAGGCTAGAAAATGCCAGTATAATATTAGCTATAAGAAGCCAAATAAGAAATAATCATATATTAATGCGTATTGCACAGAAAAAGTTGTTGGTTTGTACAGTCAATTCAAACTCTACAAGAAGTCTGTACAGGGGTATTCGCTTCATTTTGAAAATTTATAAGCATAAGAGTGAGTACGATAAAATTTATAACTTGACTCTTCATGAAGATTTTAGCAATGAACTCGAAGCACTTGAAGAGACAAGGATTGCGATTGAAAAAATAGTCCTAACTTTAAAAACACCCGCAGAACTAATGCCTCGCGGAGAATCTCTTAGAGTAATACAGTCGGATTTAATTCGAAGCTATAGCTTAACATTACAGCAAGCTGGTGAAGAGCCTTACCGTCGCATAAGAATATATCCAGGATAAATCTATTATAACTGTTGAATACAACTAAAATATTAAATTTTTTCAAGAAATTAGTTGCAGAGGACAAAGTTGTATGACAATATAGCATAACATGATAAAATTATTATTACTAGGAAGCAGATATGATTCTTATTCTTCAGCTACTTGTTTTTGCGTTGACCATTTTATCTACAGTGCTGGTTGTAAGCATTCCTGTAACACTAGCATCACCTGGTCAATGGGAACAGTCTAAAAATATAATTTATACTGGAGCCGGAGTATGGGCTGGCTTGGTTATTATTACTGGCGTTTTAAATTCATTTACAGCATAATTAACTGTTTTTTCTTTCACACTTGTGTGAAAGAAAAAACAGTTAATCGTATTCATTATGCTAAACTTCATGACTGGAATTATTTGAAACGAATAGTGTTAAAATTTCTTCTCTGAATCTTTCGGTAGCTTTTGAACGGTAGCGATTAGGATTGATTACGATAGAGAGCATACGTTTAATCGTGACATTTTCTATCTTAGACCAGTGCAGAATGCCTAATTCCAATTCTTTTGCTATTGCGGATACAGAAACAAAGGCAACCCCTAATCCCGACTGTACGGCATTTTTAATAGCTTCAATGGAATTCAACTCCATTTCTATAGTAAATCGGTTACTATCTATGCCGTGCTGATTCAATATTTTGTCAATAACTTTTCTTATCGTTGACTGTGTATCGAGTGCAATAAAGCGTAGGCGATATAAATCTTCCTTATTAATATTATCCATTTTAGAAAAGGGATGGGATTTCGGTAAGATTAAAGCCAGTTCGTCTTCTGCATAAGATGTGATCTGCAATGTTTGATGCAGCTCTGGGGGAATCTCACCACCAATTACAGCAAGATCAATCTGACCATTGGCGATACTCCAAGCTATTCTACGCGTTGAGTGTACTTGCAGCTGAACTATAACTTGTGGGTATCTTTGGCGGAATAAACCTATGAGTCTTGGCATTAAATATGTCCCAGTAGTTTGACTCGCACCCACTATCAAAGATCCACCCTGTAAATTTTGAAGATCTTCTAGAGCTCTACAAGTTTCCTCGCACATAGCTAGAATTCTATTGCCGTGTGTCAGCAATAAGCATCCAGCCTCTGTTAAGCGTGCTTTTTTTCCAGCCCTATCAAATAGTGGAAAGTTTAACTGTCGTTCTAAGTTTTGTACTTGCAAGCTGACTGCTGGTTGGGAGATATACAGACTATCAGCTGCTCTTTTAAAGCTACCCTCAGTATGAATAGCCTTAAGTATTCTGAGCTGGTCTAATGTGAAAGGTAAATCTGTCATCGATATTATCTTTATAAAATAGAAGTCTTAATAGCTGTTCTGCATGAGTATTTCTAATGGAAACTTATGTCTTTCAAGGCCTGATATAAATTTTGGTGTAGCTTATCTACTTCTTTTATAGTTAATGTACGATCATTGACTCTATAGTATAATCGAAAAGAAAGACTTCTTGCATCAGATCGTACAGGTTTACCCTCGTAGAAACTGACAAATTTGCACTTATTAAGTAGCGGAGAACCTAAAGCTATTATTTTTTCTTTTACATTATCACTAGTTATATGTTTAGGGACAGTTATAGAGATATCCCGAAGGATACTCGGGTAAAGTGAATAAGGCTTGAACGTATCTTTTTTATAAATGGTTGTGCTGTGTAGGCGCAGTAATATTTCGGCATTCAGTTCAAAACCATACATTATGGAGTCAATATTGAATTTTTTCAATATTCTTGGATTAAGCTGACCAAAGTAACCTATAAAGCTTGAGCAGGAGTAAATCTGGCATGTGTGATATGGGTGAAACAAATCAGCATACAAATCATGATCTAAATGTGATGCCCTTTTCCATGATATTTCCGTCACGACAGTGTTGAGCACTTCATCCAACATTCCTTTCGCATTTAACCAGCTTGCGAATATGTCGAAGTTATCGGTGGATTTCTCCTCATTCACAATTACACCTGATACAGCATAAGTTTCATTGAAACTAGGCGCCTGGGAGAATGTGCGACCGACTTCGTAAACACTTCTATATCCGTTGTTATTTTTTACGTTGTACGAAATCGTGGATAGAATGTTGTAGAGTAAGGTCTGACGCAATAGAACATATTCGGCAGTAAGCGGATTCTTGATACTTACAACGTCATTGTTACTGTTAAGCCTCGATGAATATAACGAATAATTAACGAGTTCGCTCAAACCTATACCAGTTAATTTGTTGCGAAGCTTACGAATCAAGACTTCTCTAGGTGTAAGACTACCATAATTGTTTAAATTGGGCAGAGTATCCGCAAAATTATCGAATCCATATACCCTGGCTATTTCTTCAATGATGTCAATTTCTCTAGTTATATCAAAGCTGCGAAAATCTGGAACTGTAACTTTAATCGCTTCAGATACGTTGTCCAAGTGTGTATTAAAGCCAAGCCTTTGCAGAATGTCTAGTATACTCGGTATCTTTATTTGTTGAGCCGAGGGACCCAGAACTTTGACGAGGTTAGATATTTTAACATTAATATCTAATGGCGTATAAGTGCTATAAACTAAATAATTTAAGGCTATATGGTGTACATTATGAATAGACATTATTAAATAACGAGCCCTATTTATTGCTTGGTGCAGCTGAGTAGGCTTTAGGCCTCGTTCATAGCGTTGTGAGGATTCGCTTGTATAATTAATGAGCCTGGTCACTTTTCTTATCGTAGCAGGTGTGAAAAGCACGCCATAAAGAGCTATTATGGAAGACTGCTTGCTTGCCATATTATATTTACTATCCATTAGGGTTGAATGAGGTCAAATACTAGCGAAAAGCTAATGCATTGTGCATTTCTCCCTATAAAAACTGTAAATTTAGCTGCATGCTAAATCCAGCTTGTACGTGATAGGTTCTAAGCCCGTCAAGGGGAGTGGGGAGCCTAACATCAAGCTTGCGACAAGCTTGTCTCAACTGGTATTGCCATGGTGCCTGAACCATTGTATTTTACAGTTGTCTAAATCAATGCGAAGACAAAAAGTAAGTTAACCAAGAGGATTCTCGAAGTTTACAAAACGAACTTGTTTATTGCTTAATGATGTAAGGGGGATAAGAAATCCTTCGCATGAAAGTTAACCATATCGATAATTAAACCGTACAAAATTCCGGCAATACTAAGTGGTTGCCCATCATATATTATCACTGGTATATCTGGGGATAAAGGATAAGACCTGTTATCTGCGCTAATAAAAATCTCGCCAATAGACAAATTGCGGATAGAGATATCTTCAACAAGATTATTCGAGTTACTAAAGCTGATATCAAAAGCCCCAAGAGGAAATCCAGTTTCGTACATCACATACTGAAGAATATCTCTAACATCGTTGGTCAAGGTGATACCTGTTGAAATGAGCAATTCCGTCATCCATAAAGGAATCGATAATTTAGGTGACCATTCCACGTGGCCTATGACAAAACTTTCACAGTTTAACTTGTGAGACTGTCTTGGTATGATCGAATTCTCATCCTCAACTGTCCTTGGCATCGTTTTTAGATTGCGCTTAAGGCATAGCGACAATTCTCTTGCAATACCAATGATACTCAACGCATCGGATCGGTTTGCCGTCGATATTACATCTAATAGAATATCACCACCTGAAACAACCTGTGGTGATACAAACTCAACAGACTCAACTTCAAGCCCCAAAGAAGTTAGTCTTTCCGATATATACTCTGGACTTAAATCACTTAAGTCGAGGTACTGCTTCAACCAATTCCAAGATACTTTCATTTCTCGGTATACAATAAAGATATGTAATCGAATATAAACATAGTAAAGACAACGACCTTAATTACAAGTGTATAGCCGGGATAATAAAAATACCCCCAGGGGAATTCGAATCCCCGTTACCTCCGTGAAAGGGAGATGTCCTAGGCCTCTAGACGATGGGGGCGCATTTAAAAAACTATATTGTAATAATAATTATATTCATACATATTGTCAAATGCATGCACTATTCATAAGTAATTAATTGTATGGGAGCTTGCTTACAGTAAGAATTTACTAAAAAGTATACCTATGAAATATAAGGAAAAAATTGCGCAGGACAGTAATATTTGAGTTAAAGGATCCACAGAAGGAGTTAAGATAGCGGCTGCTATAGTGGAAAGCACAAGGACGTATTTCCAGGCGGATAACATCGTAGAGTTATTAGCTATTCCCAAGAGAACTAAGATAATTTGTATTGTTGGCACTTGAAATGCAATACCCGTACTTAACAGTAAAATCAGAATAAAGTCTAAGTATTGCTCCAAGGACCATAGTGGTTCAACTATACTAGATCCATAACTAATAAAAAAATTTAATGCAGCAGGGATTAACACTAAATATGCGAACGTAAGTCCTGTAAAAAATAGCAATAAAGAGAAAGCACTCAACGGGATGATCACCCTTTTTTCTTTGTTAGTAAGACCGGGCAGAATAAATAATAAAATTTGGCAAACTACAAACGGGAGGCTTGTCAATAAACTAATATAAACGACAACTTTGATGGACGAAAAAAAGTATTCACCAGGGCCTAGTTGCAAGAATTTAACATTAGGTGCTAATTTTTGTAAAAAAGATACAATCTTTTTCGTTTGTGAAGAATATATAAAACAAGCAGTAATAAAGAAAAGTATTGACTGGAAAAATCGGGCCCTTAATTCTTCTAGGTGCTCAGACAAAGGCATTGAAATATCGCCAGATATCTGGTCAAAATCATGTGAGTTATTCATAAAAAATTTAAATTGGATAAGGTAATCGTAGAGTCTCCCGCTTATGTGTACCTCTTTGAAGGCTATTGAGGCAATAACTTGCCTTGAGTGGCTTAGGGCTACTTTCGAATTTATTTATGTATTTATAATATTACTATTATATACAAAAATATGCTAGTAAGACATCTTCCTGGGAATGTAAACTAGGTGCTTAAATCAATTAAAATCAAGTAACAGGCTTGAAAATATTTTGCATGGCATATGTGTAGACAAATTAGCCGTATTATATCTGCATATTACATAGAAAATTTATTCTATGCTCTGGTCGTTTGCCTATGTCACTTTTGATTTTTTTTAATTATTACAGTATAATAAATCATAATTTATATTATGACTTTGCACATTGTACTTATAAAAAAATGATAAATTATCCCAATCAAATACTATACAAAGCAGAGGAATTGTTGAACGTGGCAACGAGTAGGTATACGGTCACTATTCAAGTAGCACGAAGGGCTAAGCACAGAAAATATGAAGAAATTGATATAGTAGACGATTACAGTACGATTTGTTAGTCAATCCGATAAAGCACAGTATGCGCAAAAAAAATTATGAAGACATGCAATCTGAACTCCAACTTTTTTTTATATAGGTAGATTAGGGATACTAGGAATGTGCTTGATTGAGACTGTAGCGACATAGAGCAAACGGGAAAGCAGTAGGTCTCAAAGGTCTCGATCAACTAATCAGTGATAACATATTGTTCTGTCTTAGTTCTTCAGAAAAATGAATTGACTTTTATTAATAAAAGATTCGCAAAGTTTTTTTTCTCAAATCGCTTTCAGGTAAATTATAATTTGTACAAAATACCAGCAATCTGGAGATGCAAAATACATAACTTTCGTGCTGCAAATACTGAAAACAAATTCAATGGATTACAGCTTCTTGGCTCTTTATCAGTAGATTATCATGCATATCATCGTAAAACAAAAATCTACTTCAATAATGAAACCTAAAACAATAATCTCGAAACAGTTTAGTTCCTTGCACTTTAACTTAAGGAGCTTAATTCAAAACGGTAGTTAACCAATTAACATCATTTAGTGTATAACCTTAGACAGGCTAGCTTCAGAGCTTGCATTTACCTAATGAACCGCATAAGCCGTATGGCCTATGACCCAGGCACAATGTGAGCATGCGGTAGGTGTGACTTGGCAAGCAAATGTATAAGCACGCTAGAATCATGTAAATTTAGGTCGTTGTGAATCTCGAGCCCGTATGAAACGTTAGTCTCACCTAGGGTTTTTATTTAGGGTGGAAATTTTTATATTAAAATAAATGGTTTTCTCAACTATAGCAAATCAAGCCTATAATTCGTGCGATACTCGAAATGGTTGACGAAGTATAAGCTTAGCGAATCAAGAAGCGATAACGATTAGTCACATAGATTCCAGTATAGCAGTAAATGTACAGTAATGACCAGTTAATTGCTATGGCCACAACAATCTTATTAGAACTAACACTACTCCCCCCCCCCTACATTACTGTAAATTAGTGACTGATGCTAACGCTGTGGAATGAGATGGCTTAATATTATGTCAACAGTGCTCGTTGAATATTGCCATTTTCATGTGAATTATAAAACTGATACAAACAAAATAACTAATATTCTTATCTTTATCTGTATTTATTCTTATATTATTTCAGTAAAAAATTTATATCAAACATGCTAGCTTTAAAACAATTAAATGGTACTGAGCAAACAGGTGCTTTTGCCTTGATGGATAGTCTTGTAAGACACAAGGTTAAGCATATTTTTGGTTATCCAGGCGGGGCTATTTTGCCAATTTATGACGAGCTGTATAAATGGGAGGAGGGTCAGTACTTAAAACATATCTTGGTGAGACATGAGCAAGGTGCCGCTCACGCTGCGGATGGATATGCAAGGGCTACAGGCACGGTCGGGGTGTGCTTTGCCACTTCGGGGCCAGGAGCTACGAACTTGGTTTCAGGCATAGCCAATGCGCAGATGGATTCAATCCCCATGGTTGTAATTACGGGCCAAGTAGGAAGAGCATTTATAGGTACAGATGCATTTCAAGAGGTTGATATACTTGGAATTACTTTGCCAATCGTAAAGCATTCTTATCTTGTCAGAGACCCTAGAGATATTGCACGTATAGTAGCAGAGGCCTTTTTTATTGCTCAGAATGGTCGCCCGGGACCTGTTCTGATAGATATACCAAAAGACGTTGGTTTGGAAAAGTTTATATACAAGGTGATAGAGCCCGGTCAAGTAAACCTGCCTGGGTATCGTCCTAGTTTAAAAGCTAGTTCAAGACAAATCTTGCAGGCTGCAAAATTAATACAAGGGTCTAATCAACCTTTATTATACGTTGGTGGTGGAGCAGTTTCCTCAAATGCACATGAAGCAGTTAAAAAATTAGTGGAGCAGTTTAGGATTCCTATTACCACTACGTTGATGGGCAAGGGAATCTTTGATGAGAATCAAGATTTATCTCTAGGCATGCTTGGTATGCATGGCACGGCCTACGCAAACTATGCTGTCAGCGAATGTGACCTATTAATTACACTGGGAGCTCGCTTTGATGACCGCGTTACAGGAAAGCTAGATGAGTTTGCTTGTAATGCACGAGTGATTCATGTAGATATAGATCCAGCTGAGATAGGCAAAAACAGGGTTCCGCAGGTAGCAATTGTTGGAGATGGTGAGGATTGTACTCCCAATAGATAGTTTATCTAAATTTATAATTAACAAGGATTTTTAGAAATGTCGAAGTCGGGTCTACCCCTGAAACCGGCAAAGACAGTATTCAGATTGAGTTAATAATCTTATACTCAGCTACATTGAAAAAATAGTTGACAATTTAATTGATCAAATCTAGGGGCAACAAAGACCATGCTCGCTTAATCAAAATGAATAGGACTCATATAATCTCCAAATTAGCGGATTATAACTATACAGTAAACGCAGGAAAATTAGCATCATGCGTGGACGTAGTTTTAATAACGGCTTGGTCCATTCAAAAAATGGCGTGAGATACTTGATGCTATTGGATCTAGAGGGACAAGCATGAAGATAAGTGAGAATATGTGTTATAAAAAAGAAATACCCTTGAAGCAATCAATTATAAAGTAACATTTCAAGCAATTCGCCAAGAATTAGCTTATTTCCTCAAAACACTTTACGCTAACAACAGCCCTGTATCATCTCAGGTTTGTTCAGCAATCTTTGATGTTATCAATGTTGAATCAATAATTAGATAGTTATGAATGTGCGCGCGAGCAGCTTAGTTTGATAAGGAAAAATCACAGAATCAAGGACATATGGCGGGAGGGAAAAAGAACCTTGCGAAGAGCAGCCTTCATGCAAGATTTTTAATAGACAATATTATAGTGACACACGTTGCCATAACTTATATATCAATCTATGCATCAATTATGTCGTACAAGAATTAACAACGTATTTAGAAGAAAGGCAGCAGTAAGGTTTGTATCATAAGGAAAGTGAATGAGCTCGGAACTCGGCTGATGTGAGTGTCAAAACTCCTTCAGCATACAGTATACAGCCTTGGCATCTTGTTTAGCGTCGTTACACGCAAAGCATAGATATGCAGAAGGCTAGTATTTAAATCAGCGCCAAGAATCTTTGGAGAGTGAAGCAAGTGAGAATATGGTGAAGCACTTGCTTGGGCAGGCAAAGTGTTGCATGACATAGTAACATAGTATTTTATCTAATGCATCTTGATCTGACCTGGACAGGACGAACATACCACCACGACAGTCAAGGCTTAATCAAAGAATCTTCATGAAAAACCGATAACTACTTGATATTGCAACATCTACAATAATTAAGATTTATTTGATACACTCTTAGTCACATAGCAAGACAAGACGTAGAGTAAAAAAATTAAGTGCAAATAGAAACGGTTTGATAAACAAGGGCAGGCTATACTGCTACGATGCGATTTCTAACATACTGGAAGCGTGATTCACATATAAGTTAACACCGCAGTTGCCGCTTTAACATGATATATGCACAAGTTGACAACATTGACTGCAGCGCATTCATTCATAACATTCCATTAGCAATACTATGTGAAAAATGAAAGGCAGATTTGCCAACGAAAATCTATCAAGCTCAAGGCAAAGGTGTTATTCTACTAGCAAAGTGCACACGAACATAGTGTAAGATTGCTATAGATTTTCAACTGTCAGCCCTAAATGATATAATGGATTAAACCAGAATCAATTGAGTGAATCTGACAGCTGTATGGGATGGAAGTCTCGCGTACAGTTAGTTGCTTAGGGGAGAATTTTGTGAGCTTATTGATTAGGCGTACTACACAAGTTTTTCGACTATAACCGTGCCTAATACTCAATCTTGGATAGACAGAATTAATCGTTGGAAAGAGTACGATTTGCTTATTTCAAATATCATATCTTTTGATTATGCAAGTAATTAATAGTATGCGTTCTATATCATCACGTATGACAATTGCTGAGGGTCGAAAAAGTTGCTAGGCGGTAACTTTATACCTTAAAGACTTATTTTAAAGCGGCTTATATACTAGATACACTACAACTACCCGGCTTAATTGCTTCAGTCAGTTGTGACTCATAAAAATAACTAATTAAGCTAGCTAATTGGACTTACGCTGAGAATTTGAGACAAATGTGACTTTCTTATGAAAAAGAGTGTCTATAAGAAAAAAATATGAGCTGAGCTTCAGGCGGCGTATGATCTGCATGAATGCAACCCCTCTTAGATTTGAATGGGGTGATAAACAAGTGTTTTTTTACAGCACGATTGCTTATTACTTCAGGATCAAGCTGAAGTTAAATAGCGATAGAACAATCCATTCTACCAGAACCGTACAAGACATAGGTTATACTTATGGTTCTTAATGGAAGATATTTAATTATATCGATACTAAATAGAATATCCGCTGATAATTCCGAAAAGTGCAGAGAATTTGTCGCCCCAGGAAGTGATATCTTCAGTATCCGCAATGCTGCCTGGTGCGTATTTCACTACAGATGTTGGCCAACATCAGATGTGGGCCGCGCAATTTGTCAAAGCTTTACCGCGTAGATGGATATCAAGCGCAGGCCTTGGAACAATGGGTTTTGGTTTGCCTGCTGCAGTTGGGGCAAAAGTGGGCAATATTGACCAGGAAGTTATTTGTATAAGTGGGGATGCCAGTTTCCAGATGAATATGCAAGAATTAGGAACCATCTCACAGTATGATTTAGATATTAAAATTATCATTGTTAATAATCAGTGGCAAGGTATGGTGCGTCAGTGGCAAGAAGCATTTTACGGCGGGCGCTATTCTCATTCCAGAATGGATCAAGGTAGTCCTGATTTTGTTAAGCTCGCCGAATCTTTTGGTATCAAGGGCATCAAGGTATCCAATCGTAATGAAATGGGAGCATTACTGGAAGAAATGATCAGGTACAAAGGTCCACTAATAGTAGATTTTCAGGTCATAGAAAATGAGAATTGTTATCCGATGGTAGCCCCAGGGAAAAGTAATGATCAGATGTTGGGAATTGGCAGCAAAAGTGACAACAAAAAACATCTCACAACTGATTAACAATCAGTTTACAATGCGTGCTTAAATATGATATTATCAATTTAATTCAATACGTCCTATTTTATTTACGAAGCAAACAAATAATGATACAAACCAGATGACTACAAAAATTACTGACATAGTAGAAGTAAGACTATGCTAAGTTTCTTGTGTTTATCCTATGAGATGTATTAAAACACCGCGAAGCAAAACATAAAAAAATAATCAATACTTCAAGATTCTTATTAGCGAATATTTTATGCGGTGAGTTATATTAAGTTAACTCAATTTATAGACAATTTACGTTAATGAAAAACGAGCTAAGCTTAAGGGCAGTTTAAGTGGCTAGCTTCGAAGTGGAAAGTTTATTTTTACCATATGCAACTGAAATCTTTGACTTTGCTAGAAGCAGCTGAACTTGTCAAACAAATAGAGGAAACTTTTGACGTAGATGCTTCTGCTGCATCGGGTGGCCTGATGATGATGCCAGCCAGTGGAGACGCAGGAGTTACTGAGGTAGCTGAAGAGAAAACAGAGTTTGACGTTGTTTTAGAAGGGCTACCTGCGGACAAGAAAATTGCCGTATTAAAAGTCGTACGTACCATTACTGGCCTAGGGCTAAAAGAAGCAAAAGAGCTTGTTGAATCTACCCCGAAGATGATTAAAGAAGGGACATCAAAAGAGGATGCGGCAGCAGTGCAAAAGCAGTTAGAAGAGGCAGGGGCTACTGTTAGCGTAAAATAAAAAAAAAGACAACAAACACTTAAAGCTTGACTGGCATTTAAGTGTTTGTTGTCCATGTAAGTCATACGCCAATCTATATAAATAATTCTTATAAATATGTTTATGCTCACAGATTTCAATTACAATTGCTTTATTGTAACTATAGATTATGAAAAAAAAAAATAAGAGTAAAATATATAGAAAATACAGGTAAGACAACACTAATTTATTGGATTTTTGATCTATCCAGCGATATAGAAGACTTTGTAAACAATGCCTATGTAATCCATCAGCTAGAAAACTCTCATCTTATTTATTTAGGTCGGGAGCTATTTAAAGCAAGGTTGGCGCTGCTAACTAGGCAGCTTTACATTCAAAGCTAGAATAGAAAACTGATATAGCCTAAAGGGCGTATAATTGAAAAATAGTTGAAGTTAGTTTAATCAAAGTTAGAGTATTGTATATGAAAAATTGTATAGCTGTATCAGGCAACTATAAAGTAGGTGTATTTGTTATAAGTAAATCTATAAAAGAGTTCGTTGTTCCTGATAAACAGTATCAGGTAGGCGACATTTATCATGGTCTTGTCTCCAAAATTTTTGCAAGTATTAACGCTGCCTTCATTCAAATAGACTCACATAGTCCGTACTACAACGGATTTATTCACATCAGCGACTTAGGTTATCTTAAACGTTTAAGAGGTAGCGATAGTGTTTGTGAGTATAAGATCCATCATGTCTTAACAAAGAATCAAGGCGTTCTCGTTCAAATAAGCAAAGCAACTAATTATAACAAGGGGCCCCGCTTAACTGCCAACATAACACTGAGTGGTTGTTATCTGTCTTTAATGCCATACAATAACTGCGTATACGTTTCAAAGAAAATACTTCAGCCGTCACACCGTTACACTTTAATGGCAGTAGGGAAGTTAATTCAATATAATGGGATAGGAATTGCATTCCACGCTTCTGCAGAACAAGTCGATACAGAGGTTATAATCAGGGAATTTTTCTTGTTAAAAAAACAATGGTTCTATAGTAAGCAATAATTGCCAATGGTTAGCTTGTCAATATGTTATATAATATACTTTACGAGACAAAAATATAACAAAATAAAACAGTAACTACAAGATTGATGTAGCATTTTCAGGTATGGCTGTAATATGCCATTTTTTTGTAGAACTGCAATGAGAAGATAGCTAGTAAGCTAGCAGTTAAGAAAATCTGCTTCTAATGGTTAAGTATGTTGGCTGTATTTAAGTATTGACTAGTTAGACTAATAGATAAAAATCGAGAAAATACAGATTCAGCCTTGAAGAAAGCTTGGTTACCACACGATTTTATCGACGAGTATTGTCAATAGAGTAAAATCGATCAAGTGACGTGGAATGCAAGGCTGTAAGCATAATTTGTAGAACAGGAAAATATTTTTGCAAGTCTAATATAAAACAATCCTCTAAACGATCAAAACCATACAATAAGTAGAGGAGTAAAGTAATCTGATCAATGATTTACTATTACAACTGTTAAAAAGGATGGTAAAGACACAACCAGTCTTTCTTATTTACAGAGAGGATAATTTAATAAGCAATATTATCAGAGATCGATCAAGTGACGAAGCTAGCAGGATACTTGTTGACCAATATAAGCTAGCAAAAGAAGTTAAGTTTTTCATTAACTACTGGAGTCGCCCCATGGTTGCAAAGTTAGTACTGCACTCAAATAGTCAGCGGTTGATAGATAAAGTCCAGATAAAAAACAGCTGGAAGAAACTTTACCAAAAAAAAGTGCGGCTGTCACTTGGGGGATATCTTATCATTGAATTTTTAAGTGCGATGACCATTATTGATATTAATTCAGGTAGGCTTAGTCATTCTGTGAACAGTGCAAGCGCAGTACTGCAAATGAATTTGTTAGCGGCAAGAGAGATAGTCAATCAGTGTATACTACGCAATATATCGGGCATCATTTTAATAGATTTTATAGACATGGATAGCTATAGGGATAAACTTTTGGTACTTGAATACTTATCTTATCTGTTTACCTATGATAAAGCCAGCCCCGATATTGTGCAATTCTCCGAATTAGGTATTGCAGAAATTACCAGGAAGAGAGTAACTAAAAGCCTGCGTCAATATCAAGACAGTGGAAAAATTAAGAAGCCCAAGTCAGTTTTTAAGAGCCAATTGCGAAAATGCTCGAAAACTATAAAGCTGAAAATGCACCTAAATAAAATACGGTACAACACTCTATTCCAAGATACATACGACACAGTATCTTGGATACGCGCACACCACTACTTACCTTAACAAACCGAGCAAAAAAAATTGCTTTTTGAAGGGAAGTTGAAAACTTGAAGATTTTCATAGTCAGTGCTGCAATGATGTGTGCTAAGATTGAAATCGTATAACACTTAAAGTTGTTAACGAGGGGCGGTTAGCTCAGTGGTAGAGCGCCTGCCTTACAAGCAGGTGGTCACTGGTTCGAGTCCAGTACCGCCCAATCACAAGATTTGTACCATAAAAAATAGGGCTCATCGTCTAAGGGATTAGGACAGGGACCTTCTAAGTCTCTAATGTAGGTTCGAATCCTACTGAGCCTGTTATGAAAAAGATACTCTTGAATCGTACGAACTTCCTACTTATAATGAATAACCCACAAGCTTTAAGCTTGTGGGTTATTCATTATAAGTAGGAAGTTCGTACGATTCAATGAATGTTTCGGATCGACTGTTTAACCGAATTTACCAGTAGTAGAAGCTATTACAAAGGCTGCGTAAGTCAAAATATAACCTACTGAAAAGTGGGCTAAACCAACTAATCTAGCCTGAACAATAGATAATGCAACTGGCTTATCTTTCCATCTCACTAAGTTAGCTAGAGGAGTTCTTTCATGAGCCCAAGCTAGAGTTTCGATTAACTCTTGCCAATAACCTCTCCAGGAAATTAAAAACATGAAACCGGTAGCCCAAATTAAATGACCAAATAAGAACATCCAAGCCCATACAGAAAGGCTGTTCATACCATATGGGTTGTAACCATTAATTAGAGGTGATGAATTTAACCACAGGTAATCTCTCAGCCAGCCCATTAGGTAAGTAGAGGACTCATTAAATTGAGCTGCATTGCCTTGCCAGATTGTGATATGTTTCCAATGCCAGTAGAACGTCACCCATCCTATGGTATTCAGCATCCAAAATACAGCTAGATAAAAAGCATCCCAAGCTGAAATATCGCATGTACCGCCACGACCTGGACCATCACAAGGGAAACTGTAGCCGAAATCTTTTTTATCTGGCATCAACTTTGACCCTCTTGCATCCAGTGCGCCTTTGATAAGAATTAAAGCCGTTGTATGAAGCCCTAGAGCAATCGCATGATGTACCAAAAAGTCACCTGGGCCAATTGTTAAGAACAAAGAGTTCTTACCACTATTGATAGCCTCTAGCCAACCTGGTAACCATACATTGCTGCCAGCTTGGGATGCTATACTGTTTTGTGAGGCCAAAAGAACATCAAATCCATATAATGCTTTACCAGATGCAGCTTGAATCCACTGAGCGAACACAGGCTCAACAAGGATTTGTTTTTCTGGTGTTCCGAAAGCAATCATAACATCGTTGTGAATATACAACCCTAATGTGTGAAAACCTAAAAATAAGGAAACCCAACTTAAGTGTGATATGATAGCTTCTTTATGTTCAAGCATTCTTGCAAGAACATTGTCAGCATTTTGCTCAGGATCATAATCTCTCACAAAGAAAATTGCACCATGTGCGAACGCACCTACCATTAAGAAACCTGCAATATATTGATGGTGGGTATATAATGCAGCTTGAGTAGTGAAATCTTTTGCCATGAAAGCATATGGTGGTAATGCATACATGTGCTGAGCAACTAAAGAAGTGATTACTCCTAATGATGCTAAAGCTAATCCAAGCTGAAAGTGCAACGAATTTGTAATAGTATCGAAAAGACCTTTATGCCCTTTACCTAGTTTACCAGCTGGAGGTTCATGTGCATCCAAAATTTCTTTCAGATTATGCCCAATACCCCAGTTCGTGCGGTACATATGACCTGCTACGATGAAAATAACAGCAATAGATAAATGGTGGTGTGCCATATCAGTCAACCATAGAGATTGGGTCTGTGGGTGGAAGCCACCTAAAAAAGTTAGAATAGCTGTTCCTGCTCCTTGGCTAGTTCCGAACACGTGGCTAGCACTATCTGGATTGGACGCATAAACTCCCCAGTTACCTGAGAAAAATGGCTGTAAACCTGCTGGATGGGGGGCAATTTTAGTAAAGTTATCCCATCCAATGTGCTGTCCTCTGGATTCAGGTATGGCAACGTGAACTAGGTGGCCTGTCCAGGCAAGTGAGCTAACTCCAAATAAACCTGAAAGGTGGTGATTTAAGCGAGACTCATTATTCTTAAACCAAGATAGACCTGGTTTAAATTTGGGTTGAAGGTGTAACCAACCCGCGAATAGAAAGACAGCTGAAATCACAAGCAAAAATAAAGCACCCGAATATAGGTCGCTGTTAGTTCGCATACCAATAGTATACCACCAATGATATACTCCAGAGTAAGCTATGTCTACAGGGTAAGTTGCCCCTCCCTTCGTAAACGCTTTGATTGCTGGCTGCCCAAAGTGTGGGTCCCAGATTGCGTGAGCAATCGGCTTCGTTTTTAATGGGTTTAAAACCCACTGTTCGAAGTTACCTTGCCATGCTACATGGAATAAGTTGCCCGAAGTCCACAGGAAAATTATGGCTAGGTGGCCAAAATGCGAAGCAAATATTTTCTGATATAAATTTTCTTCAGTCATTCCATCATGACTTTCAAAGTCATGAGAAGTAGCGATTCCGTACCAGATCCTTCTCGTCGCTGGATCCTGTGCCAATGCTTGGCTAAATTTAGGAAATTTTGTTGCCATAGTTTTTTTTATCTTATCTTATTCAATCTTTATCCTACCGCGATTATTCTTGCTAAGAAAAATGCCCATGTTGTTCCTATACCGCCAACTAAATAATGGGCCAGACCTACTGCACGCCCCTGAGTGATGCTTAAAGCTCTTGGCTGAATTGTTGGTGCAAGTTTTAACTTATTATGTGCCCATACAATTGATTCAATTAATTCTTGCCAATAACCGCGGCCACTGAATAAGAACATTAAACTGAATGCCCACACAAAGTGTGCGCCCAAGAATATTAAACCATAAGCCGATAGTGCTGAACCATAAGATTGAATTACTTGTGATGCTTGTGCCCACAAGAAATCTCTCAACCAACCATTGATTGTAATTGAGCTTTGAGCAAAATTACCGCCGGTAATATGTGAAACAGTACCATTTGGCGTTACAGTTCCCCATACGTCGGACTGCATTTTCCAACTAAAGTGAAAAATCACTATTGATAATGAATTATACATCCAGAATAGTCCCAAAAATACATGATCCCAAGCAGATACTTGACACGTACCTCCTCGACCAGGACCGTCACAAGGGAATCTAAAACCTAGATTAGCTTTATCTGGGATTAAACGAGAATTTCGTGCGAACAGTACACCTTTTAGTAAGATTAGTACAGTCACGTGGATTGTGAAAGCATGAATGTGATGTACCATAAAATCTGCAGTACCAAGAGAAATAGGCATCATGGCTACCTTGCCTCCAACTGAGACTACATCGCCACCGAAAGCATAGCTTGCTGTTGCCAAAGCATTAGGTGCTGTATTTCCTGCAGATAAAGTATGTGCATTTTGAATCCACTGAGCAAATATTGGCTGCAGCTGGATAGCTGTATCAGAGAACATGTCTTGAGACCTACCTAAGGCTCGCATTGTATCGTTGTGAATATACAAACCAAAGCTATGAAAACCTAAAAAGATACATACCCAGTTTAAATGTGAGATGATAGCATCTCTATGGCGAATAACACGATCTAGTAAATTATTATAGTTTTGAGCAGGACTATAGTCACGAACCATGAAAATTGCGGCGTGGGCAGCTGCGCCTACTACACAGAATCCACCTATCCACATGTGATGAGTGAACAAAGATAATTGCGTAGGATAATCAGTGGCAATATATGGATAAGGGGGCATAGCATACATATGGTGTGCTACGATTATACTAACGGAGCCAAGCATAGCCAAGTTAATAGCTAGCTGCGCATGCCATGAAGTAGTCAAAATTTCATATAAGCCTTTGTGACCTTCACCCGTAAAAGGACCTTTGTGTGCTTCTAAAATTTCTTTCATACTATGACCTATGCCCCAGTTAGTTCTATACATATGGCCAGCTACAATAAATAATACTGCAAGCGCCAGATGGTGATGAGCTGTATCACTAAGCCATAAGCCTCCTGTAACAGGATTTAATCCACCTTTAAAAGTTAGAAAATCAGAGTATACACCCCAATTTAAACTGAAGAATGGAGCCAGTCCTTTTCCAAAGCTAGGATATAGCTGAGCCATTAAATCACGGTTTACTAAAAACTCATGAGGAAGTGGAATTTCATTCGGTGCAACACCGGCATCTAACAGTTTATTTATTGGTAAGGCTATGTGTATTTGGTGTCCAGCCCAAGATAAGCAACCCAAACCAAGCAAACCTGCCAAGTGGTGATTAAGCATAGACTCTACATTTTGGAACCATTCTAGCTTAGGTGCCGCCTTGTGATAGTGGAACCACCCTGCAAATAGCATTAACCCTGACATTGCTAATGCTCCTATTGCTGTTGCATACAATTGAGCCTCGTTCGTGATACCAGATGCTCTCCATAGCTGGAAGAATCCAGATGTTATTTGGATACCTTGAAAGCCACCACCAACATCACCATTTAAAATTTCCTGTCCTACAATAGGCCAGACAACTTGTGCACTTGGTTTGATACCTGTCGGATTACTTAGCCAAGATACATAGTTAGAAAAGCGTGCGCCGTGGAAATACATACCACTTAGCCACAAAAAGATCACTGAAAGCTGGCCAAAATGCGCACTGAAAATTTTTCGAGATACATCTTCCAGTGAACTAGTATGACTGTCAAAATCGTGGGCATCAGCATGCAAGTTCCAAATCCAAGTTGTAGTTTTTGGACCTTTTGCTAATGTACGAGAAAAATGTCCGGGTGTAGCCCATTTTTCGAAGGACGTCTCTACAGGATCCTTGTCTACGGTTATTTTTACTTTCTTTGTTTCTTGCTCTTTTGAGCTAGTAGTCATTGAGATTTTCAGGGTAAATAATTAGCCAAAAATTAATAATTTCCCTGCAAAAGCTGAATATGAAAAGCTTATTTCACCCAGCTTCAAGTCTTATTTGATTATAGTTTGTATTTGTATACTAAGAGTAAGGTTGTCATAGTTCAAGGAATCTGTATCAAAAACCCTCTAGCCTAATTATGAACAGCCCATAAAAAGTACTAGCAGAGTATGGTGATCAAGGAAGCCTAATGTACAGTTCTCGTCTGTATAATGTGTTGTAAGACTAAGAATAATTCTAACGCGTTCTATATAGATGTTCCTGTAGGATTTCAATAACAATGTTATCCAATCAATAAGTTGAACGAGAACATTTACATAGCTTGATTCGTTCTAGAGAGCTTGACTATTTTGTTGATTCGTAAGATGCGTGTCAGTTTTTTACAGATTTTAAGTATTTAATATTTTAGTAGTAAGTGTGACAAAACAACTTCTGAAATTATTCAACGCCAGTCTATGTGTACGATCTCAAATTAGCACAACTTCAGATCTGTGTTCTTGATAAACCAGCTTTTACACTTAGTTTGTCCGCGTAAAAGTGAAGTATATTATACTTCAATATTTTAAGATCAGCTTCAGTTCACCTAATGTAAGAACAACAATTGTGCTATGTATGCTAAATTTATTTTGCACATCATTTTTCTTCAGTTCTGCTTGGGAGTATTTACATTAGACTTTTGTAAAAATTTTGTTTTTAGCAAACCTCTAGCAACATGAACCAAATCATGATTAATATTTAATGACTGGGTCATGATTGAACAATATACCTGGCAGGTATAGTGCCTATAACGAATCTTACCTCCTCTCTTATTTGAGACAAGAAACTAAAACGCTCATTTCTATCATCTTTTAGATTATTAGTAAATCATACTAGAATGAGTTTTCAATCACAATTATACATGTAAATTGGTAGAAAGTACCAACTTTGTTAACAATTTTTAAAATCTATTTTTTTTTATTTTCACTTATCGTGATTTTTTGCTATAATAAACCTATGATGTAGAGTATCACATAAAATGAAGCTAGTATTACTGCTATCTGATATAATCTACAACGATTATGATTTTTGTGATGAAACTGACAAGTTAACATGTAATTGTGATTAACGCTAACATTAGGCTAAGTTATGTTTGATCAACACTTATATTATAGCATAACAAATACTACATAAGTGTCTAATTCTTAGTCTTATTGTGGAATAGTGTCGTGCAATTATAGTCTGTAACACTAATTAGCAATCATAAAACATTCGTATAATAAAATCAGATCCAAAGAACAAAATAGGTACCTGAGGCAGCAAACCTAGACATAGCTTGAGGTATGAGACATTATACCTCAATCCAGCAATTGAGGCAGCGATGTGTCAACCCTTAACGATTCATACTTAACTATATCTATTGATATCAATTATATTATATATGCCAAATCAAGCAATTCGCCCAGTGTTTCCATTCACTGCAATAATCGGACAGGAAGAGATGAAATTAGCTTTAATCTTGAACGTTATAGATCCACGTATTGGAGGAGTAATGATTATGGGTGATCGTGGTACCGGAAAATCTACAACGATAAGAGCTATAGCAGATCTTCTTCCGGAGATTATAGTGGTAAAAGATGATCCTTTTAATTCCCATCCTGAGGACTCCGAATTGATGAGTGATGGCGTTAAAGAAGCTAAGCAGAAGAATAATAATCTAGAAACAGAGTTTATTAAAGTACCTATGATCGATCTACCACTAGGTGCAACGGAAGATAGAGTGTGTGGTACGATTGATATTGAGAAAGCGCTAACTGAAGGTGTCAAGTCCTTTGAAGCAGGTTTACTGGCTAAAGCTAACAGAGGGATTCTATATGTAGATGAGGTGAATTTACTAGATGATCATCTAGTCGATATACTGCTAGATTCTGCAGCTTCTGGTTGGAATACAGTAGAACGGGAAGGAATTTCGATCCGACATCCTGCCCGTTTTGTGTTAGTTGGTTCAGGAAATCCTGAGGAAGGGGAATTGAGACCACAGCTTCTGGACCGTTTTGGAATGCATGCAGAAATTCGTACAGTCAAAGAACCTAAGCTACGTGTTCAAATAGTTGAACAAAGAAGCGATTTCGATATGGATCCTAATGGATGCCTTGAAAAATATGCGGTATCACAAGGAGAACTGAAAGATAAAATTAAAAGCGCACAGGCAATACTGGACCGAGTGACCATCGATTACGAGAAAAAAGTTAAAATTTCCAGCATTTGTGCAGAATTAGATGTAGACGGTCTAAGGGGTGATATAGTTACAAATAGAGCATCTAAGGCTCTTGCGGCTTATGAAGGGAAGGAAGTTGTTTCAGAAGAACATATCAGACGAGTAATCAAGTTGTGCTTACGTCATAGGCTACGCAAAGACCCGCTGGAGTCGATTGATTCTGGCAATAAGGTTGAAAAAGTATTCGACAATATTTTTGCTTTGAGCCCAAATGACTAGAATTTTCATCATTACACTTGGTCTTACTTTACAAATCAGTATCTTTCAGTATACTTAATGATTATAAGATTACAATAATGTATTGATCAATAGAATAGCTATACTTACACCTAGCTATTATGTCTATTCGTGATCAAGACGTATTAAATAAAAAATAACAGTTTATGCCAAAATTAAAAACTTCAAAAGCAATAGCAAAAAGATTTAAAATCACACGCAATAAAAAAATTCTACGCAGGCAACCGTTCAAAAGTCATTTGTTAGAAAAAAAATCAGCTCGCCGTAAGAGGTTGTTGTCTACTGTTAAATTGGTACATGATACACAAATCGAAAGCATACTGAAACAAATGCCCTATGCGCGATAGTATAGTATATTTGAGACATACATACTATTAGCTATAAATATAAATTTGCCAGAAGTTTGGTACGTTATAAAGTTTGGCAAATTTTGAATGAGAAACAATAGAAGACCACATGGATTTAGTTCTTACGCTGGATTTGCTAAAAAAATCTTAGAGCAGTCATATATCGTATTGCCTAAATAGCATAAACAGGTAGATCAATATCGTCTGTAGGGACACAAGCTTTTTTGTCAATGTGGAATACAATGAAATATAACAAAAATACAATTATACTCAACAGCTTATTGGGCAGAAAAATTTGCGACATTGAGATAAGTGAATTATAATTAATGATCTCAACTGATAAGATTCAGAGAAAAATAAGCTATAACTTATCTATTATGTCAGCTTGCACTCAATATATTACACTTATTTAGTATAAGCACATTCTAGTCTAATCTGGTGGTACTAATTAGATAATAAGTAATTATATAGCACATACCAGACAATACATATGTAAACTAATGTGAGAAAAATATTTGAAGCTTTATTAGTTAATATGTAGTATCAAGCAACATGCCAACTGCGGTAAGCGTGCATGATGCCCCATTAATAACGTACTTTATCAGAGGGTATCCTTGGGTAGAGTTCAGAATAAAAAGTGGTTAAATATATTATAAGATTATTACCTATAATCATATTTATCACTATTCCGAAAATACACTGACCATATCAAATCAAACTTGTGCTAGGAGTAATCAATGACCCGGGTTAAAAGAGGTAACGTTGCACGTAACAGGAGAAAAAATATTTTAAAGTTAGCTAAAGGGTTCCGCGGAAGTCATTCGAATCTTTTTCGTGTAGCTAATCAGCAAGTGATGAAATCCTTAAAATATGCCTACGTCGGACGTAAGAGAAAAAAAAGAGAATTTCGTAGACTATGGATCACTAGGATCAATGCTGCAGCGAAAATGCATGAAATAAGTTATAGCCAGCTAATTAGTCAGCTTAAGAATGAAAATATTGCATTGAACAGGAAAATGCTTGCACAAATTGCTACGGTCGACTATATGACATTCGGCAAGATAGTTAATTCATTGTCCAAGAATACTTAACTATAAGTTGATTCTAAACAGCACCAACGATATACAGTAATGGTAATCATCACTTTATATCGTTGGTGCTGTTTAGAATCAACTATCCACGATGACCGGCCAGTAAGCTTAGCCTTGAATATTGATTACTAGTAAAGATGAAAACAGGGTGTATTCACGGTCGACAGTTCTTCTCCCATTTCTAGAAGAATCCTGCGATTAGGCCTGCTAGACAAAAGAATGGTTTTATCACCCAGGGTAGGGATGGCGCAGCATGTGTGCCCCTTAACAGTTGTTCCATCTAATAAAAAGAAATCTTTGTGATTTTTTAATTCCTGATAAATAAAGCTTGGTAGTACTCCATGGGCATATGCGATCTGAGTCTGAAGCTTACCTGGGACTTGTCGCGATATAATCTTATACGCAAATTCATAAAAAGTATTGTCAGCTTTCAGATTGAAAAAGCAAATCTTTTCATTCGAATACTTGATATGGCAGTCGATGATATTTAGATTAATATGAAAGGAAAAGTTTGTTTGAGAATATTTTAGTAGGTAAAAGAGATATTCTTTTGTATGCTTAGGAGCATATATCGAGATAGGCTTTGTCCTACCCGATAAATTCAAGGTAGCTAGAAAACCAATCAATCCGGTTATGTAACTCGATTTGAAATTGGAAATCAGTATGCTGGAAATCTGAGTTATTTTGATTTTTCTAGCAAAGGTGAGTATATATTAGGAATCATAAACAATAAGCTTATTTTCATTATTTTTAGTCAAAAAAAATGTTATGCTGTGCAGCATTTAGGAATTTATGCTGAATCAGAACAATACCTAGAACTTGGATCCTGCATAGTTCTTTATTAACTGTGGTAGATTGAGCTTGTTTGTGCGCAGCAAGATTTTGAGCAGGGACTTAAGAAGCAGTATGGCGGGAGGAGCTCAAAAGCCTATTTTTCAAGATGGTTCGAATAGGCCGAACACAAAAAAACAGGCCATGAATGGTAATGGTGCGGATTCAAACATCTTCTGTGTCAATTTCCATTTTTTGCACAGATACATAATTCTCAACTTACTAATATCATGGAAAGCGGGACTGCGCTTAGTTAACTGGGAATTTGATGGGTTATCCCAAAATCTTTCATTTTTCATGAATGCTAGGTTGCGTTGCCTAGCGAAGAGTATTTTTGAAATTTGCACATGAATCACAACATGATAGATGAAATTTTAAATGTTACTACGCTGTAGTATTATATGAATGAAAATCTTGAAAAATGACCAGCCATTATCAATTAATTGTAGTGCAAGGGCATATGACAACGCAACGGTTTACTAACATTGCCAACTTTTTTTTCATGCGTAATTGGAAACAGACCAATACGAACAAATCGCACTCATACTATTTATAAATATTCATATTCTTATAGCATAATCATTCGAAGCTGAAGCTTTTTTAGAGGTTGTCTAAAAAGTACTGATTTTTTATAATTGTTTATTGGTCTATGACCAATAAATCACAAAACGTACGCTGAGTAATCACGGGATAATAATATGCTATACTGACTAATCAGCATATCAGTACAGAGTAATATCTCTATGAGAAACATGTACATGAAAATTCAATTTCGCACTGTTTGTTGTGTTATAAAATCGATACCGCTGCTTAATGTCATATCAATCGTAAAATTTGCGCTAAAGCTGTAACAGAATTAATTATCAAGCAAGCAAACATACCATGCGCTAATTAGGTCTCACTATACTCATTGACTGCAAGGCAGTCTTTAGATTAGTTAACCTAAGAGGCTATCATAATAAGATTCTGATGTTCAGCAGTGCACCATATAAACGTTATTAGTCAGTAACAGTATTATGATAAGTCGTTGCCGGAAACACATAACCAAGCCTAATATAGCTAGAGTCAAATAAAATATGTAAATATTGTTATTCTCTTTATCATATGGATAGTAAATATAAGCCGCATTGTGCAATGGTACGGATGAATGTCTATATTTCAACTGAATGGCATTGTAACAAAAAAAATGCTTCAAGGAACATGAATTCTAAGTTTATAGCTGGCACTTTGCCTACAATGCACATCTTGTACGAGTGAGCTAATATGCACAATTAATAAGCTGGAATGGAATTGCAACCGTTATTGCGTAACAATCACATAAATGCTTTGTATATCCACGGTACTTTAAACAAAGCTTACCCTTCTGCACAATCAAAAATCCAGGTCTCGGAGATGCTTTTAAGGTTTACTATTCTTGATACATACTGCTTAAGTGTCGGCAGCTCAAGAGGGTCAGAGTATAAGTAGTGAATCACGTTTATCGGTAGATTGAATTGTGTTTAGTATCGAAATAAAAGTATAAAAGTACAATTTAGTGCTGTTTCGGATAGGTCTAAAAAACGACGGTTTGTAAAACAGGAAGAAATCATTTGAAAATCAATACCGACTCAGTAATTATTATCTTGCACGAAGTGCTGTGTTTAGATGTGCAATATGCTTACGATAATGACGGTGTTCTAGGTACTAGCTTATATGCCTGTATTGTATCGTCTTTATTCCAGGCTGTGAAGCTGTCGGATACGACCCCGCATTCATTACCCTGACCTATTTCATTGATATCTTCTTTTACGCGTTTTAGTGAGTCCAATTTTGCTTCTGCAATAATATCCGCGTTTCTAATAATACGTATACAACAGTCTCGTTCAAGTTTCCCGGAGTCTACATAACAACCAGCAACAACACCTTTAGTCAGTGAGAACGTTGTTTTCACTGTAGCTGAGCCCAATATTTGTTCATCAAATTCTTCATCTAACAGGCTCTTCATATGTTGCTCAACACAATCAATCAGATCATAGATTACATCAAATGACTGTATACTAATCTTATTAGATAGTGAATGCTTGTTAGAGCTTGTTACTACGCTATTAAAACCCAGTATGATTGACTGAGTATTGTATGCTAACTCCATATCTTTCTGACTTATATCACCGGTACCCATGTATACAACCTTAATTTGTATCTTTTGCTGAGGTATTTGACTCAGTGCATTAAGAATAGCTTCTAGTGAACCAGGTGAGTCTGTTTTCAGTAAGAGGTTGATTAATTTGATATTGTGCTGTTCTTTTGAAGCAGATTGATTGCTAAGAATAACTCTTGAATTAGAGAGAGAATGCTGGAAAGGTTTTTCTAGTTTACGTTGGTCGATGATTGTTTTAGCTTCTTTCTCTTTGTCAACAACTTGAAAGTTATCGCCTGAATTTGCTACTGCCGAAAGCCCCAGCATTTGTACGATTGTAGAGGGAGAGGCATGGTCGATCTTATCGCCTTTAGTATTAAGCATTGCACGTGTCTTACCAGACGTTGTTCCTGTGACTATTAAGTCCCCTAAAGACAACTTACCATTTTGGACCAATAGAGTGGCAATAGGTCCACGAGTTTTATCTAGGTGAGCTTCAATAACCGTGCCGACAGCTTTTGAATCAGGGTCTGCAATAAGCTGTTCAAGATCAGCAACTAACAATATAGTAGTTAACAGCTTGTCAATATTGATGTTCTTCAAAGCACTAATCTCGACGATGGGAACGTGTCCCCCTAGAGTATCTACTACAACACCATACTGCATCAGCTGTTCTTGAATTTTACTTGAGTTTGCATCTGCCTTGTCGATTTTAGTTATAACCACGATGTAAGGAGAGTTTGCTTTATGAATATGATCGATGGCTTCGATAGTTTGTGGCTGAATACCATCATCAGCAGCAACTATAAGTAAAGCAATGTCGGTTACCTTAGCGCCGCGGGATCTCATGGCAGTAAAAGCCTGGTGGCCTGGGGTATCCAGAAAAACAATTTTCTCTTGTCCTTTTTCACCTGGTGCATATATCTCGTAAGCACCAATCCCCTGTGTAATGCCCCCAGCTTCTTTGTCCGCCATCTTAGTCTTCTGGATGGCATCAATCAGGGTTGTTTTGCCATGGTCAACATGTCCCATGATAGTAACAACAGGAGGGCGTTTTGTGGCATTTAAATTACCGACAAGTTCTATATTCAACCTCTCAAGCCGTGAATCATTATCGGTCTCACTGTAATCACTGGTCTCAATTTTCAAGCTTGGCTTCAATTGTTTTGTTAGCTCCTTAGCTGTTTCTATGTCAATAAGCTGATTAATTGTTGCTATAGTACCTTGGACGAACAGGGCTTTGATGATCTCTCTTTCTGAAACTCCTAACAATTCGGAAAAGTCAACAATGGTAATCGGTCTTGATAATCTAAGACTTCTCTCTTCGACTGCAGAGGGAGCTTTAGTTGCGTGTTGCGAATAGGAAGTTTCGGCTTGGTCTGGTTTGTGTTTTTTTTCTATTTTCCGTTTTTTCTTTAACGGTTTCGGGGGACGAGCGACGGAAAGATCAGCCGTAGTATTTTTGCTACCTCCTGAATCTTCTTGGTAAAGATCATTATCCTCATCTTGAAGTTCAACAATTCTCTTGTCTTTTTTCTTACTTTTGTACTTTTTGTTTTCTAGCGTGTCTTCTTCGGTATTGTTATTTCGTATTTTTTGCCTAGATCTAAATGCTGGCTTATCAATCTCGTCAACAATACTGGGGCCTACAACCTTTGTCAGGTCTGGGTTTTCTTTGAAACTTGGTTTACTTGCGAATTTCCTAAGATTAATCAAGAATTTTGGACTTGTTAAGTCAACAACAGCATTGCTGTTGAAACTGTTTGCAGAGCTATCATGTCTCACGCCTTTCATAACAGTAAATTGTTTAGGATAATAATTAAGAATTGAGTAAAATATGCGATTTAACATAATAATAGATTAATCTAGTCTAGTGTTAGCTTAATTTTGTACGTACTTGATTCTGGGTGCATAGGTGCACAGTTTAAGCAGGGATGAAATCAAGAGAAACATTTCGAACTCTATGCAAATAAGCTTCAGTCAATTACAGGAGGAAAAAGCAAAACCACTACTCATTCATGTTGTGATATGTGGCTACTGCAGATGGAGATACTCGATTTAGGTATCGAAAAATCCAATATTTAAAGACAGTATCCAAAACTACAGGGAAAGTAGAAATGAAGACAAATATAAAGTCTCTACTCTCTGGTAGTCCAAAATGTCTTAAAATAAACTCAATTATGACCTCCCATCCGTGTGGGGAGTGGAAGCCAACAAACATATCGGTGAAAAGTATGATAAGAAATGCTTTGGCCGTATCGCTAAGACCATAAACTAATTCATTAAGAAAAGATTTTAAGATTGAGATATATCTTTTCTTCCATACTATCAAGGCTGTAAACACAGAGATTGATATTAAATCTGCAAAAATATTTTTGATTGCATCCGCACTTTCATTGGCATACTCTATGGCGATCTCCATAGCCCGGCCTTTGATTTTTTTTTCTATAGACTCAGCATTCATATCTGGCAGTTTCCCTATAAGAATTTCGAAATTCATTTTTTCCTCAAACCTTTGTAGCTCTGAAAAAGCTCTCTCTTCTTGAGAAGGGTTCAAAAAAATCGTCATCATTTGATTATTCCAGAAATAATCTATCGTTGGATTAAGAATAAAACTTTTTGTCAGTTGATTGGTTAGAATAGGCAAAGTGAGCAATAAAACTAAGTACTTGATAGAAGTTATTGTTTGGTACTTAGAAACGCGAAATTCTTCAATAGCCTCGAGTTCAGAACTGGGATCGAGGTCCTTGGTGAACTTTTCGAATGTCTTGGTGATAGAACGGGGAATGGGTCCTACTTTTTCTAACGTTGATTTGTTGATATCTTTCAAATTCCAATATTTCATTTGATTGTTTTTATAAAAATTATATGTTATATATATATATCATTTTAGACAGTATTGTGAATTTAATAAACTTAAATAACTAAGCATGAAAAAAAAGATAGCATATTTAAAAAAGCTGATAATAATCATAGGTACTGGTATTGTACTACAGGCTCCAGCTCACTGCTATGCAGTAGAAGGTGAAAAAAAAACGTTGGAGCACTCATATCCGCAGAGGAACAGGAATTAGCGCTTAACGATTCTGTGATAATGAATAATAATATGCTACCTAAAGTATATGAAAAGCAACTGTACTTTTTGGGTATTAAAGGTCAAGAGCACATTGAATTAATCAAGGAAAAATTTCACTTAGAGGAACTTGAAAAGACTCCCGATTATATTTCTTCTAAGCAGCTAAAAAGACTGGCACGCGCAATGGTAAATGATGGTATATTTAAAAAAGTTAGTATTTCTGACTATACTTTTGTTGATGAGAAAAAACAACTCATTTTTTTATACCTAAAAGCACATGAAAACCTATACCAAGTCGTAGTGGAAAATAAAACAAGTATTGATTTAAATGTGCAAGCATGGCTTAAAATCTTTAAGCCCAAGTTCAAAAATATAATTAACCGTAAATACACTTGGAAACATATAAACAACATGCTTGCCTGTTACCGAAACAATGGCTACGAATATATTCGAATGAAATTGTTGTATAGCAAAAACAGAATCAAGGTGCTCATAAATCAAGCAGAAATCAACCATGTCGTTTTTTTTGAACGAATAAGAGTAAAAGATAATTACGAGTACAAAAAAATATATGAAAATATAGGAATAGGTAATAAAATACCTACAGGTTTAATTAAACGAGTACTGAGATTCGATCAAAACCAGTCACTTAACAGCAACTATGTCGATCTAATAATCAATGAATTTAAAAATAACCATGTGTTAGACACGTGCAGATATGAAATCAGCTCCAGTGGAAACACATTAGACGTAATGTTATACATAGATATGTTACCAGATAGGTCTATTTATACACTATACCACAATATCCAGATACATAACAGAGTCGCAAATCACATTTATTTTTTTTTCAGTAATTCAGCTAAATATTTGCTAGTTTTAAAGAAAACAGTAAAAACTGCCTATGATTTATACAAAGAATCACTCTCAAGAGCGATATTACTTATGAGCTTTGAAAATTTTCATAATATTTCAACTAATAAAATTTTTGCTCATAAAAATTTGTACCTGCAGACAATAGAATATTATGACTTTCATCAGTTCACACTACTGGACACAGTCAAAAATTCATGGTCGGTGCGGTACAACAGAAGATATCTTGGCCGACGCAATAAAAATATTGTTCTCGACTTTTCATCACCTTATTCACACGATTTTTTTCAAGTTATGTACAGAAATCCCTGGGTGTTAATTGGCCGGGATACATTTGGCCGCTTATCTATAAACTATAGGCACGAACTTATGCCTCAGGATGGTAATTTAGAAGCTCAATTAGCTTCTTGGCTTAGAGATAAGCTTCTTGTGAATAGTGATACTCAGGTATTCAAGGGAGAGGCTTCATATGTATCTCGTGACGATGTGCATGTACAACTAGATCATCGCATAACAGAAAAATTCCATGTGCAAGAAACTGTATCGAAACAGATTGGCGTCGACCACTATTCGGCTCTGTCAAACCATAAAAATTATGAAAAACTGTATGGGCAGCAGAGTTTGTACAAGCAAAAAATATGCAATTTTTCAAACATAGATAAACTAAGCGTACATCGCGCTTGCTCATTTACAACTGTTTTGCATTATGACGATACGAATTATATTGACTGGATCAACGAGGGATATAAATATAACTTAAAGCTCGAAACTCTTTATAAAATACAAGATGATTCATATCCTAAGAAGGTAAATATAGACAATCATTTAATCGGTCGTATTGATTTTAAGCAGGCCTTATACTTAACTCCGGTGCCCGTTCTTGATGTCAACAATAAACATTTTATGATAGTTGAAGGAGGAATTAAATTTTGGATTAATAAATTTCTGTTAGATGTAAAGCCGGACAACAAGCTACAAATACCAAACGACGCCAGTCATTTTATTGTCGGAGATAATAACTTGCAATCGTATAATCTGCAATATGAATTTCACAAGCAGTTCAAATATTTTTTTTCATATTTTTTTCACAGTTCTTGGATAAGCAACGCAAAGAGCAAGCGTGACATAGTGAGTATCGAACACACTTGGTGCTTGGGTATGGGTGTGCAAGTAAATGTACCAATCTACAAGACTCCCCCGTTGTGTATTCGCTATGATTTTCTTAGTAATTCACGAGCTGGAATCAGTATTTACTTTCGTTCTACAACAAAATAGTGCACGTAACAAATGCGCTTGATTCTGCTAAATACAACAAATCAAAGTGTGCGATTCGTTATTGATAATAATGAAGCTCGAACTCTGAATTAAACCAACTTTGATACAAAGATATTAGCCAGATAACAAAAGACGTAAGATTTGCAAATGAAAAAATCAACAATAACAAAGAAATAACTATTCCAAATACTTGATCGTACTAAAGCAATGTTTTCATCAGCATTCGCGGTACTTCTCAGTGGTGTTTGTAAGTGTAATACAAAGTAACTTGTATGCCGGTTTATCGGGATGAGTTAGATATAGGCACTCGTATGTATTTTTTGATCGGCAGTATAGAAACGACAGCTGCAAAGGAGGTAGCACGTAGATTTCAATCTTTTATTAACACGCCAAGTTATAAGTCAGTGAATCATACAACTAGAAAGAATTTAGTACTTTAATCTTTTATTCATAGCAACATTCGTAGAGTGATATTAAATTAATTAATATTTCAGACTTTTTCATAGCGAATAAAATAGAAAATCTACTGTAAAAAGAAAAATAAACATTCGTATAACATGAATTTTTCAAGTAGTATCTAACAGGATGCGTAGCAATAAGGCTGCACGTTTCATATGTAGGATCTGATTTAAACATTTGAGCGAGTAAACCTTAAGTACAGTTTTTTGGAACAGACTGCCGTATAGGAAAGCAGTTATTAGCCTTGAAGGAGTCCAGGGCATTTTGGACAAACTGTCGTCATGCTACAGTTAGTCAATAGCCTTCAATCGTGCTGTATGCTAAATTTTGTCGTGAAAGCCAGAGCTTAGCAGAAGTTTCTTCATGCAAATGAAATCAAATTTGCTCGTAGACGAATAATCATTACTTACAGTTAAGACTTTCTTAATAACCTTTTAAAAATCTTCGTTTTTAAGTAACACGAAGGAAAATATTATGGACATGTAGACAGCTTTAACCTTGGAATAAAGATACTTGTAGATACGATCTTTTCTACAGCATGATCTATAATCCTAGTGATTATTAGGACATATTGCTTGTATATGACTACATAATGCTTTCAAAGTGCGAAGCTTCACTTGAATTGATCTGTAAATACAAATTTAGTAAAGACAGGTTATCGATAAACATAGGAAAGTATAATAATCTAGAATCAATTAATTGTATTGGGAAGGCATTACTACTGTTTGATTTTTTAATTATCTAGGCTGATTTAGCATACAGCAGAACTGTTCTTCCATATTATTCTGTACTTGAGCTCATATAGTGTACAATAAAAATCCTACAAATTCAAGGCATATGTGTAAGAATATGAAGCACAAGCCATTGGGTACGCAAGTACCGCTGGTGGTTTATAAGGAAGGCTGCCTGGTATTATAGCTAGCATAAAGCATGATTAAGATTAGGTGCCGATTCTCAGAGATTAAAGTTTTATTAGCGCGAGGTAATAATACAAGTGAGAAGTGAGTATACAGCAGGTAATACTTGCAGCCGTTTCATTATTAGTGACAAAGGCCATAAGCTCTTAAAAACTATGTGTTTTATTGAAAGCTTTGCGGGATAAATAATAAAACGACTATAAATTATTACTTATTTAATCCTATTTAATTTTACTTAACAGTCAACATTTTATATGTTTGAACGTTTCACAGAAAAAGCTATCAAGGTTATTATGCTAGCCCAAGAAGAAGCCCGCAGACTTGGCCATAACTTTGTTGGTACGGAACAAATTTTACTAGGTTTGATTGGCGAGGGCAATGGAATAGCTGCACAAGTGCTCAAGTCCATGAATGTCACTTTAAAAGATGCTCGGATAGAAGTTGAAAAAATCATCGGGCGAGGATCAGGCTTTGTAGCAGTTGAGATTCCATTTACACCGAGGGCCAAAAGAGTTCTAGAACTTTCTCTAGAAGAAGCAAGACAATTGGGGCACAATTATATTGGCACTGAGCATTTATTAATGGGCCTAGTTAAAGAAGGAGAAGGAGTTGCGGCTAGAGTACTGGAAAACTTAGCTGTAAATGTATCCAGTATTAGAACAGAAGTCATACAAATGCTTGGAGAAAACGCAGAGGTTATTCCTGGCAGTGGTAGTTCAACTCAATCCAGAAGTAAAACACCAACTCTAGAAGAGTTTGGGACTAGTCTTACAAACATGGCAGCAGAGGGGAATCTTGACCCTGTTGTTGGCAGGCAAAAAGAGATTGAAAGAGTAGTTCAAATACTCGGAAGAAGGACAAAGAATAACCCTGTGTTGATCGGTGAACCAGGAGTTGGTAAAACTGCCATAGCTGAAGGATTGGCTCAAAGAATAGTCAATAGAGACGTACCCTCAATCTTAGAAGATAAAATCGTCATAACTTTGGACGTAGGCCTTTTGGTCGCGGGTACCAAATATCGAGGAGAGTTTGAAGAAAGGCTTAAGCGAATAATGGATGAAATTCGTTCAGCAGACAACATTATATTAGTGATAGATGAAGTACATACTTTAATAGGTGCTGGCGCAGCTGAGGGAGCTATAGATGCTGCTAACTTGCTTAAGCCAGCCCTGGCCAGAGGCGAACTTCAATGTATTGGTGCAACAACACTTGAAGAATACAGAAAACATATTGAAAAAGATCCCGCTTTAGAGCGTAGATTCCAACCTGTAATGGTAGGTGAACCTAGCGTAGAAGAAACTGTAGAAATTTTATTTGGTTTGCGAGACAGGTATGAGCAACACCATCAACTTAAGATTTCAGATAGTGCACTTGCTGCCGCTGCTACTTATGCTCATCAATATATTTCAGATCGTTTTTTACCGGATAAAGCTATCGACCTAGTTGATGAGGCTGGATCTAGAGTAAGATTACTCAATTCTCAGCTTCCTCCGGCAGCACGGGAGTTAGATAAAGAACTTAGAGGCATTTTGAAGACCAAAGACGAAGCTATAAGAGCACAAAAGTATGAAAAGGCTGAGCAATACAGATCACGGGAGTTAGAAATCAAGGCGCAGATAGCTTCAATAGCACAGAATAAAGATAACGAGGTTAACTTAAACTTAGAAGATCCAATTGTAACAGAAGAAGACATAGCAGAAATAGTTGCTTCTTGGACAGGTATTCCTGTAACAAAATTAACACGATCAGAGTCAGAAAAGCTCTTACATATGGAGGAAACTCTGCATAATAGAATTATAGGGCAAGAAGAAGCCGTGGTTGCCGTTTCAAAAGCAATTAGACGCGCAAGAGTTGGGTTGAAAAATCCAAATCGCCCTATCGCTAGCTTTATTTTTTCTGGGCCAACAGGAGTAGGTAAAACTGAACTAACAAAAGCTTTGGGATCTTATTTTTTTGGTTCAGAAGACTCAATGATTAGACTCGACATGTCAGAGTACATGGAACGTCACACTGTATCTAAGATTATAGGTTCACCTCCGGGATATGTGGGTTACAGTGAGGGAGGATATTTAACTGAAGCTGTTAGAAAAAGACCTTACACTGTGATTCTTTTCGATGAGATTGAGAAGGCTCATCCTGACATTTTTAATTTACTCTTACAAATCTTGGATGATGGTCGTTTAACGGATGCTAAGGGGAGGACTATTGATTTTAAAAACACTCTGATGATAATGACATCCAATATTGGTTCAAAAGTTATTGAAAAAGGAGGGGCTGGTGGATTAGGTTTTGACCTGGCTAGCAATCAAGTAGAATCTCAGTATAATAAGATAAAATCTTTAGTAAACGAGGAGTTGAAGCAATATTTTCGCCCCGAATTTTTAAATAGACTGGATGAAATTATTGTTTTCCGACAATTAACCAAAGATGAAGTAAGAGAAATTGCTAACTTAATGCTAAAAGAAGTGTTTGAAAGGATTAAGCAAAAAGATATACATCTTGAAGTTACAGAAAGATTTAAAAATCGCCTTGTTGACGAGGGGTACAACCCAAGCTATGGGGCTCGCCCACTTCGTAGGGCTGTTATGCGCTTATTAGAGGATAGTTTAGCAGAAGAAGTACTATCAGAAAAATTGAAAGCAGGAGACAATGCTGTTGTTGATATTGACAACGATGGCAAAGTTGTTGTTTTATTGGGAGAAAGAATGCAGCAGTTAGTATCCTAAGTACGCAAGTTCTAACCAAACAAGTAAATAAGATAGAAGTTTTCCTATCTTATTTGCTTGTTTGGTTAGAATATTAAAAAAACTTATATACAATATAAAGAAAGAGTTGATTTCTTGATTTCATTATAGTGCTATAATGTAGAATAAGGTTAACAAATAAAATTTTTATGATTTTGTTTTTAAATACCTCTACTGTACATGTTGAATAATATTTAACGTTTTACTTTAAAGAGTCCTAATGATACTGCCTTTAATTCAAGGAGGAACACATGTCTCAATCCGTAAACGAACGGACTAGGATCAAAAATGAACGATATGAATCTGGTGTAATTCCATATGCGAAAATGGGTTACTGGGATGCTGACTACGCTGTAAAAGAAACAGATGTACTAGCTCTTTTCCGTATTACTCCGCAACCAGGTGTTGATCCAGTTGAAGCTGCTGCTGCGGTAGCAGGCGAATCTTCAACAGCTACTTGGACTGTAGTTTGGACAGATCTACTAACTGCTTGCGATTTATATCGTGCTAAAGCTTACCGAGTAGATCCGGTACCGAATAGTCCTGACCAATACTTTGCATATATTGCTTACGACATTGATTTATTCGAAGAGGGATCTATTGCAAACTTAACAGCTTCTATCATCGGTAACGTTTTTGGTTTTAAAGCTGTTAAAGCTCTTCGTTTAGAAGATATGCGTCTTCCAATTGCTTACTTAAAAACATTCCAGGGACCTGCGACTGGTGTTATTGTAGAACGTGAACGTATGAACAATTTTGGACGTCCACTACTAGGTGCGACTGTTAAACCAAAATTAGGTTTATCTGGTAAAAACTATGGTCGTGTGGTTTTTGAAGGTCTTAAAGGCGGTCTAGACTTCCTAAAAGACGATGAGAACATCAACTCTCAACCTTTTATGCGTTGGAGAGAGCGTTTCTTATATTGTATCGAAGGTGTTAACCGTGCAGCTGCATCTAGTGGCGAAGTAAAAGGGCACTACCTTAACGTAACTGCTGCTACACAAGAAGACATGTATGAGCGTGCAGCTTTTGCAAAAGAACTTGGAAGCATCATATGTATGATCGACTTAGTGATAGGTTATACTGCTATCCAAACTATGGCTGTGTGGGCTCGTAAGAATGATATGATCTTACACCTTCACCGTGCAGGTAACTCTACTTACTCGCGTCAGAAAAACCACGGTATGAATTTCCGTGTAATTTGTAAATGGATGCGTATGGCAGGTGTGGACCACATACACGCGGGTACAGTAGTAGGGAAACTAGAAGGGGATCCTTTAATGATTAAAGGTTTCTACAATACTCTACTAGAAGGTCATTTGACTACTAATCTTCCTCAAGGTATTTTCTTTGAGCAAAATTGGGCTTCATTACGTAAAGTAATGCCCGTAGCTTCAGGTGGTATCCACTGTGGTCAAATGCATCAGTTGATTAACTACTTAGGAGACGACGTAGTACTACAATTTGGTGGTGGTACTATCGGACACCCAGATGGTATTCAAGCTGGTGCAACTGCTAATCGTGTAGCTCTAGAAGTTATGGTTCAAGCTCGTAACGAATTCCGCGACTATATTTCAGAAGGACCTCAAATCTTGAGAGCTGCTGCTAAAACTTGTGGACCTTTACAAACAGCACTTGATTTATGGAAGGACATTACGTTCAACTACAGTTCTACAGATACTGCTGACTTCGTAGAGACTGCAACTGCTAACATTTAATAGGCACTATTTTAGGTTTTAACACTTTATATAAATTTGAGAGGTATTAGATCGTGAGATTAACACAAGGGGCTTTTTCATTTCTTCCAGACTTAACTGATGAACAAATCGCAAAGCAAGTAAACTACGCAATTAGCAAAGGCTGGGCTATAAGTATTGAGTACACGGATGATCCACACCCAAGAAATTCATATTGGGAATTATGGGGACTTCCTTTGTTTGATATCAATGACCCTGCTGCAGTTATGTATGAATTAAGTAGTTGTCGCAAGGCAAAACCTGCTCACTACATAAAAGTAAATGGCTTTGACAACACTAGAGGCGTTGAAAGTTGTGTGCTATCATTTATTGTACAACGTCCGATGAATGAGCCTGGATTCATACTGCAACGTCAAGAAGTTGAAGGACGTCAAATGAGATATAGCATACACTCATATGCTACAGAGAGACCTGAAGGGGCTCGTTATTAATATTGACTTACAAACAATGAAATTGAATATAAATCGGTAGAAGCATTATAAGTTTCTACTGAATTATATTCAATTTTATATCGATAAATCAACAAGAGAATAAATATATGTCTACATTAGGTGCGATTTGTTTTTAGGTGAAATTACGCGTCTTGTCTTTATTATAAATTGGCAGATTTTAAATAGCCTAAAGTAATTCAGGCATAAGCAACCTGTCATACAATTAAATGTTCATGTTGGTAATAACTCAGGTTTAAGTAGTCCAACCTTCTCAAAAGGACGAGAATGACGCCGATAGTGTCTGCAACAGCTGGTGATTAAAGTGTGCTGGTGACAGTAATATATGTTGAAGCCGGGAAGTCACAGTGAAAGAGGTGTAAAGTTGAGATATGCATCAATTATTGCTTGGTAGATTACTATGACTAACATATGCTAAATTTCCTGTAAAAACATCTCAAGACAGACGATAAAGTCTCAACTTAACCTTTAGTGGTCGATTATCCAAAAATCTGTTTACATCGCTAGTGAGTGTTAAATTGTCCTGAAGATTCGGATAGGTGAAATGGAAATAGTCTAAGGTAATAATGATGAACATTTAAAACAAAAAAAAACGGACTGATTTTCCTAAATTTTCATAGGTAGGATTTATTGATCATATATCCACATGAGTCGATCCGGGTAGGAAGGAGAGTAATTTCTCCCAAAAGTTTTGACTATCTCAAGACTTGGTTTACAGGCATATATTTTTGATAGAGAGAGCGTATTTTGTGCGACTAAACTTAGGAATTTCTGTCGAAGATCAGAAAATCTTGGCAAGAAAAATTATTGCACAGAAAGTTTGTTGTCTTCAAGATCAGACATACAAAACATCGCCGATTGGTGGTTGCGAGCAAGCCTATGGACTACAAAAACTATCATTCAGGTCTAAAGCTATGAAATTTTTAGGTATACTTTAAGTTTCTCAGATCAACGTGACGGATGTCTATTGGTATTGAAGGGGTCGAATAGTACAATACTTAATTCAAGACGTTTTAGAATCTATACTGCTTCTTATTGATAATAAGATTGAGTCGTGCTATATATATTAAAATCTGAAGCATAATATTATAAAAGCTTTCGGGTTATCGGCCCATTCAGATGATCAACACCGGTCCAGTCAGCCATAAATTTATTGCAAGGATAATAATCTAGTAAACCTGGGAGCCGTATGAGATGAAAGTCTCACGTACAGTTCTGACTGAGAGGATATTTTTATAGCTATATCTTTGTACTAACAACATTATATAATATATCCGACTCTAACTAAATCTACAAAGTGAATACCAGTACGGTTCGATTTGGGTCCGTTGTAATATTAACTTATGAACCTGTTAAATAGAATAATGGAAAATAATAGCGAAGAATTGAGCAACCTCCAAATGTCATTCAATAGCACATTGTCGTTTTATATGATTTATAACTGGATATAGTAAAAAATATAAAGTATTTTATTAACGCAAGCTTACCATTGAAAATTTTCTTAGTGCTCATTCCCTTCAAAATAAAATCCTGAATACTCATTGAGAATCGAAAGAGGTACTCTTGACTGAGTCACTAGAACACTACATTCTAGGTCGAATATTAAACCAAGTTGTGAGCAGAGCAGCAACTAGGTCTCGGATGTCTTTTGCGGAATGCAATTAAGACTAACTGGTTTATCTTAATCCTTGATCTTTTAAATTTTATGATACACAACAAGACAGAACGACGCGCTTTTTACTAGCAAGTCAGTGGAATCGGTCTAAATGTTGTAGCAATGTAAAAAATAACTGCACATAGAATATCGCGGAGATATATGGCAGAAGTACGATAAGATAGAGCAAAAAGCTGGATGAAACGAAAGTTTCGCAGACAGTTTTACATGAGTGATATACACATAGGTGTTTTTCATTAGTTAGATGCTTATCAACTCTTGACAAGTGTGATTCGACATGATGTGGTATTACCAATCTGCGCCTTGTGATATAAGAATGATCAAAAAAATAAAATATAGTAGTGTATTTTTAACAGCAATAATGATTGACGCCTGCTATATAAATGGTCGACCAACTTAACAATAAAAGAAAAATAGTCTTGATAAAATACAAATCTTAATAAGATAAAGTAACAAGAAAAACTACTCAGCGAATGTAACCAACTATAGATCTATTAAGATAATATTTATTTAATTTATCTTATGTGTAGATTAGATATCGTAACTGGTTAAGTTTACAGTAAAATGTACTGTATGTTTGTATATAGCGTTAAAAACGATATTGTTACTGAGACATTGGCGCACATTAATGGCGCTCCACTTGATGTTTTGATACTAATTTATTTGTTTCTGATCGAACAATAAGCTGTATAAAATCAGAGTTTTATGCACAGCTTTTCATGGAGATAATGTATATTATTTCAGTATACTGATCAACCCTTAATAAACTAAAATTCAAGATATTCTTGACCAATTGGATAAAGAACTAGTTGGGCTTGTACCTGTTAAAACGAGAATAAGAGAAATTGCCGCACTTTTGCTAGTTGACCGACTAAGAAGCATGTTGGGCTTGACTTCTGCTAGTCCTGGACTACACATGTCATTTACGGGCAGTCCGGGCACTGGTAAGACTACTGTAGCAATGCAAATGGCAGATATTTTACATCAGCTAGAGTATATCAAAAAAGGGCACCTTTTAACTGTTACTAGAGACGACTTGGTTGGGCAATACATTGGACATACAGCTCCAAAAACAAAAGAAGTCTTGAAGCAAGCAATGGGAGGCGTTTTATTTATTGACGAGGCATATTACTTATACAAACCAGATAATGAGCGAGATTATGGAGCTGAAGCAATCGAAATCTTGCTGCAGGTAATGGAAAATCAAAGAAAGGATTTAGTAGTTATTTTCGCAGGTTATAAGGATAGAATGGATAAGTTTTATGAATCAAACCCTGGACTATCATCAAGGGTTACTAATCACGTCGATTTTCCAGATTATTCACCAGAGGAATTACTCGCGATAGGCAAAATGATGATGCAAGATCAGCAGTATCGAATTGCCGGTGAGGCTGAGGGAATTCTTGTTGACTATATACAAAGACGAGCACAGCAACCACACTTTGCCAACGCAAGAAGTATGAGAAATGCAATAGATAGGGCTAGAATGAGACAGGCGAATAGAATTTTTGCTAGTGGCAATAGAGTTTTAACCAAAGCAGATTTGGTAACTATTCAAGCAGAAGATTTTCTACAAAGCCGTTTGTTCACGGGACAATAAAATAGATATTGTTACCTTATCATAAAACCAATGGACTGATACGCCAGTCCATTGGTTTTATGATAAGGTAACAATATCTATTTTTTTTTTGCTACTATTTACATGCTTGAATTCTACAATACCATTACTAAGTGCGAATAGAGTATAGTCCTTCCCCATCCCAACATTTTGTCCCGGGTGGATTGTAGAGCCTCTTTGTCTCACCAATATGTGACCAGTAGTTACTAATTCACCTTGATATTTTTTAACACCTAAACGCTGCGCATTGGAATCTCTTCCGTTACGAGTACTACCACTACCTTTTTTATGTGCCATAAGTTATGTTATAAAGTATTCAATTATTAAAATCTGGATATATTACATCAAGTTGATGCCGTAATAATACTCTCTTGTAAAAATATAGATTCAATCATCAAGCGAGTTAATTCTTGGCGGTGCCCCTGTTTTAGTCTTGTACCCTTCTTCGGCTTCATTTTGTAGACAATTATTTTTTTACCCTTTAGATGTCTTAATACAACTGCTTTCACCTTGGCTGCATCAACACACGGCTTACCGATGTAAATTTTATCTTTATCATTTACAAGTAAGATTCTTTCAAAGAAAATTGAATCTCCCGGGTCTGCTTTGATGCGATCAACATCATAAAATAAACCGGGCTCCACCCACAACTGCTTACCGCTTGCTTGAATAATTGCGTATGACACTATTGAATTTGATTTTGAATACTATTTCTCTCATATAAACTATTTAAAGTATGCATTAGATAAAAACATGTGTCAATATTTTTTCTATACTTATAGCGATTCTCCAAAGATTAATTCTAACATCATAATCAATAGTTTGAATATGATATTAGAATTAAACAAGTAAGTCATAAGCCGGGTTTTGTTCTTTTTACACAACAATGGGTGTAAAAAACGTGGCTATTTATCTGAAGGCCTCAATTGTGTGACTATTCTTAGTGAGCATTATTACAAATATCATTGTACACCAATCAGTCACAAATAGAACGGATAGATTTACTCAACGATAGGGTTTACCGAACAACAAACTTATCAGTTTGAGTAGTAGACTCTCAATCTACTATTGCACCCTTACTTTAACGAGTCAAAGAGGTATTTTTCTGTGGCACTTGCCTCATAATTGCTTACACCAAGTTTTCCTTGGTATCGCAGACTGTTCATGAGCCCGGAATTGAAGGTCGATCAGTATACTGAAATAATATACATTATCTCCATGAAAAGCTGTGCATAAAACTCTGATTTTATACAGCTTATTGTTCGATCAGAAACAAATAAATTAGTATCAAAACATCAAGTGGAGCGCCATTAATGTGCGCCAATGTCTCAGTAACAATATCGTTTTTAACGCTATATACAAACATACAGTACATTTTACTGTAAACTTAACCAGTTACGATATCTAACCTACACATAAGATAAATTAAATAAACATTATCTTAACAGAGTTATAGTTATAATTGGTTATATTCAGCACAGCAATTTAAGTGTTCAGTTCACTCAGTTTTGTCGAATACAAGTACAGCAGATAAGCAAGAGCCATATTCAGTTAAGCCGTCGGAATAGAAGTCATAAGGTATGAAGTATATGGTTAAATTGCTAAGTTAAGTATTACGAATCGAACCTTTCCTCAAAGTTATTAACCAAAAACTTTGTAGCCACGTGCGCTTACTTACAACTGATATTTGCGTTCTGCAATTTATCAGCTCTGTACTAGTATAGCATAAAATCGGAAACTTGATCGGGCAAGGAGGGATTCGAACCCCCGACACCGTGGTTCGTAGCCACGTGCTCTAGTCCACTGAGCTACAAGCCCATGCATACAAATTTATAACACTACATATATAATAGCATACTTATTTCATAATAACAATTTGTACCAGAGTTAATTTTTTGCATATTTCATCGATGACAAAAGTATTGTTATTTTGACTGCTTTATATTAAGATAAGGAATATCATCAATTGTAGGATTTTGTGATAGATAATGCAAATGCTTGCATTCTACAGATGTATTTTCTTTATAAGGAGTAATAAAAAAAATGTCTCGCTACAGAGGACCTCGTCTCAGAATTGTTCGTCGACTAGGAGAGCTCCCAGGGCTAAGTCGTAAAAGTGCTAAAAAGTTAAACCCTCCAGGTGAACATGGCAAAAAGTCCAGCAAGCCTTCAGAATATGCAAAAAGACTGGAAGAGAAGCAAAAAATTCGCTTTAATTATGGAATAGGTGAAAAACAATTATTGAATTACATACGGTTAGCAAAAAAGCTTAAGGGGTCTACAGGCCAAGTTTTATTGCAATTACTTGAAATGCGCTTAGATAATACTGTCTTCAGACTAGGTATGGCACCTACTATACCTGCGGCAAGGCAACTAGTAAATCATGGCCATGTATTGCTGAACGGCAAGTCAGTATCTATTTGTAGTATCCAGTGTAAAACTGGTGATACAATTTCTATTCACAGTAGTGAGAGTTCTAAAAAATTGGTTGAGAACTATATGGCCTTTCCAGGTTTAGCAAATATACCTAGCCACTTAGAGCTTAATAAAAAAGATATGACAGGAAAAATTAATAGTATTGTTGACCGTGAATGGGTAGCTCTCAGGCTAAATGAGCTATTGGTTGTAGAATACTATTCTAGGAAGTAATTTTTAGTAATATCTTGATTAGTATGTGCACCACAAGTACAACTATTATTAAGTTGCCAAAATAACAGTAAGTATTACAAAGCTGACGGTGGTTACCCAGGTCAACTTAGTAATATTTTTTTTTAATAGACTGGAACCACCTGCAGTAGGCATAATACCGACACTATTAGATTTGGGATTATTGATAACGATACATATACCAGACAGAGAACCCGTTATATACCAAAAAAATTTAAGTATTGTCATTGTTTTCTACGCAAGATTAGTTAGTTTTAGTTAGTTACTTTATAAAGCCTCCACCTTGATTAATAATCTAAGGTGGAGCTTAGCTTAAACAGTTGATGTGCAAAAGATATTTAGAAATTCATTTCTGCAGCTTGCACTTTTTCGAATTGTTTTTTCTTAAGTACAAGGAATGTCTGACCCAGAACTACTGTAAAGAAGAATGCGATCATTGCCTTAACCCGCACTGGACTTTGTAAGACAATCTCAGTTTCTGCTTGTCCAAAACCACCTACGTTAGGGTCCAAGGTAATTGCTTGGTCCCGTATGACTTTGTCCCCTTCTTTAACGGTAAGAACAAGACCCGCAGGTATTTTTTGTACTACATCTTGTCCAGCATCTTGGTAATGTACTGCGTATCCACCTTTATCTAAAGTTTCAATAGATGTAATCTGTCCACTAAATGAAGATGTAACAATATTATTATTGCTTTTTTCACCACTTGGGTATATTTGGCCTCTTCCTCGATTACCACCAACATAAATAGGGTATTTATAGAAGTGTACGTTTTTATTCTCAGCAGGATCAGGTGATATTAACGGGAAAACAATTTCTTGGTGCTTATCACCAGATATGGGGCCTACCACAAGAATGTTGTCCTGCTTAGAGCTATACTGCTGAATATATACACCTTTTGTTTTTGCTTTAAGTTCTTCGGAAAGCATATTGGCCGGAGCTAATTTGAATCCTTCTGGAAGGACTACTACTGCTCCAACATTCAGGCCAGTTAGAGACCCATTACCCGATAATTGTTTCTTGCTTAAGTCATAAGGAATTTCTACGACAGCCTCAAATATTGTATTAGGCAATACCGCTTGCGGAGTCTCTATGTGTACTGATTTTTGGGCCAAATGGCAATTTGCACAGACAATACGCCCAGTTGCTTCTCTCGGATTAGTGTACGCTTGTTGAGCAAAAATTGGATATGCACTGGATTGTTGCGGTATCAAACTAAGAAACAACACAAAGAGTGATGCAATAATTACACTAGGTGTACTCTTAGTTCTTTTGTTTCGATTAATAAAATAGTTTTCGATCATTGTGCTGTTTATTTGATAAGGGTGGATAAGGACTATGATGCCGAGAAACGAATTTGAAATGATTCAAGCTTTTCCAGTTTTTTTTCAAACAACTGTAGAATCAACTCATATTAGTGCCAAAATTTGACCCGAACGCTAGGGCAAAAATGACTGAAGCCAAACCTGTAGTTATATTACGTATGAATTATATAATAAAAAGATGATGTGAATAGAACAATGTAAACTAAAAAGTGACTTTGTAATTAATACAGTTGATACATAGTATTTTTCTTACAAGCCCAGTAGGTTTTCATACTCTACTGTCTGCCCTCTTTGACCAATATATTCAATAAGTATCTCGGAATTTAAATTCTTTTGGAACATTTTTTACAGCTAGTTATTTACACTAAGAAGGCACCTGATTAGCATAAAACATAAAAAGGCAGTAATATTAAACATGCCGGCTGATAATCATAGCTTTTCTATACAGAATTCAGTTCCAAATTTGATTAAATGATATGCAGAAAATAACACATGCTTCATAAACGCGGCCTGAAAAATCATCAACACTATTCTCGAAAACATATGCAATCACCTATATTTTTTTCGAAGATTCGTAGGAGCTGACTACATTCGCTAAATTGTTACTTGCCTCTTCAAGACGAAAGTAGATTGTCACAAGTTATTTGTCAGAGCAAATTTCAGAATAATTTTGGCATAATCTTAAGCGCTGTCCCAGCAAGATAAAAGCATTTCTGCGTATTAGCAAAAAAACTGAAAATCAGTAAATGGCTTAAACAAGAATACCTAAGTATTATTAAGACAAACACAGCAAGCTGCCGTAAAAGGATGGCTACTGCTTCAGTATGAAAAATTGCTTCGTGGCAATACTGAATTTGAGTCCGTCACAAGTAGGACAACACTATATTGGTCTGCTTTTCATTTTTGTACTTATATTATAATAATATTGACCAGTGTACAGCTGACTACTATTTTGAGGTTCTCTTAAACGATCATAATGACTCTTCTAATCTGGACTACAACAAAAAGTTGCGATTAATTACTAGCTAGTAATATCAACCATAATCAATTCCCTGATTAATATCGAGTTGCACTTACATAATTAGTCAGTTTTCGAGCCAGTATGTTTGGTTGTAATCAAGCGCAGTTCTATACAAAAAACAAGATTGTATGGACACTTAGATTTGAGCTAGCAAAGATTAAATGAGTAATTATTTAAAAGCAATGCGTCAAGACTATTATAAATAAAAGATTCAATTAATATTATAGTAATCTTATTGTATTTTAGCATAAATTCACACGATATCTGCAACAATATAACATTTTTTACTTGTTTTTTTCTACAACCAAGCTGGTGAAATCTTGTCAGATATCGTAGGTGTCGTTGTATTTATTGTACTACTTATATCGTGAGACAATAAGTTCTTAGCGCACAATTTTTCATATTATATTACTTAAAGCAATTAAATTAATTTTAATTTAATCACAGAGTGCTTCGTCTTGGCCGATTTTGTCATTTACCAGCGTAGAATAACTACGCCCCAAGTTAAACCCGCACCGAATCCTGAAATGACTATTAAATCATCCGTTTGTATTTGTTGCGACCGGACAGCTTCATCGAGTACTATGGGGATGGATGCTGCAGAAGTATTCCCGTAGTTTTCTAGATTTTTTAGAACTTTGTTTCCTGGAACATCTAACCTTTCTGCTACAGCATGAAGGATGCGTTCATTAGCTTGGTGTAATAGCAGCCAATCTATATCTTGAGTAGTTAAATTGTTTTTGTGCAAGCACGTTTTAATAAGAGTTGGTATCTGAGAGACAGCAAATTTATACACTTCTTTACCATTCATGTTCAAGAACTCATATTGGCTCTTGTTGAATGTGAATTCTTGATTCAGATATGTCAGTTTTCTTTTTGATACTATTTGAAGATGACTACGCTTCGTACCATCAGTTTTCATATCGAAACCAACGAGGCTGTTTCGTAGGGATTTCGCTAATACAACTGCACCTGCTCCATCACCAAATAAGACGCAGGTTTTTCTATCTGACCAGTCGATCCACTCAGATAAAACATCGGCACCAATCACCAAAGCATTCTGATAGCTACTAGACTTAAGAAACTGCGCTGCAGTAACAAAACCTAATACAAAACCTGAACAAGCAGCTGTTAAGTCAAAAGCGAATGCATTTGTGGCTTCAATCTCAGCTTGTACTTGACTAGCACTTCCAAACAAATCATCAGGTGTTGATGTTGCGAGTATAATTAATTCAATATCTATTGCTCTAAGGTTAGCATGTTCAATGGCCTGTAGTGATGCTCGTACAGCTAGAGAAACTAAGGATTCATGCTCTCCGACAATTTTTCTTTGTTTAATGCCTGTTCGACTTGCAATCCAATCATCGGATGTGTCAACCAACTGACTCAATCGGGTATTACTAACACACACCTCCGGTGTTGCTGAACCTGTACCGAGGATTTTTATTCCATTCGTGTCATCTAAATTCATTACTGTGGTTTGTTAATTGTCATTTAAAATATACGGATTTGTAAGCGAGTTGCAAAAATTAAACGAAATATTAATTTAAAACTTTATTCTAGCGCGAATGATACTCTTCCCTTTTTCATATCAATATGAATTAATTTAACTTGTAGCTCTTGCCCTTTGGTGAACATAGTACTGAGGTCATTCAGTGACCGATATTTTTTAGTGATCTCAGAACGATGCAATAGTCCTTTAATATTATGAACTTTAATAAAAATACCATAGGGCTTAATGTCTTCAACTTGTCCAGTAAAATTATTGCCTACTGAAAAGTTTTCGAAATTTTTACCAAGAATGGCGCAACGATTGCTAAGTGTTAGCAAATTGTTAGCTTTATCGACTTCTAGAAACTTGAATGGAATTAAGCCGTCAGCTTGTACATGCTCAACCAGGTGTGATTTAGGTACAAATCCCTTTAGGCTTTCCACAAAAACTATGGCGCCACCCTTGTTGTAAGATACAATCTGTGCTTCCAAAACAATCATAGTAGATGCTAAAAAAGCAACTCTTGCTTAAACCATAAGTATAGCGTTGACTATTTATAGGCTCTTTATCAAAAACGGCCTTCATTAATTCCGACCGTTTTGGCTACTGTAAAATCAGAAAAGTAGTGTAAATCTTGCAAGCAGACTTCTACATACTACGAAGGTCTCGATAACATGGATGTATTCAGCCAAGAACTTTTTATTAATACGACATTTGACTGATTAGCAGTAACCTTAGCTTATTTTGATCTGCTGTTTAGAGTGAGAATCATCATTTTTATGCAGCCTAGTCATCAAACTATTTTTTTTCTCTTGTAAGACTAACGGATATTATCAAGTACCAACTCAAGAACTATTATGTTGAATTCTATCTTTGCAATGTCAAATAATATGTAAGATGTTGATCCATGTTGTATACATCCGGTAGTTAAACTTAGAAGACTTATAATTATCTTGGCCAACTCTAGAGACATAAAGTCAAAACGCTGCCACCTTGAAGATGAAGCAAGCAAAACCCAACAGGTGGATCGTGTTGGTCAAGCATATTGAAAGGCGGCCGTTGTGCATTTTGCACTAAATTAATTGGTGTGAATTTTAACTTAAGCAAACATTCATTTTGTAAAGTAATAAACTCCAAGCTTGCTAGTCATTAATTTGATTAATTTGCTACGTAGTTGTAAAATCCTAGCAGTTTTTTGCCAATCGTACAGCATCTTCTTCGTACATTGTCTTGATACGATCCCACGCCCTGATCTGACTCAAACGTTTCATCGATACTATAATAATAGAAGTATTCAATTTTTTAGTTATCAAAAATTCGTACGTTTCATTGATTGTGAGGGATATTAAATGGCCACTGTTATTCGTGGCAACTTCTTGAGTAGGCAGGTAAACTGCCTGGGGAGATCCTAAGCTCATAAGCCTACCATAATACTCTTGGGTATAAATAGTACCCGCTACTATATCATTTAAATTAAAATCATAGCCATAACGCTTAATGAGATTGACAAATTTGGTATCTTTAACATTGACAGAAAGCAGTTGCTTTTGGTTTTCCATGGTTTTTTAAGTCCTCGCCTGAAGTTTTTTTACGAATATTTGAATGGCTCCTATTAAAAGATTGTAATTGCTACATCCAAAACTCTTGCTTTTTTTTTTTCATTATGCTATAGTCTTCTCTAAGCCCAGTTTAATATAATTAGCAGTAGTCGATCTTGCCAGGGTTGGAAAACAGCAACAAGAGACTTACTATAATTGGTATTCAAACTGGGTCTTATTTATGTTTTTCATAATGTACACCCAATTTTTACTTACATAAATTGAATATTTTTTATTAATGAAAATAAGTTCGGGATATATGGCTGTGTCAATCAATATTCTGTTCATATGCAAGACGGATATATCGTAGCAGTTGTTTTTGGACAAAAATAGCTTTAAAAGTCGTTTTTGTAAACAGGGATGAAGCTGCTTTAATGCTGTCTTATTCAAAGCACACCTATGAGGATGTAAGATGAGTCTATAAAAAAAACAGGTCTTAAGCTGTAAGTATTCTATGTCATTTGTTACAATAGACAAAAATGATGACAACTCTTGATACAAACTAGGATTAAATGAACTCATCACGTAGGGTATCAGTTCGCTTCTAATTTTATTTCGTGCCCGGGCAATATCGAAATTAGTATAATCAGTCCATATAGGTAATAATAATTTTCTGCATAAGTAATAAATATTGCTACGGTCAATATTTCTTAGAGGACGAATAAGGCATATGTCCTTGTTGCCAAATAAGATTGGCGCAATACATGCTAAACCGTCTAAGCCAGATCCTCGAAACAGGTTATACAACAATGTTTCTAATCTATCAGTTAACGTATGGGCTGTAAGAATACTTGTATAATGCAGTTGTTTTGCAATACGCAACGATAACTTGTAACGCCACCTTCTAGCTGCTTCTTCACTATAATTTTTTTTTGAATATGAAAAACAATAATAGGAAAAATGGAAATGTATGGCCAGATACCCAATTAATTCAGCATTAATTTTTGAATCTGGTCTCCAGTTATGATCAAAATGAATTACTGTAACTTTTAGGTTATAATCACTGCAGTAGTCGTGCAAAAGTTTTAAGAGAACAATTGAATCTTGACCGTGCTGAGTAAATGTACCGGTACGATACTTTCTCATTTTAAACCATAAGTAAATCAACAATTTTTTTGGCTTAAACATCACATAGAGATCAATTAATTCAACCTGTCTGCTGGATTAGATTTCACATATTTTTTTTTTACATTGTTACCATTTTCACTGCGGCTACGTCTTAAGTCACAACTATTGAAATCGTTGTATTCAAGTAATAATTTCTAACTTATCAAATTACTTTAATATGCTATAGTATAGTATGTATCAAAATGTAACATTCCCAGAAATAAGACCTAAGATGGATGAGTTGGACAAATTGTTTTCTATGATACTTTCAACGAAATTTCTATGTATATATTGAAACTTGTTGACTGAAAACAGTAGTTTTAAATACCGGGCAAAGAAAATCAAATTCTACCCGGCATTATTAGTTATCTGCATAACAATCATTGACGGTATCATAGTATTATATTCATAAAAATATTATAGTAGATATATATCATAAATCTTTAAATGCTTAATTTAAATTTGCCACTAACACTAAATGACCGATAACTAAATGGTGCCGAAGGATATTAGTATGACATTATACGCACTGTCATTCTTATTCATCCATGAGATAATTTTATATGGTAAACTAAATATATAACCCAACTATTATAGTGTAGGTTATAAAATTTATCAACTTTATAAAAGCTGACCATAGCTTTGGGGTACTAATACTATTACGGGAACAGGATTGTTACATAGATAAGTTTTTATACGACAAATTAGTAAGAGAGAATAGAATTATGTTTAATCTTGTATTCAATGTATCAGAAAGAGAGTTGATGAGCTGTAGGCGCTTGGTCAAAAAAATCAATGCACTAGAAGTTCAATACGAGCAAATGTCTGACACGACTTTATCTAACAAAACGAAAGATTTTTATGTACAGTTAAACAATGGTAAAAATCTAGATGAAATCCTGGTAGAGGCCTTCGCAACTGCCAAGGAGGTTGTAAAAAGACTGCTCCAGATCAAATTATTTGATGTACAGTTAATTGGAGGCATTATTTTACACAAGGGTAAAATAAGTGAAATGAAAACTGGAGAGGGAAAAACTTTGTCAGCTGTATTGCCAGCTTATTTAAATGCTCTGACAAGAAAAGGGGTCCACATTGTCACAGTTAATGATTATTTGGCAAACAGAGATTACGAGCAACTTGCACCAATTTATAACTTTCTAGGATTAACCGTTGGTTTGATTCAGGAAAATATGGATAGCAAAACACGTAAAAAAAACTATGCATCCGATATAACTTATGTGACTAATAGCCAGCTTGGTTTTGACTATTTGAGGGAGAATATGGCAACCAGTCAGCAGCAGCTGATATTAAGATCGTTCAACTATGCAATAATAGATGAAATTGATTCAATTTTAATAGACGAGGCAAGAACACCACTAATTATATCAGGTCCAGGTAATACCCCCTCTGACAGGTATATAAAAGCGGATATGATTGCCAAGAAATTGGAAGAGGGTAAAGATTATGAGATTAACAACAAGACTCAAAACATAACATTAACAGATAAAGGAATAAGAAGCTGTGAAACGATTCTTAAAGTTAATGATTTGTACAATCTAGAGAATCCGTGGGCGTCATTTATATTGAACGCAATTAAAGCTAATGTTTTTTACATTAAAAACCGCAGTTACATTGTTAAAGACAACGAGGTCACCATAGTTGACGATAATACAGGCAGAATTATGAATGGTAGAAGGTGGAGTGATGGTATGCATCAAGCCATCGAAGCGAAAGAAGGTGTTGAGATCCAGGCAAATAGCCGTACTCTTGCGTCTATTACGTATCAAAATTTTTTTTTGATGTATGCGAAGCTTTCTGGTATGACTGGTACAGCTAAGACAGAAGAAATTGAGTTTGAAAAAATTTATTCGCTCAACGTTGTTGTGATACCCACAAATAAGCCAATGATTCGAAAAGACTATCCAGACTTGGTCTATAAAAGTCAAATGGCGAAATGGAAAGCGATTGCTAATGAATGTTATGATATGCACGGAATAGGTAGACCTGTTCTTGTTGGGACAACCAGTGTCGCAAATTCTGAGCTGCTATCTTCATTATTGAAAGAGTACAGTATTCCTCATAACCTACTAAATGCGAAACCTGAAAATACTATAAGAGAAGCAGAGATCATTGCACAAGCGGGGCGAAAGTCCGTTATAACAATAGCAACGAATATGGCTGGTCGCGGTACGGATATAATTTTAGGTGGTAGCCCTGAGTATATTGCAAAGACTATTGTAAGTCGGATTCTATCGAAAAATAATGTTACCGAGAATATTTTTACTCAGGTATTAAATAGTCTAGGTATTCACGAAGCTACAATTGATTTTCGCAAGCAAATATTCTCTTTAATAAGCATGATTTATAATAACAAAGAGGATATAAGCAAAGAAAAAATCAGTAAAATTATCCAGAATCTAGGAAAAAGTAGCGATATCACAAAGGAATTGGAAAGTGCGACTTGTTTGTAAGCAAACAGATCAGCTTAAGATATAATCGGGTCAAATGTCTTGTGTTTAGCATGTAACTCTTAGTTTAAATTCGAATTTCATCACCTAAAAAACGAGAATACAATAGCTAAGGCAAAAAAAGTAAGCGAGTCGATATCTGCTGGCGATATTAATCCACACTAGACATGGTAAATAACATGAGGAGCTTATATAAAGCGCACGGTTTTCATATATCTTCTTGACTTTTTTTTTCTTATCAACAAAACTTTTCGTGGTAACGTGACAACAGGAAAGGGATATTTGCTAACTTTTATGTAATTAAAAGCATCGCTGAAACTCTCTGAGAAGATCGGTAAAAAGAAAGCAAGAGAGTAATTAGCGCTCTCGTTTCATGTAACAATCAGCAGGCATTTACACAAGTACAAGGTGTTAGCTTAAATAAAATCAAAATTATGAATTAAATAACACAGAAGGCAAAGTTAGTAATTGTACTCTAAACTTGCTAGGATTTTAAAAGGCTGATTCACAGAGGTATATTTGTCAATGGGCAGAACAGCCAGTAGGTCAAGAAAAGTATTAAGGTTTTTAGTAAAGACTGCAAAAATGTTTTTTTTTTAGAACTTAGCTGTGTCATTTTCATAATGAGTAACAAGTACAAGTAATATGTAATTTTAAATGAGATAGCCCTAATTTAATTTAAACGTAAAACCAATCAAACTTAGCAATATAAAGCTTGGTGAAGCAGATGATTCGCAGGAACTACAACATGTAAGCCTGAGGGAACAGAGGCTTCTTCGAAGCGGAGATGAATTGAGCAAATTTATTATGGAATTGAACGGCACGAGATAAGATCCTAGTCAAGCTGTATGAAGTACAAGTTTAACGTACAGTTTTAACTTAGAGAGAGAACTATGCAAAGCAGTAGGTTTCTCGACCATAATATCACACGTGTTTATCACTAATAGAAAAATTTTACTTGGCTATAACCGACTACGTCACCAAGTATAGTGAAAGAGAGAAACAGTTTGTCCAAGGCGTAGGTGGATTATATGTTATTGGTACTGAAAGGCATCCGTCAAGAAGAATTGACAACCAACTAAGAGGTAGATCAGGTAGACAAGGGGACCCTGGAGAATCGCGTTTTTTTCTGAGTCTAGATGATACTTTATTTCAGAGATTTCCAATAGAAAGGCTAAGGACAATATTGGATACGCTGCAATTGGATGACGAAACCCCTATACAATCGCCGATACTTATGAGAACTTTAGAGGCTTCACAGAAAAAAATAGAATCATACTATTTCGATCAGCGTAAAACAATATTTGAGTATGATCAAATATTGAATACGCATAGACAAACAATATATAAAGAAAGGCGGCTAGTATTGCAAGCAAAGTCTTTGAAACTCTGCATCTTACAGTATGGAGATAGCATTATCAAAGATTTAATAGGTAAATATATTCTCAATAGGAAATCAAAAAATATAAACTCATTCCTGTATTACTTAAAGAATCTTTTAGGCTTAGAAATACAGTTAAGCGAGGATGAAGTCGAATCTATCCCCTTAGATATTCTATATCTGTATTTCAGGCGGCAATTTCGCTTAACATATGCTATGAAGCAAGTTTATGTAGAATGCTTGATGCCCGGGGCAGCTTTAGAATTAGAACGTTTTTATTTCTTATCATACATTGATGATACATGGACAAAGCATTTACAACAAATGGCGAGCTTGATGGAGGGAGTTGGATGGAGAGTGTATGGTCAAGAGGATCCTCTGATAGAATATAAGTACGATTCCTTTAGGCTATTCATAATGATGACAGTTAATATTAGACAACTGGTAGTTTACGCAATATTCGTATCCAACTTAACGACACGCTAGTGCATTAAAAAAAACTGATATTATATATATAATATCAGTTTTTTTTAGTATAAACTTTCTTCTTGATGAGTCATGATTGTACAGTCAGATTTCGGATAAGCAACACACGTCAATACAAAGCCACCAGCCATTTGATCGTCATCTAAAAATGATTGGTCAGATTGATCAACGCTACCTTCTGTTACTTTACCAGCGCAAGTTGAACAAGCGCCGGCTCTACATGAGTAAGGTAAACTAATTCCTAATTCTTCTGCTGCATCTAAGATGTAGACATCATCATTGCAGTCAATTGTTGTATCAATACCTTCGTCTTCACATAATAAGCGAACTTTGTAAGTAGCCATTTTTGTAATACTCCTATTGAAAAATATAGTTATCAAGCTTCTAATACACATAGTAAACTATATATCATATTTTTCAAGCTATTCTAACTTTTTTCAGTCATAAATCGTCAGTAAAACTAAAAGGGGCTATATTTTACGCAGTCAAATGTTTACAATGTTTACGGTGTGTACAGAAACCAGGTCACAAGAAACTACTCGAATCTTCAACTAATGCTCTTTTTTTTTACTAAGCCTATTAACCTAACCCATTACATACCACCGATTGTTCTGAAGTATCTAAATTTCAATGTTTTAATACGCGTTGGTTCAAGTCAAGGATATTGCAGCAGTATCTGGGCGGGTTGCTGGAAAGCTTCTACTTAGGTCATCAATGCGAGTGTTATGCCCCCCGCCCAGCCATCATCATTTTTACTACTATCAAAATTGAAAACTGTTTATGGTGTGTTGGGATCGGTTATATTGTTGTCTCTTAAGTAGATTAAAATTGATGTTGGCCTATTTATTTTGAAATCATCTATGACAAGTATAAGTTTCGTCGACAATTGAATAGAAAATGTTTACATCGACTATCTTATCAGATATGGTCAGGCTAGCTCCGTTTGATCTGTGAGTTTTCAAATAAGCACTCATAAGAATCAATGTTTTACCATTTTTGCAATGACTCATGAGCTCATCCAGTATTCATAAGTACCCATTCTTGATTACTTATATTTCTATCGATGTATAGATTACTTTATATTGATTTCGGCGCTCTTTTATAATTTAATTTCTTCAGATACTTCTGAAATTGCATCATAATTAACTTTTTTTGCCATCTTCGTTCGATGACAAGTTTTTTTTTATCAGCATATGATTTTTACCTGAAAAGAAGGTAAAGTTATGCTCTTCGAGGTATGTATCATAGGGCATTTTCTCTTTTTGTGTTTGAACAAACAATTACCAGTGGAGCTATTATCCAGAGTACCATTTTTTAACTTTTTATCAAGCAGTTTCACAGGTATATATGTTTTACCTCACCCCACTTGGTGTGTTAATCATTTGAAATATTTTAATATCTAGGTTGACTTTCAATCTTTCAATATTTTGTAGTCTTTAAAATCACAATCAGGTAGATAATCTTATCATTCCTTATCTGAAGCAGCTCACCTTGCAGTTATTCAGAAGTTAGAAAGAGTTAGGAGGAGTGAAACTGGCTTGTATAATCATAATTTTCCCGAATCAGAAGGATAGTGAGTAATTGTAGAAGAAATCCTTGAGAGAAAAATCAGAGGACTTATTATTCATATAAGATTACTGATCAGCATAAAAGTAAGACATCTTTATGATCCTAAGATCATAAAGATTATATGAATGAATTATAATTCGTTTGAATAGAAATCATGGTTTATCAATTTTTGTTTTAAACATAATTAAGTTTACGTCATGATGTTTCACTAAGAATCATTAAACTAATTTTTTGAGGAAACTTAGTGTTTATCGCCTTAGTTTAACAATAAATATTATTTTAACCTACTAATGCATAGATGTACGCTTTTCCATTTAAAGTTAACTTACTATACAATACCAAAATAACATTTTTATATACTTTTAGAACTTATACTCGTGGTTGTGCCTATATTGAATTGCAGTAGAAATACTGAGGGGAAATATTTTGTCAATGAAAGTTAAAAGCACGCACTCTCCAAGGAAGAAAAATGGAATGTCTAAGGTCATAGCCGCGTAAGAGTTTCTATTCATGAGCAACTTAATATAAATTTAAAGTAAGAGTTAGAAATATATGATATTGATAGCAATGATATTGTTAGGCAAGTGTCTCCGGCAACATAATACTAGAGCGTAGTTAGGCTATGGATATTGTGAATTCTCTTTCTTATAAAATACCTTGGCAAAGATGAGGAGCTTATGCCAACCTGAACTTAATTTTACAGCTAGCAAAGAGCCTTTCTTCGATGCGAGCGAAGCACACAAACCCTTCTCAACATATCTTATTGGCTTATCTGATGATTCGACAAGTATTTGAGGAGCGAAAAAGTCGTCGATTACATGAGCAGACAAATATATTTATAGTCTGTCATACAGCTCCAGCACTCTTCTAGATCAATCTTCAGATTTAGCAGGCCTAATTATCACTAATAGAGGGTTGACATTAAATCTTGTCAAATGCTTGGATAGCTTGAGAACGCGCTATTAACTAGCGGAATCAGGGTGATTTCAGGTGGCGGGGGCAAGAGAGTTTTAGAAGCCAACAGGATACACGATTACCGAATGAAGTACCAACATTTCCACAAGTCGGTTATTTTGAATGGTGCAGCATAATCCAGGGATTAGGTTAAGTTGCTTTTAGGGTGACCATGAACCATTTAAGCTCAGATGGAAATAACAATCAACAAGCGTAGGCGCAGTAACAGCTACATAATCCTATAAGTACTAATCATATTAACGCTGTAGCAACCTCTGCAGCATCAGTGTCTTCTTCAATACTTCTGAAGATGCAATATCTTCTCGAATCTTTATATCGGTATCTGGTATGCCTGATTCCCTTCAGTACAATCTGGCGAAAAGGATTGTTAAAAAAAATGCTATGTATTCCATGCAATCGGGTAAGTTTTTGCTTGCAACTCAAGCTGCTTACATTTAGCGCATTCCGACAACACAATGTATAGTGACTCATCGTGAGTACTTTCTAATTTATCAACAGCACGTAAAAGCGCCTTTCTGTATTTTTTGCATTGAAGTACTTTTATTTAAGAGTATTACTAGGCCTATAAAACTTATCGGTCTACAATGAAATAGTACTAAATAAGCAATACGTGAATGATAAACAAAAAGAGTCTATATGTTTATATACATTACATCCAGGTAAAAACAATACATACATAATTTAGGAAGTTGTCAATTATGTATGTATTGTTTTTACCTGAATCCCACTGATGCTTGCCAAACGAAGGCTAGCAATAAAAATAGAACGGGTATTACTGGTAAGATATCAACTAAGGGTCTAAAAATATCATATGCTTCTGGAAGCTTAGCAATTAAGAAAATTGTGTTCATAGTAATTTCTAGTCTGAATAAGTTTATTGTAAATAATAAAATTGTATGAAATATAGTAAGCAAGCTAAGTCTCATTACACAAAAGTAGTCAGAACCCAACCTTACACTGTTCGAAATAGCATTCTGTAATGAAAGTCAACGAGTTTTATTACTTGTAAATAATATAAGAGAGTAGTCTGCCGTTATTGTACTACAGGGACAAAAGAAAACTAGCAAACTTTCACAAAAATTAATCTAAACTATTTTCTACATAAGAATATATATGAATAATATAGCCTCTGAGGAGACTCGAACTCATGACCTTTTTCTTACCAAGAAAATGCTCTACCCCTGAGCTACAAAGGCTACTAATAGCTCTATCAACCATTGAATGGGTCGAGTAGGATTTGAACCTACGTAGGCTTAGCCAACGGATTTACAGTCCGCCCCCATTAACCACTCGGGCATCGACCCATTTGCTTACAATTATAACACGGTGATTTATGATTGTAAACAAGGCATACTTAGGGGTAGATTATGTTTATTAAATTGGGTAATCTCTATTTCGGAGTGCCCAAATCAAGCGGTCAACCCAAATCTTAAGCCATGTGAGCTGGTATTTAAACTTGTGAGCAACAACATCTGTGAAATTGTAATATACTTGCTGGTTCTCTGAATATTCTTTTACTAAACTTATGCCGGCATTATTAGTTACAATTGAAAAGTTATTCTGATCATCAACATTTTTTTTCTCATAATCTTTGAGCAAGCCTTCAAGATTGTAGACTATAACCTGTGGAGTTTTGGGCAAGTTTAAAACTTGATTTCTTTGACGAAATTCTTGCCAGGCATACTCTAAACTTTTAAAATTTGTAAAGAAAAATATATGCTTACTGCTGAGAGGGTTATACTTACCTGTATATTCTAAAATTTGCGTCTGACCGTCAATTTTTTTGCGTAGAGGTAGAATTTTGTAAATAGGTTGACCCTGAAAATAGTCTTTTCCGTATTTCTGACGATGATCAAATTTTATGTTCTTGTATTTTTTATAAATAAACAATAAATTTACGATTTCATCAAAATCTGGAATAAATCTGAATTCTGTCCCACTAGGTTCCATACGGTTGAAGCGATATGCTTCATCTAAACCTACAGGTTGTAGGTTTACACCTATCTGATTTGAAGTATACTTATGCAAAGAAGTTATGCTATTCTTTAGATCTAAAGCATCATTAGGGTTAAAAAAGAAAAAGCTAATCCTATCAGTGACATTATCAGATGAGTCATACTTATTACCCTGAAAATTGTCGAAAATATTTTTCTTTAGATCCTCAGGTCTAAAACCCATAATCATGTGATCCAAATTATTTGTGAGCACAAAAACTGGAGTCGAGCTAAGCCTATTAGCTAGATTCTCTTGTTTATCATTTAATGGTTGCTTAATACTACCCTTTCGGTATGCTTCAATCAATACTTTCGGATTGATAAGCTTTTCCCAGGTCTGTTTGATTGAATCAGGGTAATCTTTCGCTGTCTTTTTATTCTCTTGTTTTTCCTCTAAAGACATAGCAACTCTCAACTTCTCTTTGAACAGTGCATCAGAAAGTTTGTAATAGGTATCTAGCTGAGAAAGATTTAGCTTACCGTCCTTAAGTTCATCAGCTACCCTTCTTACACTGCTTTTATCAACACTCGAGATGATAAGAGTCTCTCTCAAATATTTTTCCACCAAGCTACGTTTGGCTTCTGATTGACTTAGGTCGGTAGAGGTTATCTTATCCGTGTTGATATCCGGAAGATTGTGCGATATAAAATCTGTAGACAATAGATTATTAGTCATGATTTAATTACTTATAAATTAATGTATCTAAACCTTTGAAAATATGTATTAGCATTATCATTGATCATACTATGTATTATAGAACACAATCAATAATAATGCAAGTGAATCATAAGAAATATTGTTCTAGGCTCCAACTATTCTATGAATCTCGATTGGTATAAGGAAGAATAGACAATATTCTTGCTTGCTTAATAGCCTTACTAATCTTTTTTTGCTGCTTACATGTAACACCTGTATAGCTTCTTGGCAAAATTTTGCCCTGATCGTTCATAAATTTTTTTAACAGGTCAATGTCTTTGTAGTCTAAAGATTCGTGCGGTTTTATAGGAGAAAATTTCGTTTTGTAATTTACCATGATATTAACTATTTAATCTCTTTGAATATAACATGTGAGTTGCAGTTTGGACAAAACTTCTTGAGTTCCATTCTTGCTGGAGTGTTTTTTCTATTTTTCTTACTAGCATAGCGAAATACACCAGACTTTCTTTTGCTTTCCTTATCCGTTATTCTACACGACGTACATTCCAAAGTCATGAGAATTCTTGCACCTTTATTTTTTGCCATTTTAAAAGTATAATTTATGAAATATGAAAATGTTATCTTTAGTTATGATCCTTCTATTATCGCATGATTAGTGTTATACTATCAAGTATTTCGAATAAAAAAATATTAGTGAGTATAAAATGCATCTAATCATGTACCCATGGTAGCATTTTTTCAACAAATAATCGGAACAAATGGAGAAAAATGAGTCGCATAATTGTTGAAATGTAGACGTAAATATACCAGTATAAAGAATTATCTGGTATACATTAAGCGTTCGCAACTTGATTGTACTGATTGATCCGTCTACTGTACGTTTCATAGATTGCAAAGTTGTTGTTTCATATAATAAAAACTTTATATTGACTTCTATTTCATAGTTTTCCCAAGCTGTTAGTTCTTCAAATTTTTTTACAGACCGCGTTTGTTGATTGAACGTATATACAGTCGCTGGTTCTATTTATTCAGTCTTAATAACCTGTTGATAGGCTTGCATGGAGTATAATTGCCGGTGACTTAGCATAAGTTGCTCTGTTAATGGAAGCTATGTCATTAAGGGGTTTTACAGAACTTACTACTGGTTTGGGATAATAAAACTTTATGCCAGACTGTTTATCTCGGTTATTTTCAATTACTTACAAATTTAGAATTTTAATCAATATGTATCCGAGCCTCAAAAATGCTTTCAACGATTATTGGGGGCGTTATTTTTAAAAAATTGGTCAAATGGAATCGGCATACCTTGTGAATATTTTTTTTAGTGTTATAATGTTAAGTACATTAAGCAATAATATTTTTTTTAGTTTTATGGTGAATAAAAAAAAATCAGTTTTGAAACGAATTCGTACAAACGAACAAAGTCGTATTTATAATAAGGCCCATAAATCATCAATAAAGACATTGATGAAGCGATTTATGGCGGAAATAGGGAAAATAAATAATGAAAGTGATAATTTGAAAGAAATATATAGTTTGATGGCTCTTAATTATAGTATCATTGACAAGGCTGTCAAGAGAAGTGTTTTACACAAGAATAATGGTGCAAGAAAGAAGGCTTTGTTAGCAAAAGCATTGAAAAGTCAGCTTCCTCAGTAGAAAATGTACCATGCTCCACTGAGATTAGTGGGGCATAATCAACTAATATGTAATGGGAAAAATTTATTCAAGAATTGTGTGCTACCCATCCTGGGTACATACAGACAGTCCGCGTACGATTTGTGCATAGCTCAGATTTTATTAAAACTTTTGCTTTTTCTTCAAACTCAACCAAGCGGTAGCAACCAACATAATAAACTCTAATCAATTACTTTTACTGTGGACGCTATAGCTTGTCGTAAATTCATGAACTTTTATCAACATTAACTAACAATCAGATGTTATACATCATTTTTTTCTAGTATTGCTGGTCTGAAAAAAATGATGTCGGTCTGCAAACTATATGGGATTACAAAAAAGGACTTGTAAAGATAGGGTTACAGTGCACAAGAAAGTAGACTGTATTGGAAAAAAAACCTGCATGATACTGATACCACATAAGATAATTAGAAAGGCATACGAGATAGGAATTAAAAAGCCATTTTTTGCATATGTTAACTAAGTGGTTTTACTTAGTAATTGGCTATATATGAAATATGATTATACTCAATTGATCTATAGTAAATAAAAAAAATCAGTAATAGAAATAGAAGCACCAATCTTCATAAGAAAGATGTTAGTAAGCTATTTGAATTCATAGCATTAATGTAAACGCCCTAAGTTATTTAACCACGATTTACATGTTTCGTCATGATTAATAATATAATTAAATCAGTAAACTTTAAACTATGCCTATATGAATAATTTTCATGCTTTCATATGTGTATTGTTCAATATCTATATATAAACTAAGAACGAGTTGCTTGTACTGCTTATAATTTGATTTGCTAAAGCAGTATTGAATGATAAAGTGCAAACTTCAATTGATTTTTTAATTTCACACGCCTATATGTTCGATACAAGTCTTTACCTTTATCCTCGCAATCATTTCATGCGTTCGACACGACTTTACGTGATTGGGACCTAAAAGACAAAGAATTACTTGTACTAACAAGAATATTATATCAAGATACACTCTATAATCTATGCTTGGATATTTAAGCATAGTATTTATAGATAGTATTCATGGCAACAGTAATCGACTTAAAACCTATTGAATCTTAGTCTCTCACAAAATAATTTTAATCCAATTGAACTCGTATGATAAAAATTCGCTTGAAAAGATATGGAAGAAAAGTACGATTCGTTTATATACGAGCATAGTTGCAAGAAGTCGGAGATACATACCTTGCCTATTTAACAATTAGATATGATTTAGGCCTGAGGAGTACTAGTTTCGACAGAATAAAAATCTTCATACTGATTATGATATTCATTCAAGCCCAGCTCCCAGGTATATAAAATGATGTTCGCGGTACTAGTAGTGGACTATTTGTAAGTTTCCAGTCAGATTTGTTACCAAGCTGAGAATCCAAAGTGGATAAATCGATGAAATAAAATCATCTAAGCTATTTCTGAGTAAGTTACGATACAAAGAATATATCTATAACTGCCAATAGAAACACACAATTGTCTTGTTTTCAAATATGGGTATTTCAAAACTGAATCAACTTAACGCATTGCCTATGCTTATTTTTTTATTGGATATCTTGTAGCGATCAAAACATAAAAACATACAACGACCGAGCAGTTTTTGGAACTATGAGGGATGATTTAATAACTCTTAAAATTAATTTATATAAATTGGTAGCTGAATATACGAATTTATTCGGACGGAAAGTAGAATAACTCCTCCAAAAAAAACAATTAGTATCGAACTAGTTGCTTGGTTTACATTACGAGCTTAATTGGTTGCCAAACGAGATTTGTGTTAAAAAATCGAACTTATTATATATGCTAACTAACAGCTCTACTAGGTGATCAACATAGTACACCTATTTGGTGGGAAACTGATTACACTACTGAATCAATATTAAATTAAGTAGTGAGTCTTCTTATTTATCTTGAACATATTAAGTACTAATACAACCAAAAAAACATACCATGATGATAGACGTTAGCACATAATACACCGTCAGCAAGAGGTTTTTGATTATTTTAAGAATAAAAGCGGTACAACTGTAATTATTCTCATGTAATTTTCTTTTAAATCGTAAGGACTCGGTAGACCTAAAAACCGTGCGAGTTGAAATCTCACACACGGCTTTGAATGAGAGGTTAGCCTTAAAAATACAGTGGCGTCACAATTTTATGCTGCAATAGAGCCGACTCAATTAAACAACCCAGCTATAGGCTTGTAGTAATGAATAGCCGTACACGACGTGATGGCCGTGCTATTGAAGAACTAGGGTTCTACAATCCAATGACCGACACTACTCATCTTAACATTCCTCGCATCATTTATCGTCTTTCTCAAGGCGCACAACCAACCGATACTGTGAAGCACATTTTAGCCAGAGCTAAAGTAGTTTGATTACTAAGTCTGTCGACTATTTTTATAATTTAAGGAGATGACGTACGATATAGTATATGCTTAGCCTACATCAGCTTAATGACCGGCATTAGTTTTAATGAGATTTTTTGGTAGCCATTATAGTATCAATTAACAAGTATTTCACTCAATGGCATTCAGCGTATAAGTATTCAAGAATTGGTTGGTTATTATATAAGTATATTACCAATGATTAATGACTCAATTACCATCTCAAAGCTATCCATTGCTAAGTAGTAGAATTATAGCTTGAATTAGGTATTAGGTCTAAGACAGGTTAGATTTAACTATACTATGATAATTTGTCTAAGTTTACACTGAAAATTTTATGGTTAGATAATAACGTAGCCATCGCAGTAGACCAAGTAGTATACAATGGAAGTACTCCGCTAACTTCATACTTCTTCTGGCCTCGCAATGACGCTTGGGAACAATTAAAAGTAGAGTTAGAGTCAAAACCGTGGATTCCCGAAAAAGATAAAGTAGAGCTACTGTACGATAAACCTAATAATTCATAAATTTTAATGGCCAATCCCACTTGTTTGACTCGTAATACAACGAATGGGACTATAGTTATATATCACATTGTACCCCAATGCTTAAAGATGAACTAATTTAATTAACTACCTTATTTTTTTTCAGGTTGTTGATGAGTTATGTTTGTACAGCTTAGATAAATACTAAATCAGGGGTATATAAAAATAGATATTTGACAGTTAGATATATATATAAAGGATAGTCTTAAATACGGTAGCGGAAAATTAAGAATTGGTTATGTTTCGATCTAAGCAGTAGTAGCTAAACTACGTAGATTTCATGCGAGATGTTGGCAAATTGCTAACATATAGGCGCCTAGTTTTAACACATATGCTAGTGCAAACTTTTAATATGCACAAGATTTTTGCTAGGATTTTACATTGATTTGATGCATCTTAAATCCACTATGGGCCTTTTAATTCTATAATGTCAACAAGTAATATGTTTGACTGCAGAAATACATTATAACATGAAACCTATCAAGCTGTAATAGTTTACTATCTCTAACATACAGTTTAAACGGGAGATATTATTCACCAATTGGCTAGCAGAAAAACATATACACTCCTAGTAAATAAGGCAACTGAAGTTATTAATTATTGGCAAGAGGAAGGAAAAGTACGTTTCGTGTAATATAACTATATAACTAGGCGTAATACATAAAAGACACCAACAAGAGTATCACATAGCAACAGTGTACTTAAATTTTAATGATTTCATACAGAGTCTAATATATGCTATAACAAACACACTTAGGCAGTTCAGCTGCGAGAGTTATGTTACATGAGGCTGAGATTTATTAAGCATACATTTTAAGCAAGTATCAAATATCGTATCATCTCTAGGGACGATCTAAGCCGCAGTTGAACCAACACTGAGAAAGTATATTCATCCAGAATGATATGCTGTCACTTTTTTTGTTGACAAATAAAGCCATTTGTGGTCAAAAAAGGTCGCAAGAATGGTTTTTAAAGGAGGCTATAACATGTTAGTGATTGCAATCCAGATCGACATCCTGTTAATACTGCACAAGCCAAATTTCCGGATTTTATTTTTTCCGGAGTTAATTAAAATTTCCAATGATATACAACCATTGCTTGGCAATTTGTATACCATTGGAAATTTTGATTTCAGTTATGACATATATATATAGTATTATTGCCTTAAGCAGGAGAAATGGTCGAGTGGTTGAAGACACAGTATTGGAAATGCTGTTTAAGTAAATCTTAACAAGGGTTCGAATCCCTTTTTCTCCTTTTCAAGTTTATCTTACTGAGCTGTATTAATAAAACTCAATCAAATTTGATTGAGTTTTATTTAACTTCTACAACCTCATCTAAGGCGAAATTGTTCGTATTTACGCCGCTATAATTTACTTTTTCAAACCTAACAACAACTGGATACCTAATCCCGCTTTGATCTACAGTTGCAACTTTGCCAACTTCTTGATACCAGTAAGATTCTTTGCGTAAGATTCTAACTTGTGCACCTCTTTCTACCATAATATTCTCCTTCAACGTGTTTAGTATAATACGTATATTTACATTGAAAACAAGCTTTATCATTTTTTACAATAACTAATATTAACAACTTTAATATTAAAGGTATATTATACATAGTTGAAAAATATGCACTTATATACTTGATAATTTAGCTTGAAATTTGTTAAATTGTAATAAGGTATGACTTAGATTATTTATATAGTCTATTCAATGAAATTATATATATGAACGAGAGGTAGACTTATGAAACTATCATGGAAAACTGTCCTACTATGGTCTTTACCACTATTAGTCACCATTTTTTTTATTTGGCAAGGATTTCTGGTGCCGGTGAATAACGATTTAGGTAAAAATATTGCAAGCTCAAGGATGACTTATGGTCGTTTTCTGGAGTACTTAGATATGGGATGGGTAAAAAAAGTTGATCTTTATGATAATGGTCACACAGCAATAGTCGAAGCAGTGGGTCCTGAGCTCGGTAACAGAGTTCAAAGAATTAGAGTGGAGTTACCGGCATTAGGTCAGGAATTAATTCCGAAGCTGAAGGCTGCAAATGTAGATATAGATGCACATCCAGTCAAAGACAATAATGCCATATGGAACGTGCTAGGAAATCTGCTTTTTCCTTTGTTCTTAATTATTGGACTAGCTATTTTATTTAGAAGATCTAGTAATGCTCCTGGTGGGCCAGGCCAAGCGAGATCCTTCGGGAAGTCTAGAGCTAATGTCCAAATGGAATCATCAACAGATGTAACCTTTGACGATGTAGCTGGAGTAGATGAAGCGAAAGAAGAATTCCAAGAAGTAGTAACTTTCTTAAAGCGTCCTGAACGTTTTACAGACGTTGGTGCACGAGTACCTAAAGGCGTATTATTGGTTGGGCCTCCTGGTACAGGAAAAACATTGTTAGCTAAGGCTATAGCGGGAGAAGCAGGAGTTCCTTTCTTTAGCATATCAGGATCAGAATTTGTCGAGATGTTTGTCGGGGTTGGTGCATCACGAGTAAGAGACTTATTTAAGCAAGCTAAAGTCAATGCTCCGTGTATTATTTTCATTGATGAGATTGATGCTGTAGGAAGACAAAGAGGTACTGGAATTGGTGGTGGCAACGACGAGAGAGAACAAACACTCAATCAATTGCTGACTGAAATGGATGGTTTTGAAGGTAACACAGGCATCATTGTGATTGCGGCTACGAATAGGTCAGACATCCTTGATTCTGCCCTATTGAGACCCGGAAGATTTGACCGTCAGATTACTGTAGACGTACCTGACTATAAGGGAAGATTAGCAATTCTAAAAGTACACTCTGCAGATAAACAGTTGGATGGTAAAATTTCACTGAGTTCTATAGCAAGAAGAACGCCAGGATTTTCTGGAGCAGATCTAGCTAACCTCATGAACGAGGCAGCAATTTTGACTGCAAGGAAGCGTAAAGATTTTATTACGGAGCTGGAGATCAATATCGCGATTGACCGTGTTGTAGCAGGCATGGAAGGGACTCCTTTAGTTGATAACAAAAGTAAGCGCCTGATAGCATATCATGAAATTGGGCATGCGATAGTAGGTACACTGCTTAAAAATCATGACAAAGTACAAAAAGTCACATTAATACCGCGAGGACAAGCAAAAGGATTAACTTGGTTTACACCTGGAGATGATCAGTTCTTGATTTCACGATCACAAATTTTAGCACGTATAGTTGGAGCCTTAGGAGGACGAGCTGCAGAAGAAGTTGTTTTTGGTGACTCTGAGGTAACTACCGGTGCTGGTAATGACTTGCAACAGGTTACATCTATGGCGCGGCAAATGGTTACAAGATTTGGCATGTCTCAAATTGGCCCACTTTCTCTAGAAAATCAATCAAGAGATCCATTCTTGGGGCGTAGTATGATGTCAGGTTCAGACTACTCGGATCGAGTAGCTAGTAGTGTTGATCAACAGGTACAAACTATTGTAGATGCATGCTATAAAGAGGCTTTAAATATCGTGAAAAATAATCGCGTTATTATTGATTACTTGGTTGACCTGCTAATAGAAGAAGAAACTATCGAAGGCAGCAAGTTAGAGTCAATTATAGAACAGTATACAGTTGTACCACTACACCAATAAAGATTGAATATAATTCAGGGGAAAGATACGCACTATTTTGTGGATATTTATAAATAAATCCACAAAGTTAACTTAACTTTTATTTTAATTTATGTTTAAATAAGGTATATAGAAATAGATACTGGTCTGAGTTTTTACTTGTATCAATTAAATTAAAAATTGTAAAGCATAAATATTATATGGTTGAACCTCTTTTATCTGGCATTATCTTAGGATTGATTCCTGTAAGCTTGATCGGTTTATTTGTAGCAGCATACTTGCAGTACAGGCGCGGTAACCAGCTGGGGCTATGATTTAAGTACAAGACCAATAATATATTGAGACTCAAATCTCAATATATTATTGGTCTTGTACTTATGGTAGGAAGCATGTCGTAGCAAACAAAAAAAAGAAGCCTTTTAACGTATTGGTTTGAAATCTAATACTGAAAGCTTGCTGAAAAAAAAGATTGCTTATATAATACAAATCATATATGTTTGTAACATAAGTTCTTTTTGTTACAGAGGTAAAAGCACACAATTAAATACGACTAGTCATTCAGGATCTTGGAGAGCCATTGAATTCTTCTTGGATTGGTTGTGAGTGGCAAACGGCTAATGGAGAGAATATGACTATCTGACTTTTGAATAACCCTGAGTAACCACTTCTTTATGTGAAAGCTCGAAACTCATTCTAGTAGCACAATGTCGCTTGAGAGACTTCCCTCAAACATTTAAAAAAAAGAGATAGTTAAGATAGTAGAATTCCTGCATATTTTACAAAAATCACAGTACTTATTTTCATAGAAACACTATTATTAATTCAGTAAAATAAAATCAGTAATATATATGGCTAAAAAAATTGTTGCTATGATTAAGTTAGCATTGTCAGCAGGCAAAGCAACACCTGCGCCTCCAGTTGGGCCAGCTTTGGGCCAGCATGGTGTGAATATTGTGATGTTTTGCAAAGAATATAATGCGCGTACAGCAGACAAAGCAGGTTTAGTGATACCTGTAGAAATTTCCGTATATGAAGATCGTAGCTTCACCTTTATCTTAAAGACTCCACCAGCATCTGTATTGATAGCAAAAGCAGCAGGGGTCGCAAAGGGATCGGGAGAACCTAATACAAAGCGGGTTGGGTTGATAGATAGAAAACAACTTGAAGCAATAGCTACTACAAAGCTTCCTGACTTAAACACGAATGATTTAGAAGCAGCAATGAGAATTGTTGAAGGGACAGCACGTAATATGGGTATTTTAGTAGAAGATAAATAACTCAGGATCAATAACTAAGTAGGAATTCATTATTATGGTAAAAGCTTCGAAACGAATCAATACATTGCGAGCAAAAATTGAGCCTGTCCAATATGATGCTCTTGCAGGAATTAAACTCATGCAGGAAACTGCTAATGCCAAATTTATAGAAACAGCTGAAGTTCATATTGTACTAGGCCTTGATCCTAAGTATGCAGATCAACAACTTAGAGCGACTGTCTTATTGCCGAAAGGTACGGGGAAAAATGTGAAAGTTGCAGTTCTCACTAAGGGAGAAAGAGTTCAGGAGGCTTTGGATGCAGGTGCTGATCTTGCAGGATCAGAAAGCCTAATAGATGATATATCGAGAGGAGAGCTAAACTTTGACAAGTTGATTGCTACACCAGACATTATGCCTATGATTGCAAAACTGGGAAGAGTTCTGGGACCAAGAGGACTAATGCCTTCGCCCAAGGCAGGAACAGTAACAGTTGATTTAACAACAGCAATTAGTGAATTCAAAGCAGGCAAAGTTGAATATCGTATAGACAAGACAGGAATTTTACATATTCCTTTTGGGCGGATTAATTTTACCAGTGAAGACTTGTTAGCTAATTTAAAAGCGATACAAGAATCAATAGAAAAAAATAAGCCGTCAGGATCAAAGGGGAAGTACTGGAAAACGATTTATATCGCCAGTACAATGGGACCTTCGATTGAATTAAGTATCAATGACTTAAAGTAAATGTCTAATTAATGGCGCAAGCTTTGACTGAAAATTTTCAGTCAAAGCTTGCGCCATTAATTAGATATAGCTAACTGTAAGCGCTTTTTTTTTCTTCTAGAGTTAATGACACGTCGCCCACCCACGGTTTTCATCCTTGCTCTGTATCCGGAAGTTTTGATTTGTTTGCGGCGGGTACCACCCAATGTTCTTTTAGTCATGTAGTTATTTTTTTAGTTATACGAAAGGTAGCTTTAAAGAAGATTGTATTTTGTCTCAATGATGAATTAATTCTGGCTTAAATAAGTCTGAATTCAATTCTCCAGTGAAAACATAAGTGACTCTTAGCTTGATCCAGTTAATAAAAACTGGATTTGTTGAGATAATAGCGGCCATGCTTGAATTACTAGCAATGGGGTGTGAGGCTGGTAAATTCAACTGATTTAGAAAATCTGGGTTGACAACTAGCCAAAAATCGATCGGCTTACCAATCATAGCGTAATAGTTAGTTCTTTCTCTTAATACTTCTTCTATAGGTTCTTCTTCTAACAGAAATTTTTTACTTGCAGCTGCAAAATAATATTTATACATATGGAGAATAGCTACTATGATTTAGGTCGAGTGTAATACTAATGTCTAATATTCGAAATAATACATATAGTTTCGTTTCAAATTATATACAGGTTTAATATTATAATGTTTTACAGGAAGTTGTCAAGCTTGACTAAGACAGATTATGTGAATATAAAAAAAAGGAGAGAGAGGGATTTGAACCCTCGGTACGGAGTTACCTACCGTACAACAGATTAGCAATCTGCCGCTATCGACCACTCAGCCACCTCTCCATCTCCAAGTAAATTGAGATATATGGCTCAAGCGGGATTTGAACCTGCGACCTTGGGCTTATGAGTCCCCTGCTCTAACCACTGAGCTACTGAGCCAATAATTCTAAATAAACTTACTTGTATTATACAATAATACAAGTGATCTGACAATCATAACATATTCCTTGACTTTTACCGTACTTACTTGTTATAATGTACGTGAAAGCGGGTATAGCTCAGTGGTAGAGCGCAACCTTGCCAAGGTTGATGTCGCGCGTTCGAATCGCGTTACCCGCTTACTTACTTGATATATGATAAGAGTTATTATATATAATATAGATATATTATATATATTCACTGAGTATCAATTTTCTTAGACATGGATTTTACGCACAAGCTGACAGTTTTGCTAAAAGCGCGTTCTTCGCTTATTTATATCTGCACAGATGAAGAAAAAAGATTAGAATATATGATTTGCGAGACACTAAAAGGACAGGATACTTGGCAAATTCATACATGGGATTTTGTATCAGGCTACACAAGTAATCCAAGTGATTTAGGTCGTGCAGCTCGTGGTAAGATATACCGTCAAAACTCTGAGAGTAAATAAATTTATTTTGTTAAGAGTTTTTTTCTTTATGATGTTCGGATGTTTTCAACATATTATATGAATTATATGCATCTTAATTAGCGGTAAACAATTTTGCTAGACGCATATATGGTGTAAGCAAGAGGCACTATTTCCTATGCCAAGGCTTTTGATGAAAATTTAGTAGCGCGAGTCGCGCTGCGGATACAATACTAATGAAAGTTCTGAGGTATCTCAGGAGCAATAGATGCGCCTTAAAGTCATCAATACAGCATAGTCATTTTTTTTAATATAAAGAATAGGTTATAGGAATAAGCGATGCAATTTGTAAACTTAAAGCATTTCAAAAACGAAATTAAGCTCTAACGTATTCTAGAAAAGCATATTGAGTTTGAGCATAGAAAAATACATGTTTATATTATTTTTACATGATGATCCTATACAAGCTATAGAATTTGCCGAAGGTATGCATTTGATATAATACTATAATACTTCGCTACATATGCGTAATAATATATAATTATCGACTCCTATTCTATTGAAAGTATGTCAAGATAATCTAAGCTGGTATCTAAAGCAGTTGATCTTAGTACATTTAACACATGCAGAATGCTTAAGCTAAATAATATCATTGTTTAATAATAAGTATTTAAATAGTATGGCTGTAAATTTCAATAATACTTAGTTTTTTTTGCCACAGTAAAATTGTTTGAAGAAGAATAACTTGTACAAATACATGAATGCATATTCTATTTATGCAAATTAACTTTTTTTTAATTAGTATTAAATAAATAGTCAATGAAGAAAGTGTATAAAGAAACTGATCATGATTACATATGGCTCCTCTGAGCTCGTTTAATATTGGCACCCTAGAGATATAAGTACAAAAAGTATTTTTGTACTTAAGGATTTTGATTGTTTTTTTAACGACATATCTATTGGCAGAAGGCTGAAAAATTTTGCATATAGATTGAAATCTCCGGCTAATTACATGTAAGTACTAGAAAGTAATCAGTTTAGATACCTTTTCTTCTTGTTTATAATTTTTTTTTCATATCACAAGCTAACTAATATCCCAGAAAAGGTCAATAATTAATTTAGAGAAGTGTACCAACTCGTATGCATTGCAAGATTAATATCAACGAGTTATTCAATGTATTCAAAAAGAAAGTTTATTGTTATCACTTAAACATTCATTATCATTATAATATTAGGGTCAACATCACGAATTCCCAGTACTCTCCAAGCAGTAATTAATGTAATAGATTTTCCTTTGCCTAACAATAAAGAAATTAGGTACGAGGTCATGGAATTAATCAAGCGAACGCAAAATACTATAGATTCTTCGTTGATTGATAAGATTAGTAGCTTATGCAGAGGCATGACGCTAGAAAGAATAAAAAGGCTGCTTGTTAAAGTTATTGCTAGTAACAATACAATCAATAAAAATTGCATAAGCTGTAAGTTTATAAGTAAAACAAATTGTAAAAAAAAACGGTGCCAATACTAAAAAAAATGTATATCGTAAACGATTAGTTGAGTGATGTTTGTGAAACATAGCGATAATTGAAAATGGAATAAGAAAGCAGTGTGTTCTTATATCTTAATTAATCCTAGAAGAAAAAAAACAAATTATAAATAAAACTCAGATCTTAGAGTTTTATTCCACTGAAGAAAAAATAGGTAGCATTGGCGGCTTACGTAGCTTAAAACGATGGTTGAGGTTGCGAAAAGACTGTTTTTCCAGGAAAGCAAAGCTATATGGCTTACCTACTCCCAAGGGATTACTGCTCGTAGGTATTCAGGGAACGGGCAAATCATTGACGGCGAAAGTGATTGCGAATGAATGGGGCTTACCTTTATTGAAATTGTAAGTTTGTTAATCACAGTACTTTGTTAGAATAGAGTGTATTCGAAAGTTTAAACAATATTAGTTATGAGCGGGAAAGATTTATGCGTAAAGTAGACAAATCCAAGAGCATTATAAACACAGTGCATAATTCATTAGCATACAAATATAAGCTATGATTAACTAGGAGTTAGACTCTTAGCTTCATTAATGATATCAATTATGAATATCAATTACGATAGATACAGGAAAGTGTGAGAAGCCTGGACATTGTATTTCTGACTTATGCTATATAGATATGCGCATCTATCTTATTTTCATATCATGCATTATAATATAAGATCAATTCAATTAATCGCTTAGTTAAAATTCAAGATAAGGCTAGTCCAGATTAAATACATAATTGTAGTGTTAAGTGTTAATCAAAACAGTAAGCCTAATCAAATAGTTTACGAGATCTGATAATCCTCAGTTGTACTCATACTAGTAGATAGAGTGTTGAAATAAAAAGATTTGTGTCGATATATTATTAAGTTAAGTATATAAGCTCAAATGAAGCACAAGCTTAATATTGAGCTTGAGAAGTACAAGTTTTCTGTCGGTTAGCTTGATTCGGTTTCTAGTTTTCTGATTATATACTAAAGGTTATTAGTTTTGTGCAAACTAAGAGGCTTGTTTATTTTCAGGCATAGTTGGAGAATCAGAGCTAAAAGTAAGAAATATGATTAAAACAGCTGAGTCTATGGCGCCAGCAATCTTGTGGATCGATGAAATAGATAAAGCTTTTAGCGGTATTTACAGTCAGAGCGATGGGGGCACAGCGAGCAGAGTATTCGGTACTTTAACTAGCTGGTTGTCAGAGAAAAAAGAACAAGTGTTTGTAATTGCTACAGCAAACAATGTTCAAAATTTGCCAAGTGAACTAATACGAAAAGGTAGATTCGATGAGATTTTTTTCTTAGGTCTACCTAATAGACTTGAAAGGCAAGAAATCCTGGAGACTATTCTCAGAGATTTAAGACCTACTACTTATAGGGAATATAACTTGGAACATATTTGTAATTTTACTGATAGATTCTCTGGAGCAGAATTACGACAAATTGTCATAGATAGTATGTATATTGCTTACAATCAAGGTAGGGGGAAGAAATTCAAATTATGCCATGTTTTCGTTATATAAGATTTTAAAATACCAATTGGTAGTCTGAGTTAAATTAACGTAAGATAAAAGACGCCCATGTACATAATAGTACTTTAGATTGAGATAGTTCGTAGATTGTACTAGTAGAGTAATTATTCTATAATTTTGCTGCACAAATTGATAAATTTACATGCAGTAAGTACAAAACAATGAAACTAGTTTTTGAATATTTTTTAACAGATGACATTGTTAATGTAGCCAAAGACTTTATTCCGCTAGCATACGAGTGCAGTTAGAAATTATTGTTAATGGGAGCTTCAATAGTATCGCTAATTAATTCACTATTTATGTGAAAAATAATAGTTACTTAACAATCAATTGTTTAATTTATTCAGATCCTGCATGAATACTATTTTTAGTAAAATTCTATGTAAACATTGTTTAAGCATCAGAATTTAATAAAGTTCAATACACTGATTATATTACAAATCAAGAAGAAATCAATGAGCTAGAAAACTTGCTACAGCAAGGTAGAATCAGTAGGTTGTTGGTTTACACGATTATTTTGAACGCCATGTCGATTCGTTAAAAATATTACTTATGTATAAAAAATATTGGCAAATGGATAATATTGCAACCGCAAAAGGAAGTTTACTAATCTTGCAGACAAACCTGAGACATATAAAATTTAGTAACCAAAAAATACTGGTTTTATAACTATACATTGAAGTAAACCGTAAGAATGTAGCATATGAATTTATCAATTCTATGCACGTCGCTTATTGCATCTTGAGTAAATAAAACATCACAGCTCTACATAAGTTTGGATTATATAGTTAAGCAAGTTTTTCTTATCCTTAATTATCATGGAAAGAGCCCGAAAGAGTTCAACTCGAATACTTTACGCTTTATGTATACAGTGAAGTTCTCAACGAACATTTCATGTCAAAACGCATCAGGAGACTGAATATACTTTAACTCATGTTAATAAAAACCAACATGAGTTAAAGTATGTGAAGGATGTAAATTTTAGTCAATAAAAAAGCTAATTTTAATAATTTCAGATATGATATATATATAGATAAATAGAGTACATTTTCTATATACAATGGTATAATACACTATAGTTTATACAAATCAGTACTAAATAGAGATACTCATTTTATTGGAGTTAACATATACAAGTTTTAAGGAGAACTATCTATGCTAAAAAGATTTTTTTGGCTACCCTGCATAATTAGTTTCTGCATATGTCTTTCTGCTGCTAATCAAGCGATAGCAGTTGACTTAGATGAAGCGACTAGAACGATCCCACTAGAAGCTTCTGGAACAACAGTTACACTTACGCCAGAGCAAGTTAAACGTGGTAAAAGGTTATTCAACAGTTCGTGCGCTCAGTGCCATAACGGGGGTATAACAAAAACCAATCCAAATATTGGTTTAGATCCAGAGTCATTGAGCTTGGCTACTCCACAAAGAGACAATGCCAATGCGCTAGTTGATTATATGAAAGATCCTACAAGTTATGACGGTTCGGAATCTATTGCGGAAATTCATCCTAGCATCAAAAGCGCAGATATATTTCCCAAAATGAGAAGCCTAAGCGATGATGACTTATTTGCGATAGCAGGGCATATTTTACTTCAACCCAAAGTTGCATCAGAAAAGTGGGGCGGGGGCAAAATCTACTATTAGATTACTCCTATCCTTGGCATACGTGCATGTTTGTCAACAAAGAATCATTCTTAATTTTGGTCGAACTATTGGTAATCATGCTACTGTTTACATATGATCTAATGAAAATCAGGGGTAAAAGAATCACTTTTCAATAAACGCCTTTCGCTGTAAATTGAAATTTTCAATTAAAATGTATAGTAACATAACATTCAATCTATTGTGTTTCAATGAACAGCTGAAAAATTCGAAGAAATGTGTGGAATAAAGTCTCTATTAGCTTGAGCTAATTTACTAACAATTATGAACATATGTATTTGAAATTTATGCAATCCATAAAAATATCTCTTAAATGCATACACGCAAGTTGGAGATAGATGCTATATGGACTTTATAGAACTTATGTGGCACAATAGTATTAAGATATAAAAAAAATTCATTTTGAAGCCACCAGGTAATATTACTCAACATTTATAAGGAATTTAAATATGAAAAAGTTTGTTTCTACAATCATAAGCTTAATGATGATTAATTTATTTATCATGATGACGCCAGTTTTAGCTGCGGATATTGAGCATGGAGAGCAAATCTTTACTGCAAACTGTTCTGCGTGCCATGCCGGCGGCAATAATGTGATTATACCTGAAAAAACATTGCGGAAGGAAGCTTTAGAGGCTTACGGTATGAATAGCGTAGACGCAATTACAAATCAAGTAACAAACGGAAAAAACGCTATGCCAGCGTTTGGTGGACGACTTGCAGACAATGACATAGAAGACGTAGCAAACTACGTTTTGAATCAATCAGAGAAAGGGTGGTAACTTTATTATAGTCAAAACCTCTACTGTTTCAGTAGAGGTTTTGACTATAATAAATACTTAAAAAACAATATCTTTTCGTTTTTGTTTTTGATCGTAATTTAATTCTTTTAATTTTTTGAGAATTGTGCTAAAGTATTCTTTTAGATATTTTTCTAAGGAAATCATTTCTTCAGATTTTACATTGAAAAGTCGATAAGTTTCTTCCATGGGAGCTTGAAAGTTGTTGCCGCTTGCAAGAACTTCGGCGAATGCTAATCTATCTGCTATATTATATGTCCATTCGAACATCTGCATAAATTGTCGAATAAGTCGTAAGGCAAATAACGGAACACGGTTCACTTTTGCTTTTTTACCTGATAATGTAGTGCATAGTTGAACTACTTCTCTTGAAGTCCACCCATGGTTACCAGTCAGGTTGACGAGTTGATTTTCCAGCTTAGGCATTGATAAGCTTTGTACAACGAATCTGGAAATATCTTGGGTATCCATGTAGGCAATAGTGGTTGATTCTGTTGTTATCCAAATAGGTTGTTGATCTAATATTGGTACACAGTATTGACTGATCAGGCCCTGATAAAATCCTGATAGTCGGAATATTGTATACGAGACCCCAGAATTCTTAATACTGCTTTCTACGGTTTTCTTATAACGAAGTAAGGGAACATTGTCATAAGCATTTAAATTAACTAAAGAAAAAAAGATGAATCGATCTACTTTTGCAAGTGATGCAGCTTCTATTAGTTTTTGTTTGCCTACTAAATCGACTTTGTAACTGCTGTTATCATCAAATGCTCGGGCTGTTGATGCATCGATAATGCCAGAAATGCCATAGAGGCACGGAGGAATAGTTTCTGGTAAGCTTAGGTCACCATACACCAATTGAGCTCCCCATTCTTTAAGAAAAGCCGCCTGTCTTACACTACGAACTAGTTAAATAAATCATGCGTGTTATTTTACACTGTACATAAATTGCCTTGTACAGCGTATTAAATTGATAAATTTCACAATCATTGTATAGATAATTTTGTGTGACTGTTCCTAATTGCAATATCTGTAAAATACAAAAGTCTACTAAGTACCTGATAACGCTATTAATTCTACGCCAGCTTTAGCCTTATACTCTATTCTTATACGTACAACATCGAACTTGATAACCTTCTTGCAAGGCTCTTCGGGTAATTTGTCTTCCCAACGTACCTGTACCACCGATAATGAGCAAAGTCATAATTATAAAACCAAAATTGTTATATGTATACTATCAAGTTTATCATAAATTCATTACATTTGTATGCTATTTTATGGGTGAGGAGGGAATCGAACCCTCATAATTTTCATTGTCACATTTTGAGTGTGATGCGTATACCAATTTCGCCACTCACCCGATCTGAGTAGAAAAAATCTATATAAACTATTTTAAAACAATTAATTTAAAATGTCTACAGTAGACAAGGAAACCGTCATAGATGTTACAATATAAATCATATGTGTATAAACCTGCAAGCTGGTTACATTTAATTCAGCCCAGCAATAAACTAAAGTTAATAATATACACCTACTTATTTTTACTGGTAGGAAAGTCTTGTGACGTATGTGTAGTAATTTACCTTCTATTTTTGAGTATTGCGAAGACTAGGTATAAGTGTAAATACTTTTACTATAATATTCTCGGGCTTGGCGGTTTAGTTATATATCTATGTGTCTTAATATTGTGTACAATAAAAATTAAACTGCAAGTATTACCAGCTTTAAAGATGATTTTCATTACTTGCAGGATGCTAACAATATTAGTAATCAATAGAACTTTAGGGTATACGACGCATATTGAAGAACTATCTCTACTAGTTAGTTCAATAAATAGAATTATTCCTAATATAGCTTTGGCAGTTAAACTTTCTGGAGAGTTTTTGTGTTTCATTACCAGCAAATCGCATGCTTTGCTATACATTATTGCCACTCGCGATATAGATCTCAATGTTAAACATAAAAATCACTTTAATTTTATCTTATTTAAACTTACAGCATACCTATTCTTAGAACTTTATAGTCAAGTGAACAGATTCACTTTACTTCTTTACTTAAGCAACCGATATAATTCAGGCTTAATCGCAAATCGATTTAGTACGAATCGTCCGAATTTGAAACAGGGCAATCATTTTACAATGTCATTATTAATGTATATATGCATGACAAATCTTTTGTAATACGATTTACTTTAGTT